CCATGGTGTCCAGAAAAAAATTTTATAGAATGACTGACTTTAACTATTTTACTTACAAATTTTATAAGATAAGTAAAAATATTTAACTAAGAACAAAAGATTTTTTGCTTTATTCCTAAAATATAGAGTAACACGTTATAAAACAAATGTCAAGTTTTTTTTAAAATATAACATTTTAGTGATAATCAATCGATTTGAATAATAGAAACTATAAATAACTAAAATCATTTAATGGTATCATATGGGTATGATAGTATTTATCAGAAGGCTGATAATTTTCGAAAGAAAATATGTTTAAATTTGTAACTCTCTGTTTTGATAATTGGAGGATATTATAATTTGGAAAATTATGTAGAGAAAATACTAGTAGTAGACGATGAATCTAGTATTAGAAGAATTTTAGAAACTCGGCTATCAATGATAGGATATAATGTTATAAGCGCTTCAAATGGAGAAGAAGGGTTATTGATATTTCGAAAAGAATATCCTAGCCTAGTGATACTAGATGTGATGATGCCAAGGTTAGATGGGTATGGAGTATGTCAAGAAATACGTAAAGAATCTGATGTACCCATAATTATGTTGACAGCTTTAGGAGATGTCTCAGATAGAATAACAGGATTAGAGCTAGGAGCAGATGATTATGTAATAAAACCTTTTTCGCCAAAAGAATTAGAAGCTAGAATAAGATCTATTTTACGAAGAGTGGACAAAGTTGGAGCTAATTTAGGAATTCCTAGCTCAGGAATTATTAATGTAGGGTTTCTCAAAGTTGATATGAACAAAAAACAAGTTTATAAACATAATGAGCGAGTAAGGTTAACAGGTATGGAGTTCAGTCTTTTAGAATTATTAATAAGTAGAGCTGGGGACCCTTTCTCGAGAGCTTCAATTTTACAGGAAGTATGGGGATACACACCCGAAAGGCATGTAGATACAAGAGTTGTTGACGTGCATATATCAAGATTAAGGGCGAAACTAGAGGAAGACCCAGGTAATCCGGATCTAATAATAACAGCTAGGGGAACAGGATACTTATTCCAAGGGATCTCTGAGGGTACAGAGGGTAGAAAGGAAGGGGAGTAGAATAGATAAGATAAGTAATTATTAATTTATAATATAGTTATAACTATATTATTTGTTGTCGTTTTTTAGTTGAAAGCAGTTTTTTGTCTTTACTTATAAAATTTTATAAATTTATAAAATTTTAGCTCAATATGATTTTTTTTGTATCTTTTTCTGTTTAATTTTAGCTTAATTTTTAGTCAGTTGGAACTTTTTTGCATTATTCATTCTTGAACATATCATGATATATATATTTTTTTTTAAGGTTTTATTGATGTTTTTTTATATTTTATAATAAAACATCAATTAAAATATAGTATACTGATAATCAAATCATAGGATATAATCATAAATAATTTATTCCGAATATAATTTTTTTAAACAAAATTAAAAATATAATGAAAAAAAAAGAAAAAACATTTATAATAAATAGTAACCGAAGAGACAAGTAAAATTTTTTAATATATAATATTGCATGTAATATTATATATTAAAAAACTAAGAATACATTTACTTATATTGAATTTGGTTTGGAGACTCAATATTATGACTATAGCAATTGGGCAAGAAAAAACCCGTGGTAGCTTCGATCTTGTAGATGATTGGCGATTTATAATAAAATTTAATCGATTATATAGGATATAAATACAACTTTTTTTAATGAAAAAGAACATAAGCATATAAACTATATAATATTCGTTATTTACTAATTGTTTTGTAAACTAAAGCTATACTATAGCCAATATAGTATATAATAGATTTAGCATATAATGTTATGAAAGTGTTCTAACCTAACAAATTTGTTAATATCATGATTATAATCTAAAGAAGTAATTTGTATCAAATAATTATTATGCAGATTTATGTTTTATTTTAGGAATTTTTAAGGTATTAATAATATTTTATTTCTTAATTCAACATAATGTTTTAGAGTAATTTAAAAATAAAAAGCTATACAATGAATATAAATCATTTTGTGTAGTTTTGAAAGAGAAATTAATTTAATATTAAGTAAACTCTAATTAAAAAGAGATAGATTTGTTTTTATAGGATGGTCTGGTTTATTACTATTTCCTTGTGCTTACTTAGCTTTAGGAGGATGGTTGACTGGAACTACGTTTGTGACTTCATGGTATACTCATGGATTAGCAAGCTCATATTTAGAAGGCTGTAATTTTCTTACAGCTGCAGTATCTACGCCCGCTAATAGTATGGGACATTCTATTCTATTTCTTTGGGGTCCAGAGGCACAAAGTGACTTTACTCGCTGGTGTCAAATTGGTGGATTATGGACTTTCGTTGCATTACATGGTGCTTTCGGATTAATTGGATTTTGTCTACGTCAATTTGAAATTGCTAGACTTGTAGGTATTCGTCCTTATAATGCTATAGCTTTTTCAGGACCAATAGCTGTATTTATATCTGTCTTTTTAATGTATCCATTAGGTCAAGCTAGTTGGTTTTTTGCTCCTAGTTTTGGTGTAGCAGCAATTTTTAGATTTCTACTATTTTTACAAGGATTCCATAACTGGACTTTAAATCCATTTCATATGATGGGAGTTGCTGGTATTTTAGGTGGTGCATTATTGTGTGCAATTCATGGAGCAACTGTTGAGAACACTATCTTTGAAGATGGTGATGCTGCTGATACTTTTCGCGCTTTCACGCCAACTCAATCTGAAGAGACTTATTCAATGGTTACTGCTAATAGATTTTGGTCTCAAATTTTTGGTGTTGCGTTTTCCAATAAACGCTGGTTACATTTTTTTATGTTATTTGTTCCCGTAACAGGTATGTGGACGAGTGCCTTTGGGATTGTTGGTCTTGCACTAAATTTAAGAGCTTATGATTTTGTTTCTCAAGAGCTTAGAGCGGCTGAAGATCCAGAATTTGAAACTTTTTATACTAAAAATATTTTATTAAATGAAGGTATTCGTTCTTGGATGGCAGCACAAGACCAGCCGCATGAAAACTTCATATTCCCTGAGGAGGTTTTACCACGTGGAAATGCCCTTTAATAGTAATGTAGGAGTTGCTGGTAGAGATATTGTTACTTACTAAAAATTTAATCAAGATAACATATTACTTAACCTTATGTTGAATAAATAATATTATAGCTAATACTTGGAATGATAAATATTTTCAGCTTGTTATATCACTGATATTGTTATCTATATTTTATATTTAGTTAATATCCTTTATATTTTATATTTATTCAATTTATTCAAGCACAGAATAGGCTTACGATATTATTAAATCAATGTTATTTTAATTATAAATATATTAGAATTCCTTGAATTATTTTCTGAGACAAAAATTGTCTAGTTAAAAAGATTGATTGAACGAATGTATTCTTATCAAACTAATGATTAAGATAGCTTTGCTTAATATTATTTATTAAAAGCTTTTATTGATTTCGATATATACAAGCTTTATTATAATAAATAAGCTACATAATGATAAATCATTTTATGTGGTTTGGAAACCAAGCAAATTTTTATATTGCTTAGGATTATGAATCTACTGGATTTGCATGGTGGTCAGGAAATGCTCGTTTAATCAATGTTTCTGGAAAATTGCTAGGAGCTCATGTAGCTCACGCAGGTGTTATGGTTTTTTGGACTGGTGCAATGACACTTTTTGAAGTTGCTCATTTTATACCTGAGAAACCATTATATGAGCAAGGTTTTATTCTATTGCCACATTTAACATCTTTAGGATGGGGAGTTGGGCCTGGCGGAGAAATTATCAATACCTATCCTTATTTTGTTATTGGGGTTCTCCATCTTGTATCTTCAGCTATATTAGGTTTCGGTGGAATCTACCATGCTTTAATAGGTCCTGATACTTTAGAAGAATCATTTCCATTTTTTGGTTATGATTGGAGAGATAAAAACAAAATGACTACTATTCTAGGAATTCATCTTGTTTTATTAGGTATAGGATCATTTTTTCTTGTTACTAAAGCTCTATTTATTGGTGGGGTCTATGATACTTGGGCTCCAGGTGGAGGTGATGTAAGATTCATTAGTAATCCTACATTAAATCCTGCAGTAATCTTTGGTTATTTGCTAAAATCACCGTTTGGAGGTGATGGGTGGCTTGTAAGTGTTAATAATATGGAAGATTTAGTCGGTGGTCATATCTGGATTGCCGTAACCTGTATTACTGGTGGGGTATGGCACATTCTAACCAAGCCTTTTGCATGGGCTAGGCGTGCTTTTGTATGGTCCGGAGAAGCTTATTTATCTTATAGTTTAGGCGCTCTCTCTTTAATGGGCTTCATTGCCAGTCAATATGCCTGGTATAATAACACAGCTTACCCAAGTGAATTTTATGGTCCTACTGGTCCAGAAGCATCCCAAGCTCAAGCTTTTACTTTTCTTGTAAGAGATCAGCGTTTAGGCGCTAATGTAGCCTCAGCTCAAGGTCCTACAGGATTAGGAAAATATTTAATGAGATCTCCTAGCGGTGAAATTATATTTGGTGGTGAAACTATGAGATTCTGGGATCTACGTGCACCATGGTTAGAACCATTACGTGGTCCTAATGGGTTAGATTTAAATAAAATCAAAAATGATATTCAACCATGGCAAGAGCGGAGAGCAGCTGAATATATGACTCATGCGCCTTTAGGTTCTTTAAACTCAGTGGGTGGTGTAGCAACAGAAATTAATTCTGTAAACTATGTATCTCCACGTTCTTGGTTAACTACTTCACACTTTTTTCTAGCTTTCTTCTTATTTATTGGTCATTTATGGCATGCGGGAAGAGCTCGTGCATCTGCTGCAGGTTTTGAAAAAGGTATTAATCGTGAAAATGAGCCAGTTTTATCAATGCGTCCTTTAGATTAGTTTAACTAATATAAATATTATTGTCAGTATAAAATCCTACACTGACAATAATATTTATATCGATACAAAATTTTATAATATTTTACCTTATATTTAAATTAGAGGTTGATTAAATGACTTCCACTTTAGCAGGTTTTATAACTAGCTTAATACTAGGCAGTTTAATTGTTGTACTGCCTATTACTGTTCTATTACTATTTGTCAGCCAAAAAGATAAAGTAGCTCGCTCTTAACATTACTAATCTATTATTAGTAATAATGGTCTTCTCAGTCTAAATTATATGTGATACAACAAATCGGGATGACAGGATTTGAACCTGCGACATTCTGCTCCCAAAGCAGATGCGCTACCAAGCTGCGCTACATCCCGATAATTAGATTATTTTATATTGACATAGATACCTCTTTATTGTAATACTTTTTTTATTATTTGTCTATATCTTTTGCTAACATTAATTTTATTTTGGGTACCAAAACATTCCCGTTGTTTTATTCGGATTTGCTTTAAAACCAAGATTTTTATAAAATCGTATTACTTGTGGGTCAGCGAATAGTGTTATTGTATGAATTTTTGAATATTTTAAATTATTAACTATTTCCTTTATTAATACTTTTCCTAAACCAATACCTTGAAAATTTGGATGAATAACAACGTCCCAAATTGTTGCATTAAATGCATGATCAGATGTAGCTCTAGCGAAGCCTATTAGATATATTTTGCCATTCTGCTTACATAATATAGAGATTAAAACAAAACTATTTGTTATGGCAATTTTTATTTTTCTAAAAGGTCTTTTTATCCAGCCTACAGAATTACATAATTTTTCTAAATCTTGTAAATTAATATTTTTATTGTTACTTAAGTAAAGTATTAATGGAAGTCCATTAACTTTATCATTTTTAATTTCTATACTTTTCATCGAATTTGTTTCGATATTTTGCTGATTTTGTAAGCTATCTAGAAGTTGTTTCCAAAAACTCATATTTAATGATATTATATAAAAATATTAATCTTATAATAATTTTAATAATATTTCGTATCTATTCAAACTATTATTAAAATTTTAATAATAGTTTGAATAGATACGAAATATGTATATTTTTTTTAAAATTAAAATGGTAAAAATAATTGATCAGAGTAAAAACGATTAATTTAAATAGGTATTTTTATACCTTTAGCCCAAAACCGTAGGCCACTTTAACTTTTTTTAAAATGATACGGCTTATATTAAGACCAGTCTATAATTTTATTATCTATTTTTTATGTTTGATTTTATGTTTCTATTGATTGATTAAATTATTTTATAATTTGATAAATTAAAAAAAATAGAAATTCACTATTAGTGAAGTCTTATATCCTTGCTACTAATTTATATTTAAATTTACTTCTTTTGTAGACATATTGTTTATATTCAGAAACATCTATATAAAACATTTGAAACAAATCTATTTTAGTTCAGAATATTCTAAAAATATTTTTTTCAATATTATTAAATTTTGTCTTGTATAACTAAACTAATGTAAAAAAATTCTCTTATATTTCAATTATCAAACCTGCTGTAAAAGTCATCCAGATTGTTGCTACTACTGGTACTGTAGATAAGTATTTTAATAAATTGTTCATTATATTATCTTTAATATTAATATTAATCTATCCTTCAACGTGGAGAAACAGTTATTTCATCAACATTTGCTACTAATTTATTGTTGGTTAGTTCTTGTAGAGCAGAGAAGGGCCATAATATACCAGACACCATGCAGCTTAATGCTATCGGTATATCAATAATAATTTCTTTTTCTGTAGGTTTATTATATTTTTTTATTATTTGTAAATAGTTTCTGCCGACCCATCCAATCCAACCACTAATGTACAAAAATAATATTGCTGGCAGAATAAATTCTCCTGCATGACTCCAACGTCCATCTACAATTAAAAACAAAGTGGACTTATAATTTATGTCCCTTTTTCGAAACTATAAAAATTATTTTTATAATATATAGCTAATTTCTATTCTTTAAAGAAAGATAATATAATATTAATTATTAATCTAGACTTATTAATTAGTTAGAAAAACTTTTATGTATATAATCTGATATTCTTGTTTATAGCTGAATTGTTTTATTGTTTTGTAAATAAAATTAAAGACACTTTATCTATTTTAGCTATTAGACCTCATTTCAAACATTAAATTGAATAGTATAATTATGTATAAATTAAAGTTTAAGTTTGCTTTGTCTTTTTTTAAACTTCTTAAATTATAAAACTATATTTGTTTTTTATCTATCTATTACTGAGGTAGTCCATCTGTTCCGCATAATACTGAGCTTTTTTCATATCTTTCAAATCTAATTTTTGTTTTTTTCAATTGTTCTTCTAGTGCTAGAAATGGTGGTGTTTCTGCATCATATTTTGTTAATCTGTTTTCTAATTTTTTTATGTTAGCATCTAAACGATGATGAAAATTAGCTGAATCTTTACAAGGTGATTGAAATAGGAGATAAAACTTATTTATCTAAATTAAATATTTATATAATACTTACAGATTGTTAAATTTTTTTACCTTTTCTTAAAAACTGTACATAATACTTTTGTATTATACAGCTTCACGTTTATCTTAACTCATTCTTTTATTTTTAATGAATTATAAAATTAATTATATTATATTTCCGTAAGAATAAAAATACTAAAAGTTAACTTTTATTTGTTTATAGTACTGATTTTTTAAGTATAATCTAATCCTCACGTAATATGGATTAATCATATAAATATAACGAGAATAATAAGGAATGATAAGAATAATAAGTTTATTTCACCAATCTTCTTGTACGTTAACTAATTTAATTTTATTAATTTTAGTATCTCTTTTATATTCTACTTAAGCCAGCTACATCTGCTTTTCCAATAAAGGGTGTTGTTAGTAATAGTACTATTAATGTAAATACTAAAATTATTAATTTTTTCACCTATTATGTTCCTATTAATTTTTTATTTAATATAAGGTTTGTGATTAGGTTAACGATTTAGTGATTGTATTATATGATTATATCAATATAATAACAGTAAATATTAAATATATAATAAAATAATAATCGAATATAACTCCGTAGATATGGTAAATATATTAAAATTTACATTTTCATATATTTAGTTTTTTATTTTTATTTGGATTTTAAAGGTTTATTCTGCTAATATTATATTTATAATTTATATATTTTACATGGATTAGTACTATGAGTTTGATCAGTCAAGTAATTATAGATGCTGATGATGAACTGCGTTATCCAACAATTGGGGAACTAGAGAATGTGTATTTATTTATTTAAATTTTGATCTAAACATATATTGATATAAGATGGATTATATTTTTTAATAAAATTATAAGGTTAATAAATTTTAATTTTGCTGTTGTAATTTTTTGATTTTAATAAGCTTAATATAATATAAATGTGATAATTCTAGTTATCAATAATAATTATTAATATATACAAGAAACCTAAACACAATTTTATCTAACACGATGCTCAATATATAAAAAAGAAATATTATTTATAGTATAATATGAAGTGATTTTGCTAAAAGCTAAATTGTATAGTAATTTATTCTATGGAAACTTATTGTAAATGAATAGTTATAAAACTAATTTATTAAGCTATGAGCATTATAGAATGCTTTCCTAGTTTTATCAAAGTGATCTATAATCAACTTATTAGGCATTCGTGTTTATCTTGCTACTTGTGAGAATAGAATTCGTTTAATCACTATCTTGAGAGATAAAGAAAAAGATATTATTCTAGTTGACAATTATCATAAATTTACTATTATTTTCTGCTTATTAAATTTAAATTATAAAATAGTCTAACCTAATGGATTGTTTAAGCTAGTATTTGATATTTATTAGATTAATTGAAACAGAGTTTGTAAAGTTAAGCTAAGGAATAAAACTAGTATATTTATTCTTTATACAATAAATAATAAATTAAATATTGTTTAATAATACAATGGATAAAATTTTACTAATTGATAAAAGCATAATACACATTTACATAATAAAATTAATCGCGTAATAGTAAGATATACTGTGTTTATCATTAACATAAGCATTAGAGTTTGTTGTTTAATTACTTTGGAACTATATTAAGATATCTCATGTATTTCAATTTATTAAGCACACAGAACATATTTAAAATATTAGATTTGTTTATATTAATATTATTTTGTTTTCATATGGTTAAGCTTTATGATAAGTAAATTATCTTCTAGGGTTTTGGAAACAAAAATGTATTTTCCTTACATTTTTAGTTATTAGAAAAGCAAGCAAAAAAATTTTTCAGCTACATCCAGAATATATTGCTCCTGGTGGGAATGCTTCTGGTGCTAGACAGAGATCTTTATGCTTAAGGGATTATGGGTGGTATCGTTTAACTTGATATTGTTTAGTCATTATTTAATCAATTTATTGGTCTAATTATCTTAGAATTAAGTGATATTTTTATAATCAAATTGTATATTCAAACTGTATGATATCATGTTATTATTAGTATAATAGTTGTTTATTTTATGAATAAAAATTTTGATTATTATCACTTAATTTAATAAGAATTGATAAATTAAATAAAAATTCAAAAAAAATACATAATTTGGAATTGCTAGATATCTGAATGATTATCTATAATATTGTTGCTGTATTGTGTAGTTATTTTGGATAACTATTTTTATAGCTATTCTATTTTTATAAAATAGCTATAAATTTTAGGTAAAGCTGTATGTATTGAAAAGTACTTTTACATTTTTATGAGGAGAGAAGAATAAATCATTTTCTACCTTTTATTTTATTATTTATTAGAATTGCTAATTAGAATACACAGAATAACTAGCAAGCAAATGAATTCTTGAGTTCACTTATTTTATATTTTATTTACTTGATACCATTGAATAATCAATACCTATAGCATGCGTATAAATTATTAATAAGTAAATTTTATGCTTAGAATGTGTTAGTTTTAATTATCAATAGTTTTATCTTTCTAGAGTTAAGATGTACAGATTTAAAAATAAGCAAAAATTCTTTTAACGAATAATTAAAATTAAATATTTATTGTTTAGCTTATATTTTAAAGTTGAATCACTTAATAATTTTCAACAAGAGATATATATAACTTAATTTATTCGTATGTTTCTTAAATCAAGCTTTGATTTATTAAGCTTAGAATAATTACGACTAATCACTTATGGAGTATTAGCTGGAGATAAAGAACCAATTGAGACAATAGGAATAATTGGTATGAGAGAAATGTATAATTCATTAGGCGTACCAATCATTGGAATGATTGATTCTATTCAATGTTTAAAAGATGCTACATTTGAGTTTTGTAATGAGGAAGATAAAACCATTGTTAGTCCATATTTTGATTATATTGTTAGTGCAATGGTTTAGTAATACTATATAAATTTATTTTAAGCTTAATACTTGCTTTTGGTTTATTTAAGTGTTATACTTAATCTAGGCTCGGGTATATATATTCTTGTAGTAACTTTAATATGTCAGATTTGAAAAAAAGCAGCATAAGTCTAACTACAAATGAAATATACTCCGGGTTTTTTTATTTTTTATATATTATTATTATAGAGTATTGTGTTGATTTATTATTTACTACTTAGTATAATTATTTATTTTAAATTGATGAATGTATGAACTTTATTCAAGAATTGGATTTATTACTAAAATCAAAATATCCGATTATATATGTCAATAGTTGTGAAGAAGAGAGATTAGAATATACAATTGGCCAATTCGTTACTAAGAAGTTCTCTATCACTTTATTATACTGGGACTTTGTAGAAGGTTACCAGGGGAATCCAAATTATTACTCTATTGGTAGTAGAAATCCTGCTGAAACCTTAGATTTTATAAATAATTTGAGTATTCCTTGTGTTATTATATTAAGAGACTTTAATCTTTTTTTGAATGATAATTCTATAATTCGAAGGTTGAAAAACTTATATAGATCTTTGAGAAGTAAGTCTATAACTATAATTATAACTTCTATTGAGCTAAAAATACCTACTGCTTTAAAAGAAATTATAGCTGTATTAAACTTTCCGTTACCTGATAAAAGCCAAATAAATGAGGAAATAATTAGAATTTTTGATAAATTAGATTATCCAATTGATAGCTTGTTTTTAAATAATTTAACCCAGTCTTGTAAGGGCTTATCTTTAGAAAAAGTTCGGAAAATATTTTGTAAAATTTTAACAAAGTATGGAAAAATTGAGCCATCATGTCTTGATTTAATATTGATTGAGAAAAAAAATCAAATAAGCCAGACCCACATTTTAGAATTCTTATCATACAAATCAACTATGAGTGATATCGGAGGTTTAAAAAATTTAAAAAAATGGTTAATGTTGAGATCATATTCTTTTTCTGAACAAGCAAATTTGTATGGGTTACCATCCCCCAAGGGTTTATTATTAGCAGGTATACAAGGCACTGGCAAATCCTTAGTTGCTAAGGTCATAGCAAATGAGTGGGATTTACCATTATTACGGTTAGATATTGGTAAATTATTTGCAGGAATAATTGGAGAATCGGAGTTTAGAGTACGAGAAATGATAGAAGTCGCAGAATCTTTAGCACCATGTATTTTATGGATAGATGAAATTGATAAAGGCTTCTTCAATCCTAATTTTATTAATGATAGTGGCACTACTAGCCGAGTTTTTGCTACATTCATAACTTGGCTTTCAGAGAAAACCTCTTCAGTTTTTATAGTTGCTACTACCAATAATATATATTCTTTACCATCTGAACTTTTAAGAAAAGGTAGGTTTGATGAAATTTTTTTTATAGGTTTGCCATCTCAAATGGAGAGGGAAGAAATTTTTTCTGTACATTTATCAAGAGTTCGTCCTAATAGTTGGAAAAATTATGATATACAATCCTTGAGCAGCTTATCTGATAAATTTTCTGGTGCTGAGATAAAACAATCAATTATTGAGGCAATGCATACTGCTTTTTATGAAAGAAGAGAATTTTGTACGAATGATATATGTATAGCACTAAAAAATATTATTCCATTAGCATATTCTCATTCGGAAGAATTAACGATTATTGAGAATTTAGCATTATCTGGTAAAATAAGACAAGCCTCAGATTCATAGATATTTTATGCTATATCCTATGTGTTTCTACATTAGTTAATATTATTAATATATAATATCGTATTATCTATTATATCAGGCTTTATTTTATTTCTTATAGTAATCATGATATTACTGAGATATCTGGATATACTTGCTTAAATTATTTATAAAAAATCAATTTAATAGATATGAAAAATGTTTTAATAGATCTAAATGACTTGCTAAAATTATTTAGTAATAAAACTGATATAGAAAAGCTGCGATTTCTTGAGAATATAGATATAAGAGATAGTCACTTATCACTACTTTTGTTTAGTTATTTACAGTATCGTGTTCAAACAAATAATTGTAAAATTGATTTTGTTGATGGTTATATCTATCAAATTTTAATTGAAGCAAATAATGAGGATATAAATGAATTGATCTCTTTTAATTTTAAGGAAGGCATTATTAATCTAACATCAAAATCAGGAATTGATCATATTGATTTACATAACTTATTATTATTTAAAAAATTTCAGGAAGCTGATAAATTAACTAATAAACAATTGTATCAACTCGCAAATCTACCAGATAATAGTCGCCAATGGCTATACTTTACTGATATTCTCAGTTTGCCTGTTCAAGATATTTTAATTATCGATCAATTATGGCGTATTTATTCTAAAGGAAAGTTTGGTTTCTCCGTGCAGCATAAAATTTGGCTTACAGTAGATAAAAGGTGGAATTTATTATGGGACAAATTGGGATGGCAAGAAAAAGGACATTTTTGTCGTTATCCTGATGATTTTATGTGGAGCTTAGATGCTCCACCAGGACATCTTCCTCTTTTTAATCAGCTTAAAGGTAATACCGTGTTATCTGCTATTTTAAATCTTGAAATTTGGAATTAATATATATTTAAATTAAGTAAGTAATTTTTTACTAATAAAAATAAAATTGTGGGAGTTGAAGTATTGATTTTAGTAATTGATAATTATGATAGTTTTACTTATAATTTAGCTCAATACATAGGTGAAATGGGATATCAAGTAAAAGTATGTCGAAATAATAAAATTACGATAGCTGGAATAAATAACTGTAAACCGGATAAAATTATCATTTCCCCTGGTCCTGGACGTCCAGAAGAAGCAGGTATTTGTTTGAATATTGTTAAAGAGTTTAGTAGTACTATTCCGATCTTAGGAGTTTGTTTGGGCCATCAACTTATAGGCCACTTTTTTGGAGCTGAAATTATACCTGTTCATAATTTAATGCATGGTAAAATTTCCTATATTTATCATGATAATGATTCTATTTTTGCCAATATTCCCAATCCTTTTGTTGCAACACGCTATCATAGTTTAGCAATCAATACTTTTACTTTGCCTTCTGATTTGCTTGCTATTGCTTGGACTCAAGATAACACTATAATGGCTTGTAAACATACAATTTATCCTAATGTTTACGGTATTCAGTTTCATCCAGAGAGTGTGTTAACAGAATATGGGAAAAATATATTAAAAAATTTTTTAGAATTATTATCCAATGATTTTTACTAAATTACAAATTGCGGTATTGATGCTTGAAGATGGATCCTATTACAGAGGATGGTCGATTGGTAAGTCCTTTACTTCTATTGGAGAAATTGTCTTTAATACAGGCATGACAGGCTATCAAGAAATATTTACTGATCCCAGTTATTCTGGGCAGTTAGTGGTTTTTACTTACCCGGAATTAGGCAATACTGGAATTAATGATGAAGATTGTGAATCTAATAACTTAGCCCCCAAAGGTCTCATTATCAAAAATATTTCTTCCTCCACAAGTAATTGGAGGAAAAAAAAATCTTTGTATGAATATTTGTTAGCTAATAATATAGCCTGTATTTATGGTATTGATACGAGAGCTTTAACTAGGCATTTAAGAAAATACGGCTCAATGAATGGAGGTATAGTGTGGATTACAACTATTTGTCTACAAAAATCTTTGTATTCTTACAAGCTCTAACATAACTCTGCTTGTAATATTTAATTACTAATTATAAAAATTACAATAGTCTAATCATAAAAAAGATTTGATATCATATAACATATATTTTATGATGTACCATGGATCCATGTTATATAATTATCATATTTTCTTTGATTGTTTTTTCTAGACTTGACATTTTTATCTATGTGTAGATATAGTTACTAATTAATTGAGCTAATGATTATTGATTATTATATTCTTGGTGAATATTATTAATAAAATTAATTTTATTTATCTCTATCAATATTATAAAGCTATATGGATAGAAATACCCTTGTATAGTTTAAGAAGAGTGTATTCTACCTACTTTTATTCAAATATGACTTTAAATTTATCTCAATTTTTAAATCAAATCAAAAATTTTCCTAGAATTAAGAGTTTAGATTTAATTCAATCTGTTACAACTAAGAAATCTTTTATATGGTCTAGTATAAATAATATGCATTGGATTAATTTTTCTTCTAAACATGTACATTTAACTACTGGGCTTCCTTTTATAAAAATAGTTGTCTTAGACTTCGGCTATAAGTTAAATATTTTAAGGCAATTATCACTTTATCGGTGTTCCTTATTAGTTGTGCCTGCTAACACATTATTATATGATATTGTCAAGTTCAAGCCTGATGGTATTATGCTAACAAATGGTCCTGGAGATCCTGCTCTAGCTGATTATGCAATTAAAACCATTAAAGGTTTAATTAATATAAAGAAAAATTTACCTATTTTTGGAATTTGTATGGGGCATCAAATTTTAAGTTTAGCCTTAGGTGCTGACACTTTTAAGTTAAAATTTGGTCATCGGGCTTTAAACCATCCTACGGGTATATCTAAAAAAGTTGTAATAACAAGCCAAAATCATGGTTTCGCTGTTAACTTAGAGCCTATGGGCGAAGTTATTCCAAATATCCAAATTACGCATTATAATTTAAATGATAATACTTTGGCTGGTATTAGCCATTTTTACAAACCTCTATTTTCTGTTCAATACCACCCTGAAGCTAATCCAGGACCTAATGATTCATTATATTTTTTTAATAATTTTTTAGCTATTATTAAATATTATAAATTGTTTTAAAAAAAAGCAGATATTTGATTAGAGCATATCTAACTTTAATCAAATATCTAATAATTTATTCTTTAAAATTGTAAGGAGTTTTTTACTTTAAATATGTTAATTTAGTAGTAAAAATTATTCTCCCCAACTTAATCCTGCTTCAAAGCTAGTGAGAATGATTATATCATTTAATTTGATTTTCCCTTTGCTGACAGTTTGATCTAAAAATAAGGATAAGGTTATTGATCCCGCACATGTATTTTCTCTTCTGTATTTATTATTATATTATTATGTGTAATGCATAACTTCTCAGCTACTATCTCTAGTATTATATTACCTTGATGGAGTAATAATGAATCAATTTTTCTATTGTTAAATTATTGATTTCTAGATAATCTTCTATAGTTTTTGGGTACTTTTCATAGTGTACACTTATAAATTTTTCACTATTTATATAAATAAAATTATATCTACGATGGTAATTTTTGAGTTTTCTGGTAGCAATAGTTTTATAATATATTTTACGGATAATATTACTTAGTGATTTAGATTATTTGCCCTATATGTTGTAAAATTTAGGATATTGTATTATTTTATTGGTACACTCAAGAATTATTATACCTGCTTCACTCTAAATAGAATACAAGTTGATCATGCTATATTTAACTTTAAGAATAACTGATTGATTGATAATTTTTATGTACGAAATTTATTATTGATCACCATGACTAATTGGTTTTCTATGAACCCTTGATTGTTTTTATGGAAGAGAATAGGTATTTATTTTATAGTGTGAGTACTAGACTACTTTATCCTAAAAACTAATTTCGCTAGATAACAATAATTACCGTATTGATTACTATATTTTATGGTTTTTAATATTTTTATTTATACTGGTTTATATTCTCATAAACACTAAAAAAATAAAAATTATATTATATGGATTATATGTAATATTATGTCTACCTACATATTTTGATAATTTTATTTTAATTTTTTACTTAATTCATAATACTTATTATTAATTGTTATCTAAATATATAGATTACATATTAGCAGAATCGACATACTATTACTATATTTTATTTTTAAGTAATATTATGTCGATTTTATATTATAGCTTTAAAGCTAAATGAGTCTATTCTTACTAATCAATAGCGATATTAGTTAATTGTTTAATATAGAATATTATTATTGTTGAGTCATCTTGTGTGTAATCTCTCAAATTAGTTTAATATTGTTCTCAATAGTAAAGAATGATAATACATCTATTAAGCTAATTTACTCTACCATCCTTTTTCTGATTGAGATAGAACATAGTTTGCTACATCTTCAATATCAGTTTCGTTTAATCGTGCTCCAAAGGAGGGCATAGCATTTTTACCGTTTGTTACCTGATATGTGATAGCTGATATGCTATTCATTTGATTTGTAGCAAGGTCTTCTTTTGTTAATTTTTTATCTGCCATAATTACATTATTTCCTCCAACATGGCAGGCAGAACAATTAGCAGAAAAAACTTGTTCTCCATGTTCAATATTAGCAGCGAAACTTTTTTCAGATATTATCAATAAGAATACAACAATTATAGTATTCAAAATAAGTGATCCTCTTTTCATATAATTTTTTTTATTTTAATATTTTTATTACTTAATGATTACCAGTATACAATCATTATTGATAGGTCTTAATTGAAATTTTTAACAGAATTTTATCTAAGCATAGAGTATTATCAGTAGTAAATTTTTCCTCCTCCCCATTTCTCCGATGCTATTTTTGGTTGTAATAATATATGCCCTGCTATTGTAAATAAGTCATCATCACTTAAGCTCCGCATTTTAGGGAATATATCGGCGCTTTTTATACTTGGATGAATTTCTGCAATAGATTCATTTCCATCATAGCTTGTCGGATTTTTTATGTAATCAATTAATGCTTCAATATTGTTACGTTGGGGTGTGGCTAAATTTAAAGATTCTATTTCTAATCCAATATTTGGATTTGTCTTGGTAATTCCTCCAGTATGGCATTGTGCACAAGTATTGTTGAATAAGCGTTTGCCACGCTTAACTTGTTCTGGAGTCAATATTATGGTATCTCCTTTATTGCTAAGTGGTATTGTTCTTGTGGTTTCATCTAGTTCAATAGCATATGCAGAAATTATGTTTATACTAATAGCAGCTATTAATATAAATATAAGACCTCCAGTCCAATATTTTTTCTTTAGCATAAAATTTTAATCCTTATTTTTAATATATAGCTTGTTGTCTGATATATTCTAAGTTAATATTTAGTTGATTTTAATCAGGTTAATGTTGCATTTGTAATAATATAAATAATAGATAGGATAACAATTCGCTATTATACCCTTAACTTAAATTTAGTTGTAAATATTTTTACACCATAATTCTATTGAAAATATTAACTATATTACTAATATTCACTTATTAATAAAGATTTTGCTAAACTCTTATTAATAGATTATTCGTGATTTAATAATCAATTTAAATACGTATAGAATTTTAGGGTCCTAATTACTCAACGAAATTATAATAAAGTTTTTTATTAGCAAGTATAAGTTGCACAAGTTTTGATTACTCAATTAATATATATTTATTGATTTAATAATTATGTGTTGATTGGGCAAATGATTTGATAAGAAAATAATTCCAATATTAAATTATAGTTCTACAATATTACGATTAAAGCATTATATATTAATTATATAGTTCTTTTCCTAGTTTTATTGCCAACACGCTTGATACTAAAGCAATTAATAAAGCTATAAATATTTGACTATCACTAATCATTTTTTACTCCAACAATATGTTAATATGTTATATTACTTATTTCTTTAGATTGTATCAGAATAGTTTTTTAAAATTATTGTTTTCCTCAATAAAAATTAACTAAAAATGTACCTTTTTTCTAGTTATTTCCCTAATTTTTTTAAAGTTTGAAATCATAATGCTAATATTCTCTTTAATAGCTATCAAAATAATTAACTAATTATGACAAGATTTATTTTATAATATAATATATAATAACATAATGGATTATCTTTTGTATTTTATACTCAAAGAATAATCTTGTTTTATTGAAAATTTGTAATTTTATACTTGATTCAATATTAATAAATTACTAAATCTGTAACTATATGATTACATTTATCTAAATTTACTATTAAAGCTTGACAATATTTAAAAAAAATATTACTCTTGTATTTATGTTTTTGAAGGTAGAATTTTATATTTTAACAAATAAAAATTTTTAGATACGTAAAGGTTTAATATCACATGCTTAATTAATAACTAATTTTTATATTTTCCTATATTGTTTGTGAAGTATGTTCGTAAGATAAAACTAAAAAAATTGATGGAATTCTCATAAACAGTGCAATATACATATAGTTTAATTTAGTGTAATAAAAAACATTTTATCAATCTATTTTAGTTATTAGAGTAGGAATTAGGATCCTGTAAAAATCTAAGAATTGTTTTTTTAGAAAATCTAAAACTCCTAGTAATATTGGCTTAACTTAGGATATCGCCAAGTTATCCTAGCTCTTAAGTTTTGTTCCATACATGCTTTAAAATAAATAGTTTAGGAGGTGCCAGATTATCAAGTAAAAATTTAGATAAACTATAAATTTATTATAATATTATAATTTAGGATCATGATCTGCTACTTATCTCCACTTAATATAGCATATTATTTTTTTTACCCAATATAACTTGAAATGAGATATCTAATGTGGATTTATTGATATTAGTCAAATCATTATAAAGTATAAGCAAATAAAGTTGCAGTTTATTTCAATATTCATAATTTATATATAATTTTATGGGCTATTAGCTCAGTTGGTTAGAGCGCACCCCTGATAAGGGTGAGGTCTCTGGTTCGAGTCCAGGATGGCCCAATAAGGGGATATAGCTCAGCTGGTAGAGCGCTGCCTTTGCAAGGCAGATGTCAGCGGTTCGAGCCCGCTTATCTCCACTATATTCTTAATTGTATTTAGTAATTATGATTTTATTGGTTTCAGTGGGAGGATATTTACTGTGTTTACTCAACTATTTAAATTAAAAGCCATACAAGATATTAGTATTAATACAATATAAATTTTGAAGTTAAGTTATAATTCAGAGATTTCTGAATAAGAAAATTTTATAAACTATTCAATGAATTTATAAGCAACAAGAAATAAAACTAGTGAATTGAAGCATTTATTAAACAAAGCAAAAAATATTCTTTAAGTAGCCGTGAGTGAAGTAGGATAAGCCTAAAGCATACAGGTTTACAGGTTTCTGTTAGGTTTTGGAACAGTAGGTATAACGTTAGACAAAATAGTTGAAATTCTACATGATAGAAAGTGATAATAGCGTAATTGAAAACTGAATTTATTTAATTGTATCTAGAGTAGCATGGTGTTTATGGAATTTCGTACGAATCAGCTAGAAGAACCTGGTAAGGCTAAATATCTTTGAATAACCGATAGTGAAGCAGTACAGTGAATATAGTAGAACATCAAGCACTAAGCTTACAACCAATCGAAGAATAATTCAATGTTTGACTTCGTGCCTGTTGCGAAATGAATCTGCAAATTATAGGTAAGTGGGTGGGTTAAGACAGAGAAGTTGTAGTCACACTTAAACCAAGCTTGAACACAGTATTAGTTACTTTTATATATTTGAAGCTAGATGATCTAGCGATGAACAAGATAAAATTTAGGTAATGCTAAATGGAGATCTGAATTGACTGACGTTAAAAAATCAGCGGATGAGTTTTGTCTAGCGGTCAGACACTAATTGAATTCCGAGCTAGCTAATTTTCTCTTCGGTGGGTTTAGGGGTAAAATATTATTTGGGTGTGGGGTGCAAAACTGGCATCAAATCAAGTTGAAGTATGAATATTAAAAGATGAATCAACCAGTGAGATAGTGAGTGATAAGTTTCATTGTCAAAAGGTAACCAGCTCAGACGAATATTTATGGTTTCAAATAGTTAGTAGTTACTAAGTAGAAATGCATAAGTAACTAAGAGTTTCGCCTAAAAGCGGCGAACCCCTTAAATACTGTCTAATAGTTTACTGTATAAGTGATCCTGCACTGAAAATGAATGTAACTAAGTAATTTGCTGAAGTTGTGGAATCTTGATCAACATTGCTAGAGGAGCGTTCTGCTCAGGTTGAAGCATTAACGAAAGTGGATGTTGACAAAGCAGAAATGAGAATGTCGGCTTAGGTAGCGAAAATATTGGTGAGAATCCAATGTTCCGAAAACCTACGTACTTCTCTAGAAGGTTTAGTCAGGACCTAAAGTGAGGCTGAAAAGCGTAGTTGATAGATACAGATCCCTTTGAAGATGTGAATTACCTGCACATGGACAGAAAAACCCTATGAAGCTTTACTTTAGTTTGAAATTGGATTTGGTTTTTCTTTATGTAACATAGGTGGAAAGCTATACGGATACTGTTTAGTGAGTATTTGAGCTGTTAGTGGAATATTACTTTAAGAAAGATAGAATTCTAACTTTTAAGGGTTATTCAGCTAAAAAACAGTTTCTATTGGGTAGCTTAATTGCAGCGTGATCTCCTTTTACAAGGCAACGAAGGTGTGCAAAGATCTCCTTAGGCTAGTCATCGCAAATCAGTCGTAGAGTGTAAAGGCATAAGGGAGTTTGACTGTAAGACTTACAAGTCGAGCAGAGACGAAAGTCGGCCTTAGTGATCTGACGGTTCCGAGTGGAAGGGCTGTCGCTCAACGGATAAAAGTTACTCTAGGGATAACAGGCTGATCTCCCCCAAGAGTTCACATCGACGGGGAGGTTTAGCACCTCGATGTCGGCTCATTGCATCCTGGGGTGGTAGTACGTCTAAAAGTTTTAGTTGTTTTACCATTAAAGCGGTACGGAAGCTAGTTTTAGAACGGCGTTAGATAGTTTTTTATATATCTGGTGCAGGCGCTAGAATATTCAAAGGATCTTTCCCTGGTAACGAGAGTACCGAGGAGAGGTGTATCGCTTGTGTATCAGTTATTGTGCTAACAGCACATGCAGAGCAGTAAAGTGCATACATTGCAATTGCTGAAAGTTAACCTAAAAATGAATATTTTATTGTTTAAAATATGTAAGGTTAGGGTAAAATTACACATTAAGATTAATATGTCCTAAGTATAATTGTATTAATGTGTTCAGCTGTAATTTATAAACTATTAACAAATGTAAAACCTCCTTTAATTATAATAATTACTATTATAATTAAAGGAGTATTCTTTTAATATAATGTTATTACTAATTGTTCTAGCTTATTTTACCTTTAAGTTGTCTATTCTATATCTGTTGTTGATAAAATATTTATAGCTTAAAGCAAATTTAATAGAATAGTTCTATGCTAAGTATAATTACTGTCTTATCGTTAAATATCTAATGATTTTCTCATTAAATTTCATGTTTCTCTCAATACTTTGTATAAGCCCACCATTTCCCTCATAAGCCAACTGTAAAAAAATACCATCATTATATTTTTTTATAGAATATGTTAAGTGTCGTCTTCCGCGATTCTGTGTAAAAATATTTTTTGCTCCTTTATTTCTTAAAAAATTTTGATATCTATTAATCATCTCTAAAGAAATTAAATATATAATTTTATTTTATTTAAAGCTATAGAAGTACCTTTTAATACATATAGCTTAATCAATTTGTTAAATTTTATCAAATTACTAACTTTTCTAATTAAGTTACTTTAGTTACTATTTAGACTTTTAAAGAATGTAGATTAATATTATAATATTTTATTTATAATGGATATTTTACATTATAAAATTTTATAATCTATTATAGTCGTTGTGTATAAATCTTATTCTTTTTGATGTTTGAAATAATTATTAATATGAATTTAAATAAATAATAAATTTATACAATATCTGCTTCTTTTTCCTCTGGGTTTAATATATATATAGTTTCATATTTACTGAATTTTATATGATTATCTTTATTTTTTGTCTGCATTTTGATATTATTTTCTCTGATTATTAATTTGAATAATTTGATTATATCTTATAATTATAGAATTGTATCATACATTTATTTTTATATACCATCGCTTTCAACTTGAATTCTTACTGCTTCAGAAATTACTGGTATTCTAGAATATTCCCCCTTACAGCATTTTACTATTGCATATATAACTATACCAGATATAAACCAGAAACAGCTATTACAAATTAATAATCCAGTTAAGCTTGTTTTAAATTCAATAGGTAAGGCACGAAAACTACTTCCTAATAATGCTGTGATTAAAAAGAGCAATAATGCTTGTAAAGTATTGAAACGTAAGAATTCACTTGTAGGTAAAGGACTGCTAGAGTTAACAATTAGAAAGTATAAGGCTAAAAAGCTAATTAGGTTTATATGTCTATTCTCGATATACATTGTCATTAAAGGCGCTAAAATTAGTCTATATGCTTTTAGAATGCGAAAAGGGTAATCTGGTAGAACTCTTAGGCCAAAATTTTCAATTCCATCCATAAAAGGTAAAAAATATGGTAGTATAGATATAAAACGTGTTCTTACGAGAATATTATTTTTCTTTTTTTCATAAAATACCTTTAATTTAGTAAGAAGCATTTTATATATCTTGATCATAATAGCAAGAATAAATATAGTTAAAATAATTGTGGTTGAATACACCTTTAATTTTTGGTGTGCTAAATACTGATCGTAGTAAACAATATTACTATTATTTATAACTACTTTTTTAATACTAATTAACATAAATCTGATTATCTCCGTTATAATATTGAATTAAGTATTAAAATTAAAATAAAAACCTTTAGAATATTATATTCTTAATAGGTTTATCTTCTTATTCTTAGTGTTTTATTTAAAAACTGCTACTGAACATTTTATTATTATGAAAATTTTATATTATAATTAATAGTGTAGAGTAAATCAATTTTTAAGTCTGATTTCTATATAAATAAATAATTATAATTTTTAATATTAATTTGATATTAAATTGAAATTATCACTTCAAGAACTGTTTAGAGCGATTATATTATGAATTATATCATTAATAAATAACTTGGTAAAATAATAAAAATATGATATTAACGATCAATCACAGTGCGATTCGGCCAATTTTTCCTTTTACAGCTATTGTAGGCCAAGAAGACATGAAGCTTTCTCTTATCCTGAATGTCATAGATCCCAAAATCGGTGGTGTCATGATTATGGGTGATAGAGGAACAGGAAAATCGACAACTATTAGAGCAATTGCTGATTTACTTCCAGAAATTGATGTAGTTGTTAATGATCCCTTTAATTCTCATCCTTCAGATCCTGATTTAATGAGTGATGCAGTAAAACTTCTCTTGGATAGTAAAAAATCTATAGATGTCATTAGAATTAAAGTACCTATGATAGATTTACCTCTAGGCGCAACAGAAGATCGTGTATGTGGCACTATTGATATCGAGAAGGCATTAACTGAGGGAATTAAAAGTTTTGAGCCAGGATTATTAGCCAAAGCTAATCGAGGAATTCTATATGTTGATGAGGTTAATTTGCTTGATGATCATCTAGTTGATATTCTATTAGATTCGGCAGCCTCTGGCTGGAATACTGTTGAACGAGAGGGTATTTCCATTAGGCATCCCTCAAATTTTGTTCTTGTGGGTTCTGGTAACCCTGAGGAAGGTGAACTGAGACCTCAACTATTAGATCGTTTTGGTATGCATGCAGAAATTCGTACAGTAAAGGATCCTGAGTTAAGAGTTAAAATTGTTGATGAAAGAAGTCAATTTGATCGAGATCCTCAGTTTTACTTAAATAAGTATTATTCCCATCAAGTGAATTTAAAGCAGAGAATTATGAATGCACAAAAAAATTTAGCTACGATTAATTTATCTTATGATTTACGTGTAAAAATTTCTAAGGTGTGTGCAGAGCTAAATGTAGATGGATTACGAGGCGATATTGTAACGAATAGAGCGGCCAAAGCTTTTGCTGCTTATAATGAATCTCAGCAAGTAACTTTAGATCATGTTAAAAAAGTTATTGTTTTATGTTTAAGACACAGATTAAGAAAAGATCCATTAGAATCTGTTGATTCTGGCCTGAAAGTTGAAAAAGTGTTTAGCGAAATTTTTGTTGATAATGTGTAATACCATTCAATTATAATACTATAAATTTATGATAAGTTATTATTTTGCTGCAGCTAGTAAGCGTTTTTTACTATTAGAAGAGCCTCTTGAAGAAATTTTAAGAGAAAGAATAAGTTATTATCAATTGAATAATAAAGCTCTAGATTTTTGGTTGATAGATAGTACTAACTTAACTCAAAATGTAGATATAAGTTTATTACAGCAAAAATTAAATGAACCAATTATCATGATTGTCTCTACAAGCTATAGTTTTATTGTATGGCTTAGGCTCAGAGTAATTTATGTTTATACAGGACAATTTATTATGGCGGAGTCTAATAATAAATTATTAGAAGAAAATTTACTTAAAAATTACAGCATAAAGGATAAATTATAATAATTATAATTAATGACGGATCTTCCTTTTACTATCGATCAATTAAGAATTTTGAAAGCAATAGCTGTTGAGGGTAGTTTTAAGAGGGCCGCTGATAGTCTTTATATATCACAACCCGCAGTTAGTTTACAGGTTCAAAATTTAGAAAAACAACTAAATATTTCATTATTTGATAGAGGAGGAAAAAAAGCTAAGCTTACTGAATCAGGGCAATTGTTATTAAGATATGGGGGTCGAATTTTAACAATTTGTGAAGAAACTTGCCGGGCTTTAGAAGATTTGCAAAATTTGCAAGGAGGTACATTAATAGTTGGTGCTAGTCAAACTACTGGTACTTATTTAATGCCTCGTTTAATTGGATTATTCCGCCAACGCTATCCTCAAGTCGCTGTTCAATTACAGGTACATTCTACTCGTAGAATTTCATGGAGTGTAGCTAATGGACAAGTAGATCTAGCTGTTATCGGTGGAGAAATTCCTTCTGAATTAAAAGAAGTATTACAAATCACGTCTTATGCAGAAGACGAGTTAGCTTTAATATTACCAAAATCTCATCCTTTCTCTCAGCTTAAAGATATCAGAAAAGAAGATCTTTATAGACTCAGATTTATTGCCTTAGATACTCAATCTAGTATTAGAAAAGTTATTGATAAAGTTTTAAATCAGCATGGTATTGATAGTACTAGATTTATGATAGAGATGGAGCTTAATTCGATTGAAGCTATTAAAAATGCTGTTCAGTCTGGTTTAGGGGCAGCATTTGTATCTGTATCAGCAATTGCTAAAGAATTAGAGTTAGGAATTCTTTATTGGGCTAAAATTGAAAATATTACTATTAAGCGAATGCTATCTATTATCATTAACCCTAATCGGTATCGTTCTAAAGCTGCAGATACTTTTAGTAAAGAAATTTTGACACTGTTCGTAAATTCTCCTCAGCATATTAAGTTTTTAAATACAAAAGATTAAAGGGAATATTATTATTTCTATAAATAATAAAAAATAATTGTTATAATGTAATTAATAATTGTTTTTTAATTATTTGCTTATAGTTTTTCATATAAAATGTATTTATGAAGTAATTTTATTTTTACAATTAATAGTTGTAAATTATCTTATTGTAAAATTTATTAATTTTTAAGTGAGCCTATTTTTAGATAATAATTGTATACAATTATTAATTCTAATATTTTTAATATTATAAATGAATTATTAAAGGACAAAAAATTATGGATATAAGAGTATTTATTGTATTAAGCCCTGTATTAATTGCTGGTTCTTGGGCACTTTATAATATAGGTAGAGTATTATTACAACAACTTAGAACATTACAATCTTAAATTTTTGCTTTATTGCAGTTTTAAACTATATAAAATTAATAATAATTTTGAGAACTTAAGAATCTTGAATCTAATTAATCGTAACATAGAGATTAATTAGATTCTTGTTGATTACAATTTATATATTACAATTTATTATGGCTGTCCCTAAAAAGCGTATGTCAAAGTCAAAAAAAAATTCTAGAAAATCACATTGGAAACGAGATGCATACTTTAGTGCTAATAAAGCATTATCTCTAGCCAAATCTATTGCTACTGGTAACTCTAAAAGTTTTGCCTATTTCTCTCAATTTAATAAAGAAGGATAAAATATATAATTTGACTTTGTCACGATAACTCTATTGATAATATTTATATTAATTATTCTTTGAATAATCAGTGTTAGTTGATATGATTATATTACATTAATGATAATTAATTTTACTTATGAATTATGCAATCGTAGAAACAAGTGGTAAGCAATTATGGGTTGAGCCTGGTTGCTTTTATGACGTAAATAGACTACCTGCTAATCCGGGAGATACAATAATTTTGGGACGGGTTTTATTAGTTAATAATCAAGGTAATATTGATATAGGTCATCCTTGTCTACCGAATGTTAGCATTAAAGCTACCGTTTTAAGACACTTAAGAGGACCAAAGATTATTGTTTATAAAATGAAGCCAAAAAAAGGCTTTCGTAATAAAAAAGGCCATAGGCAGGAATTAACTCGTTTAATGATTGATGAAATTAGTATAAATACTTAAGATTTTTACTATATTATTACTCTGTATTTTGAATAAATTTTTAAATAATTATAATGGCTCATAAAAAAGGTAGTGGTAGTACACGTAATGGACGAGATTCAAATTCGCAGAGATTAGGAGTGAAGAAATATGGCCAGGAGAAAGTTAATCCGGGTAATATTCTAGTGCGCCAACGTGGCACTAGAATATTACCCGGCAAAAATGTTGGTCTAGGTCGAGATCATACTTTATTTGCACTAGCTCTGGGATATGTTAAATTTCAAAATATATCTAAAAATCGAAAAAGAATAGATATTATCCTTTGTCAAGACATTGACAAGAATAAATAATTCATAATTAAACTTAATTTTTAACGCTTGTACAAGCGTTAAAAATGTTCTAATAATTTAATGTTATGAAAAAACAAATAGTAATTTCAGATTTATATAATATAGCCGCAATTACTTTTAATAATATTATTCAAGAATTTCTTTTCTCAACTAAAAAACATCAAATTAATAATATATACATAGGTATAGTTCAGAGAGTTTTTCCTAGTATTAATGCAGCTTTTATTGACATTGATAAAAATTCACGTAGTGGATTTATACATTTTAGTGATCTTACCGGGCTTAAACGTACTTATAATGCGACAAACTTTTCTAATCAATTAATCACAAATATTTTATTTAATGAGCAGAAAATTGTGGTGCAAATTGTTAAAGAATCAACCATAAAGAAAGGACCTAGACTAACTACTAATATTACTATTGTTGGGCGTTATATAGTTTTAATGCCTTTTGGCAAATCTATTTGTGTTTCTAGAAAAATTCAAAATACTCATCAAAGATATTACCTAAAGTCTTTGGGTATTTTAATTAAGCCAGCTACTATGGGAATTTTATTCCGCTTCTCTGCTATTGGTATTAGTGAAGATATTATAATCTCAGAGTTGCAGTCTCTAAAAAAACAATGGAATTTTATCCAAAAACTAGCATGTAATTGTTCTTCTCCAAAATTATTATATAATGATAAAAATTTAATAAAAAGAGTCATAAGAGATCTTTATGATATTAATACCTCAAATATTATTCTTGATTCTAGAAAATCTTGTAACTCAACGAAGAAATACTTATTAATTTGGAAATGTTATTCACAAAATTCAAACTTATCTGTGCAATTATTTGAGAGAAAGGAGTCTATTTTGAAATTTTATGGTATTAGAAATAGCTTAATCGATGCTTTAAGCAAAAAAGTAGAGTTGCCATTAGGAGGATATATTTTCATAGAGACTTTAGAAGCTTTGACGGTCATAGATGTCAATTCTGGTGCTTTTAACCAATCTATAAATTCAAAAGATACTGTTTACAAAATTAATATAACTGCAGCTAAAGAAATAGCTTATCAATTAAGAATTCGTAATATTGCTGGCCTTATTATAGTGGATTTTATAGATATGCACTCCCAGCGTGATCAACTAAATTTATTAGAATATTTCTATAATTGTTTAGATTTAGATAACGCAAGATCCCAAATTGTTCAATTATCTGAACTTGGTTTAGTTGAATTGACTAGGAAACGTAGAGGAAAAAGTTTGTATGAATTATCACAATTTTTTTTTAGTTATTCTGTTAAATCGTATAAGTATGAAATTAATAGTGGTAATGAACAATATAGCTATAATTTTATTTCTTACTTTGATGATCAATTAAAATTATTACCAGTGATGTACAGTCTTTATAAACAACAAATTAACATATCTCTTCATTATTCTAATGTAGGACATGAGAATAATCAAACCATAAATAGTATTAATAGAAATTGTTTTAAATTATTAAAATGTAAGTTTTCCTGTTTAGCTTTTTTCTCACAATCTCGTTATTGTTAAATTCTAATAATCATAGATGATATGGTTCTAGCTTTATTGTTATTAATAATTGATTCACATAAGGATGTTTAAAATATTATTTGTTTTTTTGACAAAGGGTTTAGATGAAAAAAAAAATCACTTGGCTTTTATTTAAGTTACTCACTAATTTAAAAACGGCTATTGTCTTATTATTGTTAATTGCTTCTTTTAGTATAGTAGGCACTATTATAGAACAAGATAAATCTTTAGAATTTTATCAATTTCACTATTCTTCAGTTAGTCCGTTATTTGGTATTGCCTTATGGCAATTTATAAAACTCTTTGGTATTGACCATATATATACGTCCTTGTGGTTTTTAGTACTCTTACTATTATTTAGTCTAAGTTTAGCAAGTTGTACTTTCTCTATACAATTTCCATTATTGAAAATATCAAAGCAATGGTATTTTTATAAATATCAATACCAGTTTAATAGATTAAATTTGACTAGAACACTGAGAAAAATACCCATTTCTATTTGTATAAGCAATTTAAATAAAATAAATTATTCTGTATTTCAGCAAAAAAAAAAACTTTACGGTTATAAAGGTTTATTAGGCCGTCTTTCTCCGATTATTGTTCATCTAAGTATTATTTTAATTTTAAGTGGTACTATAATTAGTATCTTTACTAGTTTTGTTTGCCAGCAGATAGTTCCTAGAGGAGAAGTATTTCATTTACAAAATTTAACTGTATCAAAATATTTTAGTTTTATTCCACAGAATACTATAGGAAAAGTCCATAATTTTTGGATTGATTATAATACAGATGGGTCAATTAGTCAGTTCTTCTCAGATATTGAATTACAAAATTCTAATGGGGAATTATTACAACGTAAAACTATTTCTGTTAATACCCCTTTAATTTATAAAAACTTGTCAATTTATCAAACGGACTGGAATATAGTTAGTGTTCAATTAAAACTTGGTAATAATATTTTACAACTTCCATGCAATTTTGTTCAATCTGACAATAGTTCTCGTTTGTGGACTGTATATTTGCCGATTACTTCATCGTTAGATAGAGGTTATATATTTATCATCTCTGGTGCACATAAAATTTTGTTTGCTTATAATCTTAAAGGCGAATTACTTTTTTCTATATTATTAAACCAATTATTTTACTTACATAATGTTCCAATCATTTTTTTAGATATTTTTACTTCTACTGGGTTACAAATTAAGTCAGATTTTGGTATACCAGTTATATATTTTGGATTCTTGTTATTAATAATTAGCATTATATTTAGTTATATTAATTATTGCCAGCTTTGGTTTTCTCTTACTCCACTTTTTTTATTAGTTGGAGGTAATACGAATCGGTCTTTTTTAAATTTTGAAGAAGATTTGTGGTTTATTGAAAATTCTGTAAACAAATACCTGTAAATTTTACAGGTATTCTTTAAAAAATAGGAGCTGTGTTTATACTACTTACTCCTAGTATTATTCCTGTTCCAATTATATGACCTAAACTAGTAGTTGCTAAAAAAATTGATTATGATATTAATTGTTAATCTTTTTTTTAAACTATGCTAAATTAATTTCTAATTGCATAGCTTTCTCCTTAATATCGTAGTTTTTAAGGTTTTATAATATTAGTCCATGTTATTAACATTATTATTAACATTATAAATTCTCTAAAAAATTATTATATTAAACGGAGTGATTAGGTTCTACTTTAATAAGAAAAAAAAACTACATCTATTTTAATTTCAATTATTTTATTTTAATTATCAATTCATACAATTTTTTAACCTTACTTTTTTATATAGTATAATATTTGATCATCTTAATATATATAGTTCAGGTAAACCAAAACCGTTTATTGAAGTTATAAGTATTGAAGCTCCCAGTCCTCTAACTTTTATGCTATATCTACCAATAATTATTGTTATAATATTTGAAATAAACAATTGGAGTTGAAATTACTATGGTTATTAAATTATTTACTCTCCTCTAAAACTATAAAATTATATTGGATATATTTATAGCTTAATTCTATCTCGCTAAATTATAGGCGTAAATAGAACTATTTTTATTGTGTTAAATATCGTAGAATACAAGAATACAATATAATTTGCCGTGTAATTAAAAATTAATATTATTAATAAAATGCTAGGTTAGATTTTATTTTTAAAAAAATATATTTTTATCTCTTGTAGTTTAAATTTTAGTATTGATTAGTGATATCAATATTCATAATTTTAATTTTTTATTAAATAGTTTCTTTTGTAATCTTACTAGGTAACTAGTATATTTATCTAAATCTAATTATTAATATATCATTAGTATTCTCTAATAATACCCATTTTAGTTGAGCATACTGATATGTTTGCAATTGTACTAATCAATACATTTGATATCATAATTTTATTTATTAAATAAAATTGATTATATATTCTATAGCTAATATTATATATTACCTAATCAAATTAGGCAACTAAATTTATTAAATTTTTAATAAGAATTTTTCAAATCTATAATAAAATTATTGTGATATCCACCCATAGCTATGAAGCCCTTTTCCGAGAAAATTAACCCCTAAAAAGCATATCCATACTATAATAAAACCAATAGAGGCTAAGATAGCTGGTCTTTTCCCTTGCCAGGCTTTAGTTATTCTTATATGCAAGTAAGATGCAAAAACTAACCATGTAATTAATGCCCATGTTTCTTTTGGATCCCAACTCCAATATGTTCCCCAAGCTTCATTAGCCCAGACTGCTCCTGCTATAATACCTATCGTTAACATAGGAAAACCTAGGCCTATAATTCTATAACTGAGATTATCTATACTTTCTAATAGATTAAGTTGTTTTGTTATAATTATTTTGTTATTGTTAGTATTCATTATTGTTGAGCTGCCTTTTAGCTGAATATCTTGTCCTCTTGCTATGACTAAAAATAAAATAGCTAAAAGTGAACCTAATATCAATGCTGCATAGCTAGTTATCATTATGCTTACGTGCATCATTAACCAGTTTGATTTTAATGCTGGTACAAGTGGTGATGCTTTTTGCATATCTTTTGGTAATGATATACTACTAAAAGACACAATAAACATTGTTATTGGACTTGTTATTCCTCCAATAATTTGACTATGAATTTTTTGTTCTAGAACGAGTTGTATAATTGTTAAGCACCAAGTTAAAAATAATAATGATTCATACAGATTACTCAGAGGAAAATAACCGCTATCGAGCCATCTATAAACTAATATTATGCTTATTAATATATTCGCTAATATAGTTGTAAAATTACCAAGTTTTGCCAATAACTGGAATTTTGGAAAAGCTATATTTAACCAGTATGCAAACATGGAGACTAATAGTATTATGAAAACATAATTTGCAAGAAAATTTTGAATATTGTTCCAATTAGCCATATTTGATAATTTTACTCCTTAATTAATTTAATTATATATAGGATATGTATTTATATTCTACAAAATTTTTAGTTCTCTTTTAACTTTTTTTTATTAGGTATAACCAATTATTGTTAAATAATAAATACCAGTTTTTATTAATTTTTAGCCTTGCTATATTATTCTTACATGGCCTGAACATCCTAATAATTGATTCAGTATTTTGAAAATTGACTTTTAGTTCTGTAGTAGTATATAAAAAGACTCTAAGAATTCTTCTTTGTATAACTATAGGTAACTTTTTTAGTAATAGTTTATTCAGAGCTATGAATATTGGATGCTTACATATGTTATAAAAATATTCAGTTCTTTTTTTTATATAATTTACTTCTTTTCCAATAATATTTAAACAATATATAAAATTTCTATTAAAATTTGGATTAAAATACTTGTTTATATAAGGAATTAATTCATGTCTAATACGATTTCTTTTTATATTAGATACATAATTTGTTATATCACACCAGATAGGCAAGTAAAATTTTTTGCAAAACCATAATGTTTCTTTCCTTGTTAAGCATAAAAGAGGGTGTATTAATTTTACTTTTTTAAATATTTCGTTGGAATAATTGAGGCTTGTGATACCATCAAATCCTGTGCCTTGAATTAAATTATATAAAGCTGTTTCTATCTTATCATCAATTGTATGAGCTGTTAGTATATATTTTATATGATGTTTAGTAGCTAATTTGATTATTTCTGAATATCTCCATTCTCTTGCACTGCTTTCACTATATACAGCTTGTGTGTATAGATAAAACGGTAGATGCCATCTTAATGATAATCGTTTAAGTGCTTGACTATTATTTATGGAATTTGCTCTCCACTGATGATCAAAATGCATGATATGAATATACCAACTATTTGTTTCTTGATAGTCTTTCAATAGTTTTAATAAGCACATAGAGTCTTGTCCACCAGAGATAGCTACTAATATCGCAATATTTTTAGGCAATTTAATTTCAAATTTTAAGGAATTGACAAATTTTCTATGGACGAAACTTAGTCGTTCTGCCATAATATGTAGATATTATAAATTATTAAGTTATTGTAACTAAATTGGTCTCGTTTGGATTTTACTACTTGACATTCTTATTAAAATTAGTTATCTTGTTACTAAATAAAACAAATGCAATGTGCCCCCATCGTCTAGAGGCCTAGGACATCTCCCTTTCACGGAGGTAACGGGGATTCGAATTCCCCTGGGGGTATTACTAATTTATAGCTTCTTTTATACTTTTACAAAATTCTTGAAAGGTATCAAGATTTTTGTTGTTAGTACTTCTGCTTAGTAGATCTACTAGAGTACTACCAATTACTATCCCATTGCTTCCAATTAATTTAACTTGTTTTGCTTGTTCTGGATTTGATATACCAAAACCAATTATTATAGGCTTTTTACTAATCTGGTGTATCTTATCTAAAATATTTTTAAGGTCACTTCTCAATTCTTTCTTTATTCCAGTTACTCCTGCAGTGCTTACTAAATATAAACATCCCCGTGCATTCACTACAATTTTCTTTATTCGGTTAACCGAGCTAGTAGGTGCTATTAATAAAACTAATTCTATCATGTTTTTATCACATAATTCTACAATTTGTTTTGATTCTTCAATTGGTAAATCTGGTATTACTAATCCCTTAATCCCTATTATTCTAAGTTTCACTATAAATTTCTTAATTCCATAATTTAAAATAATATTATAATAGGAAAAAATAATAATAGGAGCAGATATCTGAGGTATTATTTTTTCTATTAACTCTAAAATTTGATTTATTGTAATGCCATTCCTTAAAGCTCTTTCTGCTGCTGCCTGAATTATTGGTCCATCTGCTAAAGAATCTGAATAAGGTATTCCAATCTCTATTATATCTGCTTGTTCGTTATCTAGTATTTTAAGTGCTAATTCTGTTATTTCTAAGTTTGGATCTCCAGCAGTAATAAAAGGTATAAATGCACACTGGTTTTTCAATTTTTTAAAGGTATTCGAAATCGAAATGGTCATAATGAATCAAATAAATTATTATAATTAACTTGTTTATATGTTACAATACTATAAATTATTATAAGTATATATAAATTTTTTATATTTTTACAATTTAATTAATACAATTTTATTTTTAATTATGACAAAACAGACTTTACAAGGTACTCGTCGTAAACGAATTAAAACTTCAGGTTTTCAAATTAGAATGAAAACACATTCTGGCCGTAAAGTAATTAAAGGAAGAAGAAGAAAAGGGCGCTTTAGATTAACTATATCTTCTTCTTATAAGAAGTGATAGTAAATTCACATATCTCCTTATTATTATTAGCTTATTAGATTTATAATAATAAGGGGAATTATTAATTTCTTACAATCCTTCTAGTATAACTTCGAGAAAGTTCGCTAATTCTGATGCTTTTTCCTCTAGTTCTTTTAATTGTAATGGTTCTCCAACTCTAGTTAATGGAATTTTTCGATGATCTTTAGTATATAAATATATTTCTCTTTTAGGGTTGATACCTTTTGTAATGCTTACTTTGATAGATTGAATATCTTTTATCAGATATATTAGTACAATTTTTCTATTATTTCCTGGGAATCCAAATCTTAAAATTTCTATTTCCCCCTTTTGTTTGTCATATTTATTATAACCGCTACCAATATTCCATATTATTGTTAACCATAAAAAACAACTTATGCAAATGGCTAAAGTTCCATAAAAAATCATAAGAATTCCTTGTGGAAAAAAAAGTAAGTTTTTTGTTGTTGAAAACGGTAATAAGTCTAGTTTTAAATAGCTTGATAGACCAGCCAATAAGAACCCTAGCCCACCTGTTAAAATTATTGTTGCGCACCAATAATTGCTTAAGCGTCTAGACCCAATAATTTTGTCTATTTTTATTTTCATGTCTACTTTTATATTTGTATTTAGTATAATCTATTTAATATATATTCTGTTAAATTCTGTAAGCTTTGCTTACTGTCTGATTCTTTTAGGTATTTTAGGCAGTTTAATGAAGCTTGTAAATGCTCTGATGCTAAATCTTTTGCTTTTAGAATACCCCTGCCAGTTTTTATTTCTTTTAAAATTATTTCAATATCATTATATTCACAAAATTCTCTTTTGATAATTTTCTTTATATAGCCTTGTTCAAATAAAGTAAATAGACACGGTGCAGTCAAATTACCATTTTTTAAATCTGATTTCTCAGGTTTACCAAGTATGTTGCCTGATGATATCATATCTAATATATCGTCAATTATCTGAAATGCAATACCTAAATGTTTGCCATATAAATATAAATTTAAAGATATTCTATAGTTATTGCTAGTTAACATTGATGCTGCTTGGCAACTAGAAGCAATTAAGGATGCTGTTTTGTAAAAAGATTTTTCTATATAGTTATTTATAGGTAATGTTATGTCGAATAAGCTTAAACTTTGTTTAACTTCCCCTTCTGCAAAATCTGTTATAACTTTTGAAATAATTTTCACAACTTCTAACTGATTTAAATTTGCTAGATACCATGATGATTTTGCAAATAAAAAATCTCCTGCTAAAACAGCAATTTTATTATTGAATTTAGTATGTACTGCTTTGATTCCTCTTCTTGTAGAGCAATCATCGATTACGTCATCATGGATTAAACTAGCAGTATGAATGATTTCTGTAATTTCTGCTAATCGATGCTGGGAGGGTAATATTTTTTCGTTTATAGCTTTAGAAACTAATAGAACAATACTTGGACGTAGTCTTTTTCCTCCAGCTGTTAATAGGTGCTCTGAAGCCGCATATAAAATGGGATCTTGTGCAGGAACTAAATTGATTAAATTCCGATTTAAAATTTTTATATCTTCTTTAACAGGAATATCGAATAGTCTATTAGGTTTCATAGTTATTTATTTGTCGGTTTTTGAAATTAACTAAAAAATTTTTTTCTCTTTACTTTAAAAGTATAATTTTAAAATAGGTAAATTTATAAAAACACAGGTTTATAAGCAATGGTACAAAAAGGTTCTATCGTAAGAATTTTAAGAAAAGAGTCATATTGGTACCAAGATACAGGTACTGTTAGTTATAATAATAAAATTATTGATAATTTTTAATAAAAAATATTATTGCTGTTGTAGTTTACAAGACTAAGTTATATTTTAATTTTTAAATGAGGGGATTTATTTATCTAGTTAATAATATTGTAGTAAAGTTATTAACTATTAATTAAAAAATGTTAAAAAAAAGTCTAACCTAAATTAATACATGTTATTGAATATAGATTAGATTATACAAATCTATAGATTTTGATAGATTCAAGTTTTATCTTAATATTTTAATATTTATCATTGTTAGTATTCATTAGATCTTTATACAATAAGCTATAAATATTAAAATATATTCTTATAGTTTTAACAAAAAGATAGCAAAAGTTTACTATCTATTTTTTCTACTGTAGTTGATAAAAGTGGTATACGTTATCCTATTATAGTTAGGTTTGACAAAGTTAATTATAGTGGTGTTAATACGAATGTGTATAATTGATTTATACAATATATTATATTAAATTAATTAAATAGTTTGGTTAATGTCGTTAATGTTGTCGCTCTTTTATAACTCATTATTAATTAAATGAAAAGTCTATTCGTATTTTTTAGTAAAATAAGAGTATAAAGCTAATCGAAACTATTTTACTGTTTTATATAACTTAATATTAAGCATGTATATTATACTCATGCATAAATGGTTATAAATACTGTTTATAATAAATATACATTATGTATGAATTTATTATTTTTATTGTGTTTGTTTAATTTATTATAATATGAATTAACTAAAGCTATATGTAGCAAAAGCTGTGTGTGTAGTTTTTTGTGAAGGTATTATCTATATCTATCATTTAATTTTTCTCTTGAGGAGTTAATAGAAGTCACTCCTTCTTCATAATTTTAATGTTGCAATACAATTCTATATAAAAATAATAATAGAATAAGCTCAAAATTTAATTCGTTTTTATTATACTGTAGTTTATTTTTAAATTTTTAAATTTTATATAGATTTTGTCTATGATTATTGTCATTAAGGTTTTTTACTTATAATTATATTATATTTGATTAGATTTATTTACTTGATATACTAGAATCTGCTTGTTTATATAAATTTTTTTATATAAACAAGCAGATTCTAGTATATCAAGTAAATAAATCTTTTTTATTACTTGCCAAGGCTTGTCCAGTTTACCTCTACATTTTCTAAAATTAGAGAAGAATTATATATTTGTATAATAATTAATAAAAATAATAGAAAGATTAACATAAAAAATCCCATTATAGGAGTTGTACCCCACCCAGGAGCAACTTTTCCATATTCAGAATTAAGAGGTCTTAAAATTTCCCCTAATCTAGTTCTTAATGCCATAGTTATTTTACTAATTGTGAAGATAAAGGTTTTAATTTTCTCTAATATTATTCATAATAATATTATAAAGGAAATTAATTTTGATACTTTTTAATTTATGGAAACTGCAACAGTTCTTAGTATTTTTATTTCAAGCTTACTTTTAGGTATTACAGCATATTCAATTTATACATCTTTTGGTCCTGCATCAACCGATTTACGTGATCCTTTTGAAGAGCATGAAGATTAGTATTCTATAACTAATTTAATAATAATCGGTGTTTTATCTTTAATAATAAATAATAAAGAAAATCAACGATTATTATTAATTACATGAAAATTAACTGCTTATTTTTGGTGGCTCTCTAAAAAAAATTGCAAAGAATATTATGACTAATGTTCCTATTAATAGGAACACATAAACTAATGTTTCCATAAGTGTAATGTCTCCGATGAGCAATATTATAATTTACTTTATACAACACCCTGTTTTTTTGTGCTTCTATCCCCTAATTTTTGGAATGCACCAAATTCAACTTGCTCGGTTACTTCAGGTCCAATTCCAGTAAACACGTCTCTAAATAATGTTCTAGATCCATGCCATAAATGACCAAAGAAAAAAATTAATGCAAAATTTGCATGACCGAATGTATACCATCCTCGTGGACTACTACGAAAAACCCCATCTGCTTCTAATGTCGTCCGATCAAATTCAAATACTTCACCTAATTGAGCTTTTCTAGCATATTTTTTTACACTCGGAGCATCATTAAAAACTTGACCATTAAGTTTACCGCCATAAAAACTAGCACTAACCCCTACTTGCTCAATGCTGTACTTAGATTCTGCTCTTCTGAATGGTATATCTGCTCTAATAATACCATCCTTATCTACTAAAATAACTGGAAATGTTTCAAAAAATGCAGGCATTCTTCGCACTGACAGTTCTCTTCCTATATTGTCAGTAAAAATAGGATGTCCTACCCAGGCTTCAGCAATTCCATCTCCTTTGTTCATGGGGCCTGCTCTGAATAATCCACCTTTTGCTGGATTATTGCCAATATAATCATAAAATGCTAATTTGTCGGGTATTCTAGACCAAGCATCACTGTTAGAAGATCCTTCGTTTATTGATGTTTCTACCCGTCTTTCTATTTCTTGTTGAAAGTAACCACTATCCCATTGATATCTTGTAGGCCCGAAAAGTTCAATTGGTGTAGTTGCTGAGCCGTACCACATTGTTCCTGAAGTTATAAAAGCGGAAAAAAATACTGCAGCTATGCTACTTGATAGAACTGTTTCAATATTACCCATCCTTAAAGCTCGATATAGTCTTTGAGGAGGTCTCACGGTTAAATGGAATATCCCAGCTAGTACGCCTACTGTACCTGCAGCTATGTGATGAGAAGCTATTCCCCCTGGATTAAAAGGATTAAATCCTTCTGGCCCCCAAGAAGGTGCTACTGCTTGAACTTTTCCAGTAATTCCGTATGCATCGGATACCCATATACCTGGCCCAAACACGCCTGTTACATGGAAGGCCCCAAAACCAAAGCATATTAAACTTGATAATAATAAATGAATCCCAAAAATTTTAGGAAGGTCTAAGGCAGGTTCTCCTGTTCTAGGATCACGAAATATTTCTAAGGTAAACTCAGACTATTCTTAGTCTTGTAGTTCTGGTTTTCAAAACTTATGAAAAGTTTTTGAACTTGATAAGCTTATATAAAATTATGCCTGATTTTATAAAAATATATTGGTTTATTTAATTTGACTACATTGAATTTAAAATTATATTTCATCCATACTTACATAAAATATTTAATCTAAGCAAGTTTTTTATTTAATAATATTTTTAATTAGTAGTTATACATTTTGATTGCTAAATTTAGAATATAAAGTTGTCTTAACTTTTTTTATATTAGGGATAAATATAAAAATTCGCATTTATCCAATCTCTAAATTTAATTTTTGAGCTTACTTTATTTATATTGTTCTTAATTTATTTTAGTTTTATTATTTTATCAATCGCTACTAATTATTTAAACACATTTTGTTACTTACTGTTTTTTTGATGTGTTTATAGTATATATATTATAAACCATAGTTTTTAAAGTTCTTATCTTTATTTTGCATCCCAATATGTCCAGTGCCAAATTGCTGCAAGAAACAGCACTCCAGATAAGATTATATGAGTTAAAGCCACCCCTTCAAAACTCCATAAACCAGGGTTAGATACATTTTCTCCTGTAATACTCCATCCCCCCCATGAATCTGTTACTCCTAAACGGGTCATAAACGGCATAACAAACATGCCTTGTCTCCACATTGGATTTAATACGGGATCAGATGGGTCAAATACAGCTAATTCATATAATCCCATAGAGCCAGCCCAACCAGACACTAGAGCTGTATGCATTAAATGAACTGCTATTAATCTTCCTGGATCATTTAGAACAACTGTATGTACACGATACCATGGTAGTCCCATTGGTTACTAACCTCCTATAAAAGCGTAATAACACTTTGACTTTCTTACTTTAAATATTGAATTAAATATTGAATTAAATATTGAATGATTTTCCACATCCACATATTTTAGTTGCATTGGGATTGATAAATTTAAAACCGCCACCTATTAAGGAACTTTTATAATCCAGGAACATACCATACAAATATAATAAACTTTTAGAATCACAAATTAGTTTACAGCTATTGTACTGTAGAACTTCATCTGTTATATGTATATCTTCTTTTTTTACTAGATTCATAAAATATGTCATACCTGAACAACCACCTTGTTTTATTCCAATTCTAATATGTATATCTTGATTAGAGTTCGATAAGGTGTAAATTTGAGCAATTGCTGATTCTGTTATATTTATAATTTGTTTATTACTCACAATGGTTACTTTAATATTATTGTTTTTTTTATAATTTGTTTGTAATATATATTACAATATAATTTTTGTTTTTGGAGTTAAAAACTAAATAAAATCCGATGTATTTGTTTGTAAAACTGTAAATGAAATCTTGTTTCTTACAGCTTATTATATACCTAGTTATAATTTTGACTAATAAAAATTAATTATTAATATTCTTTTTATTTAAATTTTTAATTAGCCAGTCTGTATACTTTATAATTTATTGTTAATTCATATTTGTTATTTTTAATTTTTTGGTATCTGTCATAATTGGAATAGTTAGGTATCTTAATATATATTAAAACTATTTATATTCTGCTTGATTTTCCACCATTTTACAATACATATTTTAATATTTATTTTAGATTAAATTTTTTTACCTTAATTGTTTTCGATTAAAATTACTGTATAAAAACTAATTTTTTATTAAATAACCAAAAAATTATAATTTATTAATTTAGTTTTATAAAAATATAAATTAATAATAATATAGTTTAAGGCGGGAATTGAACCCACGTCCATCTTAATATGTAATATTTATATACTTATTGATTTGTATTTTGTTACTCTGATTTTAACTTTATATTTAAGTTTAAGGAGTTTTTTTATCTTTACCTATATAATATAATAAGGTGCATCTATTAATTAATATCATATGAAGTTATAAATAAGCCTAATAAATTAATTTATTGGTTTTCAAAACTATAAAAAATAATTTATTATTGTATAGCTTTTTTAACATGATATTTGATATTCTAGTTTACAATTAATTTTCTAGTAAATTAATTACAAAATTTCTCATTTTATAATTGTATCCATGAATTTATAATTAATAAATTTTTAATTTATATTACATTAATATTTCTGATAGTACAGTACTAAGAAATTTTATTATTTATATTCTATTCTATTCTTATAAATTATTTTCTCTTATATTAAAATTTTTCATTGTAACTGACTATAATGATAATTTTTCTTTATTAATATGTAAATTGAAATAAATATTATTTCTATAAGAAAATATATATATGAAACCGAGATATAAATTTATTCTAAAATTAGTTCTCGAGAAAAAGTTAAGTTGCTAAAATAAATTTTTTTGCATCAAAAACCTTATTTATAGTTTTGGCTATATACGGCTTTATTATTATAATAGTAATAATTCATCATAATAGTAATAATTCATTACAATTTATAGCGAGATTATATTATTAGAAATCAAAAAATTTATTTGTTATTTATATTATATTTTTATCAAAATAAACTTATGATAGAATTCAATCAATATTTAACTAATTTATATAGCTTGTATGTCTTTTAAAATTATCAAATTGAAAATAATAGATTTGCAATTTAATAACTATTTATTCTAAAGCTCTTAAATTGCTATAATTATTGATCTATGGATTTATCATAGAATATTTATTTTATCTATATTGTTTTTTGCCTTTATTCTAAATTTTTATTTCATAAATATTTTTTTTAAGATGTAGAAGCCTAGCAACCCCTTGTTTTATTTTTAATATTGTTTATACTTATATTGTAGTATAATTGTTCTATTAATTCAATTAAATAAATTCATTATTTCTTTTGATTTTGATTATTTGTAATCTTAATATACTGTACATATTGTAACTTATATTTAATTAACGTGATTATAAATATAACTGTGGCAACTAATACTATGGCAGGGCCTGAGGGTATATTATAGTAATAACTTATATACATTCCGCTTATACTGGAAATAATTCCTATTCCTCCACCTAATGTCATAATCTCATGTAATTGTTTTGTCATTAAGTAAGCAGTAGCTGCTGGTATGATTAATAGAGCTAGTACAAGTACTACTCCTACGGCTTTCATACTAGCTACAGTAGTTAAAGCTACTAAAATCATTAAGCTAAAATTTAAATTTTGAACAGGTAACCCTACAACTTCAGCTCCAATTGTGTCAAATGTAAAAAAAAGCAATTCTTTATATAAACTTATAATGATTATTAAGACTATTGTGAAAATTATAGCTGTATTGATAACGTCTTCTGTTGATACACCTAATATGTTGCCAAATAAAAAATGATTTAAATCAACTTTATTATCTTTTTGTATAATACTGATAAATGTTATTCCTAATGCAAAAAAGGAAGCGAATACGATTCCTATCGCTGTATCCTCCTTTAATGGATATTCATTTGTTATCCATGCAATTATTATTGTGCTAAGTACGGCAGCGCTCAAAGCCCCTATGATTATAGGAATTCCTAAGCTGAATGCAATCGCTAATCCAGGCATTACTGAGTGGCTTATTGCATCACCAAGTAATGCTAGTCTTTGTACCATTAAATATGTTCCGACAATTGAGCAAAGCAACCCGATTAGTATTGCAACTAAAAGCGATCTTTGCATGAATGTATATTGTAAGGGCTCAATTAAGCAATTTCCCATTCTTTATTCTCCGTAAGTATGGTCTAAGAACTGATTTTGTAGAACTTCGTTAGAAGGCCCTTTTGCTATAATCGTTTTGTTTAAAAGGATTAATTTATTGAAATATTTTACCATATCGCCTAGATCATGATGAACAACCAGAATTATTTTTTTATCTATACATAATTCTTTCAGCAATTGAAAGATAATTTTTTGTGTCTTGTAATCTACTCCAGACAATGGCTCGTCTAAACATAGTATTTCTGCTTGTTGTGCTAATGCGCGTGCTAGAAAAACTCTTTGTTGTTGTCCTCCCGACAGCTCTCGGATAGAATGAGTTTTGTAATTATACATTCCTAATTTTTTGAGAGAACTTTTAGCTAAATTATAACTATTTGAAGAAAACTCTGAGAAGTATCTTGTTCCACTAATTTGCCCCATCATTACTACATCCCATACAGTTACTGGATAATCCCAATCAATATATGAGCGTTGAGGAATATAAGCAATTTTTTCTCTTTGATCTTTTAGTAACTTTTTTCCATATCTAATAGTACCATTTTTGATTGGAATTATTCCTAAAATTGCTTTAATTAAGCTACTTTTTCCTGCTCCATTTGGTCCAATAATTCCAATCATTTCCCCGCATTCAACAGAAAAACTAATATTATCTAGAATTATTTTATTTTTATACAGTACGCTCAAATTACAAACGCTAAATTGCTTTTTATAAATATAGTTTGTTTTCATGTTTGGTATATAATTTTAATATTGACTTTCGTTATATTAAATTATTTATTTGTATTAATCTGAATTTTTATCTATTTTTATTGAAGAAAACGATTTTCCCATTATAATTGTTTTTATAAAACTTACTAATGGGAAAATTATTTTTTAATATTTATTTACTGATAAAATTTCATTATTATTCCTTAACTCTCTTTTTAAAGCCTTTATCATATTAATCTTTTTTTCTATTCCTTTTAAATTACAAATAGTACTCTTTATTCCTACGCATGAGGCACCATATGATTTTGCAATAGCTACTGTTGATAATGTAAACCCAGATGATGCTATAATTGGTACTGTCACAGTTCTTGATAAACTATATGTACTTATTAAACTTAAATTAGATTTAGTTAGAGGTAATATTTGATTTTTAGAATTATTTCTGTAATTTATGCTACCTTCAGTTTGGATCATATCAATTCCAATATATTCTAAATATTTAGCTAGTTCGATTTGTTCTTTTATAGAAAATATGTATGGCAAAGTTACACATAGTTTTATATGTGGCGCAAATTTTCTTATTTTATAGCTTAAATGTTTAATATCGTATGATTTAAAAAGCATCGATTTCGCGTAAAAAGAATCAAAATTACCTATCTCTATAATATCTATCCCGCTATTAATACTCCTATAAATTTGTTTAGGTAATATTGAAGAAGTACATAGAGGTAATGCAGTTATAGAGCGAGCTAAACTGATTATTTTTGTATCTGCTGCGATATCGATATATGTTGCTTTTCCTAGCTCGGCAGCAGTAATAATATCTATAATATCAGACTTATTAAAGTTATTTAGTAAAAGTAAATTTAATATTTAAATTCTTTTTCAAAGCTATATAAAATAATTTCTTATTGTATAGCTTTTTTTCTTTTTTTTCTAAAAAGGAAAAAATTATGCTTTAGTTATAGTGCTGATTTATTTAGTAATTATTTTCTAGTTGTAATTATCTTGATTATGCTTGCTTTTTCCTTATAATCCTTATTGTTTGATGATTAATTATTTATTTATTAGGTTATGTTATTTCTCATTGAAATTATTGATTTTTATAATTCTGGTAGCTGTCACAATTATTTTTATTTATCTATAATCATTAAAAAATTTGTAATAACCTTTATTTCTTATACTAATCGTACCAGATTAAAAATTTCATTTCTATTCTTTCAACCACTAATTATTTTTAAAGCTTGTTTTTCTTTAAAATCATTTATAAATTGATTGTTACAAGGCATTATATTTCTTCCCTATTGTATTGTTTAAAAAATGAGACGTATATAGTCTCATTTTTATAAATATTTCTTTTCCTAGTTAGTGCTTGAGTTAGTATGCTAATCCTAAACTTCTCGTTGTTTCAGCACCTAAGTATACTCTAATACTTAAAAAATCTGTTGGACATGCAGTCTCACATCTTTTACATCCAATACAATCTTCAGTTCTTGGAGCTGATGCTATCTGTTTGTTTTTACAACCGTCCCAAGGAACCATTTCCAGTACATCACAAGGACATGCTCTAACGCATTGAGTAGTAAGTAGTGATAATTATATTCTCTTTTTAAACTATACATGCATATTTATATGCAAATAGCTTTTTGTATTATTGTTTTGTAAAACAAGTTATGCACTATAATATATATTATATTTAAATTCAATTTTATATTGATGTAGTTTTCTTGTATTAATTTGATTATAGATTATATAAGTTCATCCTATAATTATAGGTATTCTAAGGATATAAGATAGAATACATTGTATGTGAATAATAAAATAGATTCTATATTTTTATATTTGTTATTTTATTAGTTAATCTTGATCATATCTGATATCTTATAATAATTTTTTAATTTTTAATTTTATGCTGTTTTTACTGAATACTAGTCAATTCGCAAACATCCAATACACGTATCGTACACTTTTACACTGTGGGACATAACTTGGGGTAAACTCCTTGATTTTAGTTAATTTATCAGAATAATTTTACTTCTGTATCCTAGAATTAAATTACTTGATATGGGTTCTTTGTTAAATTGCTTAGAATAAATTCTTCTTACTGATTATGTTTCATCCTTCTTATTTATTCTCTTCTGTTCAGGTAGTATTCAAATAAATTTTTTAAAGTAATAATTCTAATTACTCAAAATTGTTTTTGCTTTTAGTTTTCTCTATATTTTTTTCAACTAAATATTTCGTCTGCTTGTTTCTTGCTAATATTTTGATGTACTTTTTGCTAACAAATAAGCTAATCTTATCTATCAAATTGTTATTTTTATCCACAATATAATCTAATCTGCCAAGTCAAAGTCATTTTACATATTCTATCAAAAAAATTTCAAATGAAAAATTATTAGTATTGCAATAGTTTAATTTTTTTTTAATATAGCTGTAACTTTATTGTTAGTTATTGATTTTATAATTATTTTCCTTTAATATTTAATTAATTTCATTAATTGTATAATTTATATTATATTACTTAATATGAACTAATTATATTTAGAAGAATATTATCTTTTATATATAATGTAGATTTTTTTCTCTTGACAGCCCTATTCTCAATAATTAATTCTACATCTTTAATAGTCTATTTTAATGTATGCCTACCCTATTAATATGTTTTTCCATCATAATTAAATATTGTTAGTGCGATCTCTTTTGCTAATAATATATTTCCAATTATACAGCATTTTTTTATAATTTATTTGTGGCTTAATTTGTTTTGATATTGTAACTATTTAAATCTCTTAAGATCATTTATCAAATGCTCAATATTATTATTATAAGAGACGATATGGATATTTATAATTACTGACTCTGAATCTACTATAAAAATATTGTCAGCAGCAATACAATATTTTCAGGTCATTTAATCATCTTTATCTAATTTTTTTCCAATTATAAAAGCATTTGTAAACACTATAAAGAGTAGGCCCATTCTACAACTTTCTAAGATTAGAACAGCTTTGTTTATTTTTTTATGAAGTAAATAGACTTCTTTTAAAGTAATTTGTATTATTACTTATAGCTTGATAAAAATTACTATTCAATATTTAATCTATTAGCCTTCATCTCGTTATCTAAAATTTTAATTATAGCTGCTAATTTTCTCCACTTATAAAATTGAATTTTTCTTTATTGCTTATTTGTTTTATCATGTTCTCTATTTTACTATAATTATCTAAAGGAATTTTCAAATATTTCCTAAGATATCCTTTCTCTGTCTATTTATGTCTCATAGGTTCTTTAGTATTTCATATAAGCTAGAGCTTCAGATCATGCATTCTATTTTATATTATTTATATATATTTTTAGCCTTACTCTACATGTATTTCTATTTTACTATTAAATTGATAGGTTCTCTAATTTTAGCTTAGATAATTTTTTTTTGTTGTTTATCCAATTTTTTTCTCGGTCATCATCTTTTTAATTTAATAAATATTAATATTAATAATGAGGCTAACTCTATTATATATTTTTTATAATGAAATGTATATAATTCCTAATAATGCTTGCCTGTAACTAGATAGAATAGCCCTTAACCAGATTTGAACTGATGACCTCTTCCTTACCAAGGAAGTACTCTACCATTGAGTTATAAGGGCGAGTTTATTTAATTAATTTGGGCCGGGTTGGATTTGAACCAACGTAGGCGTAACCAGCGGATTTACAATCCGCCCCCATTAACCACTCGGGCACCGACCCTATATTTTTTTAAAATTAGCATTATTACTATTATACTATGTATTTATGTTTCATGTCTATCTAATAAGAATTTTTTAATCTTTAATAATTTCAGGCTGAGTTATTTCATCTACCATTTCGATGATGGCTCTAATTACAGGTTTAATTTTTGGATCATCAATCAAATCTAGATCTTCATACTTACTTCTTTTTGCACGGTGTGCAATTTGTACTGTAATATTATATCTATTATTAGTAGCTTTTAGAAGTTCTTCTGTTTTATAAATTATATCGTTTGAGTCAAACCATTTATAATTTAGCATGCTTAATTCATTATAAACATTATAGTTAATAATAGTTTTATTATTTTAATGTGCCACTTTCTTAATTTCAATTTTAATATAGGTGGCACATTCTAAAATACTGTACTTTAGATTTTATTATAGGCTAACTTAAGCCCGAGCAAATGTAATCAAAATATAAACCCATCTCTTTACCTGCCTCTGGTCCAATCAGACTTCCAGTTACTTCCTTCATTGCTTGTATGGATTGGATAGTCGCTCCAATTGGTACCCCAAGAGAATTATAAGTTTCTTTTAGACCATTAAGAACTCTTTCGTCTAAAATTGATGGATCACCTGCTAGCATACCATAAGTAGCATAGCGTAGGTAATAATCTAGATCTCGTATGCATGCAGCATAGCGTCTAGTTGTATACATATTTCCACCAGGACGAGTAATATCAGAGTATAGTAGTGATTTAGCTACGGACTCTTTAATAATAGTTGCAGCGTTGGCAGCAATGGTAGCAGCAGCTCTCACTCTAAGCTCGCCTGTTTTAAAATAACCTTTAAGTTTTTCAACAGAACTATCATCTAGATATTTTCCTTGAACATCTGCAGCATTAATCACAGAAGTAATTGCGTCTTGCATAATTTTGTAATTTCCTTGATCTACTTTAAGTATGCTTTAAGAATAGATTATATTTATCAAATTAATTTTATGCTGTATTATTTTGATTACACTTTATTGCATTGCACCTAAAGTATAATCAAAATAAAAACCAGCTTCTGCTGAATCTTCTCCTGATAATATTGAAAGTTGATTATTTTTAGTCATCACTTTTTCAAAACTGTAGTAATTGAATTTACTAATATACAGCTTTAATTTTACGTATAATTCTTGTTTAAATTAGTAAAATATTTATATAGATCTGATTTAATTAAACACTTGCTTTGATATTCTTTATACAAAATCAAGCTACTGAAGATTTATTGTTATGTTTAGTAGTTTATTATTTATTCAGACATACTTACATGTTAGATATTCTTTTTATTATTATACATAATTTTAATTGTATAGAGGTTTCTATCTATACACAATATGTTTAATGTTATATTATGGTTAATTTAGATAATGATTATATATAAAAATTTATGATATTATCATTTATGTATTGTTTTGTCTTTTTTAGAAATAATAATGCTCATTAAAAGCTATGTTAATGTTCAGGAACAAGCAATTGCTTTCATAGATTTTACTCCTTCTGCTACACCAGAGATTGGAGTACCTAAAGAATTATACATTTCTTTTACTCCAACTAAACCAATTTCTTCAATTGGTGTTACATCTCCTGCTACAATACCATAAGTTACTAACCTTAAGTAATAATCTTATAAAGTGAATAAATAAAATTTAAAATTCCTTTTTCAGAACTATATGAAATAATTTATTATTACATAGCTCATTGAATCATTTTGATATAGTATAGTACCTAATTATATTCATATATATTAAAAAGCTCAAATTTTTTTAGTTCTTTAAACTTGTGATTCACTAATTATATTAATTATTTATTTATTTTTATAATGGTACTATGTCAGTTTAATTTATCATACTTCATACTTAGACTTTAAGGATTTATTTATTCTTTTAAAACTAACTTAACTAGTATTATATTATTACATTAATAAGATTTAGTTTAATATAATAAATAGAGGACGTGATCATACTGGTTAGATTTTGAATTTTTTTATATAATAATTAATTGAAATATTAGCCTCGGTTTTCTAAAAGTGTATTGCTAGTATGGATAATTGTGACTGTATTATATTTATTACAAATCTCTTAAACAAGTTGCTGTCATTTCTTCTCCATATGCGTTTCCTCCAGGTGAAACTACGTCAGGGCGTTTTTGAAATAATTGTTGACCAGCTTGTTTGACAACTCTTTCTCTGTTATCAGTTAAAATTTGTGCAATCCGTAGTCTACGTTGACCAGATAGAACAAAACTTTTAATTCTATCCAATTCACCTGGACTTAAATATCTAGCTTCTGCATCAGCATTTACAATAGACTTAGTAACAATGCTCATAAATTAAACTCCTTTAGGGATCATTAAATCGTACTTAAAATGAAAATAGTGTAAGCAATTTTATTATTATGTCTAAGCACATTAATACTGTTTACTTGTATAACACATTTTACAATATTTTATTCATTTATTACAAACTATTTTTTGCTAAGTGCTAAAACAACAAAGATTTATTTTCTTATTGATTTCCTTTGATTCCTTTAAAGCTAGGCACGATTAGAAGGCAATCCTGTTTTGTAAGCTTATTGTGTAGTAATTCAGTATTAGGAAAATTTGCTGCTGGTAAAGTAGGAAATCTCCTGTACGGAACTATATTTGTGTTAAATAACTTTTTATATTCTTTACTATTAATTATTGAATTTATAAAAGTAATAATTCCTTTAGATGCTAATATTTGATTGTAATATCTAATTTCTGCTTGATTATTAGGTGCTCGACCTAAAAAATGTTTTGTTCCAAACTCGATAACTTTAGTGTTAGGATAAGATTCATAAAATTCTTTTCTATACAAACTAGAGCCGCCTACTTTTAGTACTAATTCTTTTACAGATATTTCTCCATTTAAAAAACTGTTTTCTATCGAAGCAAATTCATTACCTGAAGACACTACATTAATATCTCTTTCAAAAACTTGTCGATAAACTGCTTTAATGACTTGCTTTTTGTTTTCTGAATTGTTTGTGTTTTCTAACTTAAATATTACTGTTTCTTTTCTAAGATCACTAACACCTTGTTTAGTTTTTTGAAGAATATTATTAGTTGTTCTTAATTCCTTAATTGATCCTAACTCAATAAATCTGCCAATATCTTTTGTGTGAGATTTTATAGTATTTTTTTTAACTATACTAGCTCTAAAAGATTTAATTGATAATCCTTTTGGAGTTGTATATCTTTCATAGGGTACTGTATTAGTTCCGAAAACTTCTTGATATTCTTTGCTTTCTACTATTGTATCAATTAACTTAAAATAATTTTGTTTATATACAATATCAAAGTATTGATTAATTTCTTGTCTTCCATAAGTTGGTCGTCCTAGCAGTCTGTTGTGTATGTATTCAATGGCTTTACACACATATAGCGGTTTCCAATATATATTTCTGAAAGTTTCAGATTTTGCTAATAAACTTACAAATTCTTTTAATGAAATTATGTTTTCTTTAAGCTGCTTTTCAGCAATTTTAAAGTTGTTTCTTTCTTCTTCATAAATTAAACGTCCAAATATTCTTAAATATGTTGCTTTGATAATAGTGTCAATACTTATATTTCCATCAGATAATGTAAAGACTTTTGGACCCAAAATTCCTAATGTCTGTGCTCTTGTATTTGGGTTACTTAATTGATTAAATATTCCTGCGCCTTGTCTAATTAAAATCCTGCGAGTATCCTTGTTGAAAAATGCAGGTCTATTTTTCGAGTTTTTATTTTCTTTCAGAAAAATAGCTCCGAACTGAATTGCTAAAGGATCATTACCTTTTCCATAAGGATGTTGGTCTGGTAAGGTTTGTTTATAGTCGCTAAATAAAGTAATAAATTGAGGAACTTTTCTAAAAGGTGCATTATATTTTAATAAATCTATTTGTGCTCCCCAGTTTTTACATTCCTGAGGCTCTTCCCCTAAATTTCTCAAATATGGTACTGTTTCTTCTCCAAAATAGTCACTATATTCCTTACTATTTATTAATGTATCTATTAATCCAGGTAATCCCTCGCTAGAGATAACATTAAAATATTTTTGAAATTCTTCTAAAGAACTTGGACCTCTTCCTAGAAAGTGTCTAAAACCTAATTCTATTACCCTACTATTTACGAATGGTTCATAAAATTGTTTTCTGTATAGTGAAGATTTACCCAGTGCTCTAACAAATTCTTTCATAGACATTTGCCCATTTTTAAGTTTTGATTCTAAATCAGAAACTAGAAGACCATAAGCTTTATTAATGTCTCGTTCAAAAATTTGACGATAGCAAGCTTTTATAACTAAATTTTTCTCTGTGCTTCCTAGATTATTTTTCATAATAAATTTAGGAGTCTTTATCCCCGCTTTTGCATATACTTGAGGCAATTTTAGTCCTTGTAAGTCTTTCGAATATCTTTTTCTTAAAGTATCTGTAAATCCAGCCGATTCAAATTCTGTTATTATTACGCTAAAATATTCTTGTACTAAATTTTGATTTTCTATATTTTTTTCAAAGATAGTAAGTGATATCCTACGCATTTCTCTAAGTGCTACTATAGCAGCTGCACTAGAACAAGCATCATCAATTAATTCTCTTAATCCTCGAATATTCACAGTTAAGATATTAGGATCGCCAGCTACAATTGCATAAGTTAAATAACGCAAGAACCAGTCTAAATCACGAATAGATTTCTTCATACGTGTTGGACCATATTTTATTACGTTGATGGGTTTAAATCCAGGAGGAGTAGCTTCGCCTCCTGCAAATAATGATCCTAAGTTTTCTAGAATATTAGTTTGAACATCTCCCGATAATTGTTCTTGTTCAATATTCTCTTTTTTAGTTATTTTATTATCTTGGATTGAAGCTTGTGGTCTCTCTAAATATAAAATTGGTGAACCTCCTGTGAAAATTTTGTCAGCAGCTTTAGCTACTATTATATTAGCATTCTTTGTTAGTATCTCTGCAATTTCTAGCCTATTAGTGCCGGAATTTAAAAACATAACTAGTTGATTTAATTCACCAGTTTCTAGAAACCTATCTTGTTTCTCTGCTTGGCTTATTGCAAGTGTAGAGGTCGTTCTATATAACTGTGGTTTGACAAGTGGGCTTCCTCCACTAGCTCTTATACTCATTCTAGATTTTCTCCTTAAGTTCAATTATTATTGGGCTTTTATCAAATTACTATTAAGTTTATTATTTCTATTATATACTAAATGTTTTATTTTAACTATCATGAATAATAAATAAAATTTTAACACTTTAGATTGGGTTACCCGGGACTCGAACCCGGAACAAATCGGTTAAAAGCCGAGTACTCTACCATTGAGTTAGTAGCCCTTTTTTTATCTACGATTATATAGTAAATTTTAATTAAAACAAAGTTTTTGTTTATCATAATATTATGATAAACAAAAACTTTGTTTTAATTAAAATTTACTTAACTTAAGGCGTTAATCACATAATCTAAATAGCTAACATATTCTAAAGCTGCCTGAGCAGACATATCACGAGGAGTACATATTCTATCACGATTATACTTGAAAGCTGCAACGTAAGGAGCAGTTGGAAGATTTAGTGTGCGATAAACTTCGCGTGCACCAGCGATACCCCACTCATCAAGAGGACCAGTTCCACCAACCACTAAACAATAGTTGATTAAACGCATATAGTGATCAACATCTCTATAACATTTACTGATCTTTTCAGCGTTTTCACCCGCTTCGCCAGGGTTTTTTAAGTAAGAATATTTAGAGAAACAAGCATCTCCTCCTTCTTTTACTACAGCTTCGTGGTTACTAGCTAGTTTTTCAGCAGCTTCTAGTCTAGCAGCTGCACGTTGAATATTACCTTGAACAGACTCAAGATCAGAGCTGGATGGAAAACGGCCTGCAGCATCTGCGGCACTAACGATAGTAGTAATAACTGATTTCATATTTTTCTCCTTAAAGGGATTACGTATTCTAAAATACTGACGGAGTATTTAATAGTTATAGATTAAATTTAGCTTATAGCAGCGGCAACTCTGTCAAAATAGCTACCAACTTCAGCTGCTAAAGAAGAGCAATCACCATCAGCTGTAGGCATTTTACGTAATGAAGAAGTATTACTAACATGAGCTACAGAAGAAGCTTTCATAATACTTACAGCTCTTATAGAAGAATTGGTTGGTACTCCTAAAGCAATATAAGTTTCTTTTAAACCATTTAAGCAACGATCTTCTAAGACAGAACTATCCCCTGCAAGAACAGCATAAGAAATGTAACGCAAAATAATTTCTCCATCACGTAAGCATGCAGCCATGCGACGGTTAGTATAACAATTTCCTCCAGGAGAAATTAACCCAGGATTTTCGCAAATCATACCAGATACAGCATCAGATACAATGCAACTAGCGTTAGATACAATACAGTTTACAGAGTCTAAGCGTTTATTACCATCAGCAATAAATTTTTTAAGAGCTGCTAAGTCACTACCACCTACATATGCAGCTTTAGCATCGGAATTGACTACTACTCTAGAAAATGCGTCAAGCATGAAGTTCTCCCTTTATATTTAAGGACTTTGCAGTTTCAACTGTTTTATAGAATCTAATTTCAGTTGATGTATTAGTATCAAAATACAATTATACTCAGCGTAATGTTTTTATAATAAAACAAAGTAATATTGTGTAATATATTCTGAGTTTTTTTATTTATGATCTTACAATAATTATTGTTTATGATATATTTTTACAGAAAATTATATATGGATTTTACAAACAAAGTAATATTTTAATTTGTGTTAAATATTTTAGCTAAATCTCGCTCAAATATTAAATAGTAATCTAACAATTTATACTAATTTGTAAGTATTCCTAGATATACAGATTAGTTTAATATTAAGTGTATATTATTTAGTCTAACAGTAAAGTAATATAAGAAATTATTTATTAATATAGTGTTGATAGTGCGATCCTACCTTGTTTAGGGTCAATATGAATAATGCGTACAATAATCGAATTTCCTATCTTGAAACAATTACTCAACTTTTCAGAGTACTTTTTATTAATCTCTGATATATGTAGTAATCCAGTAATGTCACCTATCTTAATAAACAATCCGTATGTCTTTATATCTTTTATAATCCCTTCGATAGTTTGTCCTATCTTTAAATTATTATAATAATTTTGAATGATTAATCTTCTATGGCTTAATATTAAATAATTATTTGGTTCATTTATTGCTAAAAACTTTAAAGATATCTTGTCGCCTATAATAAAATCATCAGCTTTCGCAATAATATGAGTATTTGGGACAAATCCTATAACTCCTTCTATATTAACGGCTAAACCACTTTTGTGTTGTTTAATAATTGTTGTGTTTAAGCTAATATCTTCTAAATATAATTGCTTAATTCTTTCCCAAGCTTTTAAATATTCTATGTAGCAAATTGATAGAATTAATTGATGATTTTCTTTATTATGGTTAAGTATGTAGAATTCACGAGTTTCATAAAAATTTATTTTTTTTTTAAAAGAACTTATATGATACAAAGAGATTTCTTTTAGAGGAACATATCCTACTAATTTTGCACCGATATCTACTAATATTCCGGATGATTCTATACTAAAAATTTTTCCTGCTATTATATCTCCTTTATTAAATAAATAATTATACTTATTCACTAAGAAATCTAGACTTTTACATATAAACTTTGGAGGCATGTAAATTAAATTATTATTCATAATTTCTTGAGTTAATGGGGATAATTAATCATATAGATTAATTATACTTTATACTTTTTAAGTAGCCCCCTGGTATTTATGTTTATTGTAAATCGGCAATGTTAATAATAGTAGTTAAAAGCATGAATGCAATTATCTGAGTAGATAATTAAAATATCTCGTTTTAAACTATACATAGCTATTTCTAACTATATAGCTTATTACGTTTGTCAAAATAGTTGTGTAAAACTTAATACTTATAAAAATGTATGCATTTAAATTTAATAATTTTATATTAACTTTAACTTAATTATTCAACTTTAGGATATTTATAAAGATAAGGCTTCTATTTTACATAAATTATTTTTAATAACTAATCAATATATATTGTATATTGCTACTGTTTTAATTTAATCCATATTAAAATTCTATTATTTTTTAATACCTTGGCTTTTAATTAATCTTTAAATAATATTTTTATTATTAATGTTTAAAGTTGATCTAAGTTTATACTTAAAATCCAAGTTATACTCTTTAATATTTTTTTTTTATTTTCTTCTGTATTAAAAAAGTTCTCAGAATAAAATCGATATATATCGTTTTTCAAGCAATACAAGCATATATTTATGCATATAGCTTCTACTATTTATTTTAAAATTTTCTAAATAGCTAAATTATTTATTATAATTTTTAATTATCATTAACTACGATTATACTTGTGTTATAGTTTATAATAGTAATTATATTATATTGGATGAAAAGATATTCTTAGATATTAAATTTTAGATCATTTGTAAGTACTATTTTAATACAATAGTAATTAATATATTATTTATATTAAAGTAAGAAGGTGTAATAATTTTGCTGTATTAATTCAATAATCTTTATTATGTTTATTAATATTTTGAAGTTATATTTATTTTATAGAATAATCTTAGTTATAATTTTTACATTAGACCCTTCTGATTTTGGATTTTGTAATATTATTATAAAAATTATAGAAAGTGATACTAAATACCATAATAATTTAATCATTTTATTTACAGTTAGTATTAATTTTATTTTTATTCAAGTTTATGATTATGGCCACTGATTAATTACTTATTTTAATAACTTACTATACTTTCTTTAATCTACAATATCATTTAGGATAAGTATATGCTATAATGCAAAAAATTAAATTTATTGTTATCAAGTAAAACTATTCTCCCTGGATTTTTAGTAAACCAAAACCTAAGAATATCCCAATCAATGTTATTATACATATAATGCTTGCTACCGATGTAATTTCGTTATACATATCTCTTATATATTATATTTTATTTGCCTAATTATGGATTACTAGAATCCATTTCTTGCCCATACTGTTAAAGCTAATGAGAAACTAAATATAGCCATTAATGAAGCCCATCCTAATATCAAGATATCCACCTCTTTTCCTCCTTAATAATTTATCTTTCTTCTTGTTGTTTTTAGTAAGATTACTCTAATTATACTATAAAATGAGTTTTATAGTATAATTACAACATTTATTATTTATTTTTAATTTATAATTATATCTAATAGAATTAGATAGATTAGACAGCTATGACTTTTTTCTGATGATTTTTGTTAATATAATTATTTATATAAATTTATATGAATTGTTTATTGTTATAATTTAATTTTTAATTAAGCTTAACTAAAAATTGTAAACTAGTTTCTAGGAATAATTTTTTCTGATAGGATTTTAATTTAGGAATTGTTTATAAAAAAATATGTTAATAGAAAAGTAAGAACATATTTATCCTATGTTTTTATTTTCTTGTTAAATTTAATTATTTTTTAAAGATGAAGTCTAACTCAGAGAATTAATTGGATTTATTTTATAATTTGCATAGTGTTACTTTTATTTACCTATTATTTTATTTATAAAATTAAAGCTATATATATGTAAACTTATTCTTATAGTTTTTACAGAAAGTAATTTTTGAAAACAATAGTTACAATTCTTTTTATGAGAGATTATTCATCGCAAAGTTTAGGATATTTATTTGACAAGCCCTATAAATATGGATTTACTACATCTATTGAATCTGAATCATTTCCAAAAGGTATTAGTGAAGATATCATTATAATGATATCTCAAAAAAAAAACGAGCCAAATTTCATGCTTAATTTTCGATTAAAAGCCTTTAAGCAATGGAAAAAGATGTCTTTACCTAAATGGACTCCTGTTCATTTTGAGCAAATTAATTATCACGATATTATATATTATTCAGCTCCAAAAAAGAAAAAAAAACTTACTAGCTTAGATCAAGTAGATCCTGCACTAATTGATACTTTTAATAAGCTAGGTATACCTTTAAATGAGCAGAAGAGGTTATCTAATGTAGCAGTTGATGCTATATTTGATAGTGTATCTATAGCTACAACATTTAAGCATGAACTTGCTAAAGATGGAATTATATTTTGTCCTATGTCTGAAGCCATACATCAATACCCAAATTTAATTGAAAAATATTTAGGTAGTGTGATACCGCCTGGAGATAATTTTTTTGCAGCGTTAAATGCTGCTGTCTTTAGTGAAGGATCCTTTTGTTATATTCCTAAAAATATTAGCTGTCCTTTAGAGTTATCTACATATTTTAGAATTAATAACAAAGAATCAGGTCAATTTGAAAGAACCTTAATTATTGCAGATGATAATAGTTATGTAAGTTATTTAGAAGGATGTACTGCACCTAAATATGATACTAATCAATTGCATGCTGCTATAGTAGAGTTAGTAGCTTGTAAAAGCGCAAAGATTAAGTATTCTACCGTGCAAAATTGGTATGCTGGTAATGATAAAGGCATAGGTGGGGTTTATAATTTTGTTACTAAAAGGGGGTTGTGTGCAGGAGATGATTCGACAATATCATGGACACAGGTAGAAACGGGATCTGCTATTACTTGGAAATATCCCAGTTGCATTTTAAAAGGTAATAATTCTACGGGTGAATTTTATTCTGTTGCATATTAATTTTTATTTTTTTGATTAAATTATTTTAAAGATTTAATACCCCTTAAACAATAATAATAATTCATAATGATTAATATTATAAATAAAACTATTTAAAACAAGATAGCAAAAAAAATAATGGTGCAATTATTGAATTTTTATGTCGATAGTAAAAAATTAGTGCTCTGAATTTTTAAAGTAAGGGGGGTAATAGTCACATACTATATCAATAACGTGTTATTTCAATATTTGATATGAAAAGTAAATCTTTTCGTTTAAATAAAAATTTAATGACTATTTATTACACGAAATATATTTGTTATATTAACGTTAGTATAACATGGTGCTATGTAAGAATAAATTTTTACACATAGTATTGTGCTAGAGGCAAAAATTTTTACCTATTAGATTTAACAAATAATTATCAGCAAGCGGATACAGGAACAAAGATGATTCATATTGGATCTTCAACAAAAAGTCGTATTGTTTCTAAGGGTATTTCTGCTGGAAATTCTAGAAATAATTACAGAGGATTAGTAAAAATTGGACCAAAAGCTTCAAAATCACGCAATTATTCTCAATGCGACTCTTTATTAATTGGCAGCTTATCAACAGCGAATACGTTTCCTTACATCAAAGTTCAAAATTTTACATCTAAATCTGAGCATGAAGCTTCAACTTCTAAAATAGGAGAGGAGCAAATTTTTTATTGTCTCCAAAGAGGTATTGATGTTGAACAGGCTATTGCTTTTATGGTAAGTGGTTTTTGTAGAGATGTATTTATGAACTTGCCAATGGAATTTGCTATTGAGGCAGATAAATTATTAAGCCTAAAATTAGAAGGAAGTATAGGATGAGTTATTCAAACAACAAAATATTAGATATTACTAATTTATACGTAAGATGTGGTTCAGTACAAATTTTAAAAGGGATCAATTTTTCAATAGGTAGTGGAGAAACCCATGCTATAATGGGTCCTAATGGTTCAGGTAAGAGTACGCTTTCAAAAGTAATAGCAGGACATCCATCATATATGATAGACTCTGGCAATATTGAATTTGAGGGCAAAAGCATCATAAATCTTGAGCCTGATGACAGAGCTAAACAAGGAATTTTCTTGGGATTTCAGTATCCTGTAGAAATACCGGGTGTTACTAATGCTGATTTCTTACGGTTATCTTATAATTCTATCAAAGCAGAAAAGAGTGAAAAACAGCTAGACCCTCTAGAGTTTTTTGAATTGGTTAATAATAAGATTGATTTTATTGGTATGAATTCTAGTTTTTTAACTCGTAATGTTAACGAAGGTTTTTCTGGCGGAGAAAAGAAAAAGAATGAGATCTTGCAAATGGCTTTATTAGAACCAAAGCTTGCTATATTAGATGAAACAGATGTCTAAGTTGTCTTGAGCTGCAGTATTTTATTTTTAGTATAATTAAGGTTTAAAAAATTTGTCTATTATCTAATATAGAATGTGTTACTATGGAATCTCTTTGGTGAATAGCTTAAATTGAATTATAATAAAATATTTTACACCTTTATTTTTACAATGCTTAAGCAAAACAACTAAAACTATTAGAATTCAATTAATAATCTAGTAATAAATTTTTGCATATAATTAATTGTAAAAATTAACAAGCTATATGTAATGTAAGTTACTCGTATAGTTTATAAGATGATTTAGTAAACTATATTTATTTATCAATTTTTATTCTGGTTTAGATATTGATGCTCTAAAAATTATTAGTAATGCGATTAATCAATTAAAAAATAGCAATAATTCTATTATCTGTGAAAAACTTTTATAAGATAGTTTTTATTTTAAATTATTAACTTTATGTTTAAGAAGGAAGTAATTTCTCTATTGAATTTATGATATAATTAAAAATAGTTGGCATAAAGCTCACTATAATATTAATCAAAATATGATTTAAATTTTACATGGTTTATGATGAATTGATTTATATAAACAATAAGTAAAAAAGCACTAATAATTTATTTTACTACTAGTATTTAAGATTTATGCGATTAGATAATATATAAATCTTAAGTTTTATAATATTATTTGTCTTAATTATTTGCATTTATAAACCAGAGACATAATATAAAGAAAATTATAAGTTTAATCATTATTTAATGTGAAGTTATTAGTACGGCATATATAATTTAATTTTTATAACAATAAATTTAAATATTTGACTAATATAAGATATTTTATTTTACAGCGCTGTGTGATAAAAAATTATCATACACAGTGTAATTCAAAGATATTATTTATCAATTGATATTAATTACTCATTATAAGCGTTTGTTGGATTACATTGACAAGATACTTTAGTTTAGAATTTATTAATTTAATGTATAAGGCTAATATTATCAAATTTGTTCTTATAATTTTTATTTTAACAAAGCTAGCTTTGTTAAAGATACTGTAATGTTGTATTTAAACAAATAGCTTTTATGATTTTTAAGAAATTTTATAGCTGGAGATATATTTAAAAAATTTAAATGTTTTATTGATTTTGTATTTTGATTTATTGTGTTAAAAAACATAATTTATTTAATTTTATAATAATTTATATATTAATTTGGTAGTATATATACACAAGCCTTACCTAATAAAAATTAGCTTTAAGGTTTAGCTAGAATAATTTATTAATTAATTCTTATTAGTACCAGATTTTGTTCATGTTATGCAAAAGGGTAAGATTATCATGACTGGTGATTATAATTTAGTTGCTAAATTAGAAAAATATGGTTATGAATGGTTGAGTAATTGAGAATCTCCCGTTTAACAACGGGAGATTCTCAATTAATATTATTATTAAGGGCGAATGACGGGACTTGAACCCGCGAGTAATGGAGTCACAATCCATTGCCTTAACCCCTTGGCTACATCCGCCATGTATTCTGCTACAATTATAATATATGATAACACAAAAACCACTTTAGTTATTATATAATAATAGTAGTTCTTTCTATATTAATATTATCTTTGGATATATCATATTTACACTGTATGAGAAATAATATCTTAAATCTGCTTATGTTATCCAGTAGAGTGCTCAAGCCAAAACCTCATTATAATCATTGCATTTTTTCTATCAAAAATATTTTTCAAGAGATTCAGGCTTTAAATAGACGTTTATTTATACAAGTTAGTAGAAGATTAATCAGTATATTCTCTGGGATCATTCAGCCTTTGTTATGGTTGATTTTGTTTGGGGCCTTATTTAATAATATTCCAATGGATATATTTAATAAAAGTATTAAATATACTCGTTTTTTAAGTGCAGGTATTATTGTTTTTACTGCTTTTACAGCAGGTTTGAACGCTGGACTACCTATAATTTTTGATAGAGAATTTGGTTTTTTTAATCGTTTATTAACCTCACCTTTAAATTCTCGTTTTTCCATTTTTTTTGCTTCTACATACTTTATTATCATTATTAGTTTACTTCAAATCGGATGCATTCTTTTATTTAGTGAATTTTTAGGCTCACATATTCCGAATATTCAAGCCTTGATTGTTATAATTAATATTATATTTATAATAACCATCGGAATTACATTAATTAGTATAGCTTTAGCTTTTTTATTGCCTGGTCATATTCAATTGTTGGCCTTAATTTTAGTTATTAGTTTGCCATTATTATTTTCTAGTACGGCATTAGCACCTTTAAGCATTATGCCTCATTGGTTGCAGATAGTCGCAAGTTTTAATCCATTAACTTATGCAATAGAAGTAATTCGTTATGTTTATTTTATTGAAAATTTTAATTTAATTACTCCAGTAATTGATACAATATGGGGGAAATTATCATTGCGTGATATTTTTCTTAATTTGATTCAATTAGATATTGCTATTATAGTAATTGTTTATCAATTTCTCACAAAAAAGTTTAAATAGAATTCTGTACTTTTATAAGTTAGTTGAATTTTTTCTATTAGAGGTTATATATTAATATTAAATGAATAAAAATAGTTATAATGGTTTTTGTGATGGAGTTAACATGAATTTATCTTGGAAAAAAATTTTGCTTTGGTCTTTGCCCATATTAGTAATATTTGTTTTGATATGGCAAGGATTTGTAATTTCTAGTAGTAGTGAAATAAACCAAAATTTATTTACTTCTAGAATGACTTACGGTCGGTTTCTTGAGTATCTAAACATGGGTTGGATAAAAAAAGTCGATTTTTATGATTTTGGTCATACTGCAATTATTGAAGCTATAGAGCCTGAGCTAGACAATAAATTGCAAAAAATTCGAGTGGAGTTACCACCGACAACTCCTGAGTTAATTGCTAAATTAAAACAATGTAAAATTGATTTTGATGCCCATCCAGTTCAGGATACTTCCCTTCTATGGGTTTGGATAACTGATCTAGTCTTTCCATCACTTTTAATAATTGCTATAAGCTTTCTTTTAAGAACATCTAATAGTGCTCCTGGAGGTCCTGGTCAAGCTATGTCATTTGGAAAAACAAAGGTGTCTGTTCAAATGGAAGCAAAAACTGGTATTGAATTTGATGATGTTGCTGGTATTGAAGAGGCTAAAGAAGAATTTCAGGAAGTGGTAACATTTTTAAAAAAACCTGAATCTTTCACAGCTGTTGGAGCAAGTATACCAAAAGGAGTTTTATTAGTTGGACCACCAGGTACTGGAAAAACTTTACTTGCTAAAGCAATCGCTGGTGAAGCAGGGGTTCCTTTTTTTAGTATATCAGGATCTGAATTCGTTGAAATGTTTGTAGGGGTTGGAGCATCCCGAGTTAGAGATTTATTTAAAAAAGCTAAAATTCATGCGCCGTGTATTGTATTTATAGATGAAATCGATGCTGTTGGTAGACAAAGAGGTACTGGTATTGGTGGAGGAAATGATGAGAGAGAACAAACTTTAAATCAGCTTTTGACACAAATGGATGGTTTTGAAGGCAATACAGGTATTATTATTATAGCTGCAACTAATAGAGTTGATATTTTAGATTCTGCTCTGTTACGCCCAGGACGCTTTGATAGACAAGTTACTGTAGATATACCAGATTTTAAAGGTAGGTTAGCTATTTTGAAGGTTCACGCAAGAAATAAGTTATTAAATGTTGATGTCTCTTTAAAGTCTATTGCTCGAAGAACACCAGGTTTCTCTGGTGCTGATTTAGCGAACTTATTAAATGAATCTGCAATTTTGGCAGCTAGGAAGCGTAAAGATTTTATTACGATGATTGAAATCGATCAATCTATTGATCGCGTAATTGCAGGTATGGAAGGAGTTCCTCTGGTAGATAATAAAATTAAACGCCTTATTGCTTATCATGAAGTTGGTCATGCTATCGTTGGAACATTACTTAAAAATCATGATCCTGTTCAAAAAGTTACTTTGATTCCTAGAGGACAAGCTAGAGGTTTGACTTGGTTCATTCCATCTGAAGACCAAACTTTAATTTCTAGGGCTCAAATTTTAGCACGTATCGTGAGTGCTTTAGGTGGAAGGGCAGCAGAAGAAGTTGTGTTTGGTGATACTGAAGTTACTACTGGAGCTGGAAATGATCTGCAACAAGTTACATCAATGGCTCGCCAAATGGTTACAAGATTCGGAATGTCTAATATTGGTCCAATTTCATTGGAAAACCCAAATTCTAATCCATTTTTAGGTCGTACTATGACCTCCAATTTAGATTATTCAGATGGTATTGCGACAAACGTAGACCTGCAAGTAGAAAAGATAGTCAGTGATTGCTATTATCAGGCTACTAATATTATTTTGAAAAATAGGGTAATCATTGACCGTCTGGTTGATATATTAATAGAAAAAGAAACAGTGAATGGAGAAGAATTTCGACGCATTGTTACAGAATATACTAGATTGCCAGAAAAACAGTTATATATATCTCACTGTTGAGAAAATTTATTAATCCGTTAATATATTTAAAGATTATTAACAGATTAATAAATAATATATATTTTGAGGTTATAATAATTATTAATTAATTGTATTATTAATTTTAGCTAAAAACTCTCTTCAATATTTTGTTTAAATTATTATTTAAGTTTTATTAGGAGTGAGCGTTTCTGATTTTTTGCCTCATAAGAGGAAAATCCCAATGACAACTAGCTCAACAAAAGAGCAAGAAAAAAAGATAGTACAAATTAGTGTTGACCAAGATCCTGTGGCAACATCATTTGAGAAATGGGCAAACCCTGGCCATTTCTCGACTACACTTGCGAAGGGTCCAAAAAGTACTACTTGGATCTGGAATCTTCATGCTGATGTTCACGACTTTGATGTGCGGATAAATAAATAATAATTTAAATTTTTATTTATATACTAAATATTGGAAAAATTATAAAGCTAAAATTCATTTACTGATCTTAAGAATATGGTTAATTACAATGTATTCATTATAATTGGATAAAGATATAGTATGCTGAATTGTGTTATAAAGCTATCTGAAAGTTTTATATAATTTATCAAATCGTATAAAACATAAATATTCTTTAAAAAAACCTAATTTTTTATTTATATTTTATTGTTTAAGTTATTTTAAATAGAGATGTTCGATTCTTAACTTTTATTTGATTTATTATTTTTTCTATTTACTTCTTTAGAATTTGGTTTTAGAATTAAATTAAAACAAGATTGAATAATATAAAGCTAAATGATAAAAAATTATCATGTTTGGTTTTATAAGCGGGTGAAATAAATTAACCGACTTTCGTAGTCATACTAAGACTTCATTAGAAAATGTTTCGAGACAAATTTTTAGCGCTCATTTTGGTCAATTATCTGTAATTTTTTTATGGCTTAGTGGAATGTATTTTCATGGAGCAAAGTTTTCAAATTATATTGCCTGGCTAAGTAACCCTGCTGCTATAAAGCCCAGTGCACAAATAGTTTGGCCAATAGTAGGCCAAGAAATACTTAATGGAGATGTTGGTGGTGGTTTTCAGGGTGTGCAAATTACCTCAGGGTTTTTTCATATATGGAGAGCAGCGGGCATTACGAATGAAACACAGCTATATATGACAGCTATTGGTGCTTTAATTATGTCTGCATTAATGCTTTTTGCCGGATGGTTCCATTACCATAAATCTGCACCTAAATTAGAATGGTTTCAAAATGTTGAATCGATGCTAAATCATCATTTAGCAGGTTTACTAGGCCTAGGTTGTTTAGCTTGGTCTGGACATCAAATTCATATTTCGTTACCTATTAATAAATTGCTCGATGCAGGCATAGCTCCACAAGAGATTCCATTACCTCATGAATTTATTATTAATAAAGAATTGATTTCTAATTTATATCCAAGTTTTGCTAAAGGTTTAAGTCCCTTTTTCTCATTAAATTGGAATGAATACTGTGATTTTTTAACCTTTAAAGGAGGTTTAAATCCTTTAACAGGAGGTTTGTGGCTAAGTGATACAGCACATCATCACCTTGCTCTCGCTGTTGTGTTTATTGTGGCTGGTCATATGTACCGTACTAATTGGGGTATTGGTCATAGTATAAAAGAAATATTAGAAGCGCATAAAGGTCCTTTGACTGGAGAAGGACATAAAGGATTATATGAGGTTTTAACTACTTCATGGCATGCACAGCTGGCTATTAATCTAGCTATAATAGGTTCATTAAGTATTATTGTTGCGCATCATATGTACGCTATGCCACCCTATCCTTATATTGCTACAGATTATCCTACACAATTATCACTCTTTACGCATCATATTTGGATTGGTGGATTTTGTGTTGTTGGTGCCGCAGCGCACGGAGCTATTTTTATGGTTAGAGATTATAATCCTAGTCAAAACTATAATAATTTACTTGATAGAATGATTAGGCATAGAGATGCAATAATTTCTCATTTAAATTGGGTATGTATATTCTTAGGATTCCATAGCTTTGGCTTATACATTCATAATGATACTATGAGAGCTTTAGGCCGTTCACAAGATATGTGATGGTATTATACAGTATTTTGATTGATACTACTTAAGGATAATAATATTTAATCCATTTATAAAATTTTTAGGTAATTGATTTTTTAAATATTACATATTAACTAAGAAAAATAATACAAATAAAATCAAGTAGAAATCTACATTAGTTTTAAAATCAAAAATACTATTTTATAGGTTATAATTATTAATTTATTTAGATTATATATAATAAAATAATAGGATAAGCAACGTTATTGAAATAAAAAGCATTTCTTTTCCTAAAGTAAACAGGATATTATTGATATAGTATAGCTATTTTTTAAAACTATATATTGATTGATGAAAGGATATTCTATAATGATAAATAGTATAAGCGTTATTCGACCGAATGATTATATACCACTTAAGTTGGAGTATCTAGATGTATTAGATTGGTACTCCTTGCCATGGATAAAAATCGAGAAATTTGTTTTTAATTTTCAAAAACAAATTTATCGATTTTCTATTGATAATGATACAAATAATATACATGCTCTTCAGGTATTATTATCTCAATCATATGAAATTAAATTACTTGCTGTTAAAAAAGCTATAGAGAATAAACGAAAAAACAAAGTTATTTTTAATCGATTAAATAGTTTTAACTCTAAACAAAAATTAGAACTAGCTCATAATTTAGGTTTGCAATTTTCTTTAGATAATACAGAATTTGATAATGGTAGTGGTTTTAATTTAATTAAACAAGAAGCTACCGATATTATTATATATTTATGTTTGCAGCCAGAATGGGAAGCTAAGTTTGAGCTAAACAATTATTCATTTTCTTTAATTATTCCAATAAAAAAAGTAATTGCTAATATAATTATAAAGTTGAAAAATTATGAAGATAATAACACGGATATTTATCTTTTGAGTGGCCTCATTGAGGGTTCATTTTTTTCTTTGAATAAGCATTATTTATTTAAAATTTTATCTACTATCCCTGTGTTTGAAATGTATATTCAAACAATATTAAAAAATCAATTTGACTCACCAAACTTATTTGACAAAATTGATTTTAGCTCTAGCCAATCTAGCTGTAATAATTTGTTGGAATTATTAAGTCATATTATATTATTTAATTTTGAGCTTAGTATTGTCTCTACACTTATAAAACAGGTTGATAATAATATACTAAGTTTAAAAATAATTAGGTTTAAAAATAATTTTGTTGTTGTAAGCAACTCTTTAAAAATATTACAGAATACTATTTATCAATGTTTAAAATTTTTAGATGAAGCTGGGTTAAGTTACAATTGGAAAAAGACTAAGTTATTTACTAATCAACAGCAATTCCACTTTTTAGGTTTCAGTATTAAAAGTGATATTCTAATTACTTACAATAGGATCCATAGATGTCTAATTGTGCAACCAACTAAAGAAGAAAAAAAACTTATTCTGGCAAAAATCCGTTATATTTTAAGAAATAGGCATAAAAACGGCAAGACAAGAGCACGAACTAATATGCCGTTAAGTAAAGCCATATCTTTAATTAATCCTCTAGTTGTTAATTGGAGAGGTTATTATATGGATTTTATACCAAAATCTATATTAATTAAAATGGATTGGTTGCTAAATGAAAAAATTTATCGGTGGTACATTAAAAGATTGAAAAAAAATAGAGTTAATCATTGGAATAATAATTGCATACAGTTTGTAAATGGTCGTAGACGAATTTGTAGTGATAATTATACGTTAGAATTGTTTACTCATATATAATATAACATCAATTAATATACCAGTTCTTTAAAAAAATACTATAATAAGCTACATAAGATAAAAATACTTTTTTGTAGTTTTGAAGGAGTAATTGATAAAACATTAACTTTATATTTCAGATACAGCTATCCAATTGCAACCAGTTTGTGCTCAATGGGTACAAAGTATTCACAGCTTAGCTCCTGGTAATACTGCTCCTAATGTTATTGCTACAGTAAGTCATGCTTTTGGTGGTGATATCGTAGCTGTAGGACAAAAAATTGCTATGATGCCTATTAAACTAGGCACAGCAGATTTTATGGTACATCATATTCATGCTTTTACAATACATGTCACTGTTTTAATTTTGTTAAAAGGAGTTTTATTTGCTAGAAATTCGCGTTTAATACCGGATAAATCTGCATTAGGATTCCGTTTCCCTTGTGATGGCCCAGGAAGAGGAGGTACTTGCCAAGTCTCTGCATGGGATCATGTTTTCTTAGGTTTATTCTGGATGTATAATTCTTTATCAATTGTATTATTCCATTTTAGTTGGAAAATGCAATCTGATGTCTGGGGAAGTATAACATCTACAGGAAATATATCTCACATTACAGGAGGCAACTTTAGTCAAAGCGCTATCACAATTAATGGATGGTTAAGAGATTTTCTTTGGGCTCAAGCATCACAAGTTATTCAGTCGTATGGTTCTGCAGTATCTGCATACGGATTAGTATTTTTGGGAGCTCATTTTGTTTGGGCTTTTAGTTTAATGTTCTTGTTTAGTGGACGTGGTTATTGGCAAGAGCTAATTGAGTCTATTCTTTGGGCACACAATAAGTTAAATTTTGCTCCTAGTATTCAACCTCGAGCACTAAGTATTACTCAAGGACGTGCTGTTGGTGTTGCTCATTATTGGAAAAATCTATTTATTTCTATTGACTATGTTGGTTTAAAGGACTAATTCTTATAAGATAATTGTGTTATAAATTATATTAAAACTAAAAATATTTCTAGTAATAATCTAGAAGTATACTAAATAAATATAATAAAAAAAGTCTAAAATCATTTTTCAGATTAATTAACTACACTAATAGAAACCTAAAATTTTTATAATAAAAATTGAATATATAATAATGCAATACTAATTATGTAGAATATTTAGTATATATCATGTATGTAGTTAGTGCTTTAAACAAGCAACAATAAATAAGTCGTATAGTATAAAAGTATTTTTTACGACTTTGTAGAAGAGATTATCTAATCAACTTTGGTTATTAGGTGGTATTGGTACAACTTGGGCATTCTTTTGTAAGATAAATAAAATATTCATTATGGGTTTAACATTCATTATGATTAGTATAATGATATTCAAGCTTAATTATTTAAATAATATAGATATTTATAATTTATGATTCTTTACGCATATTTAACTAGTAATTTAGAAGAGATTACTTTAACACAGTCGATAGAATAAAATAATTTAAAACAATAAAGCTGGTAATGATTAAACGTATATAATAATTTTTTTACATTTAATATTAGTTTTATGCTTAATAAAAAAATTAAGATGTCGTGTTAAAATAATAAATTTTCATAAAATAAACTGATTTTTTCGCTATAACTATCTAATCATAGTTAGTAGCAGTGCAATATTAAAATATTATACACTGTTTTGTAATAGAGATGAACAATATAATCTACTTATAATTAGCAAGAATTATTTCTATTGGATAATAAACTAAAGTATAGGATTAATAAAAAAACTATGGTAACAAAATTTCCTAAGTTTAGCCAGGCTTTAGCACAGGATCCTGCCACTCGACGGATTTGGTATGGAATTGCTACAGCTCATGATTTTGAAACTCATGATGGTATGACTGAAGAGAATCTTTATCAAAAGATTTTTGCATCACATTTTGGTCATTTGGCTATTATATTTTTATGGACTTCTGGTAATTTATTTCATGTTGCTTGGCAAGGAAACTTTGAGCAATGGGTTTTGAATCCTACTAAAATCAAGCCAATTGCTCATGCTATCTGGGATCCACATTTTGGTCAAGTTGCATTAAAAGCTTTTACTCGTGCAGGCGTATCTTATCCTGTTGATATTGTTTTATATTAATATAAATTTTAGAAGCAATAGAAATAAAGATTATAAGTAAATTATCTGCGCACGTATTAATTATATTAATTTTACAGTTTTTTATATTATAAGTCTTTAAAATTTCAGTATATTTTATAGAACACACATATATATGGCATAAATAATAATTAATATCGTTGATAAGATCTAATATAAATGCTTATAAAGTAACTATTATTGATGCTTTTTTATAGCTATAAATGTTGAGTATCCCTTTTATAAAAAAAAATAATATTTATTCTGTAATATTGTATTTATAGACATAAAACTGATATTTTATATAATAAGTACACTTATTTATATAAATAAAAGCCATAAACTGTTGGAAAAAGTACATATGGCTTTGAAAAATGAGGTTGTATAGCCTACTTTAATCCTATTCTGGAGTTTATCATTGGTGGTATACTATTGGAATTAGAACCAATAATGATTTATACTTTGGCGCGGTATCTTTATTAGTTCTTTCCGCCATATTATTGTTTGGTGGGTGGCTACACTTGCAGCCTCAATTTCGTCCTGGAGTCGCTTGGTTTAAAAATAATGAATCTAGGTTGAATCATCATTTGTCAGGCTTGTTTGGTGTAAGTTCTCTTGCTTGGACTGGTCATCTTGTTCACGTAGCTATTCCTGAGTCTAGAGGACAACATATAAATTGGAATAATTTTATGCAGATTGCCCCTCATCCTGCTGGATTACAGCCTTTTTTTAGTGGCAATTGGAGCCTATATGCTAATAATCCTGATACAAATAATCATATCTTCAATTCTAGTAATGGTGCTGGAACTGCAATATTAACATTCTTGGGAGGCTTCCATTCACATTCTCAATCATTATGGTTGACAGATATTGCACATCATCATCTTGCTATTGGTGTGGTATTTATTTTTGCCGGCCATATGTATCGTACTAATTGGGGAATTGGTCATAGTTTGAAAGAAATTTTAAATGCTCATCGACCACCTAGTGGTAAGTTAGGTGCTGGTCATGTAGGCTTATTTAAAACTGTGTCTAACTCATTGCATTTTCAGTTAGGTTTAGCTTTAGCTTCTCTTGGAGTCGCAACTTCTCTTGTTGCTCAACACATGTATGCATTACCTCCTTATGCTTTTATGGCAAAAGATTTTACCACTCAAGCAGCCTTATACACACATCATCAGTATATAGCAGGTTTCTTAATGGTAGGAGGCTTTGCACATGGTGCTATATTTTTTGTTAGGGATTATGAGCCATCTCAAAATCAGGATAATGTTTTATCTCGCATGCTAGAACATAAAGAAACCATCATATCTCATTTAAGCTGGGTTAGCCTATTTTTAGGGTTCCATACGCTTGGTTTATATGTTCATAATGACGTTGTGACTGCTTTTGGAAATCCAGAGAAACAAATTTTAATCGAGCCTGTATTTGCTCAGTGGATTCAAGCAGCTTCAGGTAAATCTTTATATGGCTTTGACGTACTATTATCTTCTAATAATAGTATCGCCACAATAAACAGTACTGATGTGTGGTTACCAGGCTGGTTAGAAGCTATCAATAGTGGTAAAAACTCTCTTTTTTTAACTATTGGACCAGGTGATTTTTTAGTTCACCATGCTATTGCATTAGGTTTACATGTAACCACTTTAATTTTAGTTAAAGGTGCATTAGATGCTAGAGGCTCTAAGCTCATGCCTGACAAGAAAGATTTCGGCTATAGTTTTCCTTGTGATGGCCCAGGAAGAGGAGGTACTTGTGATATCTCGGCTTGGGATGCATTTTATTTAGCTGTTTTCTGGATGTTAAATACTATAGGTTGGGTAACTTTTTATTGGCATTGGAAACATATATGTATTTGGCAAGGTAATGTTTCTCAGTTCAATGAATCTTCAACTTATTTAATGGGGTGGTTTAGAGATTATCTTTGGTTAAATTCTTCTCCATTAATTAATGGATATAATCCTTATGGTATGAATAGTCTATCTGTTTGGTCTTGGATGTTTCTGTTTGCACATTTAATATGGGCAACAGGATTTATGTTTTTAATTTCTTGGAGAGGTTATTGGCAAGAATTAATTGAGACATTAGCATGGGCACATGAAAGAACTCCTTTAGCTAATTTAGTTAAATGGAAAGACAAACCAGTAGCGCTTTCGATTGTACAAGCACGTTTAGTAGGCCTAACTCATTTTTCGGTTGGCTATGTTTTAACTTATGCAGCATTTGTTATTGCTTCAACAGCTGGTAAGTTTGGATAAAGAAAAATAAGTAAGTAAAAAATAATTATTTATAGTATATTATTATTATTGTAAAGAGTCATTATTGATCGCATGATTTAATGACTCTTTATTTATTCTTTGTAATTTTTTTAAAATGTTGTGAAAATTGTAAATAGAACAAAATTAAAACCTAAATATTGATATATAATGTATAATATATATATATTTGTCTGTAAAAAATAATTATATGATTTTTAGTATTATATTTTTGTTAAATAAAGATAAATATTATCCAGTTTATTCGATATAATATAAAATTATTCACTTTTTATAGATTACTAAACTTACTGAATTTTTATTAATAGTGATTTTGTTTGATTAGATTATAATAAGCTAGCCATTAGTATTTAAAATATTATATGTAATTTTGGAGCACTAATATGTCTATCCCACTCTTAAGTTACTCTTTGTCTACTCAGAATCAACGCGTTGATGGTTTTGAAGTTATGCCAAATGAAGAACAACCTGTAATATATTCAACCGACTCTTTACCTTCTGCTCTAGATATGGATAAAATTATTTGGGCGGTTTATAGGCAAATATTCAGTGAACATCAAATACTTAAAAGCACGCGTTTAACTGCTCTAGAGTCTCAATTAAGATTTAATCAAATTACAATTAAGAATTTTGTTAGAGCAATTTTATTAAGTACGTCATTTCGCAAATTTAATTATGATGTCAATAATAATTATAGATTTGTTGAATTATGTGTTCAAAGAGTTTTAGGACGCGATGTATATAATCAAAGAGAAAAAATAGCGTGGTCTATTACTATCGCGAATCAGGGATTGGACACTTTTATTGATCTTCTTATTAATAGCGATGAATATACTGAAAATTTTGGTGATAACATTGTTCCTTATCAAAGACGCCGTAATATTGTACAGAGAAGTAAAGGACAAGTACCTTTTAATCTTAAAACGCCTCGTTATGGAAAAGATTTTACTGCTAGATTAGGAATGCCATATTTTGCATGGCAAGGATCTATTCGTAGTTTTAAACCTCAAGAAAAAACTTTAAAATCTGGAGACCCTGCTTTATTTCTAAGCATGGTGTCAGAAGTTGTTTCTATTTTTAGATAAATGTTTTATATAATTTTTCTCCTTATTATTCATTAATTTTATCATTATTAATTTGTAAAAAATAGGGAGAGGAATTATATATGATATATGACTAATTTATTTTAATGTTCAGATTAATTGACTTTTACATTTTTGTAGAAGTATAATATTACTAAAAGTATAATGAAAATTACATAAAATTTTTAAAAAATATGGGCATTAAGAATACATCAGTTATTAAAAGAATTAAAGTAACACAAAGAAATCGATTAAGAAACAAAATTTATAAATCTTCTATTAAAACACTAACAAAAAAGCTATTATTATATATCAATACTAATGAAAATAATCATATGACAAATTTACAACTTTCTATAGTATATAGCAAAATTGATAAAGCAGTTAAAAGAGGTATTTTATCTAAGAATAATGCCTCTCGTAAAAAGTCTTGGTTAGCTAAGCAGTTAAAATATGCTTAAACTTATTAAACTTATTGAAATTAGCATAAAGTGTTTTGTATAGTTATAGAAAAACTTTCTTTTCGCTTCTAAGTGTGTGCTTAGTATTATGATTTTTTTTAATCAATTATGATGTCTATAGTAATAGTCAATCTATGATTATTTCTAATTGATTAGAAAATAGCAATATTTAAGTTTACCCCGTTGATTTAAATCTGTTTAAATTTAAGATATGTTGGATTTTAATATAGTATAGTTTTTTGCTTTTATAAAGCTGTCCAAATAGTTAAGTTTTTAATTTACACTAATAAGAATATGTTGATTGTTAACTTTTAGGTAAGTTTTATATACTCATTTATCATAAAAGTAAATTTAAGTGATTGATAACTACTTAGGAAATATATGATTTATCTAAATTATAAAAAATTAAATTTTGTATCCCCTGATCTAGTGGAAATTCAAAGAAAAAGTTTTCGTTGGTTTTTAGATGAAGGTTTAGGGGAAGTTCTTGATTCCTTTCCTTCTATTATTGATCCAACTCATCATTTAGAGTTGAAATTATTTTCCAAGGAATACAAAATTAAATTTCCAAAGTACAGTGTGAGAAAAGCAAAGCGCAGAGATCGTACCTATAGTGCTCAAATTTATATACCTGCTAAATTAATTAAAATTAAAAAAGATTCCACGTTTTTCAACCCTATTATGCCATTAAAAGATAGCAGTTATCAGGAGTTATATAATTTTAATGATACATGTAACTTAGAATCAGAAATAAAAAATATAAATAAAAAATATAAAAAGCGTGCTGTATTTATTGGTGATTTGCCAATGATGACAAATAGGGGAACTTTTATCATTTCGGGCACAGAGAGGGTGATTGTTAATCAAATTGTTAGGAGTCCAGGAATTTATTATAAACAAGAAATTGATCAGAATCAAAAACAAACTTATAGTGCTAATCTAATTTCAAATAGGGGATCCTGGTTAAAATTTGAAATAGATTCTAAAAGTGGTATTTGGATTCGCATTGATAAAACTCATAAAATAAATGCATATATTTTTTTACGAGCTATTGGATTGAGCGTTAATGATATAAAAAAAGGGTTAAGCCAATATCAATTTTTGATCAAATCTTCATTGCAATTTATTGAAAATATTAACTATAATAATATTGAAAATATTTCTGAAGAAGATGCTTTATTGATTGTTTATTCTAAGCTTCGTCCAAATGAACCAGCAACAATAGCTGTAGCTCAGCAAATATTGTATTCAAGATTTTTTGATCCTAAGCGATATGATTTAGGTGAGGTTGGTAGGTATAAACTAAATAAGAAGCTAAATATTAGTCTTCCAAAGACTTTTCGTGTTCTCTCTCCTCAAGATGTATTAGCCGCGGTTGATTATTTAATTAATCTTAAGATAAAAAATTATGGTAGTTTTGATGATATTGATCATTTAGGTAATAGAAGAATTCGCTCTGTAGGAGAATTATTACAAAATCAGATACGGATTGGATTAAATCGGTTAGAACGGATTATTCGTGAAAGAATGATGATTTGTGATATTGAATCTCTTAGTTTATCAACTTTAATTAACCCAAAGCCAATAATTGCTGTTATCCGAGAATTTTTTGGTTCTAGTCAATTATCTCAATTTATGGATCAAACTAATCCTTTAGCAGAAATAACTCACAAGAGACGTGTAAGTGCATTAGGACCTGGTGGTTTAAATCGTGATCGAGCAGGTTTTGCTGTTAGAGATATTCACCCCAGTTATTATGGTAGAATTTGCCCAGTTGAGACTCCAGAAGGTCCTAATGCAGGTTTGATTGGTTCATTAGCCAATTATGCTTCTGTGAATCGATATGGATTTATTGAAACACCCTTTTACCGTGTATTAGAAGGAAAAATATTAAACAATCAGTCATATATATATATGACTGCAGATGAGGAGGATAATTTTAAAGTTGCTCCTCCAGATATATATATTTCTTATGATAATCAAATTCAATCATCAATAATTCCAGTTCGGTATAGGCAACAGTTTATAACTTCTTCATCTAAAAATGTTGATTACATAGCTATTTCTCCAATACAAGTAATTTCAGCCGCTACTGCTCTTATTCCTTTTTTAGAGCATGACGACGCTAACCGTGCTTTAATGGGGTCTAATATGCAACGACAAGCAGTTCCTTTACTTTATCCCGAACGTCCTATTATAGGTACAGGGTTGGAATCAAAAGTAGCGCGTGATTCTGGAATGGTTGTTGTAAGCCGTACGGAAGGGCTAGTCAGTTATGTTTCCGCTAGTAAAATTGGTATTCAAGATAATAAGGGAAGAATTATTCATTATAGATTAAGAAAATACTTTAGGTCAAATCAAGATACTTGTATAAATCAAAGACCTATAATTTGGCCAGGAGAAACTGTGAAAATTGGTCAAATAATAGCAGATGGAGCTGCAACTGATAGAGGAGAGATTGCTCTTGGTAGAAATGTATTAATAGGATATATGCCTTGGGAAGGATTTAATTATGAAGACGCTTTTCTTATTAGTGAGAGGCTTGTTTATGAAGATATATATACCTCTATTCATATTGAAAAGTATGAAATAGAAACCCGGCAAACTAAATTAGGCCCTGAACAAATTACTAAAGATATTCCTAGTATTAGTGATTATGCTATTAGACACTTAGATCGAACTGGTATTGTGACAGTAGGTTCATGGGTCGAAGCTGGCGATATATTAGTAGGAAAAATTACACCAAAAGGAGAATCAGATCAGTTGCCTGAAGGAAAATTATTAAGAGCAATTTTTGGTGAAAAAGCTAGAGACGTTAAAGATACCTCCTTGCGATTACCAAATGCTGCTAGAGGTCGAGTAGTGAGTGTGCGAGTATTCACTCGTCAAAGAGGTGATGAATTACCACCAGGAACAAATGCATCTATTCGGGTTCATGTAGCACAAAAAAGAAAAATACAGGTTGGCGATAAAATGGCTGGCAGACATGGTAATAAGGGAATAATCTCTAGAGTATTACCTAGGCAAGATATGCCATATTTAGTAGATGGTACTGCTTTAGATATTGTTTTAAACCCTTTAGGTGTTCCTTCTAGGATGAATGTTGGTCAATTATTTGAATGTTTATTAGGTTTAGCGGGCTACTATCTAAATAAAAGATATAAAATACAACCCTTTGATGAAATGTATGGTCCTGAAGCTTCTAGAGCTTTAATTAATTCTAAATTAAAAGAAGCTTCTGTTTTAAGCTTTAATCCTTGGTTATTCAATTCTTTTTCTCCTGGGAAAGTTCTTGTCTTCGATGGTCGTACAGGGAAAAAATTTGATAATCCTATTACTGTGGGAAAAGCTTATATGCTAAAATTAGTTCATTTAGTTGATGATAAAATTCATGCCAGATCAACTGGCCCTTATTCATTAGTAACACAGCAACCTCTTGGTGGTAGAGCTCAGCACGGCGGTCAACGTCTTGGTGAAATGGAAGTATGGGCTTTAGAAGCCTTTGGAGCGGCCTATACTTTGCAAGAGTTATTAACAGTAAAATCTGATGATATGCAAGGTCGTAATGAAGCTTTAAATGCAATTGTTAAAGGTAAAGCTATACCTAAGCCTGGTACTCCAGAATCTTTTAAAGTTCTAATGCGAGAATTACAATCTTTAGGATTAGATATAGCTGCTCATAAAGTTAAGTTAGATGAGCAGGGTAAAAATTATAGTTTTGAGGTTGATTTGATTTCAAATAATCAATCTGTTAAGATGCCATCTATGCCAAAATATGATCATATTCCTTGTGAAGATTTTAATACATTTAAGGATCAGTCTTTTAATCAAAGTGATATTTAACACAATTTTTATACAATTATAAAATTTATGACAAAGTTTGAACAACATTTTGATTATATTAAAATTAGTTTAGCATCTCCAAGAAAAATTCGTGAATGGGGGGAACGAGCTTTACCTAATGGTCAAGTAGTGGGAGAAATAACAAAACCAGAGACTATAAACTATCGGACTTTAAAACCAGAGATGGATGGTCTATTCTGCGAGAGAATTTTTGGTCCTGTAAAAGATTGGGAATGTCATTGTGGAAAATATAAACGGTTTCGTTATAAAGGAATTGTCTGCGAACGATGTGGTGTTGAAATAACTGAAATGAGAGTAAGAAGGCATAGAATGGCTTATATTGAATTATCTGCACCTGTTACTCACGTTTGGTATTTAAAAGGGAGTATAAGTTATATCGGTCTCTTATTAGATTTACGAGCAAAAGATGTTGAAAAAATTGTTTATTTTCATTCTTACGTAATTTTAAATCCTGGCAAATGCTCTCAAGTTAATTACAAAGATATTCTAGAGCCACATGAATGGAAGAATTTAGAAGATACTCTTTATCAAAAACATAATTCTACAATTGGTGTAGAAGTAGGAATAGGAGCGTCAGCAATACAGAGTTTATTAAATGATTTAGATTTAAAAGCTGTAGCTAAAAATTTGCGATGGGAAGCCGCATCTCCCCCTAAAAATTTGAACAATTATTCTGCAAATACTATATTTAGTAAAAAAATGAAAAAATTGAGATTAGTTGAGAATTTTTTATCTACTGGCGCTCAACCTTCTTGGATGGTATTTTCTGTCATACCTGTTATTCCACCAGACTTGCGACCGATGGTTCAGTTAGATGGTGGAAGGTTCGCAACAGCAGATTTAAATGAATTCTATAGAAGAATCATTAATCGAAATAACCGCTTAGCGAGGCTAAAAATTATATTGGCTCCCGAAATTATTATTCGTAATGAAAAGCGTATGTTACAAGAAGCTGTAGATTCATTAATGGATAACGGTCGTCGAGGGAGAACTGTAGTAGGTGCTAATAATAGACCTTTAAAATCTCTTTCTGATATTATTGAAGGAAAACAAGGCCGCTTTCGACAAAATTTACTTGGTAAACGAGTTGATTATTCTGGAAGGTCTGTAATTGTAGTAGGGCCTGAACTAAAACTTCATCAGTGTGGATTGCCTCGAGAAATGGCTCTTGAGTTATTTCAACCTTTTGTTATTCATCGTCTTATTATTCAAGGTTTAGTGAATAATATTAAGGCAGCAAAAAAAATGATTCAACGAAGTGAGATAGTTGTATGGGATGTTTTAGAGGATGTGATTTCTGGTCATCCTGTTCTATTAAATAGAGCCCCTACTCTTCATAGATTAGGAATCCAAGCTTTTGAACCAGTTTTAGTTGAAGGAAGAGCTATAAAGTTGCATCGTGCGTATTAATACAGTATTTGATATCAAAAAATAGTTTATGAGTTGAAAATAATTTATTCTCTAATTTAGCATGCTGGCTTTGATAACAAATAGGATATAAAGATATCAGTTTAGGTCTACAAATGATTCTTATTGTGTTTTTATTTATGCTTATTATGATTCATTAACATAATTTTAATATTGCAGAATGCACAATATTAAAAAATAGAAAATATTTAATATACTAAAATCTTTAATTTATAATACTTTAATTAATATAATACAATATATTTACATAATTGAGCCATTTGTAGCAAAAACTACATGAGTGGTTCTTTAAAAAGGTAAACAAAGTTTGCCTAATTTATTCTCTAGTTTGCCCTGCATTTAATGCTGACTTTGATGGTGATCAAATGGCTGTCCATATACCATTATCTTTAGAAGCTCAGGCTGAAGCTCGTCTTCTCATGCTTGCTCCCAATAATTTTTTATCTCCTGCTAACGGTCAACCAATCATTGTTCCTAGCCAAGACATGATTTTAGGGTGTTATTATTTAACTGCTGATAATCCATCTCAACAAACAGGTGCAGGACAGTATTTTGCTAATCTTGAAGATGCTTTAAAAGCTTATGAACAACAAAAAATTGATTTACATGCTTATATTTGGGTCAAATTTAATGGAATTCTAAATGATTATGATAGTAAACGTTTATTATCTTTGCAAATAAATTTAGATGGCACTAAACTAGAAATTTTTAAAAATAGAAAAGTGAAAAAGAATGCTAAAGGAGAAATTTTAGTTCAGTATATACATACTACTGCAGGAAGAATACTATTAAACCAAACAATTTATGAAGCATTAAAAGTTCAGCAAACATTCACATAAATTAATAATTTAATTTATATAACATAACTTTAGTTAAACTGTAATATATTTTGTAATTTATTGGAGGTTTGATGCAAAAAGAATACCAAAATATTATTAATAAATGGAGTTTTCTAAATGAAGTAATGGATAAAGCCCAGCTAAAAAAATTAATTGCTTGGTCTTTCAGAAACTATGGTATTGCTAGAGCTGCTAATATGGCAGATCAGTTAAAAAATTTAGGATTTTATTATGCAACTAAGGCGGGCATTTCCCTTAGTTTAGAGGATTTAAAAATTCCTCCAGCAAAAAAAAGTTTGTTAGAACATACATTTGAGCATGTAAAGAAGGCAGAATTAAAATATTATAGAGGACAAATTACCTCTGTTGAAAGATTCCAAGCAGTAATTGATACATGGAATAATGCTAGTGAATTATTAAAGAAAGAAGTAATTCAATATTTTAATAAATCGGATCCTTTAAATTCTATTTATATGATGGCATTTTCTGGGGCTAGAGGTAATATTCCTCAGGTAAGGCAGCTTGTTGGTATGAGAGGATTAATGTCGGATCCTCAAGGACAAATTATAGATCTGCCGATAGCAAGCAATTTTAGAGAAGGATTAACTGTTACAGAATATTTTATTTCTTCATATGGTGCTCGAAAAGGCTTAGTCGACACTGCCCTGCGCACTGCTGATTCCGGTTATTTAACAAGAAGACTAGTTGATGTTGCTCAAGATGTCATTATAAGAGATGAAGATTGTGGTACAAATCAAGGTATTGTAATTAATCTTACTGCTAAAACTTATGATCAATTAGAACAATTGATAACTGGAAGAGTATTAGCTGAGGATTTATATGACATAGTAATTCATAAGTTTATTGCTTATGCAAAGAAAGATATTGATCCTGAGTTAGTTAATAAAATCCAGGAAGCAAATTTACAATATATAATTGTTCGATCTCCTCTGACTTGCGAGTCCAGAACATCTGTTTGCCAAATTTGTTATGGTTGGAGCTTAGCCCATGGTAAAATAGTTGATTTGGGAGAGGCTGTTGGTGTTATTGCTGCTCAATCAATAGGAGAACCGGGCACACAATTGACTATGAGAACTTTCCATACTGGTGGAGTATTTACTGGAGAGTTGGCAAACCAAATCTACGCTCCTTATGATGGAATTGTACAATATCCGACACATTATAAGTTAAAGCCAGTACGCACACGGCATGGAGATAGTGCTTTTGTTACTTATGGCAATTTTGAATTATCTTTCATGAACTTAAATAATTATAAAATCATTATAAAGTTTAAGGAAGGTACTATACTTTATGTTCAAAACAATGCTAAATTAAAAAAAGGGCAGTTAATTGGAGAATCAGCAATTAAAAATAAATTTACTACGGAGAAAGCACAACGCTATTTAGTATCTGATATTGCTGGCAAAATTCATTTTGCTGACTTAATTATTGAAGAAATTAATATAAATAATAGCATTACTCGAATTGCTAAAAAAGATGGTTTAATTTGGGTATTATCAAGTCAAATATATGGCATTCCAGATTCTGCTAAAATTCTAGTAACAAAAAATCAGATTATTAATACAGGGAATATAATTGCTCAGTCTCAAAGTTTTAATAAATATTCTGGTATAGCAAGGTTAGTTAAGGATAATGTTTTGTCAGAGTGTTATAAGCAAAATATCGATGCTGTACAAGTAATTGTATCCTCTACAATATTCTCTAGTCTTAATGTATATTTATTAGATAAATCGGGTAGTTCAACTAATCCTGATTATATTGTAACAACGCCATGTAATCAAACTTTAAAATTGCAAGTAATACCGTTCTCTAAACTAGAGCATAATCAAGTTGTTGCTGTATTAGATTCAACTATTTATCTTACTAATACCGGTGGAATTATTAAATATTTAGATTTACCAACTTGCAGGGATACTGTAAATGATGACACTTATAATATTCTTGGTTCTGGATATATTTTGTGGATACCTGAAGAAACTCATGAGATTGATAAGGATTCATCTCTACTTCTTGTAGAAAATAATCAAGAGATAGAAGCAGGGACAGAGATTTTTAAAAATATTTTTTCTTCTCAATCTGGTATTATAGAAGTTATTCGTAAAGATGATATTGTTAATGAGATTATTATCAAACCCGGTAAACTCTATCCAATAGATAATTTCCATATTTTTAATAATAAAGTTAGAGGTTTTGTTAGGCCTGGTGAATATCTTCATCCAAATATTAATACAGACAAGCTATCTTATTGGGAATATTTGGAATATAATAATAATTATTATATTCTATTAAGACCTGTTATTGTGTATTCAATTCCAGAGTTAGTAAGTTTTTTTAGCTTGAGTTTTCAGCAATCTTTTTGTGATTTTTCTGAATTTAAACTTGTTCGTAAAATTTTATTTAAAGATGGAGGACGTATTAAGTCTATCAAAGGTGTAAAATTAATTCAGACTGAGATAATTTTACAGATTAATAATTTTGATCCTAAGCTAACTACATGCATTGAATTAAGCAAAGTTTCACATCAGCCATACTTATTTAAGTTAGCATTAGTTAGTTTTGAAAATATTCCCATTGAACAAGATTTTTCTAATACAATTAATACTCTAAATAGAATTACAAAAATATTAATTAAAGATGAGCAGTTTGTTGAATCGGGTACTGTTGTAGCAAAAACAGAAATAGTATGTAATAATCAAGGTATTATAGAAGAAATCAGTAGTGAATCTCAAAAAAGTAGGAGAGTAGCACTATTAACTAGAGGAGATGTAAATATAATTCATTTTAGCAATAATAATTTGATCAAACCTAAGATCAAGATTGGAGATTGGGTTTATGCGGGAGATAATTTAGGTATAGGAATTTGTAATATAGTTAGCTCAGGTCAAATTATAGATCTTAATGAGAATTATGTTATTATTCGTATTGCGAGACCTTATCTAGTATCATTTGATACAATCTTGTATGTTGACAATAATGATTTAATTCAATCAAACGAAATTTTAGCGAGTTTAATTTTTGAAAGAATTAAAACAGGGGATATTGTACAGGGGTTGCCTAAAATAGAAGAAATTTTAGAAGCAAGAAAAAAAACTGATAGTTATTTTAGTCCCCATCGATTACTAAAATCATTATTTTTCCGTTATTTATTGTATGAAAATTTTAGTTTATATGATGCTGCTAAAATGAGTTTACAAAATATTCAGTTACTTTTGGTCAAAGAAATTCAATCTGTATATCATTCTCAAAAGGTCAACATTGATAATAAGCATATTGAAGTAATTATTAAACAAATGGCATCTAAAGTGAAAATAATACATGGCGGTAGTACAGGATATTTACCTGGAGAATTTATTGAATTGCAAAAGATAAACAATGTTAATTCTATTATGGCTTTTATGAATAAACAGTATGCTGTGTATGAACCAATTTTACTAGGTATTACTAAAGCTTCTCTTAACACGGATAGTTTTATCTCAGCTGCAAGTTTTCAAGAGACAACTAAAGTATTGACTGAAGCAGCTTTAGGCTCAAAATTTGATTGGTTAAAAGGTCTAAAAGAGAATGTTATTATAGGACGCTTAATACCAGCAGGTACAGGTTTCAATAGTTATACGCCAAAACATATTATATTAAGTAATATTAAAAATCGTACCAAAAAACATTTTAATCGCTCGGTTAAGAAATACGCTCATAATAACAATAGTTTAGATGATATTATTTTAGACGATCGTACTGCTCGCACTTATTCTATATTTAATTCGAAGCTTGATGAAGTAAATTAAAAAAAATATTATTTACCGCTATTTCAATTTTGAATTGCACGACAAGATGAAAAGTTATAATAATAACTGAAATTTTTAATTATAGAGGAAAAAATGACTATTGTGACTTTAGCCGATTTATTAGAAGCTGGAGTACATTTTGGACATCAATCTCAACGATGGAATCCTAAAATGTTTCCATATATTTACACTGAGCGTAACGGCATTCATATTGTGTGACTTTTTTAAATTAACCTTTGTATTCATGAAGAAAGTAATTTCTCTACTAAACCTACGATATATTTATACATAGTAATAAATATAAAGCTCGTTAAAGACAAAATATGAGACACTATTATATATTTTTGGGTATTCGAGTAAAGCGAGGAATTTTATTATTGAAGAAACTGTTATTATATAAAATAATATTTTATATTGATTAATTAGATATCATTTTATGGAATTATGGAAAGTAAAATTATGAATATGAAATCCATTATCAAATATGTTTAATTTATTATTTTAGAATCAGTTCTCAAAGCTTAGCTGATTGATGAATTACAAAGAAAGTTAAAAATCATGTTTATGTGTGTTGTTCATAAAATATGATAAGTGTGTTAGCATTTAAAATAACTTACTAGATTTGTGGATAATCTTGGTAATTTTAAAGTTAAGCAAAAGGCTTCTTTTTAGTAAATAAATTTAATGAAAACAATAATCTAGATTATATTGAGACTAAGCTAGATAAGCTATCATTTTAAAATAATATATCTAAATTAAACGCTATGTGATAATATAATTATCATGCATAGTATTGAACTAAAGATTATATAAAGATCTATTACTTTTAATTGATTTAGAATATCCTAATTTATTTATTATCGAAATATAGTCTACTCCCAAACCATTAGTACAGAAGATGTTCGAATACATAGTCATATATATTGTAATTTTTATAGACGAATATTCTGATTTCTAAATATCAGATATTTTGACTTATTGTAAAATAATGTGAATTATTTCATCTTTAGGAAGGTTATTAAAGAAAATAAAAATTGATAGTTAGATATCTATTAATCTGATTTATACTTAGGGAAAAATTTAGTAGAGTTAACATATGCTTAATTGATTACTTACAATATATATATTATTTGATCAAAATTAAATTTAAAAGCTGTACAACAAGAAATTGTTTTTTACAGTTTTGATATAGAGATGCTTAATACATTAAGTCGACTATCTTGCAAACAGCTCAATTATTAACAGAAGCTTATAATTTTGTAAAACAGTCAGCTCTAGAAGAGAAAAAATTTCTTTTTGTAGGTACAAAAAAACAGGCTTCAGGAATTATAGCAAAAGAAGCTAAGCGATGTGGTGCTTATTATATAAACCAAAGATGGTTAGGAGGTATGTTGACCAATTGGATGACAATTAAGTCTAGAATCGATTACTTACAAGATTTAGAAAAAAAAGAGGCAGAACAACAATTTGATAAATTACCAAAAAAAGAAGCCTCTATCATACGTAAAGAGCTCGAGAAATTACGTAAACATTTTAATGGTATAAAAAGTATGAAAAAACTTCCTGACGTTGTTGTCATAGTTGATCAAAAAAGAGAAATTACTGCTATACAAGAATCTATAAAGTTAGGAATCCCAACAATTTGTATATTAGATACAAACTGTGATCCTGAGTTAATTGATATACCTATTCCTGCCAATGATGATGCTATAAGATCAATTAAATTAATTATAACAAAGCTTGCTGATGGAATTGATGAAGGTTATAATACTAAAATTAAATCAACTTAAATTTCATATCACAATGGTTACTACTATTTATAAATAAGCTTATTTTCTGTGTAGATTTTAGTATAGCATAAAATTAATTCTAGCTTTCTGTATAATTCATAGAATTTGATTGTTTTATTTTAATAATTCAATAATAATAAGAGGAAAAAATGTCATCTAATAGTGCGATACTTTAATCCAATTTAAAAATTGGACTTATAATATTCATTATTTTGAATTGTAAGAAACTTTATGTCTATGCAGAAAGCGATTTCTCCGCTAAAACTACGATATAATTGATATATTTATTTTATCAAATTAATTAAAATAAATTATATAAATATAAAGCTCGTTAAAGTCGTATTTGTTATATTATAATGTTTAAACTAAGGATAACAAATCCGGGTGTATTATTTATTGTTTATATATAATTTATGACTAGAATTTTGTATACTGTGTAAAAAATAGTATAAAATCCAAAACTATGAATAGATAAATCTAAATGACATTTTAAACAGATGGCTATTAAGCTCTTTTATATATTAATTGATATATTATTTAAAAAATATTAATATGATATTAGGTATTAGTTTTGAATAATATAGAATTTTCTCAGTTAATTGTAGTCGTTTGTTATATTTATTAGCTTAATAAGGTTTAAAGTAGTGTCTAACAATTTTAATTATTAAAAATGACATAAGGAAAGTAAAATAAAATTTGTAGTCAAGAATACTTATATTTAAATTTAATAATATTTTGACTATTATTTATAAGTGCTAGCAAAATTTTGTTCATTAAACTTAAAGCTAAAGCTGTCAATCAATAAATTTACTTATATTATATATATAAGCATGCATGCGATAATATTTGATAGAGCGCCATGTGATAAGAAATTATCCTGCTTGGTGTTTTCCAAAGATAATTTATTTAACTATTTTATCTATTGGTATTATCTGCGCAAATAGTGAAACAATTGAGGGAAAAAACTGGAGCAGGAATGATGGATTGCAAAAATGCTCTAATTAATTCTGATGGTGATATGACTCAAGCAGCAGAATTACTCAGACAGAAAGGATTAATTTTTGCTGATAAAAAGTATAATAGAAGCACTCATGAAGGAATAGTTGATAGTTATATTCATGTTGGTAGAAAAGTAGGAGTTTTAATAGAAGTAAACTGTGAAACAGATTTTGTAGCCCGTCGCTCAGAATTTCAAACTTTGGTGAAAGATTTAGCTATGCAAATCGCTGCTAATCCTGAAGTTCAATATGTTTCAAAAACTGATATACCCATACATATTATTGAGTATGAAAAAAATATTGAAACTGGAAAAAATGATTTTAAAACAAAGTCTGAAGTAATAAAAGAAAGAATAGTGCTTGGTCGAGTAGAGAAAAGATTAAAAGAACTATGCATAATAATCCTACAGTATAAATTTAATTTGAAACCCAATTTACAATGTTTAATTATTATATATTTATCACATCAATTAATTCATAAATAAATTTTGTATATTATAGTTTATACTAATTTATTATATTTAATTAATTGAATATAAAACTTATGTCAAATTAAATTATTCTAAAGTGGGCAATGATTACAGCACCCAATGAATTTATCTTATAGTATTTAATTATTGAATCAATTATTTTGGTATATCTAAATAAAATTTTACTAAAATGTAAAATAAAAGCTGTAAATATATTAATATATTTATACAGTTTTGAATGAATGATTTTATCAATTCAGATCCTTAATGGATCAAATATTTATAAAAAATCAGGAATTAACTATTGAAACATTGGTTAAAGAACATATTTCTCTTCTAGGCGAAAATATTAGGATACGCCGATTTAAACGATTTATCTTAGGAAACAATGATTAAAAATTTTTTTATCTAAATTTACTGAGGGTATTATTTAATTTAATTAATGTATATTTTATATTATGGGGCTTTATAATTGGAAATAAATAATTTACATTTAAATTTATTAATAAATTTAATAAAAAATAATGTAAATATTATATATTGTAAGCTATTATGCACATTAGTTTGATTTCATAAGATGTAAAATTTGTAATATTATTTTGTTTATTAATTTATATTTATGATATATTCAGATAGTTTTAATGGAATTAATCCATTCGTGTTTTTTTCTACAGTTGAAGTTGGAGAACACTGGTATTGGTTTCTTGGATCTTTAGAGTTACATGGGCAAGTTTTCTTTGTATCATGGATTGTAATCTTTATTTTATTGGCACTAAGCATAATTGGGACAACAAATATTCAACTGGCACCTAGTGCTTGGCAAAATTTTATGGAATTTGTTCTGGAATTTCTGTGACTTTAATTAATAATTCATTATCTGAAAAAAAAATAAGGTTATTATGTAAAAGTTATTGCATTTATATACATGTTGTACCAGAATAAATTAGGAATAATACAATAATTATAAGTATATGCCTAAATATATAATTCTATTACATATAATTATGAGTATATTTGTAGAAATATTTAGTAACTCTATTATCCTATGTATAATTTTTATGCCTAAATTTTTTTAGCTCAATGAATTTATTGATTACTCAATATTAATTTTATGTATATGTATTAGTTATAATTGCATTTTAATATAAATTAAATTATATTGTGAAATAAGATTAAAAAAAATATTATTGATTTGGCTTCTAAATTTGATGTTTATTTTGAGTTTAGTATAAAATCAAATCTAATATAGCTATGAATATAGAAATATAATCTTATAGTTTTTTTAACGAGCAAGTTTTTATTTTCTCTATTTTTTGTACAAGATATTGCTAAAAACCAAATTGGAGAACATGAATATCGTCCCTGGATACCTTATATTGCTACTCTTTTTTTATTTATTTTTGGTTGTAATTGGGCTGGTGCTTTAATTCCTTGGAAATTTATTGAGATTCCTAGTGGTGAACTAGCTGCACCTACTAATGATATTAATACAACAGTAGGATTATCATTAATGACATCATTTGCGTACTTTTATGCAGGTATAAATAAGAAAGGAATAGGTTATTTTACTCGCTATATTGAACCGACTCCTATTCTATTGCCCATAAATATTCTAGAAGATTTTACGAAACCATTATCTCTTAGTTTTCGTCTATTCGGCAATGTTCTTGCCGATGAATTAGTTGTATCTGGTTATTTACAAAGTAAATTTTAACTTTGTCAGCAATTTAATAGTTTTAATTTTAAAAGCAAAAGGTTAATTATTATTAATAGTGGTAAAAATAATTTTTTTATTAAAATTCTTATATTTTAATTAATATAAACTACAACTATATAACAAGAAACCTACTGTTATGGGATTAATTAGATTACTATATTCATAATAACTATTATGATAAAGCTGAGAATATAAATAATTATGTATAATTATAGATACAATTTGTAATACATCATAATTGAATTATTTATAATATCTATTACCAATTAAGCGTACAAGCATTTTGGTTATGGAAAAAAAGCTGTATATCATGAAAATTATTACTACAGTTTCAAAAGAAAGGCAAATATAACCTTAAAGCCTATTCTATATCTTAACTTTATTAGTTCCTATTATTATTCCATTACCAGTAATGGTTTTAGGTTTATTTGCTAGTTCTATACAAGCTTTAGTTTTTTCAACATTATCTTCTGCATATATTGGAGAAGCTCTCGAAGGACATGTTGATTAATTCTTTTAATGAATGTACAACAACTAATCAATGTTAGGGTTATAAATTACATATTTGATTAATTATTTGTAACAACAATATATAAATTATTATTATATACCTAAAATTATGTAATAAGTAATTTCTAAATTATAGGTATATTATAATGAGTTGATTTCCAATCATTTCATTTATTATAATAATTCATGTTGAACTTATCTATGATAGGAATTATAATTATTAACGTAATTAAATTACATACTCAACTGAGGTTGATATAACAATCGATTTTAGAGATTTTAGGATATTCTTATCATCTGATTAGATAATTTTATAAGATCTAATCATCCATTAATGAAATTTGTCAATTTTTTAAAAATTTATTAATTTTAGATTAAATTATGAATCCAATTGTTGCTGCTGCTTCCGTTATTGCTGCTGGTCTTTCTGTTGGTCTTGCTGCAATTGGTCCTGGTATTGGTCAAGGTACTGCTTCTGCTCAGGCTGTTGAAGGAATTGCTCGCCAACCTGAAGTTGAAGGTAGAATTCGTGGTACGCTTTTGCTAAGTTTAGCATTTATGGAATCGTTAACTATTTATGGCTTAGTAGTTGCTCTTTCTTTACTATTTGCAAACCCTTTCAATGGATAAATAATTTTTTCGCGCTTAGTTACTATAATAAAACTAAGCGCAATTTTTTAATCAGTCTATTATTACGCTATAGATTATTACTCCAGTTAAATATTAAGAGATGCAAAAAACATACCTACTCTCATCGATCTTATTAGGAATTAAATCCGCTGGCGAAACTAGTAAAGCTGGTCTTTTTGATTTTAATGCTACTTTGCCTTTAATAGTTTTGCAATTCCTTGCTTTAATGCTGATTCTCAATTTTATTTTTTACAAGCCAATTATTAAAATTTTGGATGAAAGAGATGAATATATTAGAACAAGTTTAACAAATGCATCAAATAAGCTACTTAAAGCTAATTTATTAACAGTTTCCTATGAAACTCAATTAGGAGATGCAAGAAAATTAGCTCAGTCAACTATTGCTACACGTAAAAAACAAGCTCAAGAACTTGTAGCTACTAGATTACAAGAAGCCCAAAAACATGCTGAACAACTAGTTTTAGAAGCTTCAAAACAACTTGATATACAGAAGGAAAAAGCATTAAGAAGCTTGGAAAGCCAAGTTGATACTTTAAGTAATCAAATTAAAGCTAAGCTATTGAAATTTTAAATTATATTGAAGTTTTAATAAATGATTATTTTACTATAAAAGTTTGATATCTAAATTACTTTCATATTCATAGAATTAATTTATTTACATATAACTTTTCTTAACTTAAAAATATTGGGAATTATATGACATATATGAACATTAATCAAAATTTTGTTCAAGTATTTGTATTACTTGCTAAGCATTCTTCAACAAAAGGTTTTAGTTTTAATCCAAATATTCTAGAAACAAATTTCATTAATATATTGATTCTTATAGGGATTTTGATTTATGTAGGAAAGCCTTTCTTATTATCTACTTTACAAACTCGACAAGAGAAAGTTTTTTTAGCTATTCAAGAAGCTGAAGAAAGATTAAGACAAGCAAATATTCGTTTATCAGAATCGGAAAAACAATTAGCTCAAACTCAAAGAACTGATTGACAGGTCATAATCTTGTTTATTAAATTATTCATAACTTTATGGTAAATCGAGGATTTTCTTTATTGAGCTAGAAATTAGAAATACTAAACTTGATCGAATAATAATAATATAATTCTTTTGAGAATTTTTTATCTATAGGAGAAATAAATTACCTTACAATGTTATAGTATTGCTTTTAATAATTTTACAATATGTTTAATGACAATAGAGTCTAGATAATAAAACAATATATTAATTCAACTAACTTGGTTCTATTTTAAAACTAGATAATATTTATTAGTTTAATATTAATGATATACTCACGCGGAACTTCCATAATGGTTATCATTAAGGTCAATAAAATAAATAGTATAAGCTGAGTATATCGAAAAATATGTGCTCAGCTTTTATGGGGAGATATTATATAGTTCTTACCGTGCGAATTATAGGATTAGGTTTTAATATGTCAGTAGTTATAAAAGCAAGAAAATACTATTTTAACTATTAAAGTTAAAGATTATGATAAGTAAAGTGTGGCAGATAAATTTATTAGACTATTAAAATTTAGAGTCTGATTAGCACTATAGGGTAATAGTGTAGCCGCAGACAACAACAATAACTTATCTTAGTTCTTAAACACACGCTACCCTAATTAAATAATATTAATTCACTGTATTCGTTAATACTAAGAAAAGAAATTTATGAATTATGTAATCAGCTTAAAGATGTTAAATATAAGCTATTATATCTGAGATGTATGTAAGCAAAACTTACACGTACATTTCTTCAAAAGATATAATTTATTTATATCTATTTTATTCTGTTAGTTATAGATCAAATTCAGCAAGAGTCTGAATCAACTGCTGCTAGAATAAGTGAATTAATAATAGAACAGGGAAGATTAGATATTCAACGTTTAAGTATTTCTAGTAAAATTAGTATAGCTAACGCAGAATTTCAAATAACTAAACAAATTCAACAACAAATTGCTACTTTAGCATTAAAAAGAGTGATGTTATCTATAAAAAATGATATGAACACAGATATACAAACTCACATTATCGATAATAATATTCATCAAATAGGAGAGCAATTTTGAGCAATAAAAATTTAACAGCTAAAATTGCACAACCATATGCAGAAGCATTTTTAGAAGTAGTAAAAGCATCTAGCTGTTATTATTAATTGATTTAATTTAAAGATTATATTATTTTTTATATTTTAAGGAATATAACGAGGTGATTAAGGAGAAGCTTAATTAGTTGTTTTACCTGCCAGCATAATAATTAGAGCTAGATTATTTTCATAAATATATTTTATTACACCTGATTTCCTATCTATATCTAATCTTAAAAATCAATTCATATATTATCTTTAATTTAAAATGGAGATGTAGAGTATATAACAGATAAGCAGTATTAAATTGGTTAAAAAGTTATTTCAGTTGATTAGGAAAGTTTTTCACATAGTATTATCAATACATAATTTAATTTCTAATAAGTCTATAATTACTCTAATATTATTTGTTATTAAAATGATATAATATTAAAAATACTACCTAATTATATTTAATACAACACTTAATTCTGTCTTATTGCATTCATATAATTTTATTTGAGAAAAATAATATAATATAATATTATAATTATTAAGCTGTACATATCATAAGATATCTCTACAGTTTTATTAAGTAAATTTTTACTCTTATAATTAAGAATTTAACTTTGTTGATAGCACAAGTAATACCTAATTACTATCTAAAATTTATTAAAACTGCATGTATATAAATATACTCTTGTAGTTTGAGAAAAGGTTTGAACATATTTTAAATAGCATACCTAATTTATCTATAGAAATGGTTAATAAAAATGTAGATGCAGCTTTACAAGTTATAAATCATTCACAAGAATTGAAATCTTTTATAAATAATCCTATTTTATCATCTAATTTAAAGAAAAATATTTTAAAAAAAATATTTTTCTCAGATTTAGATAGATTAAGTATGAACTTTTTTCTGGTATTGGTGGATAAAGGAAGAATTAATATAATACAAATAATTTTGGAAAAATACTTAGAATTAGGATGAATAGGCCATGATAACATAAATTATATGATACGCTTTCTTTATATAATAAAAATAATTAACAAATAGTAAATTTTTAATATACATATTATTATAATCTCTTTAACTTGCTGAAATTATTTCTAATTATATTTTTAGCTAAGTATAAATTATAAATATGGAAAAAAAATTAAAATTATTGTAAGCGTAATGTAAAAAATTTTCATAGTTTTTATTAGAATACTTCAGAACTTATGGAAGACTTTGACTTTATATTGAATATTTTAAACTAAAATATGTAACTTAATTACTTTATTTACTAGTTCATATAGATTTTTATTAAATTATAGCTTTAATTTTAATTAATAAAAGCTATAAAAATAGAAATATTATCTTATAGTTTATTCTGAGTGATTCTGTTATGCATTGAATCAACTTTAAACTTATAAAATTTCTTCTATAATAATAGCAGAAGTTTTAACATCAATACCCTTTACACCGTCACAGCATGATTTGTTAATTGATGTTTCTTTTGGTCATAATAACTACTATAGTAAGCTATTAAATAAAAAATTAATAGTAAATAATAGGAAACAAGTTTAATAAAGTAGTTATTTTTTATTTTATAATATTATTAATATTATTGTGTTTTATCAAAAACATAATAAAAAATTATATATAATAAGATTAATTTTATTAAAGTATATTTATATTATTCAAATTAATTACAGTATTACTATAGTATATTTAAATTTTTTTTTAAAAATGATATTATCTATATATTTATATATTAGTAAGTAATTAGATATATTAAAATAATAAATAAAATAATATTTTTATTAAAAGCTGTATATATTTAATAATATTTTTCCGGCTTTTATTAGGGAATGTTTATATTCACTTATTAAGATAAAAATAATGACAGGCTCTAAGCAAGTAAGGTTAAATATTAATATTAAACCTGAACTAATCGGAGGTTTTACCATTCAAATTGGTTCCAAAATTATTGATAGGAGCTTACAAGGACAGTTAAAACAGATAGCTTCGCATTTAGAGAGTGACAGTTACTTATTATGAATCTACTTTAAGGTAGATTAATAATCTTAGTTTATTAGATCAATAATAAGGTTAACAATTAATTTAATTGATTTATTTAAGTTTACTAATTCCTTCTCCATTTATTATATAAATTATCCCTTATAAATAAATTGTAGCTATAATGACTACGAAATTAGAACCTTATTTCTTATGAATCTAGCTTAAAATTATTATTTAAAATAAATAATATATTATTTTATGATTTTTTATATAATTTTAAAGACTAAATATTTACATACAAATTATATAAAAATTATATATTCATATTCTTTATAACAAGTTTTTTGGGGATATCTTTATATATAAAGCTATATAATTAGAAATAGTTTCATATAGTTTCGGACAAGGGATTAATTCAATATAATTAATCAACTTTAATTATTGAGTTTCGTACTTTAAGTTTACTCTAATATATTGAATTTTATATTGTTAAATAATTTTAAAAAATGGTAAGAATCATGCAAAATTAATTTTAAATTTAATAATATATTTATAACAATTAATTAACTTAATTATATTTAAAATAATTATCCTCATCGGTTCTGGAACTAATAATATGCCTATAGTTAATATCAAAAAAGTCGAAAAAAATATGGTTATCTTAATAGACTTTTCTAAAAAAAACTATTAGATGAAGAAAAAAGAATTATAAGCAAAAACAAGTTTAAAAATAATAATAATCTACAAAGCAAATTCTACTTAGCAATATAAATGTTAGTATTACTAATCTTATAACTTTGAGATAAGTTAATATACATTAATTATATTATTGTTGAAAAGCTGGATGTATTGAAAAATACTTGTCCAGATTAAGCAAGGAAATTTTTTACCTTTATTATTTCATTAATATGATTTTTTAAGATTCACAATAACTAACATTCTAATCACTATTAAAATTAAATTATAAGCAAATACTGTTATGATAAATATTAGACCTGATGAAATTAGTAGTATTATTCGTACACAGATAGAAAAATATGATCAGTCTGTCCAAGTTAGTAATGTAGGAACTGTCTTACAAGTTGGAGATGGTATAGCACGAGTATATGGATTAGATGAAGTAATGGCTGGTGAACTGTTAGAATTTGAAGATAAAACTATTGGAATTGCTTTGAATTTAGAAAGTGATAATGTTGGTGTTGTTTTAATGGGTGATGGTCGAGATATTTTAGAAGGTAGTTCTGTTAGAGCAACTCAAAAAATTGCTCAAATTCCTGTTGGAGATCAATTTTTAGGCAGAGTGGTTAATGCCTTAGCCTGTCCTATCGATGGAAAAGGTCAACCTAAAGCCAATGATACAAGGTTGATAGAATCTAATGCTCCAGGTATTATTAGTCGGCAATCCGTTTGTGAACCATTGCAGACTGGTATTACTGCTATTGATGCCATGATTCCTATTGGAAGAGGTCAACGAGAATTAATTATTGGTGATCGTCAAACTGGTAAAACTTCAGTTGCTGTAGATACTATAATCAATCAGAAAACACAAGATGTAATTTGTGTATATGTAGCGATAGGTCAAAAGGCATCATCAGTGGCTCAAGTAGTATCTACATTAGAAGAAAGAGGAGCCTTATCTTATACTATTATCGTAGCTGCTAATGCTGACGAATCAGCTACATTACAGTATATTGCCCCTTATACAGGAGCTGCCTTGGCAGAATATTTTATGTATAAAGGTAAAGCAACTTTAGTTATATATGATGACTTAACGAAACAAGCCCAAGCATATAGACAAATGTCTTTACTTTTACGTAGGCCACCTGGAAGAGAGGCCTATCCAGGAGATGTTTTTTATCTTCATTCTAGACTACTAGAAAGAGCTGCAAAATTAAATACAAGTCTAGGTGGAGGCAGTATGACTGCTTTACCTATAATTGAGACACAGGCTGGTGATGTGTCAGCTTATATACCGACTAATGTAATCTCTATTACTGATGGACAAATTTTCCTTTCAGGAGATTTATTTAATGCTGGTATACGTCCTGCAATTAATGTAGGAATTTCTGTCTCGAGAGTAGGTTCTGCAGCGCAAATTAAAGCCATGAAACAAGTCGCTGGAAAATTAAAATTAGAATTAGCACAATTTGCTGAGCTAGAAGCTTTTTCTCAGTTTGCATCAGATTTAGATAAAGCTACGCAGAATCAGCTAGCTAGGGGGCAAAGATTACGTGAAATTTTAAAGCAATCTCAAAACTCACCTATTTCAGTAGAAGAGCAAACTGCAATTATTTATACAGGTATTAATGGTTATTTAGATAATATTGCGATTTCTGATATACAAAGTTTTATTGAAAATTTAAGAGATGATTTGTTAAATTCTAAACCAGAGTTTGGTGAAAGCATTCGAACTTCTAAAAAATTAAATAATGAAGCAGAAGAAATTTTAAAAAAGTCTATCGAGGATGTCACGCAAGGCTTCAATTTGATTAAGCCATAATTGCTGAATTAATTATTAATTAATGGTAAGATAATAAAGCAATACAGTGAAAAATAATTAAATTATTTTTCACTGTATTGCTTTATTATCTTGTTGACAATTTTTTTTCAAAAGCTTATTATTTTATTCATCTGTATTGCATCTGTTGCCTAGAGGCCGAAGGCAGCGGACTCATAATCCGCCTTCTTTAAAAGACGTCGCTGGTTCGAATCCAGCCAGATGCACTTAATAATATATAGCTAACGATTACGTTAATTTTTTTGGGGACTTCAAAGTAGATTCTATAAAATCTCTTTATTAAAACTGTGCAAGCATAATTGTGTGCACACAGCTTATAAATATAAATTTGTGATTTATGTAACAATAAACAAAATTAAGTCTAAAGAAATAGTAACATTGTTATATTACTAATCTTGTAATTTATTATTACATTCTCAACAGCTAATAAATTTTTTTCAACTGGATTATAGCGATTGTTTTACTTTTATATAACTTTTCTTATAGGTATTTTTTGAATATATCATTTGATAATGTTGTTAATTATCAGTATATAATATAAATTATGACAGGATCTTTTATCTAAAAATTATAATTAACCTTACCATATTAATAAAATAAAATTATAATAAACAATATCAGAATAATGTATTTTATTTTTTAATTTTAACTTAATTAAGTAAAATATAAATTAAAGTAGAATTTCTTTTGCGTTTAACAACATAATAATATTTTTACCATCACGTAAGGGTTTTTGCTGGATTTCGGATATACTACTAAGATCATTTGCTAATCTGTTTAGTAAATCAATTGCTAAATCAGAATGGTGTATTTCTCTGCCTCTAAAAATAATAGTAGCTTTAATTTTATCGCCAGCTTCTAAAAATCTTATCGCTTGATTAACACGAACTTTATAATCATGCTCTTCTATTTTATAGCGCATTTTAACTTCTTTTATTGTAGAAGTATGTTGTTTTTTTCGAGCTTCGCGTGCTCTCTTTTCTTGAGTAAATTTATATTTTCCATAATCTAAAATTCTACAAACTGGAGGATCAGATTTATCGCTTACTAGTAGATGAAATCAGTAACAACTATTGTAAGTTAATTACTTTTTCTGTAAAACCGTACAGAATGATTTGGCATTACACGGCTTGTACTTAAATAAATATAACATTAAAAAGTTATATCTTATATTTAAGTATTGTATCATCATTTGATTAATGTTTGAAATTAGTATTTTATGAGTTGTTTTATTTTAATGACACGAAATCTTTTCAAATGAATAGTATTCTCAGTTTGTTTCTGTATAAAAAATTCTAATTAAATAAGGAATTATTAAATAAAATATCTTGGATTTTATTTATTTCATAACTAATATCATATGAAAAGCTATTGTGATTTTTAAATTAGTCTTCTTAACCTAGAATTTAATACAATAGTAAACATTTGTCCAAGATCCATATTTTCTTTTACTGCCACTTCTATTGCTTCTTTTATTATAAAAATTCCTAATTGTTGCCCTTGAGAATTAATAACACGAACTTTCTGAAATTTTATCCGCTCATTAATAATTGGCGTATCTTGGGAAAATTTTCTATCATTTTTAGAATTATAATTATCTAGCACAATTTATTTTTGTAATAATAAAAAATAAGACTCGACTTTTTCTTATATATATTTATATAATTATAATAGTAAAAATTGTTTTTGTGAACTATAATAATGACATATATAGAATATTAACACAATAATACATTCATTCGACCTAAATAGGCTCTAGTTCCTCCTTAAAAAAACATAGTCTTAAATGTGATTTGAATTCTACGACAACCATAATAGTTCCTAATTGTGTAAACTTTAGTCCTCTAACTATTCCTTGTTTTCCTAAGCATGTTGTTATTTCAGGAGATCCTGTAAATAATAAATTGACTATTCTAACTGTTTGACCAAGAAAAATAGATGGATAAGTGTATATCATTATAGAACCGAAGTTAAGATACTAATATTATATCCTTGAATTTAGTTTTTTATACGATAATTCTATGTTAATTGCAGATGATTTAGATAAACTGTTAGATATTTTACCAAATTTTGTTCGTTTTCCTCTTGAACATCATGCTCATAAAAATGATTTGATTGAGGTTGTTATGGACTTAGGAAGGCGCCCAGAAGCACGGTTTCCATCTAATCCTGAATATCTCTCCCATAAAACTATTGATTGGAATGATCTTGATTATTCCATAAAACGTGTAGGCAATTTTGGTGGGGATAATCGAGCAGGCATTGAACGAACTCTTCATCGTATCAGTTCAGTACGTAATAGAAAAGGTCATATTATAGGGTTAACTTGTAGAGTAGGGCGTGCTGTATTTGGCACGATTGTGACTTACTGAATAATTATTATAGGAATTTCTAATTTATATTTATAGTATTTATTGAATAATTAAAGGATATGATAAATATACTCAATTTAAATTCTTCAAATCTAATAATTAGATTAAAATCCATTTATAAGCGATAAGCATAAATATATTTTTTAAATATTTAATCGTTATTTATTATATTTTAGCTTTTAAACTTTTAAAGATTATCTAATTCCTTTCTTAATAAATAATGAAAACAGTAAATATGAATTATAATACTATGGTAAAATTTTATAAATCTAAATATAAAAATGATTAAGCACTATACTTTTAATAAAGTTTGTAATGTTTTGCAAAACGAATTATGATAATAAATCTACTTTTACTAATGTTATTCGTGATTTACTTGAAGTGCATCAATCTATATTATTATTGGGTAAGCCAGGTACAGGCAAAACAACAGCAGTTAGAGAAATAGCTAGAATATTCGCTGATGAAATGGAAAAGCGTGTAGTTATAATTGATACATCTAATGAAATAGCAGGAGATGGTGACATACCTCATCTTTCAATAGGGAGAGCTAGAAGAATGCAAGTATCAAAACCCGAACTACAACATAGTGTCATGATTGAAGCGGTAGAAAATCATATGCCTGAAGTTATTATAATCGATGAAATTAGCACAGAATTAGAAGCTATCGCGGCATGCACAATTGCTGAAAGAGGAGTGCAATTAGTTGGTACAGCACACGGTAATTATTTAGAAAGTTTGATTAAGAATCCTGTTTTATCTAATTTAGTTGGTGGAAGTAATCATATTTAAATTAAAATATTATAATAATGTTTTATGTGAATGGTTAAATATATAAAATATAACAATGAGGATAATAATTTTCCAACAGAGAAAATTTTTTTATGTTATACAATTTATTAGCTAACCACATTCTTGAGTATTTTGCTTATTATATGATTATCCGCTAGTAGCCAATAAAAATTAGCTGCAAGTTTTAAGCAAAATCAGCTTAGAATATAAGCTATATATATATATATATATTCGTATAGTTTAATTAAAGCGATGTAAAAATCGAATTTGTTTACAATATGTTACTCTTGGCGATGAAGAAGCTAAAAGGAGAGGTACTCAAAAAAGTATTCTAGAGAGAAAAGCATCTTCAGCTTTTAAGGTAGTTATTGAAATTCACCAAAGATACTGTTGGGGTAGAATATATGAATTATCATTATTATATAAACCACCATTTACTAAATATTTAATAAAATGGAGTAAAAATCTGGTAAGATTATCATAAGAAATATTTTATAAATTTTTTTGATATAAGTATAAAAGTATAACTAATTTCAACTTAGTTATACTAAAAGATACATAGGATCAAAATAAAATCTAATCCAGTAGTTTTTAGCAATTTGATAATCTGATTAATTCTGATATGAAAATTCAAAAAGTAGCGGTTTGCAAATAATGTATATTATTTTAAAGCTATTAATAAAAAAAATATTCTAATAAGTTTGTGAAGAAAGTAATAAGTAATGACAAGATAAATTAATTTTATTACGATTCTAATTAATTCATGAAAATGTAGAGTATGCCATAGATCAAATTCTCCAAGGAAGTCATACTTTAGTTCAGAGACGTAAATTTAACCCTATAGGTAAAACTAGCATATGTTTAGATAACACTATGACAATAAATTTGATGAATATACATAAATCGAATTCATTTCTTATTAATGATAAATGGAGAGAATATTATCTAAAATCGCCCTTAGAAAATAATTCTGTTACAACATCATCTTTAATTAAGCAGAGCTTTAATAATCAATATAATAAAGCTTTAAATGTAGATACAATTGATGATACTGTATATCTAAATTTATATGTTTATGATATTAATTTAGGAAAAATTAAAAATTTAATAAAAAATTTTAATTTTCCAATCAATATTACACGAAAAATTGATCAAGCAGATGCTATATTAGGACTAAGAATAAACCTGAAAACTAATAAATATATTAAGGAAATTGCTAAACTAAAAAAAATTCCTATTCAGACTATAAATTTTCCTTCATTACAGCAAATTAGTAGAGCATTATATGCCATATTAAACATGAATTATAGTATTGCTGGATGTATTGACTACAAATCTTTTATATTTAATAATATTTTTGATAATAATAAGAATGATGCTTTAGAAGAGGTTAGATTAGCTATAGAAAATATTGTTATACCTAAAAAAATAACAGTTGAACTGCTGCCACGAGAAGCTTTAATACGCAAGATACAGCACCAACTTATTCAGCATTATCAGCTAAAAGCTCGTAGTATTGGAGAAGAGCCTAATCGGAAATTAAGAATTTTGTCAAATTAGTACAAAATTATAACTTATAGATACAGACTTAATATTTAAATTGATTAAACATGTAATTAGGATATAATTATGATAGAACAAACAACTTTAGATAAAGTAAGGGAAATTATAGCTCAGCAGCTGGGTGTTGATCAAGCTGAAGTTACTGATTCTGCTCACTTTTCAAATGATTTAAATGCTGATTCTTTAGATTCCGTGGAGCTTGTTATGGCTATTGAAGAGGAATTTGGAATAGAAATTCCAGATGAAGATGCTGAAAAAATTACTACTTTAGCGGAAGCAGTTAGTTTTATAGAAAGCAAAAAACACAACAAGGTATTATGAAATATTGGAGAAGGTAGGATTCGAACCCACGGAGCCTTGACAGCTCATCTGATTTCAAATCAGACGCAATAGACCAACTCTGCCACTTCTCCTAATGTTGATAATTATACAATAGTGGATTAAATTTGTATACTGTGCAACAAACAGTTTTACTTTATTATAAATTTATTGAATTTTTAAGTATTTTTCATATAATAATATAACTTATATTTATTTATATAAAGTTGTTTACTTAATTTTAAGTAAACAACTTTATATAAATAAATATAATAATATTATTATATTTTTTATAAATAGTAAATAGAGAATGCATTTATTTATTAAATAAACTTTAATCATTTAATAATAACAATTTATTATGACTACTTTTAAAGTACGGTTAGTGAATCCACAGAGTGGTACAGACACAATAATTGATTGCCCTGATGATCAATACATTCTTGATGCTGCTGAAGATGCGGGTCTCGATCTACCATATTCTTGTAGAGCAGGTGCATGTTCTACTTGTGCAGCTAAGGTAAAGTCAGGTTCAGTCAATCAAGACGATCAATCTTTTTTAGATACTGATCAAATGCTTGGAGGTTTTGTATTAACTTGCGTAGCTTATGCAACTTCAGATTGTGAAATTTCTACTCATGCAGAAGAAGAATTATACTAATTAATGCAATATTTATTCAAATACATACAATAACATAAGTAATAACTAATACTAAAGCTAACATAAATAGTAGTGATATATCACTACTATTTATGTTAGCTTTAGTATTATAATTTCACTTCAATATCTACCCCAGAAGGCAAATTTAATTTCATCAAAGCATCAATAGTTTGATTAAATAGATTATTTTTAACTTAAATCTTTGTAAAAACTAGGACTAGCACTTTATGAGTGCATCCAGCTTATATATTACTTTCATTACAATCCAATATAATTCTAAATGCGTATGCATATGAAATAATAAATTAGGAAGTAAAATTATCTTATAAATATTGTCGACTATCAAGAAAATGATATTATTTTATTTAAATCTAAAAGATTTTAGATACGATTTTATACTTACCATATTTAATTTAAATTAATCATCTCTTTAATAAAAATTACTATTATCATTTAATTTTTATATCCAAAGATTATTTTTTAGATTATTAAAATTATTAAAATATTTGAATAAAAATATTTACCATATATCATTTTTTATTTAAGTATCATAATCTTTGTATAGTACAGTATGCTGTTTTTTCCTAATAATTAGGTTAACTGTATATCCTGGATCTACTTAATTAGTAATCATAATATAATAATATAATATATATCAAGACGCAAAGATGATGGTTGATAAATGTCTATTATACGTCTATGTGAACGGATTTCAAAATGTTCTCTTGAATCTTTATCAACATGAGGAGAACGAAGCACACAATATATTCTTCTTTTAGTAGGCAATGGTATAGGACCTATAGCTATAGCTTGTGTTCTTCCGGCTGTATCAACAATTTGACTACAGGATTAAGTTAATCAGTAAATTGCTCTGATCGCCTATCAAAAATTATGGAAATATATTTCTATATACATAGCTTTAATTATATTGAACTTTATAATATAATTTAAAATCAAAGACAATGTTGCAGTCTTACTATCAATAATTTCTGTGATTTTAATCTTTAAGGATATTGTATTTAATCTAATTCTATGAATAATTTAAGTTAATATTCTTTATTATTTTTATTAAAATCTAACTTGATAAAAGCAAGTTAATATTAATAATTAAATTGTATAATATAAAAATATAAAATAGTATTTATTTCAAATAATATTTTTTTAAAATAACTTTCTTATTATTTAATAATATGGATTTTTGTTATTGATTCCCCAAAACATTTATCTAGTAGTATATGATCATATGCAGAAAGTTTTACTCGAATTTTTTCTTTTTGATTAGTCACGAATTTGTATAATAATTTTTAATTAAAAACATAAACTATATTAAAAGGATTAATAATTAAATTATTTATTCTATAATGTGAGATACAACCCCCGCACCTACTGTCCGACCACCTTCACGTATAGCGAATCTCATGCCTTGTTCAATTGCAATGGGGTTAATCAGTTCTGCTTTCATTTTTATGCGATCTCCTGGCATAACCATTTCTGCTTTTGTGCCATCATCCGCTGTAAATTCTGTTATAATACCAGTCACATCAGTTGTTCGTACATAAAATTGTGGACGATAACCTGGAAAGAAAGGAGTATGACGTCCTCCCTCTTCTTTTGTTAAAACATACACTTCTGCTTCAAATTTTGTATGGGGGGTGATTGTACCTGGTTGTGCTAACACCATTCCTCTTTCTATATCTTGTTTTTGAATACCTCTCAAAAGTATGCCTATATTATCTCCTGCCATACCTTCATCTAATGTTTTCTGGAACATCTCTAGACCTGTAATAGTAGTAGTTCTTGTATCGACTAGTCCAACAATTTCTATAGTATCACCAACTTTTACGACCCCTCTCTCTATCCTTCCTGTTGCTACTGTCCCTCGACCAGTAATTGAGAATACGTCTTCAATGGCCATTAAAAACGTTTTGTCAATGTCTCTTTTTGGTGTAGGGATGTAGTCATCTACCGCATCCATTAAAGAAAAAATTTTATCTACCCATTTGTCCTGACCTCTTATAGTCGAAGGCTTATTCATCATGGCTTCTAGTGCAAGAAGGGCAGATCCTGTTACGAAGGGTATATCATCGCCAGGAAAATCATACTGGGACAGTAATTCTCTTACTTCTAACTCTACTAATTCTAACAATTCAGTATCATCGACTTGATCTTCCTTATTTAAAAAAACCACCACATTAGGAACGCCTACTTGTTTTGCTAATAAAATGTGCTCTCTAGTTTGAGGCATAGGCCCATCAGCTGCGGATACTACTAATATTGCACCATCCATTTGTGCTGCACCTGTAATCATATTTTTAACATAATCTGCATGGCCAGGACAATCAACATGTGCATAATGTCTTTTATCAGTTTCATATTCAACATGAGCTGTGTTGATCGTAATGCCTCTAGCTTTTTCTTCTGGAGCTGCATCAATTTCATCAAATTTTTTGAATCCAATCTCTCCTATACTAGATAAAGTCGCAGAAATTGCTGCTGTAAGAGTTGTTTTTCCATGATCTACATGTCCTATGGTGCCAATATTTACATGTGGTTTATTTCGCTCAAACTTTGCACGTGCCATTATATTAAAATTCCTTCTATGAAATATGAAAAATTATGTACAAATTTTACTTTTAGCAATTTAAAATTTCAATTTAATATTGATAGTTTTTAATATCTATAATGAGCAAATGCTTTATTCGCTTCTGCCATTCTATGCATTTCTTCTTTTTTTCTAATTGTACTTCCAGTATTATTCGCAGCATCGATTATTTCATTGGCTAATTTTAAAGCCATATTCTTCCCCAATCGTTCTCTTGAAAATTTAATTATCCATCTTAACGATAAATTTGTTCCTCTATAAGACCTAACTTCCATAGGTACTTGATATGTTGATCCCCCAACTCTTCGAGCTTTGACTTCTACTAAAGGAGTTGTATTTCTTATAGCTTTTTCAAGTAAATCTAAAGGCGGAGCAGATTTTTTGTCTTTGATCATATCTAATGCCTTATAAACTATTCGTTGGGCTAAATTTTTTTTTCCTCTTTGTAAGACACGAGCAATTAGCATATTAACTAGAATTAATAGGTATTCACGACCTTTAAGCAATACTATGAAAAATAATTTTTTATTACATAGCATATTATAAGCATAACAATAGAAGATTAGCTGTATATTACTTTATTTTTTCTGTTTAATAATCATAACTATTAAATTAGAGATATTAGTAATCAGGCAAGTTGATTATATAATTAATTTATATTTAAATAACTTGTTGATTTTTTATTATTTTACATATTTATATTTTAAAATACTATTCTAATTGTATATAGAGAAAATAATATTTATACTTTAATAATATTGTTTATTATTCGTATAATAGACACAATTTTACATTATAGTTTTATCTTCTTGTTTTTATTATTAATATAAAATAATTTTATAGAAAGCATTTATTCAAATTAAATTAGATATTATTTTCCTATAGCATAGCATAATAACTTTATTCTATAAGTTTATCTTTTTACAAGCTATACGTCCTATTAACATAGGATATAGCTTTTATACACAAATCATTGCATAATATAATTTTTACAATTCAAGCTTGAAATATTTATAAGTTTCAAATTGTATTAGTTACATTAATATATTTCAACAGAGTATAGATTATTATGTATCTTATAATTATATATATATCTTTAGCCAAACTCAAAGTATATTTATTAATTATGCAATTTTACAAATATTTAAACTAAAAATTTCGTAATTAATAAAATGTTAATCATGCTCTAGTTTTGATTAGTCACAAAAAATTTAGCAGGCTATGTTTTTATTATAAATAATTAGCTAATATTTTATAATGAGTTTAATTAATACAAATGCAATAATTCGCAATCGGCTATTATATAAAGAGTCTGGTGAACATAAACGTTTCTTTGCTGTATTACGACGAGACATAATTAAAATTAAATTAACTGATATATATAATTACTCTATTTTAAATCACTAATTAACTTTTAGGCTTTTTAGTTCCATATTTTGATCTACTTTGTTTCCTATCTTTAACACCAGCAGCATCAAGACTTCCTCTTACTATATGATATCTAACTCCTGGCCAAAATTGTACAACAAACTATTGATCTTTTAATGTATTTATTAATAATCTAATAATCAATAATTTTACTTTTCCAAAACTATACGAGCATATTTATTATACATATAGCTTATTAAAAATTTTTTATTAATTTTAGAATATTGTCAAACGTGCTGCATAATTAGAATACTATATTTTAAATATAATTAAAATATCAATAGATATCAAAATGATAGACTTGTCTTATATTTAATTTTAAATAAATTGTAAAAAATTTTTTTATTATTTTCGTAAATTATTTATCTTAATTTTAATATAGTTTTTATTATTGATAAAACTATTCTTTTTGAATTTTTATCTTACTTATACATTATTTTTATTAGACAATTCACCCCAAGTCTTTAACTCTTCCTCCTCTGATTAATACAACTGAATGTTCTTGAATATTATGCCCAATTCCAGGTATGTATGCACTCACTTCAAAACCTGATGTGAGACGAACACGTGCTACTTTTCTTAATGCTGAATTGGGTTTTTTTGGCGTGGTAGTATATACTCTTATACATACTCCTCGCCTCTGAGGACAGCTTATTAAGGCTGGTGATTTCGTTTTTTTTATAACCTTATTTCTTTCTGAACGATTAGAGTAGAACTAAATTTACAGCACTCTCTTTTAAAGCTAGACAAAATAATTTGTTATTATATAGCTTATAATTAAATTAAATTCTTTATTAATTAAAATACAGAAATTATTAAATTAGATGGCAATACTTAATTAATTGTTTATACTAACTTAGATAATGCTTCTCTCTAGCAATTAAATTTAAAGTATATTAATTTTTTATTGGTTATTATGTTTAATATTCTTTGTATTGCTAAATTATCTTATTAACAAGTATGAGAATAAAAGTATTTTCTTCTTTTCTGGTTTCACAACCAATTGCTGAATTGTTGGCATTTTCTTGTAGATAATATTAAATATAAATTAATGAATGAAACTATTAATGTTATTACCCCTACGAATTATTTATATGATATTTTCTCATAAATCTTTCAACTCGTCCTTCTGTATCTATAATTTTTTGTGATCCTGTAAAGAATGGATGATTGCCTGACCATATATCAATATGTAATTCCGCTTTAGTCGATCCAATTATCATAATTAAATAAAGTTGATAAGTTGTCAATCATCACTTTTTTAAAACTACACGACTTATTTTTATAATAGTTGTAGCTTATATACTATATATAAATAATATAATGAGAAATAATAGTTTTTTAATTGTAGAATTAATTTTTATTAAAAACTAAATTATTGTATCACAACATAATTCTAATATTATATTTTTGTTTAATTGAATAATAGTCAATAGGTTTCATATTAAAATTATTTTTTTGATAGTCAACATATGTAAAATCTAAAATTATTTGATTTAAAATAATTATAAAATATATGATATTGAAATAAATAACCTTTGTACTTCTGCTATTTTTCAAACAATATTTATCTTAATTATTTTAAATTACATTGACCATCACAATAAACAAGTAGACAAACTATTTGTCTCTTCTCAAAACTGTAAAAAAATATTACTATTTATACAGCTTCTCGTAATATACAAACAAAGTTAAGTTTGTCTATAGTTTTTTATTTTTGTTAACTTATATAATTTTTAGAATTACTATAATTTATTTTCACCATTCACTAAATAAAAATATATTGATAAATATTTTAAACTAAACTGGACACAAAATTTCTTAATTTAATTGCTTAGTAATTATTGTTAACTATAATCAATAAGCAAATTAATTATAGTGACTTAAGGCATATCAATAAAACTAAAAAGTAAATTTTAATGGATTCTTTTTGACCAGTTTTTTCTCAATACTGTATTATATTGTCTAGAAAACTTATGAAAGCGCTATACTTTTGAATCATTATACCATTTTGGATGAATACCTTGTCTAGGCATAATTTAATAACTCCGTGTTTATATTTTATAATTAGTAATAAACTTAACGTTTAGAAAATTGTGGTGCTTTTCTAGCTTTTCGTAAGCCATATTTTTTTCTTTCTTTAACTCTTGAATCCCGTTTTAATGTACCTTCCAGTTTAAGAGAAGATCTGTAATTAGGGTTAATTATACATAGTGATCTTGCTATTCCTAATTTGATAGCTTCTGTTTGCCCAGTTAAACCCCCACCATAAGTTTTAACATAAATATTATATTTTTTTTCTAGTCCTAATAATATTAATGGACAAAGTGATTCTTTTAAATGATTAGGATTATACTGTAAATATTCTGCTCCATTTCTTGTATTGATGATTAAAGTACCTTCTCCAGGCTTTAGAATAATTTTTGCGATAGAACATTTTCTTCTTCCAGTTCCTGAATACATTAATTTACTTATTGATGTCATAATTGTTTAATGGCTATTCTCATAATTATAAATTGATTATTTCTGGTTGTTGTGCATCATGACAATGGTGAGAATCGGCGTAAACTTTTAAATGTGTAAATAATTGTCTGCCTAACCGTCCTTTAGGTAGCATACCTTTTACAGCTTTTTCTATAATACGATTAGGTATTCTAGTCCTTAATTTTGATAGCGATTCTATTTTTAAACCACCTGGGCGTCCAGAATGATTATAGTATCTCTTTTGATCTTCCTTGTTACCCGTAGTATTGATTTTTCTTGAATTAATAATTATTACATTATCACCCATATCAAGATTAGGGCTATATAAAGTTTTATTTTTACCTGTCAATATATTTACTACAGAGCTAGCTAATCTACCTAAAATTTTTCCATCTGCATCAATTAGATACCACTTTTTAGGAGTGATATCTAATTTTTGTAAAAAAGTTTTATTCATATCTAAATATTATTTTATATATTATAATAATTTTAGCTGTAATTATGGACTTAACTTAAATTTGAATATATATAATAATATAATATTTGTTACTATTCACAATACTATATAATACTAAAATTATAAATTATAATTTTAGACTAATTATTTTTACTTGCTTTTTCTTTAGGTAAGCTAATTCCTAATCTTTTTTGAAGAGCTTCTATGACCTCTTCAGCAGATTTTTGTCCAAAATTTTTTATTTCTAGCAATTCTTCTTGTGAATAAAGTAGATATGGTAATACTATCCCTTACTCAAACAGAACAAAATAATTTCTTATTATTCTGCTTAAGTATTAATATTATAAGAGAATAATGTTAATATTTATGTTTATAGCTTATTCTATGCGTTTTAAATCACTTATAAATTATATAAATAAGAAAAAAATACTAAATTGAGCAACAGTTTAAATATCATGCATAATGTTAATATAAGATTATAAAGTATAGATAAAAAATTATTAATTATTTATCTATAAATCAAATATTGTTGGGGCAATTTTTTCATATTTACTATTTAAGCATGCACAATTTTTAAATTATTAACAAATATTTCTAATATTTATATTCATGGTTAACAATAATCTAATAGATCAAACTAAGTAGAATTTTTACTCTCTTACAAAAAAACTATGTAAGCAACTTTAACTGCGAATAGCTTTTCTAGTTTCATTATTATTACTATATATTGTTTATTATTAGACTTTATTATTAATTTCTTTTAATTAGTTCAATATTCAATGGATATGATTTTACGTATAAATTTTTTTTAATGCTTTTTATTATTCAGCTTTTTATTTTAAAACAGCGAAAAATTAAATTAGATTGTTTATTTTAATTAATAAAATAGCTAATTTAATGTTATGGTTAAATTAGATTAAATTATTTAATTTAAACTTAAATTATTTAATCTTTATATAAATTATAAACTGTATTTAAAAAGTATTGGATATCGCAACAGAATGTATTTGAGCTCTCTTTAAACAATTATAAGCTCTGACAGATAGCTGTAATTCTTCTATTAATACTTGACTAATTTTTTTATCCTCTTTGCTTACACTATTTTGAATTGTTTGTAAATTCAGATATTTCAAGGGTTTAAATAAATTAGTAAGTATTTCAGCTCCTTTAATTATAGCATCTTGTGGTGATATACTACCATTAGTCCATATTTCTATGATTAATTTATCTTCTATCATTAATGAATCAATTTTTAATTCTTGAATAAAATAATTAACTTTTTTGACTGGCATAAAAACAGAGTCAATCTGTAAAAAATCTGATGAAAAAATTGATATTGAGCTATCATTTTAAAAAAACTATAAAGAATAATAACTTATTATATAGCTTTACTGAAAAAAATTTTTCTAATATTAATACAATACAAATGTTGATTAAATAAATTAATTTTGTAAAACTATAGCACCATGTACCATTATTCTATATATCTAGATTTCATTACTCTAAATAACTTGTTATAACTAATATATTTAATACATGCAAATTATAAAAATGGCTATGAAATTTAGTTAAAATAATAATTTAAAATTTAATCTTTCAATTTGTAGAATAAATTATATTTTATGACATGGTTTAACATGTTATTAATACCTTTCTCTATAAGTCTGTAACCAAATCCTTTTTCTATTTGAAAATCCATTTCAAATAGTATGTTTGTACAAATAGTAGCAATATACTGATAAAAATTAATAATTCATTATAAAATTATTTTTTGAAAACTATAGGAGAATATTTTTATTCATATAGCTTGCAATATTGTGTTCCAATATTTGTGCTAATTTTGAAATTAGGAGTCTTAAATTAAATAAAACTCTAGTTTATATAATTTAATCAAATAATATAAAAAAATTTTAGGCTAGAAACTAATATTTATTTGATTACTAATAATATAGCTATCGATTAGAATGATATCCCCGTCTGCTATTAACTTCTAGTTATATATTGTAATTAATTATGTATAGCCTTAATCCTTATATAACAGTATTTATTCGAATCAATTAGCTAATTATTTTTTTGCACCCAATTTACACGAGGATCTATTAATTGAATTTCTTGTGGAAGCTCAAAGAGTCCTGAGGTGATTATTGCTGGCCCTTGAACTTTTATTTTTCCTATATATGGTTCTGTAATTATACTTTTAAAAACTATTTCTTTTAAATTAAGCAATATTTCTAATACATCTTCTCGCACGCCTGATATTGTAGAACAAATTAATTGTTTTTAGTCTAAATAGCAAAATCAATTTTTTATCAACTGTACAAGCAATTTTTATTACATACAGCTTATTTAGCACTATGCAATTTTTTTATGCTTATAATATTACTAATAATTATCAATTTTTTATCAACACATTAATACTCACAATATAAATTTAGTATAGAAATCAGGTTTAGTATTAAAATAGCTTTTTGAATTATTATTATATCGAATTTTCAAATAAAATATACGATTATATATAATATATGTATAGGATAAATTATATTCGTTACCTATATTCTATAAATTTTATTCATATAATTAAGCTATTTAGTGCAAAAAATTTTTTATATATTGGGCACTATACACTATAAAAATTGAATAAATAGGGATTTTATTTCAGTATTTCACTCAAATTCATGTGTTACTCCAGCAATTCTTACAGCAACAATTGAAAAGAATAAATTTAAATATTTTTCTTGAAAACCATTTTAATAGTTTTGACCATAAATGGCTTAGAAACTATATAAGGAATAAATACATATTATATAGACTTTACCCTATTACTAATTCTTGAGGAATTAAACATTAATCAAGAAAACAATAATTTAATAATCTTTTTTAAACAATATAATATTTTATATAGAAACAACTCATTTCCATATCATAATCTTGACCTTATTTGTATTAGAATATAGTTCAGTTTCAAATCAATATCTCTTAGTATCATTAAACAAAAAAATATTGAAATGAAATATTTCTTTGTTTATCTATATAGTAATAGTATATATTAATTTTTTGATTTTATTAATTAATAACTTAATCTAATAATGTAAATATATAATTATTTAATTTTGGCTCTAATTAGAATTATATAATTCATAATTGTAAAATTGTGATATCAGTTCCCTCTAAATCTGCTAATATAGTTCTTCTTAACGCATTAAAATTGTAGATCTATTGATAAATGATAAAATCCCCTATAACAGCTATATAAGTACTTCTCAGTTCGTATAGCTGTAATTTAACTGATTTTAGGCAGCCATATTATCTTTTAATAATATATTAATATTCATTACTTATTTAAAGATATCGGTTTTAATTTGATTAAAATATTTTATGTTAGCTATTAATAATATCAAAAATTTTACAAATTTAAATATTCTACCGAAATATAGTTTACTGGATAAGATATATTTAGTAGTATAAAATATACTATATTATATATAATAAGAAACTCGATTGTAATATTATGATAAAAACATATTTAACTACATATATTATTCTATTATTATACTATTGACACCAATTGTTATTCCTTGCCCCTGCTTTAAAGGCTCTATAATAAATTTACCATAATGCTCACGCGTTATTTTACTTTTTGATTCTATGCATTCAATTTGAAATTGAGTCATATAAGAAAGGTTGTTTAAAAAATCAATAATTATATAAAAAAATATTAAAAGAATTAAATTTAAATACGTCTCTTTTTAGGAGGACGACATCCATTATGTGCAATCGGAGTAATATCTTTGATTAAAGTAATCTCTAAACCTGCAGATTGTAAAGCACGAATAGCTGTTTCTCTACCAGATCCAGGCCCTGTTACTTTGACCTCTATTCGTTTCATACCTTGATCTACAGCTTGTTTTGCTGTTTTCTCTGCAGCAGTTTGAGCAGCGAAAGGTGTTCCTTTCTTTGCTCCTTTAAAACCACCCATCCCAGAAGATGACCATCCAATAGCTTCACCTCTTAGATCTGTAATAGTAATAATTGTATTATTAAAGGTGGATTTAATATGAGCAACACCATTAATAACATGACGCTTGCTTTTTTTTAAACTTGTTTTTTTTAATTGTCTGGCCATATAATTGGAATTAAATATTATTAATCACTATAAATTTAATAAAATACTTAGTCTGTTTATTTTCTTGGAGCTTTTTTCTTTCCAGCCACAGTTTTTTTAGTTCCCCTTCTAGTACGAGCATTCGTTCTTGTCCTTTGTCCACGTAAGGGTAGTTCTAATCTATACCGTTTTCCTCTATAACAACCAGTATCTAATAATCTTTTAATATTAATAGATTCTAATCTTTTTAAATCCCCTTCAACATCATAATCATTTTCAAGCACTTCTCTCAAGCTGATAACTTCTTGATCATTTAAATCTTTGCATCTTTTATTTTTATCTATACCGGTTTTCTGTAAAATATTATTAGATGAAGAGAATCCAATACCATATATATATGTTAAAGCAATTTCAATTCTTTTATCCTTAGGTAAATCTACTCCTGCTATTCTTGCCACTACAATGATCTCCAATATAAAATTTAGATTATTTAAGATTATTTACTATTAAGCTTTACTGATATTTAACTTCTAAAATCAATAAATTAACCTTGACGTTGTTTATGCTTAGGGTTAGAACATATAATTCTGATCTTTCCATGTCTCCGTATAATCCTACAATTTTCACACATTTTGCGCACAGAAGGTCGTACTTTCATAGTTTAATATAACAAAAAAATTTCTAAGAATAAATTTAATATAATCTTGAGAATTTAGAATTTATTTCAAGTAAACTAGACTAATTATTAATTATATTTTCATATTTTTGAGAAATATTGTAGGCTCTAAACTCTTTAATTATTTCAATAGCTACACTTATCAAGATAAATAGAGTAGTAACTCTAATTCCATTGATATCGTTAACTTGAGCAATTCTAGAAATTACATAAGGTATGCAAGCAATTCCAGCTAAATAGTTAGCTCCTAAAAAAGTTAATTGATTTAAGATGCCTTTAAGATATTTAATTGTTGCTTCTCCTGATCGAATTAACGGTATTGTTGTACCCATTTTTTTTAAGTTATTAGCCATTTCTTCAGGATCTAATACAAGATATAATTGGACATAACTAAAGCATATTATTAAACAGTAATAAAAAATTATCCCTTGGATTTCCCGTATTAGTAGAATGTTGAGTTGAATATCCAATATATTAATTAAACCAGAAGATAAAACTAATGGCATTACTCCTAAATAATTAAATTTTATTGGTAAATAATTATCAATTGTAATATTTTTACCTAACTGTCTTGTGGAGATTAAACCAATTTTTCTTCTAGCTTGTTGAATATATATGGTGACAAACGTCATTATCACAAAACTTAAGAATAAGATTCCTAAAGGTTTCAATGCTAACTCTTTTGGTCTATCATCAACTAATAAACTAAAATAGAAAGTACTAGCTATCGAAGCAACAATATTTTGAAAAATTAGTAATGACTGACCACTTCCAATACCACTGTCTGTTATTAACTCTCCTACCCACATTATAATAATTGAACCCGTAGTTAAAGATATTGTTGTCTCCATGATAAAGTAAATATTCCAATCAAAGACATAAGGCCGTATCCACAAAGTAATAGTGATGCTTTGGATTATAGCTAAAAGAATCGCTAAATTTCGAATTATTTGATTAATTTTTTTATAACTACTACCACCCTCTTCTCGTAATTTTTTTAAATTAGGCAAAATTTTTGTTAATGCTTGCATCATTATACTCGAATTTATATAGGGGCCTATTCCCAATGTAAAAATTCCTAATGTCGAGAAACCTCCTCCAGATACTACATTTAAAAAATTAACTAGTCCATTCTGAGAACTGTTATGATATAAAGCAGCATGATCTAATCCTGGAATTGGTATGAAAACGCCTATTCTCGAAAAAATAAGTAATGAAATTGTTAATATTATCTTATTAGTTAAAATTTTGAAGCTTATTGATTTTTTCATATGTTAAAAATAGATAATTATACTCTACTAGTAATACATTTTCTAGAGCTAAGACTATATAGCAAATAAGCTAGTTTTTCTATACTGAGAATAGAAATTTACTTAAAAGAGGACTCTAATTATAGTGAATTATTAATTAGAGTCCTTATTTTGTTAAAATGGTCAATTTATTAAATTAGAATAAAAGTATTCTATTCGTAAATTTCTATCTGTTGATACAGTTGATAATGTTTTCAACCTACTTAATGCATTAATAGTAGCCCTAGCATTATTTAAAGGATTGGAAGAGCCTAACTGTTTTGCTAAAATATTTTGCACTCCTGCAAGTTCTAAAACAATTCTCATAGAACCTCCTGCAATTACACCTGAACCCGAAGCTGAAGGACGTATTATAACTTCAGCGGCACCAGCAGTACCATTAATACTATGTGGAATGGAATTGGATTTTGTTAAAGGAATATTGATTATATTTTTTTTTCCATTAGCGACACCTTTCTTTACGGCCCCCATGACATCAGTAGCTTTTCCAACTCCGATAGCTACTTGTCCTTTTTCATTACCAATAACAACAATAGCCCGAAAGCTTAATTTTTTTCCACCCTTAACAACTTTCGTAACTCTTTTAATTTGTACAACCTTTTCTTGCCAGCTCGAATCTTTTTCTTTATTTTTGCGACGATTAGACATAATATATATAGAAGTTGTAGTTGTATTATATAAATTTTATACTTATATAATGCATATGATAATAAATCTAAAAGCGTAAGCCAGTTTCACGTGCAGCGTCTGCCAAAACTTTAATTCTTCCATGATATAAATAGAATTGAGCTATATTTTAAAAAATATATTTATATAATTTTTAAAATATAGCACTTTCTTACAAAACTAAACAGTTGCTTTTTAACAAGTTTAGCTTTTAAAATTATTAAATCGACATGTTCTGATAATAATAGTTTTTGTATTGCTAAATTCCTACGACATCATTTAATATTTAATAAAGATTATGCTTAATCGATTAAAGATAGAGAAAACTTTTTTATTATATTAATTTTACAAAATTAAACTTTGAAACTTCTGGTTTCATATATATTATTAAGTATATCTATCTATGTTTAGTACATAATATATACTAGACATATTTTATTAAGACATTATTCTATGAAGTCATAAAGTTACCCCCTCGATCAAATACTACTTCTTGAATTCCTAGTGTCAAACATTTGCGTGCCATTATTTCGCCTACTACTTTAGAAGCTTCGCAATTATTACCTGAAGATATCCTAGCTTTGACATCTTGGTCTAATGTTGAGCTAGACAGTAAAGTTGTTCTCGAGATATCATTAATAATCTGTATATATATATGTTGATTAGACCGAAATATAGATAAACGAGGCCGTTTAAATGTACCAATAATTTTACCACGGGTTCTATTATGTTTCTTTATAGTTATAGTTTTTCTATTATTATTCATAGCATTATTTTCCTTTACCAGCTTTTCCAACTTTACGTTGAACATATTCATTACTATATCTAACTCCTTTACCTTTATATGGTTCTGGGCTTCTTATAGACCTAATATTAGCAGCTACTTCTCCAACTAATTCTTTATCGATCCCCATAATATTAATATTTACATTATTCTCAACTGTAATAATAATCCCTTCCGGAGGATCAATCTTTACAGGGTGACTATATCCCAGATTTAATATTAAACTTTTACCTTCCATTTGTGAACGATAACCAACACCTTGAATTTCAAGTGATTTAGTAAAACCGCTTGATACTCCGTTAACCATATTATAAAGCATAGTTCTGCTCAGTCCGTGCAATTGATTTGATTTCTTGCTAATTATTGTTTGAGTGATATGTAAATGCTTAGTTGCTAAACCAACATTTATTGAATCAGGAAAAATTCTAGAAAGTTCTCCTTTAGGTCCTCTTACGGTAACTGTATGATCCTTTATAATTACACTAACTTTATCTGGCAATAAAATATTTTTTTTTCCTATACGAGACATAATTTACCTACTATTACATGTTAGATTACCAAATATAACACAAAACTTCTCCGCCTATATTATTATAACGAGCATTCCTATCAGTCATAATACCTTGAGAGGTTGATATAATCGCAATTCCAAGACCACCTATTACACGAGGCAAATCTTTATGATTAGCATAAACTCTTAAACCGGGTTTACTAACTCTTTTTAAAGAAGTTAATACAGGGTGTCTTTTCTTTCCTTTATACTTTAAAGAAATTAGTAAGTATAATTGTAAATTTTGACCTATTTCTTCAAAGTTATCGATGAATCCTTCTTCTCTTAATAAAATTGATTCTTTCCTTTTTCAAACTATGTAGGCAACTTTCATGACACATAGCTTTCTTTATAGATAAACAAACTACAAACACACTTATAATTTATTCATGCTCATTTAATTATTTAAAATTTTCATTGGAAAAGAAGTTAGGCTAAATAGTATAATTTATACTACAACAACTATAACAATTAAGTCCTGAAATTATTATAATTGATAATTATTAATAAAAAACAATCAATTTAAAAAATTTCAGCCCTATTCTAAAAATTTACTCGTAACACGAATAATGCATATTAGCTTAATTCAGTAAATATGTAATTTTAATAATTCAAACAGACTTTGACAATATTTCGAGTCATTTTTGTTGACGGTATTTGTACTATTTGATGCTTTGCTAAATTAGCATTACGAATACGAGTTAGCATATCAGAAATCCTATCATTCACCACTTTATTTTCTCCTTGCAAAATGCAATTTTAACTGTTTTTAAAAGGTATTCCTAAAGCTTTTAATAACATAAAACATTCTCTATCACTTCTTGCTGTAGTAACAATAGATATGTCAAGGCCACGAATTTGATCAATTTGATCATACTCAATCTCCGGAAATAGTAACTGTTCTTTTAAACCAAGATTATAGTTTCCTCGACCATCAAATCCTTTAATATCAATACCTCTGAAATCTCGAATTCTAGGTAATGACAAATGAATAAATCTGGCTAAAAAAGAATACATCTTATATTTTCTTAGCGTTACCATTAATCCAACTGGTAACTTTTCACGAATTTTAAATCCTGCAATAGATTTTTTAGCTCTAGTAACAATTGGTTTCTGGCCTGTGATTATAGATAATTCGTCAATACTTTTCTGCAACGCTTTTGTGTTTTGAGAAGCTTCACCTAGTCCTCTATTCAAAGTTATTTTAACTAATTTTGGAATCTGATGTATATTATTATACTGAAATTGTTCCATTAAGAATTTTGAAACTTGTTCTTTATATAAAATATTTAATGCTTGTTTCATAAATATCAACCTTTTTAAATAGTTTTACACTTTTTATTAAAAACTCGTAATTTTTTACTATTTGTTTGAGATCATAGATAAGACTAATTTCTAGTAAATAATTTATTAGAATATAGCATTATATTAGAAGCACTAATAGGAGCTTCTAATTGAACCACTTGACCTGTATTCTCAGAGTTTTGTGATTTAACATGCTTTTTCTTTATATTTACTCCGTTTATAATAACTAAGCTTTTGTCTTTAATTATTCTTAGTATTTGCCCAATTGTTCCTTTATATTTTCCAGCAATAATTTTTACATTATCACCAACCCTAAAGTATTTGGATGTTTTTTTCATTTTATTTCTTTTAGAATTTAATGTTCTAAGCTATAATAAACAAAATTTTAATTTAGAATTTTCTAATCACTAAGTAAGATTAAATGAATAAAGACAATCAGCTAATATATTTAATCAAAAATTATTTATACTACTTCTGGAGCTAGTGATATTATCTTTGAAAAACTATATTCTCTTAATTCTCTTGCAATAGGCCCAAAAACCCGTGTTCCTCGTGGATTATTCTCTTGATTAATGATAACAACGGCATTATCATCAAATCGAATACTCATTCCATCTTTTCTTTTCAGTGTTTTTTTTGTTCTTACAACTACAGCTCTAACTACATCAGATTTTTTAACAATCATATTAGGTGATGCGTCTTTTACAACTCCAATAATTATATCTCCTATACTAGCGTAAGATGGATTGCTGCTTCCTAAGACTCTTATACACATTAATTTTCTAGCGCCACTATTATCAGCAACATTTAAAGAGGTTTGTGGCTGAATCATTGTAAATTTTTCCTAAAATTAATAATTTATAATTGATTATCGAGAAATAATACTACTCATTCTCCAAAACTTAGTGCGACTTAATGGGCGGGTTTGTTTTATTTTAACAATATCGCCTATCCTACAATCATTATTTTCATCATGTGCTTTATACTTTTTCGTACGAAGAAGTATCTTCTTATACTTAGGATGAGGTACTCTATTTTCTATTGAGACAACAATAGTTTTATCCATCTTATTACTTATTACTTTCCCTATCTTTTCTTTTATTGACATAAATTTTCCTTAGATACGTTTGAATTCTTTTGTTGCTCACTTTGAATAGTGTATAACTGAGCTAATCTGGATTTATTATATTTAAATAAATGAGAATATACTAACTGTTTAGTTACTTTGCGTATTTTTAAATCAAAAATTTCTTTTTTAATAAACAGAATCTCACTATCAATCTGCTCTGAAGTTAATTGTCTAATTTCATTTATCTTTGATAGTATCATAGTAATCATCCTCTTTAAATATGAATCTGGTTTTCATTGGCAATTTATATGATGCTTTCATTAAAGCTTCTACAGCAATTTTCTTGTTGATTCCACTAACTTCAAATATGATATGACCTGGTTTAATAACAGCTACCCAATATTCAGGAACACCTTTTCCAGATCCCATACGACTTTCAGCTGCTCTTGCAGTAACAGGCTTATCGGGGAAAACTCTTATCCACATCTTTCCTCCTTTTTTAACATAACGAGAAATAATTCTTCGTGTAGCCTCGATTTGCCTTGCAGTTAACCATACTGCGTCTAAGGCTTGTAGCCCATAGTTTCCAAAAGCTAAAGTATCGCCACTGCTAGCTTTACCTTTTAAACGCCCTCTGTGTTGTTTACGAAATTTACTACGTTTAGGACTAAGCATTTTACTATAAATTAAAATATTGATAAAGTTCTTGTATACTTAGAATCTATTTAAATCAAGATAATAATACATAATTTCCTCTAAATAACCACACTTTTACACCTAATATACCATAAGTAGTACGAGCTATTTTATAAGCATAATCAATATTAGCACGCAAAGTTTGTAAAGGAACTTGACCTTCTCTAAGCCACTCAGTTCTAGCAATTTCAGCTCCATTAAGACGTCCAGATACCTGTATTTTAATTCCTTTAGCATTTGCTCTTTGAGCTTTTTGCATTGCTTGCCTGACAGCTCTTTTAAAAGTAATTCTTTTTTCAAGTTGTTGAACAATAAACTCAGCAATTAAAGAGGCTTCTATATCGGGATTCATGACTTCTACAATATTAATTCGTATTTGCTTTTGATTTCCTAGTTTTTTATATAAATCTTTTCGCAAAATTTCTATTCCTGTGCCTAACCGCCCGACTATAACTCCAGGACGAATAGTATGTATTTCTATTTCAATTTGTTCAACTTTTCTATATATTTGGATGCGAGCAATTCCTGCATTAATAATTTTATTTTCTATATAAGATTAAACTAGACTCAAATTATCTTTTTAACAACTATACAAGCAATTTTTATTACAAATAGCTGATTTAAATTATTTTAATACTAAATAAATAATTTAAATTATTTAGAATTCTTATAATAATAATGGAATTAAATTAGTTAACAAATTACACAATAAAGAGAAGGCAGGCCTATATAAAATAGTCTCATTAATAGCTTTTAAAATAACGTTCTTAATTTAATAAATAAAATAAATAATATATTAGACTATAATTATAATTATATTTGTTAGAATACATCAGCCATAATCTCTATATATTTTAATACTTATTCAGACAGTATGTTATTTTTTTAATTAACTATATCTATAATATAGGTACAAAGTGTAATGGTTACTAATTCACACAACGTATTTTATAATCTTCATGTAAGAAATTCGCATAATACATAGGTGAAGCAAACCATGAAGAGCGATGGGTCTGTGTAATTCCTATACGGAAACCCAAAGGATGAGTTTTTTGGCCCATAAAATATTCCTTTAATAAGTTTAAAATTTAATAATTTACTAATTAATCCCAACAAGTATAGTAATATGACAAGTAGGTTTATGAATACGAAAAGCTCGACCTTGAGCTCTAGGTCTAAACCTTTTCAAGGTAGGACCTTGATTGACATACGCATTAGTAACTAGTTAAAGTAGGAAACAATACCTCTTTTTCTAAACTATAAATAATAGTTTTTCTATTGTATAGCTTTTTGCTCTAAATTTTTAATTTAGAGCACATTATTATTAAATTGATTAGTTTATATGAAATTATATGATAAAACACATTTATAATAGAATCATATTTATTTTATATAATAGTTATAAAATAATATAATAATAATTTTTTAAATAATATAGAGAATATGACTTTATCATTGATATATATACTGTACTATTAGGTGAGATTTAGTATTCATTTAAAAAACATAAATTACACAGATTAATATTTAATAGAAAATTTAACAAATTAGTCACTACTATTTTTAGAAAAAAGATTAATGCTTTAAGCAATTTATTAAACTTAAATTTTTTTTATTCATATTATAATTATTTTGAGCATTAAAAGCTGCTGATTTTAAGGTCTTCAATATATATGAACAGGCTCTATAGGGCATAAATTCTAGAATCATAATGGCTTCTTTGTAACTACGACCTTTTAGTTGCGCTAATACCCTTCTAACTTTATTCGGAGATGTTCTAATATATTTAGCTGTAGCTTGAATATGTGAGTTAAATTGTGTCATGAATTTTATTGTCTTACTTTTTTATCACCTTTGATATGAGTACGAAATATTCTTGTTGGGGCAAATTCCCCTAATTTATGTCCTACCATTTGATCAGAAATAAATACGGGAAAATGCTGCTTGCCATTGTAAACTCCTAAAGTATGACCAACCATAGAAGGAATAATAGTTGAAGAACGTGACCATGTTTTAACTAACTGCTTCTTTCCTGTTTGATTCATTAAGTTAATTTTATTTAATAAAGTTAAAGAAATAAATGGTCCTTTTTTAATTGATCGTGACATTAATGTTATACCTATAATATAAAAAAATTAAATAGTTACTATAGTTATATGATAAAATTGCATATTTCTACAATAAATTATTCTCATTTTCTTCTGCGAACTATATATTTATTACTATATTTTTTGTAATTACGCGTTTTTACACCAAGTGCGGTTTTGCCCCAGGGTGTAACAGGTCTTGGGCGTCCAAATAAATTAGATATTTTCAGTAGTATCTTTTTAAAAACTATTCATACGATTTTCATCATAAATAGCTTGTTTTTATTAATTTTAATTCCTATAAATAAGTGTATTTAACAATCTGATGGATTAATTATTGTTTATATAAACAAATCCATTCAATTGATTATGCAATATATTATCAAAAGAAATTAAGGTTTATGATATTTTGCTATTTAAGTTTAAGTTTATGGTAAATTAATATTGCACTCTCATATAAAACACAATACAACTTAAATATATTTATATTTACCAAATTTGCTTATGAAAAATTTATAAAATATCATTTCCACCATTTTTCTTATAAAAGATTAGTTTAAATAGAAGATTTTAATTTTGCTTTTACCAATATATATGGTAATAAATAAGCTATTACTATTATTGATTAAATTAAAGGATCAGTACTATAGTAGAAATTATTGCATATTCAACGCACACTAGGAGATCGGCCTTCTCCACCACCATGTGGATGATCAACTGGATTCATTACTATACCTCTTACAGTAGGTCTCTTGCCTAACCAACGATTTTTGCCTGCTTTTCCAATGGTAATATTTATTGAATCAATATTACCTACTTGTCCAATAGTAGCATAACATTCTTCTCTAATTAACCGAATTTCTCCAGAAGGCAGCTTTAAAGTTATAAATTTACCTTCTTTAGCAATTATTTGTGCATAAGTTCCAGCGGCTCGAACAATCTGGCCGCCATGCCCAGGTTTTATCTCTATATTATGAATAGCTGTACCTAAAGGAATATGCTTTAAAGGTAAAGCATTACCTAACTCTACAGATGCATTAGGGCCAGAGCTAATAATTGCTCCAACTTTTAGAGATCGTGGATGTAAAATATATTTTTTTGTACCGTTAATGTAATGTAATAAGGCAATTCTTGCATTCCTATTCGGATCATATTCAATAGCTACAACTCTACCGGGAATATCATAAAGACTACGTTTAAAATCAATTAAACGGTATCTCTTCTTATGGCCTCCTCCAAGATGCCTTATTGTTATGACACCTTGGTTGTTATGGCCACTAGAAGAGTGAAATTTATTTAATAAAGACTTTTCTGGCCTAGTTTTAGTAATCTCAGAAAAACCAGAAACTGTTTTATTTCTTGTTGCTGGTGTATAAGCTCGGTATAAACGAATAGTCATATTAAAATTGTTTATTTCTATAAAAATTATCTACTATAATCAATTCTCAGGCTAAAATAGGTAATAGCTAGACCTTTTCTTAAACTATACAAGCATATTTATATACATATAGCTTTTATAAAAACAATCTCATATTATATATTGCTGTTATTTCCTAAATTAGGTTCCTTTAGAGTTTAAGCAAAAAGTTACTTATTAAGTTAATTGAATATATTAATATATTAAACAATATTAGAGAAATTAAATCGCTATGATTTATAAGACAAATACAAAGAAATTATGCAAAATTTGTACTTATTCAATGCTCTCTTCCAACAGCACATTACATATACATAATACTATAAATGGTTAGCAAAATATCACTATTCTCATACAACAATTATTCTCCTCTTTAAAAACAATTTTTCTATCATAATAATATATTTAATCAATATATACGAAGAGATCAATAAAACTCCCTGGGGCTAATGTAACATAAGCTTTTTTATAATAAGAGCAATTTCCAGTAAATTTACCCACCTTGCGTTTTTTAACAGGTGGATTATTAGTGTTTATAGAAATAACTTTTACATTAAACAAATATTCAATAGACTGCTTTATATCAGTTTTGGATAATTGTTTGCTAACAGCAAAAGAATAGCAGTTTCCTTCAATTAATCTAGTGCTTTTGGTTGTAATTAGAGGATATATAGAATTGTTGTAGCAACTTTCTTATCTAACCGTACTAAGGACTTTTATCACTATACGGCCAATAATCGATTTATAAAGACAAATCAATTAATTAAATAAATTAATTGTTTATAAAATTTTAATCTTAATAATAATTTTTGTTTTATTTAAAATCTAGAACACCAAATAAATAACATTTACTAAGTTAAATATAATGATGTAATACAAATAATTTTTTAAACTAATATGTTATATAGATCCTTTATTTTATTCTATCTAAGGTTAAGAACTTAGGCCAAATTATTTTATTAATTGTATATCGATGAATATATAAATTTAAAGTTATAATAATAATCTTTATATAGAAAATAGTTAATACTAATTATTGAATTCATACTGAACAAAAATAATACCTTAACGCAGTCTAACCAATTTTTTAAATTTAATCTATACATTATATACCTCATTGATTTTTAATAATGCATCAGTAGTAATAACTACTAAGTTGTGATTTAATAAATCGATTACATTTAAATTATTTGCAGCAATAATATTAATATTTGGCAAATTCCTTATTGATAAATAAAGATTTAAATTTTTTGTATTCACTATCAGTAAAATTTTACTATTAAGGTCTATCTTCCATATTTTAAAAATACTCAAAATCTTTTTTGTACTTGGATTATTAAAAGAAGCATCAAATTGTTTTACAACCAATATATTATTATATTTGTTATACAAAACTGTGCGTAAAGCTAACTGTAGTTCTTTTTGATTAATTTTTTTATTATAATTTATATCTGAAGAAGGTCCAAAAACCACCCCTCCTCCTCTCCACAATGGAGATCTATTAGAACCAACTCTTGCTTTACCTGTACCTTTTTGTTTCCACGGTTTTCTGCCTCCTCCTCTTACTTCACTCCGTGTCTTAGACGACGAAGTTCCTTGTCTTTGAGAGGTTCGCTGGGCAACTAAAGCTCTATGAACAACATAAGCAGCTTTAGCGTCGGCAATACTTAAATTTAATGTTATTTTATGTTGATAGCTACTTTCCAAGTCATGAACATTATATATTACCGTAGTTTGTAATACCATATTTACTATTTAAGTTAATGTAATAAATTTAAAATAAAGACACCCCAAACTATACTGAAACCACTTTTAAAAGATTTCCAGTTTTACCGGGTACACTACCTTTAATGCCTAGTAAATTATTTATTTTATCAATATAAACAATTTTTAAATTTTTTATAGTAGTTTTTTTATTTCCTAATTGTCCTGCCATTTTTTTTCCAGGGATAACTCTTCCTGGTGTAGTACCAGCACCTATTGAACCGGGCTGTCTATGATTTTTTGAACCATGTGACATTGGTCCTCGAGCAAAATTATGCCGTTTCTGACACCCAGAAAAACCTTTACCTATAGAATTAGCTGAAATTTTTACTTTTTGGCCTATAACAAAGGAATCTACTTTAATAAGCTGCCCAATGTCACATTTTGTTAAGCTATCAATTTTCATCTCGAATAAATACTTGAGCGGAGTAATATTATTTTTTTTAAAATGCCCTAGGATAGGTTTTTTAACTTTATTATACTCAACTTTATCATAACCAATTTGAACAGATGAATATCCATGTTTTGCATCGTTCTTAATTTGAACAATAATACAAGGTCCTGCTTTAATAATAGTAACTGGAATTGTTAAACCCCTGTCATCAAAAATTTGAGTCATTCCTATTTTTCTTCCAAGATTAAAGTAAACTATATTGAATAGTTTTTTGTGATAACTGTATAAGCACTTTTAAATGCATACAGCGACTTAAACTATTCGTTAGTTTTAACTTGTATAATATAAAAACAACAAATAATTTTTCTTATTAATTATATAATTTAAAGAGCTTTCTAAAATAAAACAATATACTACAGAAAAAATGATTAAAAGTGATAATTACTATAAGATTAAGGTTAATACAATAAAAATTATTAAATTTGTTGTTTAATTAATTAGTATTCAACAAAATTATTAAACATAATTATCAACTGCTGTCTAAGAAATCAGCAAACTGACCGTATCTTTTTAATATTTACTATATTGAGAGAGAAAATTGTTTTTGCATGTTATTATTCAATATTGAATTAAAAATATTGTTAGCAATAAACGATATCACATTGATCAATTCACACAATACTTGCAGACATAAATAGAGCTCCATTGTATAATGAAATAATTATAAGTACAAGCAGGCTACAATATTGAGAAATGATTAATAAAATTACTTATTTATTATAAGTAATAATAAAATATTATAGAATAGTTGTCAACAAGAATATCACAATAGTCAAGTCTAGCTTTTATATCTATATATTTTAACTCCATACTCAATTAAACTGATTTATAATCTAATAAGAAAATTATATCAAACTACTAACATAAAATATGGATCTCTAAGGTATTAGGATACATATAATGAGGATTAAATTTATATTATAATATTCTGGAATAAATTAATAATAAATTTCATAGATATCAAATCATTCAATCTAATTTTAGAATAATCGATGCTATTTGATATTTTAATAATATCTTGTTTGCCACAGCAGATCTAGATTTAGATTGGCAATAAATTATTAGATTCTTATTGCTTTTACTCTTTTTTAAAAGAAAAATTAAGTTTTTCAGTTTTTCTAGTTTAGATAATGGAATGTTTATAGCATTAGAATGATGATAAATATTATATTCATAAGACATTCTAACATCAATCAAAATATTATTATTTTTCGATAATAATAATTTTTTTTTCAGTTTATCATTTCCTGTTGTCTTAGTAGTATTACAATTGAATAAGGTTGTGCTACTAAGTATATTGGCTGGAGTCATATAACTAGCAGATCCCATATCTATGTAACTAAACTTTATTCTCAAGGCATCATAAACTAATATTTTGCCACTTAATACTTGACCTATACCTAAGATAATTTTTAATACTTCAACAGCTTGTAAACTTCCAATTACTCCAGAAAGCGGACCTAATATGCCTCCTTCAGAACAAGAAGGAATTAAATTAGCTGGAGGCTGATAAGGACATAGAGCATAGTAACTAGGACCACCTTGATAGTTCAACACACTTATTTGACCAGTAAACTGAAATATTGCTCCATAAACAAGTGGCTTAAAAAGCAAGGAGCATATATCACTTAGAATATAACGGGTTGAAAAATTATCACTACCATCTATAATAATATCATATTTAGAAATAATATCATAAGCATTGATTTCGCTTAATTTTGTATAATAAATTTCGACATTGCAATATGGATTTAAAGCAATAAGTCTAGATTTAGCAGATGTTATCTTTGATTGTCCAATATTAGAAATATCATAAATAATTTGTCGTTGTAAGTTTGATATCTCTACTTCATCATTATCTACAATGCCTATAAAACCAATACCTGCTGCTGATAAATACATCAGAATAGGTGAAGTTAGCCCTCCAGCACCTATACAAATAACTTTTGCAGCTTTAACACGTTCCTGGCCTTCTCGACCAATATTCTCAAGAATTAGGTGGCGGCTATATCTTTTATATTCATTTAATGACAACATAGCATCACCAATATTAGGATTTAACATAATAAATATATTGTTTAATGGTATAGTATAAACGTGTTCGTATAATTTTAATTGACAAATGAATAATTATGTATTACTATTTTATTGTTATTATAAATTATTAAAAAATTATGGCTAAACAAAACATGATAGAACGGGAGAATAAGCGCCGCAAATTATTTTACAAATATGCTGAAAAACGAGAAATAATTAAGAAAAAAATTAAAATTTCACTATCTTTCGAAGAAAAATTAAAATTACAAGAAGAATTTCAGAAGTTGCCAAAAAATAGTTTTAAATGTAGACTAAGAAATCGATGCTGGTTTAGTGGAAGAAGTAGAGGTTATTATAGAGATTTCGGTTTATCTAGACATGCTTTAAGAGAAATGGCACATGAGTGTTTACTACCAGGTGTAACAAAATCAAGTTGGTAAAACACAAGAATAGATCATACATCTTACCAATTTTAATTAACTTGGTTTATCTCACTAATAAATAAGTATTAAGTAAATTTAGATTATTATATCACAATAGTAAATCCCCGTATTCTATCTTACGGGGAACTATATAAACTAATTAGATAGTAAAAATTGCATAGTTTAATAAATGTAGTATTATCAATTATAGCTAAATGAGACAACATTTTTCTATTAATATCTACCTTAGCTTTTTTTAAAGAGCTGATCAAACTACTATAATTAATACCTTGCTGTTTAGAAGCAGCATTGATTCTAGTTATCCATAAACTTCTAAAATTTCTTTTTTTTTGTCTTCTACCAACGTATGAGTACTTTAATGCTTTCATAACTTGCTGGTTTGCTACTCTAAATAAATTTGAGTGAGCACCTTTAAAACCTTTTGCTAATTTCAAAATCTTTTGTCTTCTTAAACGAGCAACATTTCCTCTCTTAACTCGAGTCATGATTATCCTTATAAATGTTTAAATATAATATCTATACCTATATAAATAGTGTAGTAAATAAAATTGTTTTGGCGTACTTTTTTGTAATTAGAACATTTCTAGATAGACTTAATTTTCGATTAGACGACTTTTTTTGCAAAAAATGGTTTTTGCCAGCTCTTCTTCTTAAGATTTTGTGAGTACTAATAATTTTAAATCTCTTAGAAATAGATTTTTTTGTTTTTAATTTAGGCATAGAATAATTTGGTTAACTAAAATTAAGATTAAGTTACTATAAATATACTTTATTATAGTAACTTATCATAAATATTAAATAAAGTAAATGGAGAACTAAATTAAGAATACACTAATTTTTTGACAATTTATTAAAATATTCTTTTAATTCATTCCAATTATTGAAAAACATCTTTATAAAAATGTATAATATACCCATATTTAATTCTTCAAAAAATTTCATATTTAAATAAAAGACAGTATTAATTTCCAGAACTATTTGCTTTATTTTGAACTAATTCAAAGGTATAGGATTGAATTCTTTTCTGTATTGAGTGAGACTAAAATAATTGCTCATCTTTTATTTTTTCAAAAGTATAAAAATTGTTTGCTTCCTCTTAGGAATAAGCAACTAATAACTCAAATTGATATTTTCCTATTCTACTTATTCTATCAATATGCATTACAACAGCTGGAAAAGCCTTAATTTATGCTTACTAATTATCGTAATAGTAGAAATTCATATCTCCTGCTAAACTTTTTTATTCTGTTTAGCTCTGGAAGGTAAATAAATTTAGCTACTCGATGATGTTGGTTCGAATCTATTTTTTTGCATACTAGTTACTAGTATAAAGAAAGTAAAGATTAGCTATAAATTTTATGTACAAATCTCTATCAATTGCTCCAGCAAAACAATGACTAAATAAAGCTAATATTTTCTGGCATGCTGTGAGCCCTAGTTGTTCCTTCTCGAAGTTAAGTGTTAAATCAGTAATGATAAAAAAATAGTGATAATAATTAATTATTTTTACAATTAGTTAAAAATAAAATATATAATAAATTTTAAATTCACTTAATTATATTGTGTAAATATAATATAAATAATTCCTGCTTATTGTTTATTATTCTTTTATCATGTATTTTAGTTTTGGAATAGAATAAACTTAAATTAATATTTAATTATTTAGTTTAAAGTAATCTTTAGACTTAACTGGATCATCAATAATAGTTAGTTCACCTGGTTGCCAATCTGCTGGACAGACCTCATCAGGATGAGATTGCACATGTTTTATAGCTTGCAATACTCTTAAGGTTTCTTCAATACTTCTCCCAAACGCAAGATTGTTAATTGTAGAATAAAATCGGTTTGAACCATTTCTAAAACTTTACGAGCGTATTTATACGCATAAAGCTTGTTTATATTTTACATTAAGCTTAATATTCGGTTTCTATTAAATATGTAGAAGTTAATTATTTTAAATTTTTAACCAGTAAAGAGGTTAGGTATTCTTTTGTATAATTTCCCTTCATCAATGTTATTCAATTATTAAAGCAATATTCACTTGAATAAAATAAAGATACTATTGAATAAAAAAAATAAATTAATTCATATTAAATTACCTTATTCGATTATCACATAACTAATTAAATAGAATATAAAACATAATATAGATGCTAAAAATAAATTAAAAATAATAATAATGCGCGAATATTGGATAAATCCTTTAGGGTCAATGATAAACAATCCTCTCAAAGCTGTACCACTTTCTGAGAGAACATAATAAGAACTGCTAATTTCTCGAGTTACATCAGATAACAAAGGATAATTTAAATTACCTATACCACCTTCTTTCCTATCTGTTTGAATCCAAGCTAAATGAGAATTGAATAAAAACATAAAATATTATTTTCAATAAGCTAAACACGTAATTTTTATTACATCTAGCTTATATATTATCTGAGTCTAAACCCGATAATATATTATTAATTAATTCTATTCAGTTGCTATAATTTTTTTTTGAACAATACAAGAATTTAGATATAAATACAAGAATATTTAAAGATAAGTAAAAAGGATATTCTATTCAAAGCATAAAAATTTCAATTCGATATTAGTAAAATTATTCATTAATATGAATCCTAGTCTTGTTTATAATTAATAAATTATTCTGTAAATAGTACTTAATATTAATTGCTAATATATTTAATAATTTATATTATAGTTCAAAGTTATACAACTCGCGAATATTCACTATCTATAGAAACACCAATAATTTGCGTATTTAAAGATTCAAATAAAAATTGTTTTTCACTGAAAGCAATAATTTCTGTAGGGCATACGAAAGTGAAATCAAAAGGATAGAAAAAGTAAAGTAGACATTCTGCGTCTCTTTTTTAAACTATCAAAATATTTTTTGATATTAATAGCTTCTATTTTTATATAAACTAATAATCATTACTAATAATTTCTAATTTCTAATTTATATAGAAGATATAAACTATTATAATTTCTTAATATTTTTATATTGTTTTTAATAAAAATTACAGATAAAACAATGCTTAGATTTTACATATAGACTTAAAAATAACTATTCTATGTATTATTTTATTATTTATCATTACAATTACTTTAAATTATTAATTAAATAAATAATAAACACCTTATCAATAGCTTATCAATATTTAGTTAAAGTCGATAGATAATATTAAATAATTAATAAATACAATCTCTTATTCTAAACTGTACAGTTAAATTTCTCTAGATACAGCTTGCAATAAAATCTGTAAAGTAACAATCAGATATCTATTCATATAGAGAGTACAAATTAAATAATTTTGTTGTATATTCTATACAAATCATACTAATTTTTTTAGTATGAATTTTAAACTTGCCGTTTCTATAAAGATCTTACTGTAAAAATTGTAATTAATACAAGTAACTTTATAAAGAATACAATTTTCAATAATTATAAATACAATAACTAATCATATTTAGATATAAGTTTAAAATCAATATAATATTCCGTAAATCAAATCTTGTCTATGTTAGGTTAGTCTTCTGATACATCAGCATGAATTCAATATATTTATTATTATAAAAAGAACTATATACTTACCTAAAAAATCAGTTAATTTAATTTCTATAAACTCTTGGTCATAAACTGCTATTCCTCTAAAATTTGGAGCTTTTTTTCCTACTAGAAGACAATTTGATAATAACATAATGATTTTTTGGTATATTATTTTAAATATTAGAATTGCTAATTTATCACTATTATCTTACTGATCCCCATAATATTTGAGAATCAATGGGTTTCATCAAAAATAAGCGAAGTAAGTAAGCAAATAGCTTAATATATTCAGGTATTCTGTAAAACCAACTTATCAATAAATTAACCTGCTTATTCTCAATTTCTATTAATATTTGGTTCTGACATGAACAACAATCTAATAAATGAAAAAACTTTGGATGATCAACATTTAGAGCAATTGGAAAAAGTCGGGATGCGCTTTCATTTGTTTTACGAATTACTTGGATATCATATTGGCGAGCGTCTAATCCAATTGACGCATAAAATTTTGATCTTTGAAAATCATTTAAGTACATTGTTACAAAAACACTTAATAAGAAAAATCTACACCACAATTTAGCTTGCCAATTATTTAAAAATTGAGGCTGAGATCTTAATAAAGCAGCAAAAAAATCACCGTGTCTATTCTCATCTTGACACCAATTTTCAAAATATTTAAAAATAGAATAGATTCTATGCTCAGGATATTGACTTAAGTGCCTATAGATAGTAATATACCTCCAATAGCCTATTTTTTCAGATAAATAAGTAGCATAAAAAATAAATTTAGGCGAAAAAAACGTATAACTACGATTTTTAGTTAAGAACCCCAAATCTAAAGATAAATCAAAATCCGATATAGCTTTATTGAGAAATCCTGCGTGCCTAGCCTCATCTCTAGACATTAATAAAAAGCATTCTGCTATTAGAGGATTACTATATTTTAGTCGACGAGATAATTCTTTATACAGTAGAAACCCTGAAAATTCTGCGGTGCAAGACCTTTCTAAAAATTCAAGAAATAAGGTCTTAGTTTGATCATCTAGAAAACGCCAGTTTTGATCGAAGTTTTCATCTCGAATAAAATGTTTTTTATTGTAATCTATTCTAAATTCTTCTAGAATTGCTTCAAACTCTTCTTGATTTTTAGAAATATCCATTAGAGCTATTTCAGCGAAATCCGTAGTATAAAAGCGGGGTGTTAATAAAGTTTCCTTTAAAGGCGATTTAGTGCTTATTTGATTCATCTTTATGTATCTTTATTTATTATTTATATTATACTTATACTGATAAATTATAATTTCGTTTATTTTTTACCGATAAAATTAAAATAATACATCTATCTAAATCTATCCTAATTGCAAGAAGTAAAAACTGAGTATATTTTATAGTAAATTTTACATTTCTTTATTAAAAATTTATTTTTTTTGATTACTACTCATAATAGAAATATAAACAAAGTATGTAGCCTAGGAGTAATGAAATATAAATCACATAAAAAAAATATGAACAAAGTATACGATTGGTTGTTCAGCTGTAGATATAAATATGAAATATGATTTAAAATATAAATTATTTTGCAATAATGTCGAAATAAATAAATTATACAGTTTTGTATTAATTTTATTTAGCTGAAAAGTAAGCTATTGAAAATAAAACATAAATCAAAATATAATAAAACATAAATTCATAAAATAAAAGATTAGTAAAAATTAATACTATAACTTTAAATTATAAATAATTAGAAGTAAAAGCTATACAATAAAAAATTATTACGTATAGTTTAAAAAAAAAGCTTTAAAATAAAGCTAATTTAAGTATAATTTTTTTTAGCAGAAAAAATTACTGTATATAATGAAACTAACATCATAATGAATATTTAAATTAAAAATCAAATTATTAACCAATTATTATACAAAATAAAATAAGAACAAGAATTCTAGAAAGTTAAAGCAGTAAAATAAGTATACTATTAGAGACTACTAAAGTTCTGAATTGTTTCTTACGATAAAAAAGTAATAAACTAAATATAAATAAACAATATTGAATATTCAAAATAAGCTAAATAATTATAAAGAATTGATTTTAGTTTTGGAAGGCAGTAATAAAATATTGACCTAATCGAAGAAAGACTGGAAATTCAAGCTATCGGAGATGACATAACTAGTAAATACGTTCCTCCTCATGTCAACATTTTTTACTGTTTAGGAGGAATAGTATTAGTATGCTTTATAATGCAAGTAGTATCAGGTTTTGCCATGACCTTTTATTATAGGCCTACTGTAGCCGAAGCTTTTTCTTCTGTTGAGTATATAATGACTGATGTAAATTTCGGTTGGCTAATACGTTCAATTCATCGATGGTCTGCTAGCATGAGTCAAAATCTATTATTAATCAGTTCTGTAAACATAATATGCTAATGGTGTAATAAGCTTGAATTATAAATTTCTAATAATAGTCTAATCAAAAGTTATTTAGTTTATGGTAAATAATTGATAATGGAGTAGAAAGCTTGCCTAAGGCTTTATGACTTATGTTTATAAAAATTTGCAGTTGCCAAAGAATATGAGTAACTGAAAATAAATTAAATTAATAATAAAATAATAATAAATCTCAGTTTAATTTATCTGCACAGTTTATTTTATAGAATAAGATTTACAAGAGGAAATAAAATGAAAGAATATCAAGCCCGCAACGGGAAAAAAATTCCATGGAAAATTATTTGGAAAAATGTTAATAATTATCAATATTTAATTTATAAAGCTGGCTTAAATAAAGAATATAAGAAAATGCGTACAATACAAGCTAAGGCGTTCAAAGATAATTTTTTTTACTTAACATCAATAGAAACCATTTTCACCGAGTACTATGATTATATTAAAAAAAATAATAATATTTCTGGTACTGAAATAAGCAATTTAAAGATACTCATTTTAAAAACATTTAAACATAACGATGGTATTAATTTATTTAAAAAATTATTACATCAACAGCAAGTCAATATTTCTAATATGTGCTAGCAATAGTGGTCAATTGTTTGTTATCACACTATTTATATAAGTAAAAACATTGTTAGCTTATTATTAAATTAAATTATTTAAATAATAGAATAAAATAAATTGATAAATTATATTATCAAGAATTACACTAAGTTCATATCAATATTATAGAACATATTAAAAATGATTAAATTTTTACAATTAAACAAACCATAAATTGCAATAATGAATGAATATACATTAAATTATACATTAAATTAAATAAGCTGTAGAATAAAAAATTATTTTATACAGTTTATAAAACAGCTTACAGCTGATTTTATTGTAAATATATATAATCTTATCTACGAAAATTTAATTTATTTGATATTAGAACCAGAATATGAAGCTCGAACTTTTCTATTAAAATATAAATTTAGTAGAAAAACTAAAGCACATGATGCTATAAAAGATGCTTCGCGAACTCATTATCAATATATTACAGAATTTATTAATACTAATTCTATAGCTAAAACAAAATATTAATGTGATAATAGCATGTTATAGCAAGTATTAAGATAATGGGCATCAGTAAATAAATACTCCAAACCCTTATTTTTAATGGTCTTTTATCAATCGTAACTTTATGACAATTTAAATTTAAGCATCATTAAAATTAGAATTAAATATAATAATACATGCCCTATCTCTTATTATTAAATATTTATTGTTAATAGTTTCTATTTTAAATATATAAAATAATGAATTTATATTATATATATAATATAAATAGATATTCTATATTTATTTAATTAAGCTGTATGAATAATTAGTATACATGTACAGTTTATTAAAAATTAATTATAATTATTAATTATTTTTATGATACTATTAGTTATTCAAAACGGTATATTGTAAAGACCGTTATCAATAGCCTAAAAATAAAGAATTTGGATTTATTTATCAATCATTATGATAATACCTCTAATAAGTTAAATAAAAAAATAAAAAAATTTATTAGGTTTTACTTAAAGTCAAGCACTAAAAATAATAAATTAAATAAGCTATTCTATAAAGTATTAAATGCCATTGTTAACTACCAATTTCAAGATGATATAACATATAATATATATAAAAAACACAATATAGCACAAAATATACTATTACCTAATTTCATTAATAAGATACAGAAAATAGAAAAAATAATACCGGTGTTTCGAAGTATTATCTATAATCAAGAAATGATTACTTTGAGTAATAATAAACGAAGTATCCGTAAAATTTATAAAACTATAAAAAAGATCATAATGAATTATAAATTAAGCCGTACTATTAATTTTAATTCGATCATTGATTTTAATAGAAACGAATATTTTAATTACTTAGGATTTAAATTTCAAAAATGGGAATCATTGGATAAAACAAGATCATACAGAATAGTAACTTATATGCCAAAGAATATTCAAAAAATAGTATTGCAAGAATTTAAAAATGCAATTAAAAAATCACAAATTTTGGCAAGATATACGCCAGTTAAAAAATCTAAATCAGAAAATATTATAAGAGTACTGTTAAGTAGACTATATTATTATAAATTTATAACAGAATATAAAAAGTTATGGAAAAGTTTATATTGGCGAATAATTCAAATAATTTTTCAAGAATATAAGAAGATTTATAACCCATACGGAAAATGGAAACAATTTCAATACTTATTTATAGATAACAAAGAAAGTAAACAAAATATTATCATTGATAATATCAAACATAGGATATACACAATAAAAGCGACAGTATTACATAAAAAAACACAATCAAATAGCTATAAAGAATTTTTTTAGTTAAGTTGCGACCTCCTTGAGTATATAAATCTTAAATATAATAATATAAACTGTGCTAAAGCTGAATGTATAAAAAAATACCTGCTCTGCTTTTATAAAGAGAGAATATGAAACACTCTACTTTAATTGGTACTAATGATGATTTTACATAGTTTTAGAGTTTATTTAACTGGAGGCTTTAAAAAACCTCGGGAATTAACATGGGTAACAGGAGTTTTGCTGGCTGTATTAACCGTATCATTTGGTGTGACAGGCTACTCCTTACCTTGGGATCAAGTAGGTTTTTGGGCGGTAAAAATTGTAACAGGAGTGCCTGAAGCAATTCCCGTAATTGGATCTGGACTTGTTGAATTATTACGAGGAGGAGTTAGTGTAGGTCAGGGAACACTAACACGTTTTTACAGTATACATACTCTTTTATTGCCACTCTTGACAATAATCGTAATGTTAATGCACTTTCTTATGATACGTAAACAAGGAATATCTGGTCCGCTATAATTATATATGTATTTTAATTTTAGGAGAATATAATATGACTATACTTAAGAAACCTGACTTAAATGATCCTAAACTGAGAGCAAAACTAGCAAAAGGAATGGGGCATAATTATTATGGTGAACCTGCATGGCCAAATGATTTATTGTATACATTTCCTATCGTTATTTTAGGCACTATTGCTTGCTTAATTGGCTTAGCTGTACTTGAACCTTCAACTATAGGGGAAAAAGCAGATCCTTTTGCTACACCATTAGAGATCTTGCCAGAATGGTATCTTTTTCCAACTTTTAATTTATTAAGAGTAATTCCTAATAAACTACTAGGTATTATAGCAATGGGATCCGTACCACTAGGTTTACTAGTAATTCCTTTTATCGAAAATATTAATAAATTTCAGAACCCATTTCGGCGTCCTCTAGCAACTTTAGTATTTTTGATAGGAACATTTATTAGTATTTGGCTAGGCTTTGGAGCTACTATGCCTATAAATCAAGCTATCACACTAGGTATATTTTAAAACTTCTATAAAATAAACAATCAAAATTTTATCTTAAGATAAAATTTTGATTGTTTATTTTATAGAAGTTTTAGCTCCAGCATCTTGTAATTGCTTCACAATTTGATCTGCATCTTCTTTCGAAATACCTTCTTTAATTACTTGAGGAGACGACTCCACTAAATCTTTAGCTTCTTTCAACCCCAAACCAGTCAAACTACGGACAACTTTCAAAATAGCTATTTTTTTATCAGTAGGAACCTCTTCAAGAGAAACATCAAACTCTGTTTTCTCTTCAAATGTATCAGAGGTTAGAGAATTTTGACTAGAAGACATCATAACCATTGGAGAAGATGATGCTGAAGTATCTACATTAAATGTTTCCTCTATTAGTTTAACCAACTCAGCAGCTTCTAATAGGGTTAGCGATTTTAACTGCTCGATAATAGGACTAATTTTCTCATTCATAAACAATATATAATAAAATAACTGAAAACAAATATAATAAGCTAAATTAAACAAATTCAATATAATTGTAATTAAACGAATATTGTACCCCTAACAAAATTATATCTTATAATACTTAATTTTTTATACTTAAAAATACTACATCATAACAAAATTATATTATTTTAAGCTAGAAATATCAACTTGAATAGAAGGACCCATTGTACTACAAAGATAAAAATTTTTCCAATATTTACCTTTTGCACCAGGGGGACGATTCTTATCAATAGATAACTTAATGGACTCTAAATTATAAAGTAAGTCGGATTCAGAAAAATTAACTTTACCAAAAGGAATATGAAGAATACCGGTTTTGTCAGCACGATATTCTACTTTACCAGCTTTAAACTCACTAATAGATTGAAATAAATTTGACGTAACTGTACCTGCCTTAGGAGAAGGCATTAAACCACGGGGACCTAACAATTTACCTAACTTTGCAATTAAGGGCATTACGTCAGGTGTCGCAATCAATTTATCAAAATCTAGCCGTCCTTTAGCAATTTCATCGATTAAATCCTCATAACCAACGATATCTGCTCCAGCACTCAATGCTTCTGAAATCTTTTCCCCGTTAGAGATAACAGCTAAGCGAATATTTTTGCCGGTTCCTTTTGGTAATATTACTGTAGCACGTAGTTGCTGGTCAGCATATTTAGGCTCTATACCTAAAACAATATGAGCTTCAGCAGTTTCAATAAATTTTGCGCTAGCAATAGACTTCAATAACATCACAGCCTCTTGGATTCTATAAGCCTTAGGCTCAATTAAACCATGGGCTATTTTTATACGCCTAGGTATTTTACTCATTAAATCATCCACCAGTATTAATTAAATATAATAATTCTAATAATCATTGAATTAAGGTATTGCAATAAAGTTTATTCGACTAGAATCCCCATATTTTTAGCTGTACCTTCAATAATTTTCATAGCAGATTGAATATCATTTGTATTTAAATCAGAAAGCTTTGTTTCGGCAATTACTTCTAATTGCTTACGAGTAACAGATCCAACTTTTTTATTATTAGGGTAATTAGATCCTTTATCAATGCCAGCTGCTTTCGCTAATAAAACTGATGCCGGAGGCGTTTTTAAAATAAAAGTAAAACTCCGGTCTTCATATACAGAAACTTCAACAGGAATAATGAGTCCAATTTTATCTGTTGTTCTAGCATTATAATCTTTACAAAACATTACGATATTAACACCATGTTGACCTAAAGCCGGTCCGACTGGTGGAGCTGGTGTTGCTTTACCAGCTGAAAGAGCTAATTTAATTATAGCAACGATTTTTTTTGGCATAACTTGATAATTAATTATGAATCTTAATTGTTGATTTATATATTTATTGTTAAGAATACACACTTATACACAATTATATAATCAAAATGTAATAATATAAAAAAATTAATAAAAACTATAGATATAAATGAAATAAATATACTGTTCTAAAATAGTTACAATAGATTTAATTGGAAGTTAGAATATTCTTAGAATATTACAGCCATATTTAAAGCGATATTTTTCTAGATCTACAGTTTAAGGAAAAATTTACATAAAACAAATAAAAAATTATCTTCTATTGAAAATAGAAAAATAATTGAATAACTATGCTCTAAATATTAAATATTTTAATAGAATTATACATTGATTTTATTTTGAACACAATATCTAACCAAATCTGCACGATTTTTACTTGTTGTCTTTAAAAATAAGCGGCTAACATAGTACTCAACATTTCTGGTAGTCATTTTTGCGTACTTAGCTATTTGTTTATTCATTAAGCCTTTAATAATTAAGTTTAATATACTTTGTTCTTTAGGAGTTAGTTCAATAGTATGAGATAATTTTTCATTTTCAATATCATAAACATTAAGTGGAAGACTATACAATTCCATATTTTATGATTAATTTTTGACAAAAAGTAATATTATTTATAATATAAATAATATTATACAAAGTAATTCCTATCTTGAATAAAAACAAATGATTTAACATATAATACAAGTATAAATAAAATCTCTATAGAATTATTAATTCGAAGATACACTATGTGTAATAATTATTTGTTAAAAGAAGAAAAGATTATTGTAAAAATTAATGGCGCAACCTTCAGTTGTATACCAAATACGTCACTTAAGAAAATACTTGAATATTTAGATTTTGATATGCGTTTAGTTATTGTTGAATATAATTCAGAAATTATTAGTAAAGAAAAACTGGATTCAATAAACATGAAAAATCAAGATATTATTGAAATTGTAACTATTGTAGGCGGAGGCTAAAAATTAAATAATATTAAGATTTCAATATCTAATCTAAGATATAACAAGCGACTAAACTAAAGCTAATTTATTGAAGTATAGAACAAAAAATAATAAATTGTATAAAACGCCTAAATACAAACATGTTAAAGTAATATAAAGTTGATAAAAATAACACAGAGTTAATATTGAATTGATCTTACATTTATATTTTTATATTATATTCAAGATGAGATAAAAAAATAGTTATATATTATATTGTATAAAATTATTCAATTATATATATAACAGTTGAGTAATACTTTATTCGTTTTCAATAAATAAAATGATTTGACTGATTTGGCTAGTCCAATTTAATCAAATCGTTGTTTCAATCTCGTAGCTTTACCAGACAAGTGTCTCAAATAATATAATTTCGCTCTTCTTACCTTGCTACTTTTAATAATTTTAAAAGTAGTAATTCTTGGTGAATGAATTAAATACACTTTTTCAACTCCAACTCCTTGTAAGATACACCTTTGAGTGATTGTAGTAGCAATGTGTGCATTATTCTTTGAAATTATTACTCCTTGTGAAAATTGTGTACGTTCTTTATTACCTTCTTGAATTAAAAAACCAATGCGAACAATATCTCCTACCGATATGGAAGGTATATTCTGCTTAGAATATTTATCTTCTAAATCTTGAATTAATTGTAAATTTGAAGGATAAGACTTCATAATTATATTTTCCTTAAATATAGTTATAGTTAATTAAAATTTGAAAAATGATAGATATTATAATTTTTTTACTTAATCCATGTTATATAGTATAATAGTATTAATATTTAAAAGTCAATTTCCTTTTCTAATTAATTAATTATCTTTATGAATTTTAAACATTAGAAAAACAATAATAAAGCTTGTGTTAATAAGATCAATATTAAACTTGGATGGTAACAAAACTACGAATATTTATACAAAATGACCATAATCAATAGTCTAAGAGGAACTTGCGATATTTTACCTGGAGAAATTCAATATTGGCATTATATAGAAACCGAGGCAAAAACATTATTCGAAAAAGCAGATTATGAAGAAATCAGAACACCTTTAATAGAAGTACAAAATTTATTCGAACGCGGCATAGGAAAGGATACAGATATTATTAGTAAAGAAATGTACAATTTTCAAGACAAAGGAAAAAGAAACATTACCCTTAGGCCAGAAGGAACAGCTGGCATAGCTAGATGCTTTATAGAGCATAAACTATATAATAAGAATAAAGAACATAAATTTTGGTATAGTGGTCCTATGTTTCGGTATGAAAGGCCTCAATATGGAAGACAAAGACAATTCACTCAAATTGGGATAGAAATATTAGGAATACAAGACGCGATTGCAGATGCAGAAGCAATTAGTTTAGGTTTTAATTTTCTAAAAAATTTAAATCTACAAAGTTTTTATTTAGAAATTAACTCTATAGGCAGCTTAAATAATAGACGGCAATACACTGATAGTCTTACTCAATACTTAAAAAAATATTATAATGAGTTAGACGAAGAGTCTCAATATCGCTTAGAAACTAATCCTTTGAGAATATTAGATAGCAAAAATGAAAAAATACAAGAAATCTTAGAATATGCTCCCAATATCACATATTTCTTAGACAAGGAATCTAAATCTCATTTTGACAGCTTAAAATTATATTTAGACGCTATCGATATACCCTATGAATTTAATCATAAATTAGTAAGAGGATTGGATTACTATAACAATACTGCTTTCGAGTTTAAGGCGAAACAATTAGGATCTCAAAATACTATATGTGGAGGAGGTCGATATGATACTTTAATAGAAATTTTAGGGGGACCAGCAACTCCTGCTATAGGTTGGGCAATAGGATTAGAAAGGTTAATCGCTATTGTGAAACACAATATTGACGTAAAAAGTCATTTAGTAGACTTTTATATAATAAGCGATAATACTAGACAGGCAAAATTGGAATGCTTAATCGTCTTCAACAATTTAGTTAAAAAAGACTATAAAGTTAAGTTAGATTTAAATGATAGTAAAATACAAAAAAAACTAAAAAAAGCCTCTAATTGTTTGGCTAAATTTTGCATTATCATCGGCGAAGAAGAAATCAAAAAAGAGTATATTATAAAAAAAGATATGTCATCAGGATTACAAGATTGGATAAAAAAAGAGGATTTGCTAGATCAACTTTAGTATTGCCAGGAACCAGGTTTGAACTGGTGACACGAGGATTTTCAGTCCACTGCTCTACCAACTGAGCTATCCCGGCCTTCAACTATTATAATATAAATATTATTTGACAACAACCCAGCTCTATAATAACTGATTATAAGTAACTTGATAATCATTAAATTAACTAATCTTTTATCGTTGGTAATAATTCAAAGTTAACCATTTCTCAGGATCTTCCACAAATGATAAGCAATTGGTCACATCCCAATCAAATTTTACTTGTTGATTCTGTAGAATAATATTTATATTAATAACAGGAACGTGAGCAATAAACAAGGGGTAATTATTAAAATGTAGCTTCTCGTGCTGTCCTTCAATCAAATAATAAGTCGAACAATTTTGTACATGTTTACAATTGATACAAATACACATAAAAATAAAATATTATTGATATATTATCGAGGAATATAGTTTGTATTATCTAAATAATTATTACCAAACCATAGAATAATTGATTTTCAATATGAATCCTACAATAGTTAAATTGTAATTATATTACAATAATTATTGTAAATATGCAATTTTAATTTTAAATAAAAAATATTCCTTAAATTAAGGAATAATTATTTCTAGATTGAACAAATTAAATTTATAAATAAAATAATTTATAGTATTAACCCATGAAATTTTACTAATTATCTTATTTCATATGAAGCTAGCTCAATCAATGATGTTCCTGTCATCTCAAGTGGTTTTTGTAACTTAAGTATATCTAGAATTGTTGGAGCGATGTCGATTAGAGAACCTTCTTTTTTTAGGTGAACTTGTCCACCATGACCAGTAATCTTATTCATTTCACCTTCAATTAATAAAAATGGGACTCTGTTATTTGTATGAGAAGTATGGGGATTATTATTTTCATCTAGCATACATTCAGCATTACCATGATCTGCAGTAAGTATAAGCAATCCATTAAATTTGCTAATATTTTCCAATAGTTGACCAATACATTTATCTACAGTTTCCATGGCAGCAATAGTGGCTTCATAATTTCCAGTATGACCTAACATATCAGGATTTGCATAATTAATTATAATCAAAGAATAACAATTTTTTTCTAATGCTTTTATTACCTTCTGAGTAACTTGTAAGGCAGACATAGCCGGAGTAATATCATAAGTAGCTACTTTAGGACTGGGAACTAATTCTCTATCTTCTCCAGATATCAATAAATAATATAAAATATTATTTTTAATTAAACTATACGAGCAACTTTTATCACATACAGCTTTCTCAAGTTGTTACCAAACCTAGAATATCAGGTTCTATAGTATTACAACCTTTAACAAAATGTTGCTTTAATTATATATTTAGATTTAGTGTTATACAGTTATATTATATTAGGCTTAGATTGAGTAGATTTATTATTCATCTCCTAAAATTAATAGTATAATATACAAAATTAATATATTGATATTATTTATTTGCACAGAAGAGAGAAAAGAAACAAATTTTTCTATTATATATCTGTATAAATTAGAAATTACTTAACATATCCAATCCCTAAATAAGAAAAATGTTTACATTAATCTTGTGAAATAATAATTAAAATAATTTTTATTTATTATTTTATTATTGTATAAACTAAAAAACAAGAAATGGCTCTTCTATCCCCCCATTAAAAAAATATGTTACGTGTGCGTACTTCTCTGTTTCTGCTATTCTAAATTGTTTTAAATTATTTTTTGAAACAATTTCACCTAAAAAATTTGTCAGTTTATTCGGTTTAAATACAAAAGGAATATCTAATAAAGAATCATATTGAGTAAATGTTATAACTAATAAATCTGAAATTCTTTCTCTAGAGAAACCTTTAAAATTAGATTTGCTAAAAGCTTGAGCCAATTGTCTCATTCTGTCTGGGCGATAGTTAAAGAATATAATTGCATCACCCGATTTAATAGCTCCTTTATTTACACGACTGGGCACTATAAACTCATCAGAAATAGATTTATTGTAATACTGAGCAATTAACTCAACAGGATCGATAAGAATAGTATTTTCATCATTAGTGAAAATATTATATGCTTGCTCTGTTCTCGCCCATCTAGAGTCTCTATCCATAGCATAATAGCGACCTGTAATAGTAACAATATTGATATGATTATCTTCTTTAATATAATTAGATATTCTTTCAACGAAATTAATCCCAGAAAAAGGGGGAGTATCTCTACCATCTGTAATTATATGCAAGCAAACTCTCTTTACAAGTTTTTGTCTAGCTAAGTCGATTAGAGAAAATAAATGATCAATGTGAGAATGTACTCCACCGTTTGAGCACAAACCAATAATGTGAAGCGATGAGTCATTATGTTCTACTTTCTTGCAAGCTTTATGAAGTACAGGGTTAGAGAAAAAAGAATAATCTTCAATAGATATGGCAATTTTAACTAAATCTTGAGGGATAATTCGACCACCACCCATTGTAACATGACCAACCTCTGAATTTCCCATTTGTTTATCAGGTAATCCAACATGTTTACCAGAACAATGCAAAAATGTCACTGGATAGTTGCTTAAAAGAGCATTTAATACAGGAGTATTAGCATTTCTGACTGCATTACCATGGGAATTATCACTAGCACCCCATCCATCTAATTGAAAGTAAACAATTATTAATTAAATATAGTTTCTTCTGCTAAAACCGTACTTGTAATATTAAGTACATACGGCTTTGAATATAATGATCAATAAATGTGAATTTATATAAAATAATTCATTTGTGATATAAATAAAAACCAATGTTTAACAAATTAGTAATACAAAAGGATATAGACTTTATATCAAAATAACACTACTAATATAAAAACACTATAATGGTTGTAAATATTATAGTATAGTGTATAGTTTTTTTATTAAAACATTAAAATACATATGGTTCAATTTTCACTGTATTATCTTATCCTTCTAATATAGAATTAATATGCGATATTTTACTTAATAGCATGCTGTTGTTTCCTCTTGTAAAGAGATGAGCTATCTTTCCTTAATTTATCTAAACATAACGCACAATAGTTAAAACTGTTGGATATACTTTTCTTGTTGACATACTTATAATGATACTTAAATAATTTTAATAAATAATTTTTGTCTAAAATTATTATCTAATACTAACATAATAAAAGAAATATGTCTAAAGTCACATGTCGATATTAAGTAGATAAAACTCCCTAGGTAGGACTTGAACCTACGACTAATCGGTTAACAGCCGATTGCTCTACCACTGAGCTACTAAGGAATAAAATAATTATAACAATAAAGTATTAATTAAGCAAGATTTGCAAACCATTATTTATATTTATTATAATATGTTTAAATTTAAAAAGCGGACGTGGTGAAATGGTAGACACGCTAGATTTAGGTTCTAGTGAGTATTCTCATGAGGGTTCAAGTCCCTCCGTCCGCATTTTTCATTCCTTTATTCTTAAATTGCCTATATTTTTAATCACATATCTTATCATATTATCTTTAATCATCATCTGCTTTAATATTTCAATTAAATAAAACTGAGATTGTGCAATATTTAATTTTTTGATTTTTTTAGCGTATACAGCTAATTTAAATTCTTGCTCTAAAGTTAACTCATTCTGCATAGGTATAGTCTGCTATGAAAATAATTATATAAATAAATTAAAAAACTTTAAACACTAATCTTTATAAAGGTGTTGACTTTAGAATAGAATAGAAATACTTCAAGAAAAATGCTGGATAGTATAATTATTATCTATAGAATAAATAATAATTATAAATTATATGAACAAAAAAACAACTTTATAAAAGAAAATTTCCTCAAAAAAATTAGACTTAAAAATTTTTAATTAAGAAAAAAATATAATAATTATTCATAATTCTTGTAAAAGCAACTTGAGTTGACTTATAGTAATATATAATCAAGTAATAACTTATGAATTTTTAAAAATTTACTACTGAGAATAAGAATTATTGCTACAAGAATTAACTAATAATTCAATTTTATATCAGAATACTATAATGCTAAAGTTAGTATAAGATATCTTAAATAGAATTATTCTGAGAATATATTAGATTATAATCGCATAAACCCAATTTTCAATAATTTATTTAACATATGAAGAAATGGTTATATAATGACTTAAATAAACAGGATTGGGTATAGTAATTTTTTGTTTATAAATTATTACAAGTTTTTTTTTAATTCATTTAGGATTCTAGTAACCATTATTCTACTAGCACCAATTATTGTAGCAATATCTAAATGTGAGATAGAAAAATCAATCATTATGCCAGAAGAGTATATTAGACCAAAATTTTTACACATAATCAAAAAAAAGTTAATCAATCTATTTCTTATGTTTTTATGGTATAACATATTAGCGAATAATTCTATATAATTTAATTTAACCATTAAAGAATTTAATTCAAAGCCTAATATATTTTGATAATGTGTTCTAAGATTAATAAAGTCTTTAAATGTTACTACTAATAATTTAGACGAAGTTAATGCCTTACCTTCTAAATAATAATTAACCTTATTATCAATAAAAAAGATACAATTAGCAGAAGTTAATAAATACAACGTAATAAATTTATTAGAAAGATATCTTTTAGAAATAGCAACAATACCTTGCAAATTAATATAAACTAACGATGAATTGTTTAAAAGAATAATATCTCCCTTGTTAATAACTATTGTTTCAGACATACAGTTTAGATCATGAACTAAAACACTCCAATCCACAGGTAAAGAAAAATGATTATAATACATTCTATAAGTATAAAATATAATACTAAGATAAATTTATTAATGTTATGGCTATAATTCAATTTATTCCAGGTCTTAATGAAGAGGTTATCCCAAATGTGCGTTTAACAAGATCAAGAGACGGAAGCACAGGAACAGCTACCTTTCAATTTACTAATCCAAGTATACTCAACATTAATACTAAAAAAAATGGTGAAATCACTGGGATGTATTTAATAGACGAAGAAGGACAACTAGTAAGTAGAGATGTAAATGCCAAATTTGTCAATGGTAAACCACAAGCCGTAGAAGCTATCTATATTATTAAAAGTCCTGAAGATTGGGATAGATTTATGCGATTTATGGAAAGATATGCACAAAATAATAATTTAACTTTCACAAAAGCTAATTAATAGGTTCCCTCGTCTATGATGAGGGATTAAATGATTATAGAGATATCATATATATTCTTTATTGTTATTCATTCATATTATGATAGGTAGCAACAGCAGAAGGAGAAACTCGATTAAGATACCGAAATATCCAATATTTAAAAATTGTATCTAAAATCACAGGGAAAGTAGATATAAATAAAAAAATAAAATCTCTGCTTTCGGGTAACCCAAAATGTCTTAACATACTCTCAATAATTACTTCCCATCCATGAGGAGAATGGAACCCAACAAAAATATCAGTAAATAAAATAATTAAGAATGCCTTTGCTGTGTCACTTAACCCATAAATAACTTCATTAATGAAAGATTTTAGAATAGATATTTGTTTTTGACCAATAATTAGTAAGCCCATAAACGCTGTAATAGAACACATCTCAGAAACAATATTTTTAATAGCATTTGCACTTTCATTAGAATATTGTTGAGCTAATTCTATCGCTTTCATTCGTATTTGTTGCTCGACTAAGCTATAATCGATATCATTTCTTTTGCCTATTAAAATTTCAAAGTGTATTTTTTCTTCAAATTGTTCTAACTCTGCAAAAGCTCTTTCCTGCTGTGAAGAATTTAAAAAAATATTTGGCTTATAATGATTCCAACAATAATCAACACATGGTCCTACTATAAGACTTTTGGATAGTTGACCAATAATGATAGGGACTAAAATTAAAAGTAATAAGTATTTTGTAGAAGAAACTGTCAAATATCTAGAAATCCTAAACTCTTCTATTGTTTCTATCTCAGCATTTGGGTCTAATTCTTTCTTAAACTTATTAAAAATTTTAGTAATTGAACGTGGAACTAATCCTAGCTTATCAAAATTAGATTTATTAATATCCTCTAAAGTCCAATATTTCATATTTTCTCCTAATTTTAATACGTCGAATAGTTGAATAAAAAATATAAAAAGTACACTTTTTATATTTTTTATTCAACTATAATAATTACCACAAAATGAAAAAATTAATCAAAACTAAAAATATAATAGTTATATTCAAGTTTAAAATATATTAAACGCTAAAATATTATTCACTCTTCAGATCTTACGTCAGCGTCTATAACAGAATCACTATCAGAAGACGTGTCTGTCGTTTCAGAAGATGAATTTTTACTCTGAGAGTATATATTTTGACCAATTTGCATTAATGATTCTTGTAATTTTTTATTAAGAAATGACATATCAGCATAATTTTCATCTTGGACAACTTTTTTCAATTTTTGGATTAATTGTTCTATATCTTGCTTATCTTTTTCATTGATTTTATCTTTTAGTTCTTTTAATTGTCTTTCAGCTTGAAAACACAAAGCTTCAGACTGATTTTTTAAGTCAATTTTTTCTCTTTTTTCTTTATCTGCAATAGAATTAAGCTCAGCTTCTTTTACCATTCTTTCAATTTCATCTTTAGGTAAAGTTGACGCACCAGTAATTGTAATAGATTGTTCTTTGCCACTACCTTTATCTTGTGCTTTCACAGATAATATTCCATTTGCATCAATATCAAAAGAGACTTCAATCTGTGGAACCCCTCTTGGTGCAGATAATATTCCATCTAAACGAAATGTTCCTAAGCTTTTATTATCTTTAGTAAATTCTCTTTCACCTTGTAATACATGTATCTCTACATTGGGTTGATTATCTACAGCCGTAGAGAAGACCTCTGATTTTTTTGTTGGTATTGTTGTATTCCTTGGAATAATCTTTGTCATGATACCTCCTAAAGTTTCTACGCCTAATGAAAAAAGTAGTAATTAACAGTTACTAAAAATACTCTTAATAAAAACTATATAAAAATATTACTAATTGTATAGCTTCGAAATACTTATAACTCATCATCTAAATTTAAAAGTAAATTTTTTTAAAAATCAACACTAAGAGAAAATATTATATTAAACAAGACGGGATTAGTTATCTGTTCTAAATTTACATTGCTTTAATAATAAGAAGATTTATATAAATATTTTACTCGTATTTATATAACTTTACTGATAATAATATAATATCCATCAATTAATGTGTAGCATAATTATAACATGCCCTATACAATTTTTTAATATATTAACCTCTCTGGTAAATAAAGGCGTAACATCAAGTAATAAAATATCTTTTACTTCTCCAGCTAAAACACCCGCTTGAACCGCTGCACCAACTGTAAATAAATCTTTTTTATAAATAATAAAAATATTTATTTCAAAACTATACAAAATAATTTTTTATTATATAGCTTAAACTTAATTTTTAAAGGGACATTATAAGTATAAAACAATTCACGTTAAAACAAAATGTTGAATATACTTAATGATCGATTTACATATATTAATATTGATCTAAAAATAAACTAGTTTCCTATTCTATAAAATTATTGGGGTTATAGTCTATACTTAGCAGAAATAATTACAAACCCAGATTTTTTTAATTCTTTTGTCAGATTACTCTATATAAACATTTAATTTATTATTAAAACACTTTCAATATTAATCATGTTGATAAATTATAACCAACTACTTCATCGGGATTCACTGTTTGATTCGGTTGCTTATTTAACATTCTTTTTACTAATGCTTTTACTGCAGGTATTCTAGTAGAACCCCCAACCAGAACAATTTCATCTAATTTAGTAATCTCTAAATTAGCATCTTTCAAAGCATTTATTACCGGTACTTCACATCTATTTATCAAATCATCTGTTAAGCGTTCAAATTCAGCTCTTGTAATCGTTTGTTCTAAGTGCTTAGGACCAGTATTTGTCGCCGTAATAAAAGGTAAATTTATGTCAGTCTGTGTCAAACTTGACAATTCTACTTTAGCTTTTTCAGCCGCTTCAGTTAATCTTTGTAAAGCTTGTCTATCTTTTTTGAATAGAGTGTAAACTCTTTCTAAAGAGCTATACAAGCACCTTGCAGCACATATAGCTCAAGTTAAAGTCCATTAACAAACGTATTTACTTCATTCATAGTGCAAGCATATCAGTCACACAATTAATTTTTTGTAGTAATACCAATTATTTTTCATCCATTAATACATTAATAAATCAATGCACTGGATATTATAAAAAATACTTAAACGTTTCTATGCATGGACATAAACAAGATAACCCCTACGATTTTCTAAAATTTTAGTTATAAATTTATCTATTAAAGTTTTTAGTAAATTAGTAATATGTGAAACAATATGGGTTCTCTAATTTAAATTTTAACCCTAAAAAAGCTCAATTTAAATAAATTACTTAATTTAAATTAGTTATTGTGCAATACAAGTATAATTATATGCATAAACCTCGTTCCGCACACTTAAATCTATACCTTCTATTAAATGAAAATTTTCCAAAAGCCACTCAACAATTTTTTTATCGAAATCATCTCCGCCTAAATGAGTATCTCCAGAAGTTGACAGTACTTCAAAAACTCCATCTCCTACTTCTAAAATAGATACATCTTTGCCCTAAGAAAATATTATATTTCTTGGCTCTCAAGATGTACGTAATAATTTGGTTATTATACATCTTGTCTGCAAGAATAGAAACACATTAATTCACAAAATTTTCTACAATATGAAAAAGCAAAATTTTTTTAATCAAAAAATTGTTTACGCTTAAACCAATAAATATTATCCCCATCGTACGGTGATTTATGACATAGAACTTGAATATGCTGTTTTTTATTAAACCATTGCATACGAGGTAAAAAAAGTGGACTAGACAACTCCATCTCAGCTAATATCCACGAAGAAGTATAAATTTTATTAGCAAAGTAATATGTTTCATTATCAGGAAAATATTTTTTCTTTATCCAGTTCCTACTTTTATTCGGATGTCTTCGAAAAATAGCTGCCCTTAATTGAGAAAATAAAACATTATCTATTCTCTTATACGCTAAAGTAGATTGACAATTATTATAATATTGTGACCAAATCAACAATCTATTCTTTATTTTTTTGATTAAAACATTAATAGGGCCTGATTTATGATTTTGAATAATTTCTCTATTACCTTGAGTAAATAACCGAATTGATTGAATAGACGGGTAAATCATAAGCTGATAAGAAAAATTAGAGTTATTCGCAAGAACATGGCGAATGCGATACCCAAGAAAATTAAAACTAGTGGTAGTACGCTGAATATCTACAAAATGATTATAAAAATCTAATCCTGACTCTTTTGCCCATATCTGTAGAAACTGAACAGATTTAAGAAGAATATTCTTTTCACTATGAATAATTAAAATACAGTGAGCATATTGAATCAATGATATATTCCTATCAATTTTTAATGATGAATTTAATTTTGATTGTAAACCATGTAACCAAATATTCACTAGTAAAGGACTTAAAACACAGCCCTCTAAATTATTAGCAAGAGTAAAATCAATATTTTGTGATTGGTAAACATATTCATTAATAAGACCATTGTCAAGCCAAAAATTTAAATGTTTATTTAGGGCTGAAGAAATATTAATCTTACGAATCAAAAACTCGTAATGCCCACCCAATAATAGATTAGCTAGAGTAATATTAGCAATATAGACAGGATTATCATATAATTTAGAGAATATTAATTCTATTACATCTTTAGAACTTCTGCCTGGTCTATTTCCGTAACTACAAGCTTCAAATTTTGCTTCCCATTCTGGTTCTAAAACTAATTTAACTAACATTTGTTTAGATAAATCTTCTATTAATAGTAAAGCATAATCAAATCGGCTCAACATGATTGAATAATCACATTTTAAGTTCCAAAGATGATTGCTATTATTCCAATATTGTGTGTTAGGAGAGCTATTAATATCTAACCGTTCAGCTATTCTCATTTTTTGAAAATCAAATGGAATTAAATTATTAGCTATTTTTTTTTTATATAATGACTTTCTGTAATAAGATTAACAGCTAATAATTTACACCCAAAGTTATTAATTAATTGAGATTGCAAAAATTGTAATTCATTGTTATTATTGTTAATAGAAGCATTATAAATTTTTTTCTGTAAATCAAACACATAGCTACTAATTTTTCTCCAAGGCAACTCACTCCATGTAAAATTATCTAAGCTTGCAAAAAACAAATTTTCCATTGTAGAATCAATTATGAATTTTAATATATTTATATCTAATACAGTTGATAGAAATAATAAACATTAGATATTCATCAAGAATAATTTATAAAAGCTATCAAAACATTATTATAATCTATTTTTGATTTAATACATTTATAGATTATCAATTATCTTAAATTAAATGAATCAAATATTAACATAGATAAGTCAAGGGATTATTATGTAAGTTATTATTGGGAACAGAATAGAATAGTTCAGGATAATATTTCAAACATTTTATTGAAATATTACAGTAGTAAATAATTATGTTAATGATAATATTAATTTATCCCTAATCTAACTTAATTAAATAATAGTTAAATATTTAATATAAAAATTAAAGTATGCTTTTACATAAGATTAATAAACAAATGGTTAAAAGTTGAGTAAGATTATTTTAGATCTAAGTCACTTCTAAAAAACTAAACGGGTATTTCATCAATACATTTAGCTTAAATATAAAATAAATACAATATTCTATAATATTTTTCGAAAATAATATTTAATTCTTATTTAGACAGCACAATAAGTTTAACGTATTTTTTTAGGATTAATTTATATACTCTAACTCAATTGAATTGTATACCATATGATATACAAAATATATTCCAAATATACATTATTTAAATAAACACTGCCTAACTAATGAATCTGTAAACAATTATTGGTAATAAAAAATTTGATACGATAAAATTTGCACAATATAATACCACCACCTAAATCAAATACTAAAATTGTTTCATTATTTTTTTTATCTAATCCATAAGATAATGAAGCCGCTGTCGACAAGAGTAAATCTTAAAATATTTCTCTACGAAAACTGTAAATCTAACTGTAGCTAATTACGGCTCTAAGCATTGATTTTAAGTTAATAATAATATAAATCAATACTTTAGTAGTGAAAACGAATATTAAATAAAAATAACTAGATTTTCAATACTAATTCTAATGTCAATAATACAAGTTATTATAATTATAGTTAATAAAACTAGGAGTTTAGAACAAGGCACTAGAATCAATATTGATAGTGATAAATATGAGCAATAATATAGTGCAATAAATATCAAAATTTTTTCATTCTATTCTAGATAGTATAAGCCTGATAAAAACAAGGTCTTGTTTTATAAAAACTGTATATCTTATTATAAATTAATTATGCGCTCATTAATTATCCTTAATACTTAATAAGGTGGACTAAGTATAAGATCCCCTTATTTAAACTCAACATAATAGTTTACTATTATTGAGCTTTATATAATTCAGCTTTTTGATTTTATTATTTATACTTATAAAAATATTATATTGCAATATACAATATAATATAATAGTAGTGTATAGAGAAGATTTAATATAATTATAAATTTTTAAAGAATATAATGGGTATTAAGCAATGTTGTATAGTTGTATAAATGAGACAAATTTATTGCTTATAATTTATCCTGGTAAAGATAATTGGGTAGTAGTCTGTTACGCTGATAAATTTGATAAGCGATAGTACTATGTAATTTTAAAGGAATAACGTTATCATTGAAACCATCCTTGTAAGCAATCATTCTTTTACCATTTATAATTTTTATCCAGTTCAAGTTCCATTTTTCATATTTAGCTGATTTATATTTTTTAATAGCATATCTATATATCATTTCATTAACTGTCCAATCCATTCGCTTCAAAATTCTTAATGGAACAAAACAACTATAATAATCAGAGAAACTTTGAATAAGCGGATTAAGCCTCTCTATCACATCGTCTTGGCGCATTTGAGAATTAGCTCTCCACCTATTCAATTTATCTTTATGATATAAACATTTCTTTATAGATCTAAAATGTTTTTTAATATTTTCAGACATAGGTGTAATCAATAACTTAGAATCTTCCATATTCCAAAAATTATAGTTATTATAACGTCTAAAACGATAACCTAAAAAATCAAACCCTGCATATATAGAAGATAAGTTTGTAGAAGATTGATCAATCTGTAAACCTAGAGCTTTAAAAAATTTACTTATAACTGTTAAAATTTTTGTTATTCTGACAGACTGATTTATAGCAAAAATAATTATAATTTCCCTACCATATCTTACAATATTAATTGGAAATATACTAGTATCTCCTATTTTTAAATTATGCCAATCAATTGCTTGCTGCAAACCATAAAATATTATATCAGCTAAAACAGGACAAATAGTATAACTCTGAAAAAAATAGATATCAAAATGTTGAAATTTTGAATGTAAACGTTTATATTGCTTATGTAAATAATCAGCGTTTAACCATGAGAAAAGTTGCTCAAGTAATAATCCTGTATATCCACTTTTTTGAAGGAGAAAACTAAAATAAACATTAGAAAAAGGACTTTCAATCCTATAAGACACTACAGTAGAATCAACATACAAAAAATTATGAGTTAAAATTGCATAAGTCTTAATTAGAGCTTGTTGCAATGAATAGCCACTTCTAAACCCATAAGAACTAGTCTCTAGTCTAGCCTCCCATTCAGGCTCAATAGCTAATAGTACCAAATTTTGCATAATTAAATCTTCAAAAGTCGGCTTATTCACTTTTTTATTAGATTGCCCTAATAATGTAGCATAAAATGTTTTAGCCTTGCCATTTAAATATAAATTATAAAAAGAAGCATAATCAATACTAGTATCAATTTTATTTCTATTGACTTTGACTGTGCGCTTTAGCGCAATATACTTAGCTTCTTTACTGTGAATTAAAATTTCCTGATAATGACGTAGATAATCACCATCACCTAATAAAGAAGCTTGATAAATTTTTTTTTGTATATTTTTAACAAATATTTCTGAGTTTATCCATAGTGAATTAGAAATATCTAAATTTAATGAGCTAATCAATATATTTTTATGTGGCTGATCCATTATTGATTCTGTAATTATATATATTATATTAAATTAAACTATTACTATATAAAAAAATTTCAATACACTAAACAAAGGTATCACAATATAGATTAGAATACTCTTAAATTCGGATACAAACTATAAAAGATAGACTTGATAAAGAGTAGGTTTAGATTTTTATAGAAACAAATTAATTAATAAAATGATATAGTCTAGATAATATTAATAATAATTACTATGTTTTCTATTGAATTGAAATATATTTCTTAATCATAATCTTGCCTATAATATACAACTAAATTAATGAGCCGATAAAAGATATTAATTATCAAGTCTTTTATTATCCATAACTAAACCTGCGATTTTTCCTGCATTTTTTGTTGCTTGGCGTTGTGAATCATTAAAGTAAAATTGATGTTTAGTAAAAATCTTTTCAAAGCAAATCAAGCTTTTTTAAAAGCAATTTAGCTTAATCTTTATTGTTGATTAATCAACAATAAATATTTTTTAACAAAACATTATAATATAATATATAGTAAAAAATCAAAATTAATTAGTTTCATTAACTAAAAAAACAAAGTTTAGGTAAATTAGTAAAATATTATACAATTTTTTATATTTGTTGAGCTATCTAATAAAAAACAGCTCGCGTATTCATAAGCTTAAAATAGATATAAGAAGCTATTTTTTAATATAAAATAGTAAATTTACCTTGGTTTGATCACTTAATTATAACTCTACTCTTACTGCTTATTAATATTAATATTTAATTATAACTAATTCGCTAATACGCTGGAACAGTGATAACTGTCTGAGTGACTGATTCGCCAAGATATTTAGCACTATCATTTACTAATTTGCGTAAAAATTAAAGTTGATTAGAAAAATCACTTTTATTAAACTGTAAAAAAATTTTTCAATATTTACAGCTTATATTATAATATTGTACTTATGACAACATCCAAGCTTATAAATAATATAATAATATAATCAAACAGTGATATTGTAAAATGTGACTAATCAATATAGATTAAAATAGTTAAAATTAATGAAAATATTATAATTATATAAAAATTATCCAAGAGTAAAACATATATTATAGACATAATAAAAATATTTTTTATTACTATTATTTAATTTAATCATATTAATTAGAAGAAACGAAACATTAACATAGTACTAGATCACATCGTCAACTTGAGCAGAAATTTCTTCTGGCGCAAAGTCTTTATTTAAAGCCGGACATCCTATTTTAATTGTTCCATTGCCAGAGGCAATGACTTTATAAGATACTTGTTTTAATTCTTCAGAAACTTCATCATTTTTTCTTCCAACAAAACGTTTAATAGAATAATGAAATAAAATTTGTGATTTTTCACGAACCGTACACGATAATTTCTTATCATTAAGGCTATATTTTTTTACGGCTCTAATATCAAAAACAGCAAATAGATTCTTGAGTAATTTGTTGAAAATCATTTTATTATAATAAAATCTACGTGTTTATAAATATGTTCATTTAGTTTTTTAGATAAAAATTTTATTAACATTTTAATAATACAGTTAATAAGAGTATAAACTTATTTGATATAAACACATACAATTAATTTTATATAATCATCTGTAAAACTAACTTAAAAAATAAAGATATTACTATTTTATAGCATGCTATTGTTCTGAACAAAGTCAGTTAGCTATATATTATCCAAAACATATTAATTCCACCAACATGATAAAACACATGTTATTAGTTCGCTAAAATGTATTTTCAGGATTAATAACAGCTTGGCGTTTTGCAATCTGTCCAACTAATAAATCTTTATTTTTCGTATAAGCGACCACCGAAGGAGTTGTTCTTAATCCTTCTGCATTTGGAATAACAGTAGGTTGACCACCCTCCATTACAGCTACTACTGAATTAGTCGTGATTATAAGTCAACATAAACAATGTTTTTCAACAAACTATACAGGCTACCTTATAATAGCATATAGCTTACGGTTTTATAAAGATATTCTATATAAAAAGATGAGTTAAATTATTATCAATTCAAAAAACAAGTATATTTTTACTAATTATAAAATGTACAATAAGAAAGATTTAGGAATATATACTTTTTAGTATATCATATATAAAGTTATAAAATTACGCCATCTATAACGTAAATATTTAAATAGCTGATAGAATAATTTAATAATTACTCACAGGCTTACCCCTTGTCTTTATACTCATAATTTTGCTACCGATATTATTATGTGCTATTTTAGAAAGAAACATATACATGTTTGATTAGCTCGCAACCTAAGTCTATCCCAACAACTTTACCCATATTCTTAAATCCTAATTTAAAGTTAATTTTAATATAATACACTAAGTATATTAATATACTTAGGTTAATTAAGAATATTTCACATAAAATTTATTATAGTAAATATGTAATTACCGAAACAATATACTAAAAAACAAGTACTAAATAAATACGAAAGTTTAGAAAATTTTTAAGTCATATAACTACTAAAATATAAATATAAGGAAAATTGTGATAATCTAAGATAATTAATGGTATAATAATGTTTTGTAATAGTTGTAATAAATAATGTAAAAATATAATAGATTTTAATTGAACATTCTATAATTAAGTAAATCTAAAAATAAGTCAGTAGTTCTAGAATACAATATTTTTTTACGCTACACTTAAGAAACGCAGCGTAAAAAAATATTGTATTAATTATAAAGAAGAGCCTATACCAGAATAAGATCCATAAATAAAGATACCTAAGACAGTAATAACTACTATACCACCAAAAGTCGCTACAAACCACAGCGGGATTCTTCCTGTGCTAACCATAAATTCAATTTCCTCTTTTATCAGTAAGTTGTTAATTTTTTAAGGACAAAATTACTACTAATTGAACAAATAACTTGAAAAAAGAATTGCCAAAATAAATATTAATAGTAAACCCCAATAGAGAGATGGCCGATTTAACTCTACTGGCTGCTTATTTGGATTGGGATTACTCATGATTTAATTCAACTCCTTTATCTCTGAATAAATTGCATAGATGTAATTGCGCCAAGAAAAAATACTGTTGGAATAGCCAAGCCATGAATTGCTAGCCATCTAAAAGTAAAAATGGGATAAGAAACTATTTTATTCGTTTTATTTATCATAATAATACCTTAAATTAACAAATTAATTATAAACCTTTAGTCAAATCTTCTAGTTCTTGTTTAGCACTAAATCTATCATTTATCAGAGGAACTTGCTGGCGATCCTGACTAAAATACTCATTAGGTCTAGGTGTTCCAAATATATCATAAGCCAAACCTGTACTAACAAATAACCAACCCGCAATAAACAAAGAAGGAATTGTAATACTATGTATAATCCAGTATCTTATACTAGTAATAATATCAGAAAAAGGGCGCTCTCCAGTTGATCCTCCAGACATAATAAGTATCTCCTAGCAAAAACAAACTACTTTTACAATATAATATATAACAATTTTTTTATTGTAAAATATATATTGTGAGAGTATGTTTTTATTATTTATTATTTTATTAGTATAATTATAGAATGATAATCAGTTAATCTGAGCATTGGGAAAAAAAATTTAATAAATTATTTAGACTGATCAATAATATCTATAATTTAATAAATTAAATATAGCAATTCATAATTATTAAAAAAGTATAGAAAATATACAATTCAATATTTCTTAAAATAATAAAAATTGAATTACTATATTATATATAGTAACAATTTTAAAAAATTAATAGTCAGAGTATAATTATATTAATAATCAATAGTAAGGATTATTATTAAATAGAACTTTGATATTAAACCAATTATTATACTCGATTTTCCAAATTTTAAGGAGATATAACTCATGCTAGATGCATTTGCAAAAGTTGTTGCACAAGCTGACGCTAGAGGAGAATTTTTAAGTAATACTCAAATTGATGCTCTTGCTAAAATGGTCGCAGAAGGTAATCAAAGATTAGATGTTGTAAACAAGATTACATCTAATGCGTCAACTATTGTAACTAGCTCAGCAAGATCTTTATTCTCAGAACAACCACAACTAATTCTACCAGGTGGAAATGCTTATACTAATAGAAGAATGGCAGCTTGTTTAAGAGACATGGAGATTATTTTAAGATACGTAACCTATGCCATGATTGCTGGAGATTCCAGTGTTTTAGATGATAGATGCTTAAATGGTTTAAAAGAAACTTATGTTGCACTAGGTGTACCAAGTGCATCAGTTGCAGCTGCAATTCAAAAGATGAAAGATACAGCAGTGGCATTATCTAATGATACAAGCGGTACACCACTGGGAGACTGTAGTTCTTTAGTCGGAGAATTGGCAGGATATTTTGATAGAGCTGCAGCAGCAGTTTGAAACAAAATTAATATTTGGATTTAACTTGCAAATTAATTATATTTATATATATTATAAGGATATTAAATGAAGACTCCAATTACTGAAGCAATAGCATCTGCTGATAGTCAAGGCCGTTTTCTAAGTAATACAGAACTACAAGCTGTTCACGGACGTTATCAAAGAGCTGCCGCAAGCTTAACTGCAGCACGCTCTCTAACAATAAATGCTCAAAAGCTAATCACAGGTGCTGCTCAATCTGTATACACAAAATTTCCGTTTACAACACAAATGCCAGGTTCAGCATATGCAGCTAGCGCCATTGGTAAAGCTAAATGTGCTAGAGATATTGGTTATTACCTAAGAATGGTTACTTACTGCCTAGTTGTTGGTGGAACCGGTCCTATGGATGAATATCTTATAGCCGGATTGGAAGAAATTAATCGTAGCTTTGATTTATCACCTAGTTGGTATGTAGAAGCACTACAGTATGTTAAAAATAATCATGGACTATCTGGCCAAGCTGCTAGTGAAGGCAACTCTTATTTAGATTATGCAATTAATGCATTGAGTTAAATAGTAGAAAAAATAAGGTAATGAACAAACAAAACAATTTCATTACCTTATTTTTTCTGGCATAATATTTTATGGAGAGATGGCTGAGTGGTTGAAGGCATAGCACTGGAAATGCTATTTAGAATATACTTAACGAGGGTTCGAATCCCTCTCTCTCCTATCCTTATAAACTAAGCAATTTGATTTTGCTCAATATATATAAACAATAGAGCCATCATTATTGCAGGAAAAATCAAACCAACGAGCGGAACCAAAATAGAAGGCAAATAAATAGCTGTCATATTTTTGTGATTACTTAAAATTAGTCATTATAATACATATAATAATTAATAAAATTGTATAGATTTACACAACTTTATTAATTGTAACTAAAATAGTACAAATTTAATTTAGATCTAGATGTAGATCAAACCAAAAAGTACTTCCATTATCTAACTCGCTTGTCAAATATATTTGACTATTATGTTTTTGAACAATATTGTTTACTATGGACAAACCTAATCCAGTACCTTCTAAGGTATGGATATTATTTTCTATTCTATAAAATCGTTGAAAGATTTTCATTTTATCATTACTGTCTATACCTATACCACTGTCAGTAACTTCTAAGCGTACTATATCTTTAGAAATTATTGGACCTACATCAAACGATACATTATAATTTACAAAAAATATTCTTATGACAATAATACCATTAGAATAGGTAAACTTTAACGCATTAGTGATAAGATTAATTAAAATCTGTACTATTAAATCATAATTCCCATAAATATTTTGTATACTATTATCTAATTCAATTCGACAAATAATATTTTTTTCTTTAAAAGTAATTTGGCATAATCTATACAATTGATCGATCAAGATATGAATATCAAATAAACAGAAATCATATAAATTATCAGATTCTAACCTAGATAGATCTAAGACATTACTAACTAGTCTTGTCAATCTTTTTGTTTCTTGATTCGCTGTGTAAAGAAATTCTAACTTCTGATTCTCACTCAAAGTTTTATTATAGTCATGCAATGTTTCCAAAAAAGATAAGATACTAAATAAAGGTGTTCTTAATTCATGAGATACATTAGCGATAAATCTACTTTTGGCCTCATTTAATTCAACTTCTTTAGTAATATCTTGAATAGTCATAACAATACCTCTTAAATTACAACTATTATAATCGATAACTGGTGTTAAAAATATTCGTATTATCTTTTGCTTAAATTTTACAGATTGAATACAGAAATCTTTGTCTTTATGTACTAATTTATGATTAGGCGTATAATTTGTTAATTGCTTAACCATTATTAATAGATTCCCACTAATTTCTATAGGTAAATATTGATTAACTTTATCTCCAACATTAATTTTATCAACAGAAGTAAATCCTAAAGCTTTCTTTGCATTATCATTAATTAAAATTATAGATAAATTAATATCTAACAAAATAGCTCCATCTGCTATCCTTGAAACCAAAATTTCTAATTTAGTTTTTTCTGCAGTTAATTTATCTAGGTTTTGTTGATTATAATGTTCTAACCGTTGTGCCATCTCATTAAAGCTGTAAATCAATTCACCTAATTCTCCCCCAAAAGGTAAATTAATTCTTTGATGAAAATTTCCTACCGCAATATTTTTGACACCAACTAATAATTCATGAATAGGTTCTGTTATAGACAAGGTAGAGGGCACATCTCATTCAAAACTATACTGAGTTATTTATAACTATATAGCTTAACCAATCAATAAAATTATCTTAAGTTACTGACATAACTAATTCAATTTATTATTATCTAAATTTTAGTTTATAATATTTAATCTAAAGAAGTTAGGTAGATATAATTAAATTACTTACAAGAAATTCAAATTTTAACTTTAATTAAACAATATTTATACTCTCACACATATAAATTGCTCATAATTAAATTTTCTAATAATATTATTTGGATTAATAATCAATAAAATTACCCTGTCCTTGATGCTTTATAAGTTATCTGAAACTAATAAGGTAGTAAATTGTGCTAATAAATACTGAGAGTATTAAAAATCACACCAGACATAACAATTATCCACATAGAAATAAAAATTGAAAGGCTAATATTAGTAGCCATTTGAGACGAGTCAATAATAGTTGGGTTTGGATTTAAGCCTATGATTAAGAATCCAATTAGATTATTTTCTATATTTAAGTTAACAAATACATTTGTAACATCTAGAATATTATTTACATAATAAGTATTTGTATGATTTTTTTTTATTAAGTTATTATCAGTTAGCCCAGATAAAATCAAATTTTTTATAACCCTAATTAAGCTTAGATTTTTATCTTTAAATGATGGAATACTATAATAAATCTCCTTTTCTTCATCTAAGTAGATAATATATCTTATGCTAGAAGTACTGGAATAAAATCTTTTTGAAAAGTTAATAAGATTATCATATTTGCCTTCTCTTATTAAAGGCGTAACATTACTAGTAAGCAACAAACTTAAATCTTCAACGAAACGATTATCTGTTACTAAAGCTTCTTGTTGAATACCAGTAATTGCCCAATAACTTATTATACTCATCAGCAATGATACTAGTAAAGTGCCAGCAACTATCAGCTTAAATTGTAAAGTCACGTTTTTCCACCAATTTTTTATAAATTTAAGCATGATTTTACAAAATTATTATTTTAAACTTTAAAAAATGTTTGTTTTATAATATATAATATAATAATTATATAAAAGTAACTGGGATGGGAGGATTCGAACCTACGAATAGCGGAGTCAAAGTCCGCTGCCTTACCACTTGGCGACATCCCATACTCAAAACAATAGTAACAATACTATAATTATATTGTCAAGAAAATTAAATAGTATATATTAAATAAAAAATATAAATATGTTATTATAAGAAATCATCAAAGGTAATAAACTTAATTTTCATAAACCATAGTATGTTTGAACGCTTTACAGAGAAAGCGATTAAAGTAATAATGCTAGCCCAAGAAGAAGCTCGCCGTTTAGGGCACAATTTTGTTGGTACAGAACAAATTTTACTTGGGTTGATTGGTGAAGGTACAGGTATAGCAGCTCAGGTATTAAAATCAATGAATATCAATTTAAAGGATGCTAGAGTAGAAGTAGAAAAAATAATAGGCCGAGGATCAGGATTCGTAGCTGTTGAAATTCCATTTACTCCACGAGCAAAACGAGTGCTTGAATTATTTCTGATATAATTATAATATTAATAAAAACTAAATTATTCATATTACCTGTTCATATTAACAGTGAAGTACATATTAGTAGTTTTAATTTAATAAAATCATAACATCAAAATTTATACATTTTACAAAAATAATTGCATATAAAAAACAATTTTTTATATAACTTTATACAATAAACTAACAGTATTCAAAGATTTACTTTAATAATTAATTCGCTACAATATACATATGATAAATATCAATATAAAACACTCTTAATGTTGATAAAATTTTACTCCAACATATAACGCAGTATAACTAGATAATCAGCAGAGTAATGATTTTTGATAGAAGCTGTACAATAAAAAATTATTCTTTACAGTTTTGAAGGAAAGATAATTAATAATTCTATTCCACTCACTAGAAGAAGCAAGACAATTAGGGCATAACTATATAGGTACTGAGCATCTATTAATGGGATTAGTTAGAGAAGGTGAAGGAGTCGCAGCAAGAGTATTAGAGAATTCCGGAATTGATATCTCATCTATTCGTGCAGAAATTATCCAAATGCTAGGAGAAAACTCTGAAACAACAACAAGTAACAATACATCGAATAATAGAAGTAAGACTCCTACTTTAGAGGAATTTGGATCAAACTTAACTCAAATGGCAATAGAGGGTTTGTTAGACCCTGTTGTTGGAAGACAAAAAGAAATAGAAAGAGTTATACAAATTTTAGGCAGAAGAACAAAAAATAATCCAGTATTAATCGGAGAGCCTGGAGTAGGAAAAACAGCAATAGCAGAAGGACTAGCACAACGTATAGTGACTAGAGATGTACCTCCAACACTAGAAGATAAACTAGTAATAACCCTAGACGTTGGACTATTGGTTGCTGGAACAAAATATAGAGGAGAATTCGAAGAAAGATTAAAACGTATAATGGATGAAATTAAATCTGCAGATAACATAATTCTAGGTTATAAATAATAAGAAACTATTAACATTAATTTATATCTATAAATACAAAGACTGTTTTTAAAAAAACATTATAGAAAATAATTAAATATTACTAATAAAAGTAAATTTATAACCATAAAATAACTAGTATATATAACAATTATAATATAAGAAATTCTAATAATCTAGAACATTAAACTCTTCACCAATTATATAGCTAAAGATGGTATTTTCTGATTTGTAAATATTTATAGATATAATACAATTATAAATCATAGAGTAACTACGATATAAGGAAAAGCAAATATAATTTACTTATTTAATTATAGAACTAATATATTGTGCGAATAATCAAAGATCCTCTATCTTGATAACATGCCGTGTTATAAAAAATTATACCACACGGTATAATAAGCTAAAGGATAAACATTAATATTCTATTAGAATTAATCGATGAAGTACATACGCTAATTGGAGCAGGTGCAGCAGAAGGTGCTATAGATGCCGCTAATTTACTTAAACCTTCGCTAGCACGCGGAGATTTACAATGCATAGGAGCTACTACTGTTGAAGAATACAGAAAACATATCGAAAAAGATGCCGCCCTAGAACGTAGATTTCAACCTGTAATGGTAGGAGAACCTTCTGTAGAAGAAACAGTTGAGATCCTATTTGGGTTACGAGATAGATATGAACAACATCATCAACTGAAAATAGAAGACAGTGCACTTGCTGCTGCTGCTAAATATGCAGACCAATATATTTCTGATAGATTTTTGCCAGATAAAGCTATAGATCTTGTTGATGAAGCTGGCTCTAGAGTAAGATTGCTAAATTCTCAGCTTCCCCCTGCAGCAAGAGAGTTAGACAAAGAACTAAGAACAGTTCTAAAAACGAAAGATGATGCAATTAGATCTCAAAAATACGAGAAAGCTGAGCAATATAGAATCAGAGAAATAGAAATTAAGGCTCAAATCGCTGCAGTAGGACAAAATAAAAATAGCGAGAGTGCTGGAAAAATAGAAGATCCTAAAGTAACTGAAGAAGATATTGCAGAAATTGTAGCTGCATGGACAGGAATACCTGTTACTAAACTTACAAAAAGCGAATCTGAAAAATTATTACATATGGAAGATACTCTTCATGGACGAATAATAGGTCAAGAAGAAGCAGTAGCTGCTGTGTCTAGAGCTATTAGAAGAGCTAGGGTTGGATTAAAAAATCCCAGTAGGCCAATTGCTAGCTTTATTTTTTCTGGCCCAACAGGAGTAGGTAAAACAGAATTAACAAAAGCACTTGCATCCTATTTTTTTGGCTCTGAGGAAGCCATGATTCGCCTAGATATGTCAGAGTATATGGAAAGGCATACAGTTTCAAAAATTATTGGTTCCCCGCCCGGATATGTAGGGTATAGCGAAGGAGGATATTTAACTGAAGCAGTAAGAAAAAGACCTTATACAGTTATTTTATTTGATGAAATTGAAAAAGCTCATCCAGACATCTTTAATTTACTATTACAAATTTTAGAAGACGGAAGATTAACAGATGCTAAAGGTAGGACAGTCAATTTTAAGAATACATTATTGATAATGACTTCTAATATCGGTTCTAAAGTAATAGAAAAAGGTGGAGGTGGATTAGGGTTTGAATTATCTGAAGATCAAACAGAATCTCAATACAATAGAATACGTTCATTGGTGAATGAAGAACTTAAACAATATTTTAGGCCAGAATTCCTAAATAGACTAGATGAAATTATTGTCTTCCGTCAATTAACTAAAGATGAGGTACGAGAAATCGCAGATTTAATGTTGAGAGAAGTGTTTAATAGAATAAAAGAAAAGGATATTCAATTAGAAGTAACAGAAAGATTTAAAAATAAATTAGTAGATGAAGGCTATAACCCTAGTTATGGAGCTAGGCCTTTAAGAAGAGCTGTTATGCGTTTATTGGAAGATAGTTTGGCTGAAGAAGTGCTTTCAGAAAAAATTAAAGGAGGCGATAGTGCTGTCGTAGATATTGGCGAAGATGGTCAAGTAAGAGTATTAATAGGAGAGAAATTACAAAGTAATAAAGTTTAAAATTTAATGCCAGTAATTAAAAACTAAGGAGACAATAATGCAGGATGTTATTACAACTGTTGTAAATCAATATGACTTGAGTGGCCGGTATCTTGATAAAATAGCAATTAATGAAATTATGAACTACTTTGAAACTGGGGTAAAAAGAGTCGAGATTACACAAGAAATTAATCAAAAAGCATCGTTTATATTAAAGGAAACCAGCTCTCAATTATTTAGTGAACAACCTGAACTTTTAAGACCTGGAGGAAATGCTTATACTACAAGAAGATATGCAGCGTGTTTAAGAGATCTAGAGTACTATTTAAGATACGCAACTTATGGATTAATAGCTGGTAATAATAATATTCTAGATGAGAGAGTGCTAAATGGACTAAAAGATACTTATAATTCTTTATCGGTACCAATAGCGCCTACAGTAAGAGGAATCAAACTACTAAAAAACACAATTATAGAAACTCTTAAATTAGAAAAAATTAACTCAATAAATATTGTATCACAACCTTTCGATCATATGATTAATTCATTAAGTGAAAGGAATATATAATATTAACTAATTATTATTTTTATATGCAACAGATATTAATTGATTTCAATGTATGGTCTAACATCATTAATAAAACATTAATTGAACTAAAAAATAATACTACAATAAGGATAAATCAAATTAGACTTAAGGTAATAATAAAAAAATATATCAATTAATAATACACATAATGAATTCAAAATTCTTATCTATAATCATATAGTAAAGATAACAATAAATTTGAATTTCAAAATGCTTAATATTTTTTTAGATAATTTAATTTGTTCAATTTTAACTAAAAACTTATACTATCCAAAGTAAAGGAAGGATAAATAAAAAAATCTAAAGTTACTGTTTTTTTATTTAAGAAAACACATTTTTTTTATTAATTATTAATCAAATTACTCACTATTTTACTAATACTAATAATACAATATTAAAATAATTTGAGCCCTATGAATTGAGAAATGCTAATAGGTTTCTGAAGAGAGGATTACTATTTCCTACTCAATTATTTTATCCATTAAGTAAATTAATAATTCAGTCAATATTTTTACTTATAGGCTTCTTTTTTGCTACGGTTTTAGCAACATTACCAGGCCAAACTGGAGATTGGGGAGTTGTAGCAGGAGGTAGAAAAATAAGCACTTATATATTTTAAAAATATTCATATCTGTTAGGATTATTGAGAAAAAATTGAGGAAATTTAACCTAAATTCTAATTGTTTTACCTCAGCAAAATAACTATTAAATTTCAATAAATAATCTAAAACAAAAAATTACTATAAATCAGACAATATATTCTCTGCTTATTATTTAAAAAAGCATATTAGTTTAGTTAATTTGATTTATAATACAACAATAAACATTAAATAAAAATAGCCGTACGCGATTAAAATCGCTCATAAAGGTTATACATAGAGCGTTTATAATATTATTTATTACGACTTTTATTATTAATTGCTTATCTTGAGCTGATTAGTAACCTAAGCTATAGAATTCTAAATTTAAAAAATATTAGTTATTATGATATTACATCAAAAAAAGTTCCATTAAAATTGAACATAGAAATGAATAAAAAAAACTATAAAAAATCTTAGGCTAATTTAATTAATTCTATTATATAATTTTTAGTATAATTGAAGATTTATATTTATTTAGTTAAGCATAATATTATCTTAATATAATCAATCAAATAAAATGGTAGCAATATATAAAATTTGTATATTTAAAAATATAATAAAGAAAAATCTAAGTCTTAATAATAATTTGCATTTAGCATTTATACAAACTAACTGAACATATAAGAATTTATATTGATATTGTATAATAATATTAAAAGCCGTAAATATATAAATATGTATGTACGGTTTAAGAGGGGAAAAAATTTTATCCTTTAATATAAAAAGATTAGTCATACAAGAAAAAAATTACTCATTAACATAGTATATGTAGTAAATACAGCAAGAATTGGTATCGTATATGGATTTTTTGTTGATGCATTTAAACTTGGGAGTTAGAAAATATTTATTCTATAAGAATAAATATTTTCTAATTAAAAAATTTAATCTATTATTTGAGAACTAAATAGGCGGCTCAATAAAATGTCCTCTGCCTTAATCGTAACTAAATCAGCTTTGGTCAATATCTTTCCACGAGTTGCAAACATTCTATTTGCCTGCCTCATTCGAGCTCGATCAATAGCATTTCTTATACTTCTTGCATTAGCAAAATGAGGCTGAAGAATTCTACGCTGAGAATATTCTAATAAAACATTCTCTGCTTCTAATGTAAATCGATATTGCTGCTCTGCCAACATCATTTTTGCTATTTGTACTAGTTCTTCTGCCGTATAATCAGGAAAATGTACGTGATTAGCAACACGAGATGCTAATCCAGGATTAGATTCATAAAACTTATCCATAGGCTCCTTGTATCCAGCAAATATCACCACTATATCTTTTCTTTGATTTTCCATGACTTGCAATAAAATCTCTATTGCTTCAGCACCATAATCACGCTCATTATCTGGCTTATATAAATAGTATGCTTCATCAATAAACAAAACTCCACCCATAGCTTGTTTCAATACTTCTTTCGTTTTAGGAGCGGTATGCCCAATATATTGTCCTACTAGGTCATCTCGAGTAACAGTTAGCAAATGGCCTTTTTTAATATATTGTAAACGATATAAAATATCAGCCATTTTTAATGCTACCGTTGTCTTGCCTGTACCAGGGCTACCTGTAAAAGACATGTGTAATCCAGGACTTCCAGAAACTAATCCTAAATTTTTTCTTAATCTATCTACTAATAATAAAGCAGCAATCTCACGAATTCTTGTCTTTACTGGTACCAATCCAATTAACTCCTCGTTTAGGTGATCCAAGACATCTTGAATTTCTGTTTTTCGATATTCTTCTTGCAAATTAACAAGAGTATTACTAGAAAAATTCCCAAATTGAATATTCATTACAACTTATTTTGTTAGAGTTATTAGATTAATATAAAAAAATAACAGGAAACCAAATATTTGGTTTCCTGTTACTAAAATACATGAATAAAAAAGTTAATTATTAATATCTAGAACCTTCAGGCTTATCACACGCGTAGCTTTTAATACTATACCTAATATTACGTCCATCTACTTCTTGACGCTCTAAGACAAAACCTGGCTCAGAAGAAGGTCTATTAATAATGAAAGATAATGAACAACTTTCAATACCTCTTGTGTTATCAAAAGCATTAACTTTAATATAACTTGTTGGCTTTGCCTTACGACAAGCATCTATTTCAAATTTTACAGCAGCAACGTCTTTAACATCAAATAATGGAAGACCCCATAATTCCCAAAAAACATTTCGTGGATGAGGATCGTCAGTATACTCTACGTTTAATGCCCAACCTTTAGAAATGGCATAAGCAATTTGTTTCTTAATCTGTTCATCAGTTAAATCGGGAAGAAAAGAAAACGTTCCTTGTGTTACTCTCACTATTTTATACTCCTTTAATGATTAAATCTATATTAATATATGTATCTTAAAATAAATAAAATATAAAATACATGAGTTAAATTTAATTCTATAGTTATAATTATAATACTAATTAAACGTTTGCTGTCGCAGTTGATACGAAATCCGCAGTATCTGTAGAAGTATAGTTAAAAGCAATATCTTTCCATAAATCTAGAGCTGTCTGTAAAGGACCACAAGTCTTAGCAGCATCTTTTAAAATTTGAGGACCTTCACTTAAATAATCACGTCCTTCATTACGAGCTAAAACCATGCACTCTAAAGCAACTCTATTAGCTGTAGCACCAGCTTGAATGCCATCCGGATGCCCAATTGTCCCACCGCCAAATTGTAATACAACATCATCTCCTAAATAATGAATTAACTGGTGCATTTGACCACAGTGAATACCACCAGATGCAACAGGCATTACTTTTCTTAAAGAAGCCCAATCTTGTTTAAAGAATATACCTTCAGGTAAATTGATATCTAGAGAAGGTTCTAAAAGGGTATTGTAAAAACCTTTAATCATCAAAGGGTCACCTTCTAATTTACCTACAACAGTGCCTGCGTGAATATGGTCAACACCTGCCATACGCATCCACTTACAAATTACACGGAAATTCATACCATGATTTTTTTGGCGAGAATATGTTGAATTACCTGCGCGATGTAAATGAAGTATCATATCATTTTTGCGAGCCCATACAGCCATGGTTTGAATAGCAGTATAACCAATAACAAGATCAATCATACAAATAATACTACCAACCTCTTTAGAAAAGGCAGCACGTTCATACATGTTTTCCATTGTCGCAGCTGTTACGTTTAAGTAATGTCCTTTAACTTCACCAGAAGATGCAATAGCACGGTTGACAGCTTCCATAGCATATAAATAACGTTCTCTCCAACGCATAAAAGGTTGAGAGTTGATATTCTCATCATCTTTTAAGAAGTCTAATCCACCTTTTAAGCCTTCGTAAACTACTCTTCCATAGTTTCTACCAGATAGACCTAACTTAGGTTTTACTGTAGCACCTAGTAGAGGCCTACCAAAGTTATTCATACGTTCACGTTCAACGATCACACCGGTTGCTGGACCCTGGAAAGTTTTTAGATAAGCAACTGGTAAGCGCATATCTTCTAGACGCAAAGCCTTAACTGCTTTAAATCCGAACACATTACCTATAATAGAAGCTGTTAAGTTTGCAATAGAACCTTCTTCAAACAAATCAATATCATAAGCAATGTAAGCAAAATATTGATCCTCAGAGTTAGGCACTGCGTCAACTCTAAAAGCTTTTGCACGGTATAAATCACAAGCTGTTAACAAATCAGTCCAAACTACTGTCCAAGTTGCAGTAGACGATTCACCTGCAACTGCGGCTGCTGCTTCTACCGGGTCAACTCCTGGCTGTGGAGTAATACGAAAAAGAGCCAAAACATCAGTTTCTTTAATTGCATAATCAGGATCCCAGTAACCCATTTTAGCATAGGGAATTACACCAGATTCATAACGTTCATTTTTAATCCTAGTCCGCTCTTGTACGGATTGAGACATGTATTCCTCCTTAAATTTAAAGCAGCAGTTAATTAACTAATTAATTTAGTTAATTTAATGGCTTGTGATAAGTATCTATACTTGGTGGTTTTGAATTTAAAATAATAAATAAATTTATTAACCTTAACCTTGTTTATTAATTTATCATCATCTGGGTATCAATTTATCAACTCTTTATTTATAACTGCAATAAGTTTTTTTAATGTTAATAAGTAATATTACAAATGTATTAAATTAATTGTTTTTTTTATAAGTTTTAGGATATATTTGATTACTAGCAAGGGACTTTTTTTTTAAATAAATTCATGTCTGTAACTACACAAGTAAGTGATGTTTTTTATGAACACAATCAAAAAATCTAATATAAAAAAAGGTATATATTTAGAAGAAAAATCTAAGTTATCAGAATTAACAAAAATAAATTATTACTCATGAGCATTACGTTAACTAATAAAAATTTATTTTATAAAAAGAACCTATCATTTTATAGCAATAATTGTATAAACAATCATAAATATTTATATTCATAATCATTAGATACTAATAAAGTAATATTAATTCCAACTATTTCTAGAAATTAATATTCAAGCTGTATATATTTAACAATATTTGTACAGTTTCAAAAACATTGTTCTATAATTAATTAACTTATTTTATTCTTCATTTAGACACGAAGTCTTAGACAGTCCTGTAGTACGAGTTAATTTAATATATTAAAACTTATAAAAATTAAAGATTTAGCAATAAAATTATGTACTATGATAAATGAATATTAACGAGGATAATTTTGAATATAGTGGCGGGTACAAGGCTAAAAAATAACCTCGATATTTATCTAAATCCATAATTATATATATATTGTATTAATAACAGAGTCTTTCTAAAATTTAGTTTATAGAAAAGTAGATAGATACATTTTAAATCTAATAAGAGTTGTATAACCTTTATTAATAAATTAATAAGCTCTATGCGTATAAATATGCTTGTCGAGTTTAAACAAAATAGATAAAATCTATAATTTCTCCAGTCCTTGTAGATTTTTGGGCTCCGTGGTGTGGACCTTGTACTTGTAAGCTTCCTATAATATATTATATATTAATATGGTAACAGCACAAATTGAAGTTATAATAAATATACATTTTATCAAAAGTTCTAGGTACTTAATATAATTTACAATTGAATACCTAAATTATGCTCTCATCAATATTCTAATATTAATTTTGCACAGGCTACAATAAACAAGAAAAATTAATTTACAATCAATTATAAAATAGAAATAAATTAATATCAATATTTCACCGAAATAACTGAATTATAAAAGCTATACAATAAAAAAATATTTCATATAGTTTTGTAAAGAGAAATTAATTAATTAGTAATTTACTCTAATTAGAATGGTAGGCCCAGTAATAGATGAAATTGCCCAAGAATATGGGGAGTCTATTAAAGTTGTTTTGTGGTTTAATATTTTGATTTACTCTATTATTTTTATTCATAACTAAAGCATAAAATAATCAGATATTACAAAAAAATTATGGTTCTAAAATCCATGGATTAAATTTTAGTGTAGCAATATAAATTTAATTCTACTATGTATATTAATGATATTACTTAATTTATCAAGGGAACAGTATAGAACCTATAATTTATATATATTAGAGAATCAATTATACTAAATATTGAGAAATTAATTAATGTATTAAATTATAATAATAAAATTATATATTTAAAAAGCAATGTGCATATAAATATGCTTGCATAAGTTTAAAAAAAAATTATTAGTAATAATTTATTTTATAAAGTGAATACAGACGAGAATCCTAGTATAGCAAGCGAGTATGGAATTAGAAGTATTCCTACGACTAATGTAATATAGAAATTAAAACAGGTTTTAAGCTAATTAAAATAAGTAAAGAGTAATTTACAATAAATTTAAATTTAAATTATATGTTCCTGCCATTATAATAAATGTAAGATTATATAAAGATCTAAGAGAACTATAATATTCTAGATACTCTACTTTTAAGTTTTAGCTAGAATATAAATTATGTGGTTGAATACGTTATGACACCAAAAGAAAAGATTTCTCAATATAATTCAATTCTATATACATAAAATAGATTTATATATTTAAACCGTATAATACCAAGTATATAAATAAACATAGACGAGAAGAGTAAATCATTTTTACTTAAGCTACAAGCAATTAAAATTACATTTGTAGTTTTATTTGGAAGCATAATTGCTATCCATTATTAATGATTTTTAGGAAAGGTCAAAGAGTAGACGCAATAATTGGAGCGGTACCAAAATCAACTTTATTAAGCACATTAGAAAAATATATTAACTAAGCTAATCTATGGCAAAAAAATGTTCAATCACAGGTAAGATAGCAAATAATGCCTATCAAATCTCTCATTCTCATCGTAGAACAAAAAAATTGCAAGAAGTCAATTTACAAACAAAAAAAATATGGAATCCAGAAAAAAAAAGTTGGAAAAGAATCATAGTATCAACAAGAGCTATTAAAAAACTTATTATTAAAAATTAAATTCTAGTTGATTTATTTGCTATAAACTAGTTAGCTATAGCAAATAAATCAATTAGAATTATAAAAAAATGTTATAATATGATGAGGAAAGCTAGTATAGCTCAATTGGTAGAGCAACTGATTTGTAATCAGTAGGTTAAGGGTTCAAATCCCCTTACTAGCTATTCTAATTTAACCAATTAGTTCTAGAAGGCGGTATGGCCAAGTGGTAAGGCAAATGATTGCAAATCCTTTATCCCCAGTTCAAATCTGGGTGCCGCCTGGAAAAAGAAAGGGGATGTGGTGAAATGGTAGACACTACAGACTTAAAATCTGTTGATTTTTATAGATCGTGAGGGTTCGACTCCCTCCGTCCCCAGTATAATTTACTAATCAAACAATAGTATTCTTAATAAAATTAAAAGTAATAACCAATCAAGAAACAAAATAGCGGAGAATGGATTTGAACCATTGGCCTTCGGGTTATGAGCCCGACGAGCTACCAGGCTGCTCTACTCCGCGTAATATCATATGTATTTGATAATAACATAATTTAGTGTATAATCAAAATGATTCTAGATTAATCAATTTAGAGATATTAACAATTTAATAATAAATAAAAACATCTTAATCTTATTAAACAAAGATCGTGTTTGATTACAAGTAATTAAATAATTTCAGATAATATTTGCAAAATTTTAACTTCTATTTAATACGTACTAAACTCTTCATAAAATATTATAAAAAAACTTTGATATAAATAATAATACACCGATCTGGTAATGTAAAGGTTAAATATTATTTAAATAAAGATAAAAAATATTCATAAGCAAAATGTGCAAATTCTCAGTAACAATAATAAAGAATTAGTGTCTTAGCAAGACAAAGAAGAAATAATATATTAAATTTTTATGCTCTTATTCTAGCAGTTAATCAAGTGGAGCCGGATAAGATTTGTTTAAATTAAACAATATCATATAATTAATATATATACATATATATTAATTATATTTATAAATTTTATATATAACATTAAATAAGCTAAGAAATATACTTACGACTATACATGTAGCATATCCAGAGAAATTATTATTTATTAAAATTAATCGTAGGTGGCCTTATCAGTAAATTTTAGTTCTGATGGATTCATATTTTTACCGATGGAATGCTCTATTTTTCCAATGATAGCTCTACCTTCATTAACTTTTTCAGGAAATACACCATCTTTAGGATGTAGATACTGCACCTCACCACTAGGAAAAATTCTATAAATTTTATAGTAATTAATTTTAAACTTAGCACGTAATTGAGCTCCTAATGCTAAGCATTGTTCTTTACGTGCTAAATATAGCAAATTATCACCAGATAACATAATTGCAGCCCCACCTGTCGGCATCTCAAAAGTTTCTTGGCTTTTACTAATCCAAGAAATAGCATATTTTTCTTCAATTTCAGCAGCTCTTAACCAACCACCAGTACTACCACCAAAAATAGGAGAAGGTATTTGCAAATTAATAGTGTCTGACATATTTAACAATATATATTTAATTAAATGAATATAATCAATAGAATAGACTCATTATATTTATAATATAAATTCAGTAAAAATAAAAAAATCACGTTATGCAAGAAAGCTTTATATTTAAACTTTAAAAACTCTAAAAGTAGTAATATAAGAATATAAGAAAAAAGTATTCAGTATTCATTGCTTTAATAACTACGAAATCATATTAAAAGCAATGAATGTCAAACTAAAAATTCATTTGAGAAGCTTGTACCTTCTCAAATTGTTTTTTCTTTAAGACAAAAAATATTTGAGCTAGAACAACTGTAAAGAAAAAAGCTATTAAAAATTTAATTCTGTTAGGATTCTGCAAAACAATTTCTGTTTCACCTTGGCCAAATCCTCCAATATTAGGATCTTTAGTTAAAGGCTGATCGATAGTAACAGTTTGACCTTCTTTAATAATTAATTCTAATCCTAAAGGAATTTTTTCAATAACTTCATCTCCAGTATTAGTTTTAATAAATACCTGAAACTCACCCTTTTCTAGTCGCTGTATATCAAAAATTTTTCCACTATGAGAAGAAAAATAAATATTGTTATTGCTTTTATCACCATTTGGGTAAATTTGCCCTCTACCTCGGTTAGCTCCTACATAAATTGGATACTTAATAAAATGAACATTCTTGTCTTGAGAAGGATTGGGAGACAAAACAGGAAAAGTAATATTTTGTTTAGAATTAGAACTAATAGGGCCAACTACTAATATATTACTGTATTTAATACTATAAGGCTGTATATATATACCTTTGATTTTTTCTCTCAATTCTTGAGACAACATTTCTAAAGGCGCTAGCTTAAAGCCCTCTGGCAAAATAACAATAGCACCTAAATTCATAGCCCCCTTGTTTCCGTTTCCTAATACTTGTTTTAAATTAGTATCATAAGGAATTTGAACAGTAGCCTCAAAAACAGAGCTAGGAAGAATAGATTTAGGTAAGTCTATAGAAACTGGCTTTTGGGCAAGATGGCAATTTGCGCAGACAATTTTACCAGTTGCTTCCCTAGGATTTTCATAGGCTTGCTGAGCAAATATGGGAAAAGCACTCGATACATGAGGAACTATTAAAATTAGAGAGAAAACGATAACATAATTTTTAAAAGACTTTAAAATTTGAGTAAAATGCATTGCGTTAAATGTTTTATAAATAATCTAATGATTTCTAAATGAACTAACTAAGATATAATTTAATATTTATTCTATTAAGAAGATATTTATAAATATAAAAGTCAAAATAAAATAAATAAATTTTATTTTTTTCTTATATCATAATATCACATTAAGTAGATAAGTCTTACTAATTAAATAAATATAATATAAAATATTTTTAGATACTATTAATGCTATGGCCATAATAAACTACAGATCAATATTAAACACACAATTAATTATAAAGCCAAAAAGAATTATAGATATAGTTAATATTTATAAATAAAAGAATATGTTGATATAAATTCATGTAATATCCCGTAGCAGTAATTTTGTAAAAATTTAAAAGAAATTTTAATAATTATAATTATAAAAGTTAATCATAATTACATTGATTCAAAATATTTAATAAACTTATTGAGAATTGGAGAAAAAATGAAAGTTTCGTGGAACTGGTTAAGAGAAATGATAGACATAGAGTTCAAAAATCCATATGAGGTATCAACACAACTAACATTAGCTGGATGTGAAGTAGAAAATATTACTTATGTAAATATATTTGGATTAAAAGATATTATTTTTGATATGACTTCAACTCCTGATAGATCAGATTTACTTAGTATGATAGGAATAGCTAAAGAAATAGCAAGTTTAAATCAACTAAAATATATAACAATAGAAAATAAAAAGCTTGATGAATATACTAATAGTTTCAACATTATTCAAAACAATTTAGAAAACAATCTAAATTATGAGATTAATTATCGATGTTGCATAAATAAAATAAAAATTGTAGTAAGCCCTTTAAGTATGCAACGAAAATTATTAGCAGCAGGAATTCAGCCTAGAAATAATATAATTGATATTGGAAATTACATAATGGTAAAATGGGGCCAACCCCTAGAGATCATTGATATATCTAAAATTCAGCCCAAATTAGTCGATTACAATAGCATTAAAAAATTACATAAAAAATCAATAAGTTCAAATATTCGCTTTATTGGTGATAATAATAAAGAATATAATATTAATAAAGAAATTCTAGCTACTGTATATGAAAATAAACCCATATATTTAACAGGTATTACTCCAAGTATAGATGTAATAATTAATAATAGTACAACTTCTGTTTATATAGAAGGTTTTTTACTAAATACAAACAGTATCAATAAAAATAGTCAATTATTAGGTATAAAAACAGAAAGTTCAATAAGGCATGAAAGAGGAATAAGTATAGAATACTTAAAATCATCTTACTTAGAAGCTTGTGCTCTAATCAAAGAATATTCAACTTCAAGTGTTAAACATAATATTTTTAGCAACAATGTAGAATATCTTTTTCAAAAGAAAATAGAGCTAAATTATAACAAGATAAAAGTTATTTTAGGACCCGATACAACCACAAATAATAAAATATATTCAAACAAGAATACTGCAATATCTATACTAGAATATTTAGGTTACTCAATACTTAAAAATAATAGCTCATACTCATATAAAGTTAAAGTCACACCGCCCTTAAGCCGAGTTAAAAATATTAATAGAGAAATAGATTTAGTAGAAGAGATTGCAAGGATTTATGGATTTAACAATTTTTTAGATAAAATTCCGTATTTCAAAACAAAGTCACCATTATCAAAAAGAGAGCGCCTATTAAGACAAATTCGAACAAGATTAAAAATATTAGGCTTTACGGAGATTGTCAACTATTCACTAATTATGAAAAATAACAAGGAAAATATTAAAATTGAGAATCCTTTAATTATAGAGCATAGTGCATTAAGAATAAGCTTGATCGATGGCTTAATTAATACATTAACTGAGAATTATAATAAAGGTAATGGTTGTATAAAAATTTTTGAGATAGGCCGAGTATTTAAACCAATTAATGCAGTAATTACAGAAACGGATTATATAAGTGGAATTTTAGGAGGAAGTATTATACGTACTTCTTGGAAAGAAGTAGGAAAAAAAATAAATTGGCATCAGGCTAAAGGGAGCCTAGAAATACTAATGTCTATTTTAAATACAAGAATTCATTGGTTACCATATAATAGTAGTTTAAATCATACATTTAGCACAATTTTATTTCACCCAGGAGAATCTACAATTTTAAATATTAATAAAAATAATATAGGAATTTTTGGAAAACTCCATCCAAAAATTTTAAAACAAATAAATTTAAATACAGATATTTTCGCGTTTGAAATTGATTTTAATCTTCTATTAAAATCATTTCTGCTTACTAAAAAACAAAAAATACATAAGCAAAAAAAATTAAAAACTTATTCAACTTATCCAGTCATTATAAGAGATATGGCAGTAATTGCACCAAAAAATATTCTCATAGAAACTATAATCTACGAAATTCATATGAATAGTAGAAATAATAACCTATTAAAAAAAATAGACTTTTTTGATGAATATGAAGGCGAAAATATCGAGAAAGGAAAGCGTAGTATTGCATTTAGATTATCTTATCAAGCAACTAACAAAACCCTAATTACAAGAGAAGTAGATGATTTACATGAAATAATTAAAATGAACTTAGCTAATTCTTTAAAAATACATATTAGATAAAAGAAAAAACTACTAAAGTAATTATAAGGAACTCAGAGTGGACAAACAAATCCTATATCACGATTATGCAAAAAATGCACTTAAAAATGGAATGCAAATATTAGTACAAGCTGTATCCATAACACTAGGACCAAAAGGAAGAAACGTAGTATTAAGTAAAAAAAAAGGTTCGCCAAAAATTATTAACGATGGGGTGACTATTGCCAATGAGATAGAATTAGATAACCATATCGAAAACACAGGTGCATTATTAATTAGACAAGTTGCATCAAAAACTAATGATAATGCAGGGGATGGAACAACTACTGCAACAGTTCTTGCATATGCTATGATAGAAGAAGGTATGCGTAATTTAACCGCAGGAAGCAACCCAGTAATGATTAAAAAAGGTATGGAAAAAGCATCTGCATTTGTAATTGATCAAATTTGTAAAATATCAAAAAGTATAGATAGTATGCAAAGAATAGAAGATATCGCAGCAATATCTGCAGGAAATGATAAAAAAATTGGAAAAATGATTGCTAATGCAATTGAAAAAGTTGGCAGAGAAGGTATAATATCTCTAGAGCAAGGAAAATGTACTGATATCGAACTAGAAATAAGCGAAGGAATGAAAATTGAAAAAGGTTTTATATCACCTTATTTTGTAACAGATAAAAAAACAATGGAAATTATTCAAGAGAATCCATTTATATTATTAACAGAAAAAAATATTGATATACCACAACAAGAGCTAGTGCCAATTCTAGAGAAAATTAAGAAAACAGGTAGACCACTTTTAATTATTGCAGAGAATATAGAAAAAGAAGCTTTAACAACGATGATAATCAATAAGTTAAGAGATAATATAGATATAGTAGCAATTAGAGTACCTAATTTTGGAGAGCAAAAAAAAGCTATCTTAGAAGATATAGGAATTTTAACAGGTGGTCAAGTAATAACAAATGATTTGGGTTTAGATTTTAAAAAGATAGAGTTGAGCATGCTAGGACAAGCAAAAAAGATAACTATTGGCAAAAACTCCACTGTTATTATTAGCAAGGAAAATAAAAAACAAGTACAAAATCGCTGTAAGCAATTAAGACAGCAAATAGAAATTAGTGATAGTAATTATATAAAAGAAAATCTAGCACAAAGACTGAGTAAGTTGGTAGGAGGTATCGCTATAATTAAAGTAGGCGCAAGAACAGAAGTAGAAATGAAAGAAAAAAAATTAAGAATAGAAGACTCAATAAATGCAACAAAAGCTGCTATAGAAGAAGGCATTATCCCAGGTGGGGGAACTACATTCGTTCATATATATAAAGAACTAAAATTTTGGGCAAAGGAACACTTAATGAATGATGAGTTAATCGGCGCTAATATAGTAGCAAATGCACTATTAACCCCTATAAAAAAAATTATAGAGAATTGTGGATTTGATAGCTCAATTGTGATAGATACAATTAAAACAAAAAATAGTAATATAGGATATGACGCTTATAATAATAAAATAGTGAATATGTATAAAGAAGGTATAATTGACCCAGCAAAAGTTGCTAGGTGTGCTATGCAAAATGCTACGTCAATAGCAACAATAGTATTGACTACTGAATGTGTCATAATAAACAAAATTTAAATATATAGAGTTAGGAAGTAGAATCAGCTTTACTAGCTTATCATGAATAAAGACACACCAAAATAGTTATCAAAATATAATCAATTTACTATCAAAAAATATGTCAAGAAAAACCATAGAGATACTTTTACTTAAAGAAAAAAAAGATTTAGGTACTATTGGATCTATTAAAAAAGTATCTTTAGGCTATGCCAGAAACTTCTTAATACCACAAGGTTTAGGGTGTTTAATTACTCCAAAAATTCAGAAAATATTAAACAAAAAAATTATCATAGAAGCAGAGAACAATAATAAAGCAATATTAAAAGCTCGAGAAATACAGCAGAACTTAAATATGATAAATAAGTTTAGTTTGAAGAAGAAAGTTGGAGCTAATAATTTGATTTTTGGTGCCCTAACAGAAAAAGAAATAATAGAACTAATATGGAGATCAATTGGAGAAAGTATTGATAAAAAGAATATCAATATGCCTATTATAAGAACTATTGGCATACACCATATTAGTATCAAATTATCTAAGGATATTTACGAGTATATTTTATTACATATAATACCAGAGAATACCTGAGATAATAATAACAAAGAAATAAACATAAATATAATATTGATATGCTAAATATTTGAATCAAATATTTAGCATATCAATATTTAAATAATTTTTTAACTATAATTATTTTAAAACTATTTAAATTGTATGAATATTGCAATCATCTATCTTCTATTGCTGTTTTTTTTTCTTATTATAATATCGTATCTTATTTCGACTGAATTATTAAATATATTTAGAGAAAAACATTTAATAAAGAATATATTAAATTATAAAGTAAATAAATATATAAAACATATGATAGCTGCAAAGTTATACTTATCAAAAAAAATATTAGATTCAGCAATATATGAACTTAAATTTTGTATAAAATTTAAAATATTAACGAATATCCATTTAATAGATATTTATAATTTATTTGGAATAAGCTATTTCACTATGAAAAATTATAATAAAGCTATTAAATATTATAAAAAAGCATTGAATTTATCTACTGGAGATATAACGATATTAAATAATTGTGCAGAAGCTTTTATTAGAGAAAACAGAATTGAAGAAGCTAAAGATATATATATAGATTTTTTAATAAAGAATCCTGAGAATGTAATTATAGAAAAAAAGTTAAATAATTTGCATAAATTAAGTAAGAATATACATAAATAGCAACCCACAGGAATAATTATAAATATAAACTATGCTTGTATCTAAAAGAAACTTGAATAATACTGAACTCCCAAATAATATATATGCAGAAAAAATGATTTTAGGGGCAATCATATTAAATCCCAACCTAATTTATAATATAATTGACAAGATAAAACCTAATTTTTTTTTTAAATTAGAACATGTACTCATATACTCAACTATTATCAGCCTATACAATAATAATAAAAACATAACATTGATCAACTTGATCAATGAATTAGAAAAAAAGAAAATATTAAAGAAAGCAGGGGGGATTAAAAGTATATATAAATTAACCTATAAAGTCATTAATAACAATAATTTTGAAGAATATGCTTATTTAGTTCTTGATAAATATTTTAGACGTAGGCTAATTGAAATTGGCACACTAATCAGTGAATTAGGATATAATAAATTCATTTCATTAGAGATCATAGTTAGACAAACTGAAGACTACTTCTTAGAACTGACAAAAGATCAATATAATAACTATCTAACTTTTTCTGCATTATTAGAAAATTTAGTAATAAATTTTAATAATAAATTATATTCTCATTATATAAGTGGAATATCCTCAGGTTTTAAAGATTTCGATTCTATGACTCAGGGTTTTCAAAAATCAGATTTAATAATACTAGCTTCTAGACCCTCTATGGGAAAAACATCATTAAGCTTAAATATTGCGCACAATATTGCTTCATATAACAACAAGGCTGTGGCTATATTTAGTCTAGAAATGCCAAAATCTCAGTTAGTCTATAGAATGCTAGCTACTAGTATGAATGTTTCTATGAGAAAAATAAAAGCAGGTCGCTTAAACAAAAAAGAATGGAGAATAGCTAAATCAGCGATAGAATCATTATCTAAATTAAATATATATATATATGATGAAGCAAATTTATCTCCAGTACAATTAAAATCAAAAATTTTTTCATTAATTCAAAAAGATAAAGACATAAGCTTTATTATAGTAGATTATTTGCAACTACTAAAAAGCGATAATACAAAAGAAAATAGAAGCCAAGAATTATCAACTATAACCAGATCTATAAAAATTATAGCAAGGGATTTCAATATTCCCATTATGGTTTTATCACAATTAAGCAGAAACGTTGAATTAAGAAATAATAAAAGACCCATATTAGCAGATTTGAGAGAAAGCGGATGTTTAGAAAAAAATACTTTGGTAAAAGCACCAAAGCAACAATTAGATATACGAATAAGATATTTAAATATATTAAACTACAGCAGAACAATTTATTGTAAAAACAAAAATAATAGAATAATAAAAACAGGAATAAAAAAAATTTATACAACTGGTAAAAAGGGTATCTATCAATTAGTAACAGAGACAGGCTACTACATTAAGTTGACATCAAATCATAAAATTCAAACTCTAAATGGTTGGAAAAGACTTGATGAAATCTTAATAACGGATCAAATCATGACTATTAAAAAAACAACTGCTAAACAAAATTTAAATTATTTAATCTACACGTTTGGATTCTCAATAAAATTTGAGACCATAGAATCAATATATTTTATCGACTACGATAGTGCATATGATATAGTTATCAAACTCTATCATAATTTGATAGGAAATAACATAATAATCCATAATTCAATAGAGCAGGATGCAGACATGGTATGCATGATTTATAGAGATGAATATTATAATGCTCAAACGTTAGAGCCTAATACTGCAGAAATTTTAATTGTAAAACAGAGAAACGGTCCAATAGGAAGCTTTAAACTAAATTTTAATTTACAGTCAACAAAATTTTCAGATATGAATTAAAGTAACACACGCCCTGAAGGACTTGAACCCTCGACATTAGGTTTTGGAAACTTACGTTCTACCGACTGAACTAAGGGCGTATCATACAATAATAATATAACTGTCTAAGTATGTACAGTATGATAAGAAAAATAATTATATTTAAAAAACAAGTCCAGGCTAAACTATTTTATGAATTAAGCATAATTTTCAAATTTGCAGGTAATATACTATTGTGTATCATATTAATAAATAAGAATATTAACTGCTTATTGTTGTATATTTTAATATTAGTAAGAACTAAAAAACAAATTGTTAGAAAAGATAAAATAAGTTATAAAAAACACCTAGTATATTCAATAATTAGTAAACTATTATTCTTAATAACATTGTGCATTATTAGAGATTTATTTATTGTTCAAAATAATAAAGTATTTACTAATTTAAAATACAACAAATTAGTAGGAAAAGAATATTATTATTTAGAAATAAAGTCTGAATTAACTAATAGAGACATTAATCAAATTTACAACAGTTCTTTAAAGGGAATGTGGAAATGGAATATGCTGATTATAATATCGCTATCAATAATAACATTAATAATAAATAATACTAAATTTTATAATATTTATAATACAATTAACATAATAAAATACAAAGTGTCTATTTATAATGTAATCTGCAATTATTTTATAAGCTCACAAATATTATTTACAATTGTAACCTATATAAAAATTTTTTTTACTGCTTTTAAAGCAAAAAATTATAAGTTTGAAGAAATGGATCAGAATAAATGGACAAGTATTATTATGTCCTTATTTAAATTGTCTTATATTAATATTATGAATACAGCAAAACAAATAAGCATAGCCTATTATCTAAGCTATTCTAAAAATTTGGATATATTAAGTATAATCTCGAATATAAAAGAACTATATAAAATTGATTATCCATGTCTAACAAATTTTATTTTTGTAGTATTTTTTGCTCTATTTTTAGGAATTATTATAATAATATAAAAATTAGCAATATTAAAGAATAATTAAATTTATCTAAAATATATTTAACTCAAATGGAATTTTATTATTTTTTATCTCAACAGCTACTTAATTCTAATATAACTAACAACAATTTAATTAGCAGAAAATTTAACATCCAGGGTATCGAAAACAAACTTTTGTTACAAGAGATAAAAAAATTATTTAAATTAGATGAACTTGAAATTATATCAGGAGAGATGACTAAAAAAGAAATTGATAATCTACTAAATAAAATTAGACTGTCAGGCTTTTTTAAAGAAGTTCAACTTAGCAATACATTAATTAATAACAGCCAGATTATAACTTTCAACTTAAATGTGAACCCAATACTTCTAAAAATAAATTTAATAAATAATAAATATTTATTAATTCCACAAAAATTTTTAATTAGTCTTTTTACAGACCAAATTGGTTATCCAAAAAATTTTAGAAAAATGCATAATGCAATACAAGAAATTTATAAATGGTACTATAATAAGGGATTTAAATGGGTAAGAATAGAAATCCTGGATAGTAAACAAGATATAAACAGTATTAATATAAAAATTTCTGAAGGCATTATTAATAGTATACAGTTTCATTGCCCCAACATAAATCAAAATTCTATAGATAGCATAAAATATGCTTACCTAATAAAATCATTAAAAAAATGCCTAAGATTAGAGGAAAATACAAGGCTAAACCACAAAAAAATAGAGCAAGGAATTAAGGCTATAAAGTATAAAAATATACTAGAAAATTGTGATTATAGAGTTAATTATTCAGCAAAGAATAGAAATGAAATTGACATAATAATTAACTTATACCATCTAGCTGACAGAGCGACTTATTTGACGGGGAAAAATATAACACTAATAACAGAAATAATTGAAAGCATAGAAGCGAACTTATATAATTCTTTAAATATTCTGTTAAAGCATTATATTTTATCATCATTTTACTATATAAAAAATATAAATAAAATTAGCAAGCCTAAATCAATAGTATCTGCTACTATAGTCCATAGTATTGACGACAAATCGTTTACTACTAATATTGACTCTATTATGACCAATAAAAAGTTATATATATTTACAGATTTATATGAATGGTATATTAATAGCCCAATCTTAAGGAAAAATAATCACATAAAGCTTAAACATTATCTGCGAAATTTAGGGAAAGAGCAACAATATTTCACTTTAGATTTTGAGATTCCCAACGTAAGTAATGAAATGAATATGGTATTCTGTCTTCCTTGGATTTATTTAATAGATGAATATTCTGGAGAATTACAAATTAAAATTTTGGAGAAATCTTTCGATGTGAAAAGCAGTTCAATAGTAGAAGCAATTAATCAATTTACTAAATCAAACTTTTTATTGACTAAATCTATGCTAAATGTAAAAAAAATAATTATAAACTGTAATTATGAAATTAATTCAAAAATAAAATTAACAAAATCACTTGAGATAAGTCAAGTGAATGATAGCTATAAATGTCTTAAAAATAAAAATGTATCCTATATAAACACTTATTTAGGTGCTCCTTACATAAAACGATTATATTTCCAAAGAAATCTCTTTCTACACTATTTATCTAGATTAGAGAAAAAAACATCCTATAATTATTTAAGTATGATTTTAGAGATAAACTACATTTCAAAAGATAAGAATATTAATTGGATAAAGAAAGGTATGAATATAAAATTTCTCTCGCAATTTTTTCTTCCAATTAGAACATTCTATACTTTTTATACAACACATTGCTATAAGAAATTTATAAGTAAATCTATAATAAAATCTACATTATACTCTGCATGTGGAAAGCATAAACTAACAGAAAAAAAACAATTTATTATTAGTGATATAGAAATAGGAAATATATTGGGATATAACCATATTTTACCCATTACAGAAAGTTTTCATATTCCTGTGCCATATACAATCAAAGCTTGCAATAAATATTACAAAGGATTACCTAAACTTTTTTATAAATTCACGTTAGAATATCATAGACCTATAACTAGATTAAATAATTTATTTATTTTTTTTGATTATATTTATTTATTGCCAAGTAAATTAAAGTTTATAAAAACAGATATAAATAGAATTCTATTTATTGATAGTGTATTAGAAAATTATCACTATAATGCATCACTAGGCTTAGGAATTCAGTTTAGACTTCCCCTTAAACAGATACCCGCGATTAGATTAGAATACGGATTAAACATTATCCAACACTCTTATTTACACCTTAGAGTCGCTGGAGAATTTAGTAATATAATATAGAGATAGAAATTATTAATTATATTTTTTATATTTAAATATAGCTACGAGTTTCTAAAAAAACAAGGCTAAGAATACCTATAAGATACAATAATAATACAGCAAAAGATAGCAACATTTGCGTAATTGGATCTGTAGAAGGAGTTACAATGGCTCCTAGAATAGTAGAAATTACTACAACGTATTTCCAAATTGATAACATTTTATTAACAGAAACAACCTTTAATATTCCTACGATTACTTGCAATATTGGAATTTGAAATATAATTCCTGTGCTAACTAATAATAAAAGGATAAAATTTAAATATTCCTCAAATGACCATAAGGGCTGAATAAAATTTGATCCATAATTAATAAAGAAGCGTAAAGCTGCTGGAATCAAAATTAAATAACTAAATAATAAACCAGATAAAAATAAAACTACAGAGATAAGTATTAATGGAATTAAATAATTACTCTCCTTCTTAGTAAGAGCAGGAAAAACGAAAACCATAATTTGATAAGACCAAAAAGGTATACTAAAAATTATACCAGAATAAAAAGATACTTTAATAGTTGAAAAAAAATATTCACCTGGTGCAAGTTGTAAAAACTTAATACCTGACGCAGGTTGTTGAAGAAATTTGATAATAGAATCTACATTAAAGAATGTGATAATAGCTAAAATTAAAGAAACCAAAACAGAATACAAAATTTTTTGTCTTAACTCCTCTAAATGTTGAACAGCAGACATTTTAATATCTTTTTGCATAATTTATTACCTCATAATTCTAAAGTCATCAATTTAATTTTAATTATTATAATACAGGCAATCTTTAATTTAAAAATAACAATTAAAATTAAATTGATGAAGTAATTATTCTAGATCTTTACGATTGGGATTTCTAGATGGATCATTAGATAAAAAACCAAAAACAAATAAAGAAATGAAAAATATCACTGCCGTATAAACAAAAATTTTCAATGTTAGCATTAGTTATTCCCAGCCTATATATATTTTATAGTAAAAATTATATTATTTATAATATATTGAATAAGTTATTATATTATAAATAATATAATTCAAAATGTTAAATTTAAATTTATAGATATTTAATTTTAAACTAATTAGTATGTCAATCAATCGAATACAATTATTTTACTTGTATAGATTAATTTCTGATTTTGAACTACTATATATTTAATCTATTATATATTTGTTACATAGCGTTCTGCTTTTTACAATCTAAATTGATTACTAACTAAAAATCTATTTAGATAGAATTTTTGCTTATGAATCATATTGATAAATTTCTTTATATATGGCTCCAAAATAATTATTTATAATAAAAATAGATCGCATAATTATATAGTACATGTTAAGTAAAAAATATTTTTATTATTAGAAAAAACAACATTAACTTATTATAATCTCACCTAACACTACAGAATTTATACCTCTAGCATTCATAATCATTATTTAATTAAAGTAGAAAGTAAATTTTAGAATATAGATGATATGGAACATACTATTAAAACTCTATCACTAAAAAGATAGCCTCTCATCTATAAGAAAAAGCATAGATATCATCAGTAGTAGTTATATAATAAAAATTATTGTAAATTATCTTCTCAATTCAGAAACACCATATTAAAAAAATTTTTAAACTTCCCGAGAAAATTGTAAATAAGCCGCAAAAAACAAAGTAGATAGATACGATATCTCTTTAAAAAAGACGTACATAGAATTTTATTTCTATACGCCTTAGAAACAAACATAATAAATATAGCGATAATATACAATAATTATACTATGATAAGTAATTAAATTTAGGATTAGAGCTATTTTTAAATGAAAAGAAATTTTTCCTATTATAATTTCAACCAATATATCTATAATCATCTATATAAATTATAATAATATATCTTATTACTGTTCTTATTAAGTAAATGAAAAGTAACTTAATTTTTTAGATTTAAGAATAACATTTCATATCATAATTAAATATTAGATAAATATTACCAAATGTACCTAACGACTATTTGTTAAATAAATAAAAATATAAATTCATAAGATAAATATTTACGCTTGTTTAAACTTACTTAAAAGATTAAAGTAGTCTATACAACACAACAGTATCATAATAATAATCCAGCTAATGTCACGGGCACTAAGCCTAAAATAATTCCAGAAATGAATAGATAGGTATTACAATCTTTCAAATCAACAGTAATAATAAATCTCTTTATATACAGCTGAACCCAACTTAATTGTTAAAAGTAATTTGCCTATATTAATCAAAAATTTTAATATTATACTTCTACTTAAGATAATATATTGCATCAAATCTATTTATATAACAAAAATATATATAATATTAGAATATCTAAGATATTTAACATTCTAAAGACAATAAGTTCATGAGTAGAATCACTTAAAAAACACTATACTGATTATTTATTTCAAAAAAATTTTTAATATTTATTGAAGAATAATTTACAAAATGTTTTTAAGCTTATGTTATGCTCTTAATTGTTTTTATATCAAATTATTAAATCACAAATTTTGTTTATCTAAAAAAACTAAAAGAGGTTCAACCATATTTATAAATTAAAACAAAAAAATATTATTTATTAAATTATTATGAAACAGATTAGATCAATGTATAATAAGTAAAATTATCTAAACCCTACAGCAGCTTGCCAAACAAAAGCTAAAAGCAAGAAAAGAACTGGAATAACTGGAATAATATCAATCAATGGTTTAAAAATCAAATACGTTTCCGGTAACTTAGTTAGTATAAAGAATGCATCCATCATATTTACCCCTAAAAGTACAATTACTTATAACGAAAATTATATATATTATATGTAGGTTAATACTCAAATAAATAAAAAATGCTAAGAATAGCTGTTAAATTTTATAAATGTATAAATACCTATAATATAGATTATAATATAATATCCTACACATTATAAATTATTTTACATTTTATAAAAAATAATACTAATGTAAAGAACTATAAATAAGCCAAGTTATCATTTTATCAAAAAATAATAAAAACGATGAAAAATTAAAAATTATTAGATTATAATATTTAAAGCATATAAAATAAAACTGCCTTAGGAGAAAAACTGTGACAATAATTTCTATTGCTCTTCAATTTCTTGTTTTAGCTATAATAATTTTATCAATATTATTAGTAATAAGTATTCCAGTAACATTAGCTTCCCCAGGAAAATGGGAAGAGTCTCAAAATCTAATTTATACTGGAGTAGGTTTCTGGGCTGGCCTCATTATATTTACAGGTGTTATAACTTCATTCATTACTTAAAAATAATACTATAAAGAAAAGCCAAAGCACATAGTACTGTTACGCGCTTGTTTAGCTCAGCAATATTTTTTGTTATAAATATTGTTTTATAACAAAAAATATTGTATTCTAACTCTACAACTAGGCGGGTATAGTTTAGAGGTAAAACACCACCTTGCCAAGGTGGATTCATGGGTTCGATTCCCATTACCCGCTGTTTAATTTTTAAAAAACACTACAAACTTTAGAATTCTAATAATATATAAATAAAAAGATATATAAAATTAACTATTGTTTAATCGTTTAAATTTGATCAATTCTTGATTATTGAGAAGAGAGAATATATATTATCATTACAATAAATAAAATTAATTAACTCAGAATGAAGTTAGGGAGAAGTTAAAAATGACAGAAAGAGAAATAATAATTGGACATAAGAGTGGAGAAATCTATGATATTGAAGAAACAAGACCTAGAGGTTGGTCAGTTACTTGCTTTATCTAATGATAATTTAATAATTAAGGATTAATAAATAATAGTCATAAAAATCCGTAAGAAATAAAAAATTCATAACTAAGGTAGTCAATTATTAATTCTCATAAATAAAAATAATTAGAATAAATATAATAGTTTAGCAAAACTATTATACTGTGAGAATATTTCATAATATACCTATTAGGTCTTACAGATTAAATATATAAATTGAATTAAATTTAGGTGAGTAAGAAAAATAATATAAATAGAAAATTACTCTGTTTGCTACATTTAATTATATTAGACTCGTTTAATAGCTAAATAGGTTTTCTATATGGGTTCATATGTAACAAACTAAAGAGCTAGACAGATTGAAAAGTCTATATCTAGACCTAAAAGGAAGAAAGTTGAATTCCTCTTACCTAATTAGATGAAACCATTTTTTATTATTTAGATTGTAACTATGTGAATATGTGCAATATCAGTAGAAATAAATTAGATAAAGAGTAGTTATTATATATACTAATATTTTATAGAGGTTATTACTTTAATAGCTCTATAAAATATTAATAAATTAATTTATTAATATTCTATATGAATTAGCATGAACATAAATGATTTTTTTGAATTCAGCAAAGGAAACTGGTTATGCCAGAAAACTTTTTATGACATCCAAAACAAAAAGCACGGAAGTATAATACTAAATTTATTCATTGAACAACAAGCAATTACAGATGATATGCTTAAAATTATAGAGAAAAATAACATTAAAATAGCTCATAGGTGTTTCTCTTTTAGATTTAATTGGGAAAGCATAAAAACAAATTCTCACTTAATAGTAGCAAATCCAAATTCTTTATGTGAAGGTGAAGTTTATCAAATCAATAATAGTGGAAATATAATAAAAAGTCAATTCCACATTGATATTATTGAAAATAAATTAACTTTTAAATCCAAAATAAATGGATTATTTCTTGAAGAAGTCATCTTTTTTCAAAACCCAAACTTAAAGATAAGTATTGGAATCATAAAAAATAAAAATACAAGATTATTAGCTTTTTTTACATCAGGAATTAGAATGCAACCATTAATGTTAGAGTAATAATAATGAATCGATAATTCATATAGTATGAAAAATAACAAAATTAAAAATAATTTAATTGAATTAAATAGTCCTAAAGAATTAGTTAAGGCTATGAAAATTTATACATTAAGTAAAAATCAAACAAAAATTTATAATTTGATTAAACCTCAAATAATAAAAAAATGTATTATAAAGAAAATCTCTGATAATTTTAGTTTAAATAAAGCTGGCAATAATTTAAAACATGAGAAAAAAAACCGGTTTCTAAAGAAACTAGACGAAAATCTAGAAATAAAGAAAAATAGAAACAAACAAAAAAAACGCAGTAAAACAAAGCTTTATCTAAGAGAAGATGAAGATCATCTAAATGAATTAAGCAATAAATATATAACAATCCAAGATAATAAGACAGTATCTTTATCATTAGTAAGACCCTCAAAACCGCATAATGATAGTTTACAAACAATTAAAAACAAACAATTAAAAACAACAAATTCAAATAACATAAATATAAAACTTGAAAAGGAGCATAAAAGTTCAGAAACTATTATTACAACTACAAAATCGCCAAAAAGTATTAAATTAGGAAATAATATTACGGTAAAACAATTATCTGAAATGATGATGATTCCTGAACAAGATATAATAAAATTTTTATTCTTAAAAGGTAAAAACGTAACAATCAATCAAGTTATAAATATTACTACTGCAAATTTAATAGGCGAAAATTTTGGAATAAATATAGAAACTAAGGATAGTGATACAGAAGAAATATTACAAATAGATATGCTGGACAAAAGTGATCCAAATAAACTAGTCACTAGACCACCTATAGTAACCATAATGGGACATATAGACCATGGCAAAACAACTCTTGTAGATTCTATAAGAAACACTCGACAAAAAGCCGTAGATAAAGAAAAGGGAAGTATTACTCAGCTCATAGGTACATATGAAATAAATATAAAAAATAACAATACAGTAAAAACAATTACTTTGTTAGACACTCCTGGGCACGAAGCATTTGCTGGAATGAGAGCTAGAAGTGCTAAGCTAACAGATATCGGAATTTTAGTAATAGCGACAGATGATGGAATAAAAGAACAAACTGTGGAAGCTATAAAATATTTACAAAGAAAAAAAATACCTTTGATTGTTGTTCTAACTAAAACAGACAAAGATAATGCAAATATTGAAAAAGTAAAAAAAGAACTCATAAACTATAATATAATTCCAGAAGATTTGGGTGGTAATATCCCCATCATACCTGTTAGTGCACCTACAGGAAAAAATATTTCTAAGCTGCTCCAAACAATTCTTATCACAGCAGAATTAGAAAATTTACAAGCAAATCCTTACCGTACAGCAAGAGGAACAATCATAGAATCTTATATAGATCGTAGAACAGGCCCCATAGCTACGATCATCATACAAAACGGTACTCTAAAATTAAATAATATTATTTCAGCAGGTAATAGTTTTGGTAAAATTAAAGTAATAACCGATTGCTCAAACCAAAGAATAGAAGTTGCTGGCCCTTCTTCCGCAGTAAAAATTTGGGGTTTGTCAAAAATAGCACCAATCGGAGAAAATTTTGAAGTACATGAAACAGAAAGAGAAGCAAAAGAAAGAGCAAATTTGTTCTCATTATCACGAACAGAAGATACCAGATATTCTAGTCTATTTAATCAATATCAGTATGAAAACATAAACACATATAAAGCAGCTTGCTTACAAATTATACTTAAAACACAGAACCAAGGATCAATAGAAGCAATATTATATTCTCTTTCGAGAATACCTCAAAGATTAGTACACTTACAAATATTATTAGCAAATGTGGGTGAAATTACAGAGAGTGATGTAGATTTAGCATATTCAACAAATGCTTGGTTAATTGGATTTAATACGACGTTGGCATCAGGCACTAAACAAGCCTCTGAAAAGATTGATGTCAAAATATCAGGATATCAAGTGATTTATGATTTAGTCAAAGATACCATGCAAAAGATGGAAGATTTACTAAAACCAGAGTATATAGAAGAAGAAATCGGTGTGAGTAAAGTCAAAGCTATTTTTTATCTATCTAAAGGAATAACTGCAGGATGTTATGTAAATTCCGGTAAACTTAAAAAAAATGCTTGGATACATATTATAAGAAATAATAAAGTTATTCATAAAGGCATATTAGAATCATTAAAAAAGATTAAGGAAGATGTGAAAGAAATTGATAATGGTTTTGAATGTGGAATTTTCATAGAAAATTTTCAAAATTGGCAGATAGGTGATATGGTAAAATGCTTCGATTTAATTAAACAAAGAGTAACTTTAAAATAATAAATTCTTTAGTTGAATTTTTAAAATTTAACTAAAGAATTTACACTCAATCAGTATATCAGTCTTTATTAACGAATGGAAGCAGAGATAGGATGCGAGCCCTTTTAATGGCCTTAGTAATTTTTTTTTGTTGTCTCGTAGTTAAGTACGTAGAGCGACGTGGAAGGATTTTCCCTTGTTCATTTATAAATTTTCTCAACAAATCAATATCTTTATAATCAATTATATCACTAGGACTTAAAGGAGAATTTTTTTTACGAGAAATAAACATTTAATTATATTAGTTTTGAAATAAAATTCACTTAACCTCTTTAAAGATAGAATGTGAATTACATCTTGGGCAATATTTTTTTAATTCTAATTTATTCGCTGTATTTCTTCTATTTTTAGTGGTCGTATATCGAAAAACACCGGTAGATTTTTTACTAAAAGATTCTAAGTGACAATTTAACATACATTCTAAAGTAACTACAATTCGAGCTCCTTTATTTTTCGCCATTTTTATTATTGATTATATTTTAATAAACTTAGAATTAACTAGTAGTGCAAACTTAATATAATTATCCCACATATTAATAGAATGGTCAAATTAATAATAGTTAATTGCAAAACGAGACTGACGGGATTCGAACCCGCAACTTCCGCCGTGACAGGGCGGTGCTCTAACCATTGAACTACAGTCCCAAATAATAAGTTTTACCATAGGAGAGAGAGGGATTCGAACCCTCGATACGAATTTTTTCATACAACAGATTAGCAATCTACCGCTTTCAACCACTCAGCCATCTCTCCATGGTTAATTTTTTTTAGATAAAAAACTATCAAATTACATAGCTCAGACTGGATTTGAACCTGCGACCTTGGGCTTATGAATCCCCTGCTCTAACCACTGAGCTACTGAGCTATGTTAAAGTAAATAATAGTATAATTAAACAAAAAATAAAAGTCTAAAGTTAAAAATTATAAAACTATACCGTAAATATATTTTCAAACATAATTAAATTTCAGAAAAATAATAATGAGCAGTTTTTGGACAAATGTCTTACAATTACTTCGTTTCTTTTTATCTTCTATAACAGGTTTAATTATAATGATAACTAAACCTGTTACATATTTATATAATAAACCATTAAAATTCAGTTATCTAAGTCTTATTCTTGTAATAACATTTTTGTTATATAAAACATTAATGCAAATGCTAGGAATAAATTCAGCAGTAGTAATATAAAATAAGATTAAACAAAAAATATGTTATTAAATTATTTATTTACACAATAAACCTACTCAAACTAATTAATTATGTCATTCATCCACTCAAATAAAACTGAAAAAACTGGTGCTTTTGCTTTATTAGACAGCTTAGTTAAAAATAATGTTAAATATATTTTCGGCTACCCGGGAGGAGCCATTTTACCGATATATGATGAACTCTATTCATGGGAAAAAGGTGGAGCCATAAAACATATTCTTGTAAGACATGAGCAAAGTGCAGCTCATGCAGCTGATGGGTATGCTAGATCTACTGGAAAAATAGGAGTTTGTTTTGCAACATCTGGGCCAGGTGCAACTAATTTAGTTACAGGAATAGCTACAGCACAGAGTGATTCAATTCCTTTATTGGCTATAACAGGACAAGTGAGCAAAGCTTTTATTGGCACAGATGCGTTTCAAGAAGTTGATATTTTTGGTATTACATTACCAATTGTTAAACATTCATACGTAGTAAGGGATCCAAGAGATATAAGTAGAATTATAGGCGAAGCATTTTATATAGCACAACATGGACGTCCAGGACCTGTTTTAATTGATATACCAAAAGATGTAAGTTTAGAAAAGTTTTGTTATTCATATACAGAATATAATACTATTAACTTGCCTGGATGCAGACCTGTAGTAAAACCTAGTAAAAAACAAATAATTAAAGCCGCTAAGTTAATTAAGCAATCCACTCAACCATTATTATATATTGGAGGTGGAGCAATAATTTCTAATGCAAGCGAATCCATAGAAGAACTCATAGACATCTATAAAATACCCATGGTCACAACTTTAAACGGAAAAGGAATTATAAATGAACACGATGAATTATGTTTAGGGATGTTAGGAATGCATGGAACTGCATATGCCAATTTTGCTGTTAGTGAATGTGATCTTTTAATTACCTTAGGGGCACGCTTTGATGATAGGGTAACTGGAAAGCTTGATGAATTCGCATGTAATGCTCAGGTTATTCATATCGATATAGATCCCGCAGAAATTGGTAAAAACAGAGTCCCACAAGTTGCTATAATCGGAGATATTAAAGAAGTAGTCACTAATTTATTACTTGAATTAAAAGAAGATCCAGATAAATTCGATAAACAAAGATTATCATGGGAGGAACGAATTAAGAGGTGGAGAGAAGAATACCCACTGATTATTCCACATAATCAAAATAAAATTTCACCTCAATATATTATTTCAAAATTAAGTGAATACAGTCCAAAATCTTATTTTACTACTGATGTAGGACAGCATCAAATGTGGGCAGCACAATTTATCAAAACATCAGCAAGAAAATGGATATCAAGCGCAGGCTTAGGAACAATGGGATTTGGATTACCCGCTGCTATTGGAGTAAAAATTGCTCATCCTAATGAAGAAGTAATATGTATAAGTGGAGATGCTAGCTTTCAAATGAATTTGCAAGAACTCGGGACAGTAGCTCAATATAATTTAAATATTAAAATTATTATTATTAATAATTATTGGCAAGGCATGGTAAGACAATGGCAAGAAGCTTTCTACAATGAAAGATATTCTCATTCTAATATGGAAAAAGGGGCCCCAGATTTCATTACATTAGCTAATGCCTATGGCATAAGAGGCATACAGATAAAGAATAACAATGAAGTAGAGCGCAATATTATCTCAATTTTAGAATATAAAGGGCCTGTATTAGTAGATGTACAAGTAATAGAAGAGGAAAATTGTTATCCAATGGTAGCTCCTGGAAAAAGTAATGCTCAAATGATTGGCATAAAAAAATTTCAAGGAAACTTAAAAACAAACTATAATCACAGTTAAGATTATAGGCATAATAAAAGAAATTGACTTTATATTTCTATAATTGTAATATTATTATTGATATAAAATCATTATATAAAAAAACATGTATGATAAAAATTCGCTTAAAAAGATGTGGTAGAAAAAAACACCCAGTCTATAGAATAGTGGTAATGGACGTAAAAACAAAGCGTAACGGCAAGCCAATTGAGGAGATAGGCTTTTATAATCCAATAACAAAGGAAAGTAGGCTAAAATTAGAAAGGATTACACAACGATTAACCGAAGGAGCTAAACTTACAAAAACAGCAAACTACATTTTTAACAAATATAGTAAACATAATACACAATAACTGAGAGGTAAAGTTGCCTAATTTTACGTTAAAAATACTATGGTTAGAGAATAATGTCGCCATAGCTATTGATCAGGTTATAGGCAAAAGGACTAGTCCATTAACTTCATATTTTTTTTGGCCTAGAAACGATGCTTGGGAACAATTAAAGATAGAACTTGAATCTAAAGCATGGATATCTGAAAGAGATAAAGTAGATCTACTTAATAAAGCAACAGAAATAATTACATACTGGCAGCAAGATGGTAAAAAACATTCTCTAGCTAAAGCACAAGATAAATTTCCTGAATTTATCTTTGCAGGAGGCCCTTAAAATATAGTAAAAAGACTATAAGGTATCTAAGTGAAATAATATTTATTAATAATATAATGTTATATAGTACATGGTTTATAGTAAATAAATGGAAATGGATTACATATTATCATATAGTTCGCGATTAATTAGGAAGTAAATACTAACTAATAATAAAATATTAATAATAAAGCTTATATTATAATTTTCTCATAGGAGATCAAACAATTAACATAATGATAGAAGAAAAAATATTAACATCTATTATAAATCCAAAAAAGCAAAATTTTAGTTCAAACATAATTAAAGATTTGTATGAAGATATGGTGCTGGGACGAAGCTTTGAAGATATGTGTGCTCAAATGTATTATAGAGGTAAAATGTTTGGATTCGTTCACTTATATAATGGCCAAGAGGCGATATCTAGTGGTGTGATAAAAGCATTAAAAAAAAATGACTATGTATGTAGTACTTATAGAGATCATGTGCATGCTCTAAGCAAAGGAGTTCCAGCAAAAAACGTAATGGCTGAATTATTTGGTAAGGATACAGGATGTAGTCGTGGTAGAGGTGGCTCAATGCACATATTTTCATCTATACATAATTTTCTAGGAGGATTTGCGTTTATTGGAGAAGGTATACCCATAGCAACAGGAGCAGCATTTCAGAGTATTTATAAAAAACAAGTTCTGGAAGATAAAAATGAAATAGCGGTGAGTACATGTTTTTTTGGAGATGGTACAACAAATAATGGACAATTTTTTGAGTGTTTAAACATGTCAGTATTATGGAAATTACCCATAATATTTATTGTAGAAAATAACCAATGGGCTATCGGTATGGCTCATCATAGATCATCTTCCAGTCCCGAAATTTATAAAAAAGCTCAAGCTTTTGGATTGCCAGGTATCGAGGTTGACGGTATGGATGTTTTAGCAATCAGATCAGTAACAGATGAAGCTATTAAGAGAGCAAGGAATGGAGAAGGTCCCACCTTGATAGAAGCACTGACTTATCGATTTAGAGGACATTCTTTAGCAGATCCAGATGAATTACGATGTAAAGAAGAAAAAGATGCCTGGTTAGCTAGAGATCCAATTAAACGCCTCAAAATTCACATTTTACAAAATAATATTGCTACAGAGCACGATATAGAAGCGATACATAAGAAAGTTAAGTCAATAGTCGATGAAGCTGTAGAATTCGCAACATCAAGTCCAGAACCAAGTGTTAATGATTTGCATAAATATTTATTTACAGAATAAATACAAATCTTAAATCTATTAAAATTAAAGGGAACGCCTAATGAAAAGAACATTTATGTTTGATGCTCTTAAATCAGCAATTGACGAAGAAATGGAAAAAGATAATAAAGTATGTGTACTAGGAGAAGATGTTGGGCACTATGGCGGCTCTTATAAAGTAACAAGAGATTTGCATAGTAAATACGGGGACTTGAGAGTACTAGATACGCCTATCGCAGAAAATAGTTTTACAGGATTAGGTTATATTATATAGTTAATGATATTAATATATTATTAAGAATTAAGAATTAAGAATAAAATTACGGCTAACTAAATTAAATATTAAATCACATACAAATTAAGTAGCAGCCTAAAGCTGTAGTTCTAATCCTACATCTCCATGTATGAGCATATACAAAATATACCTAAATTATAAAGTGAAAGCCTAAATTCAATTTAATAATTCACCACGATATTCTTTTGAATAAGCAAATATAATAGATTTTTAATAAAGCAAAATTTTATAACTAATAATCATAATAGTTAGTGATGCTTCAAAAAATAGAATTTTAATCTTTAATTAAAATAAAAGCTATAATTTATTAAAATGAAACTTATAGTTTTGAAAAAGATATGTTTTTAATAAAACAACTTTGATCGATCGGAGCTGCTATTACTGGATTAAGGCCAATCATAGAAGGCATGAATATGAGTTTTTTACTTTTAGCTTTTAATCAAATTGCTAATAATGCAGGAATGCTCAGGTATACATCTGGAGGAAATTTTCAGATTCCTATAGTAATACGTGGGCCAGGAGGAGTCGGTAGACAATTAGGGGCAGAACATTCACAAAGACTAGAAGCTTATTTTCAAGGGATTCCAGGCCTAAAAATTATTGCATGCTCAACTCCGTATAATGCTAAGGGATTACTAAAATCAGCGATTAGGGATAATAATCCAGTTATTTTTTTTGAACACGTTTTGCTTTACAATTTACAAGAAGAAATACCAGACAAAGAATATTTATTACCTTTAGATCAAGCAGAAATTGTTCGCTCTGGTTCAGACATAACAATTATAACATATTCTAGAATGAGACATCATGTTATGCAAGCTTGCAAAGAATTAATCAAGAACAAATATAATCCAGAAGTAATTGATTTAATATCATTAAAACCACTAGATATAAAAACAATTGGCAAATCTATAAGAAAAACTCATAAGGTTTTGATTGTTGAAGAATGTATGAAAACTGGCGGTATAGCAGGAGAGATTATAGCTAGGATTAACGAAGAATTTTTTGATGAATTAGATAGTCCAATCATGAGATTATCATCGCAAGATATTCCAACTCCATACAATGGTCGATTAGAAGAAGCTACTGTTATTCATCCTAATCAGATTATTAAAGCAGTAAAAGAAATTATAGGTGAAAAATAAATCCCTATCTTTACAATTATTTTCAAACTAATTAAATTAATTTTATTTTGTTATACAATAAAACTATAAAATCAAATCGTTAAAATTAATCTTTATAAAAATATGACAGACTTCATAAAACCTTATTCGCGGGTTGAGAATAATTTATAAATCATATATTAGTATAGATAATACACAAAGCAAAACAAAACATAATAGAAATTAAAAGTAAATTCAATGCTAATATTAATTAATCTGAAAGAATATGGTCATAGAAACGAAATATGAAAATTAAAATATAAAGACAATTAGTGTATTAAGGATAATAAAATAATAGTATTGTATATGATAATAATTAGATAAGATATCTTTTTATATTTATACTGCTGATCTAACTTCTTGAACTTTTTTAAACATAAAATAAATCAACAAGGAAATAATGAATCAACAAGGATAACAAGATATGAGTATAATTGTATTTATAGTAAAGCTATATGCTATTAAAATAGCTTGTTTAGTTTAGGAAAAGTTTAAATTAAAACTAGTTTATAATAATGATCCTTTCGTTGGTAATCGTATAAATTTTTATGATTAATCAATAATTAAAACAAAATTTAGATTTAAGGCTAAATTATACATGAAATTTTAAACTTATATGTCTTTAATTATTCATTAAAATCATTACTTCAATTTAACTTAAACTATAAAGAAACAGCCTAATATTTGCGTCTAAAAAATTCTTGTTTTAATATTAATTATTATTGGTAATATAATTATGTTACTAATAGGATTTTATAATAATGAAAAATAAGTTATTAAATTACTAAGAATTCATAAATAAAGTTTTACTAAAGATATAAAATATAAACCAAAAGCTATATAGTCAAAAAATTGCTGAGTATAGTTTAGTATAAGAACTTATATATTATATATAAGATACTTAAATTATCGACCCCAATTAGTACATCTAGCTTTGCAAAAAATTTATTGAGTAATTTACCTGCCTATAGAAGAAATTTATCTCCTTTATTAAGAGGTTTAGAGATAGGAATGACACATGGATATTTTCTAGTGGGCCCGTTTGATAAGTTAGGACCATTAAGAAATACTGAAGTAGGTTTATTATCTGGCTTTTTATCTGCATTAGGATTAATAATTATTTTAACAGCATGTCTATCTATTTATGGAGCAGTATCATTTAATAAAGAAGATATAAGAGATGATTTGCAAACTACAGAAGGCTGGGGACAATTTACTGCAGGCTTCTTAGTTGGGGCTATTGGAGGCGCAGGTTTTGCTTATTTATTATTAGCCAATATACCACAGTTCTAGTAATAAAATAAAAATGTTCAAATCGAAGCTTAGCATGATTATAATAAATAAGAATAATTTTATAAAGCATTAATAACTTTATATATAGTACGCGTTTTCCTATAAAAAAATTAAGGTCGATAGATATCATAATCTTAATTAAAAAATCATATTGTATATCGTAACACTTTGAATATAAAGTTTATATAAGTAAAATAGTTACAATATTATAGAAATCATAAAAATTCTAGGTTTAATTCTACAATAGAAGCTTTCTATATTAAAAAATGTTTGTGAAGTTTATATAGAAAAATAAATTATTCACTCTGATCAAACAAGCCCAATAAATTTACTTAAATCAAATAAAGATAAAATTTGATTTAAGTAAATTTATTGATTATAATATCCATAAGATGCGGATATAGTTCAGTGGTAGAACGCCAGCCTTCCAAGCTTGATGTCAGCGGTTCAAATCCGCTTATCCGCTTAAAATAATGCAAATAACAGCACTAATTATCATATGCTATCAAGCAAGAAATTTTATTTATTTTTTTACACAAGATCTTTTAGTATTAAAAAAAAACGAGCTAATTACTCCAAAAATAGATATCTAGATATTATTGAAAAATATAATTCTTATAATTACTTCACGATAATAAGTTCAAAACATAAAGTAAAAATTTTTTATCGAGATAAAAAATATGAAAACTATTATCTGATACAAAATTCTATAATAAAAAGAATAATCGATTCCAATAATAATATAATAAACAATTTAAGAGTAGACAAATTAATCAAAAATTTTGAAGGAAATTCAAGCTTTGAGTATGATATTATATATTGGCACTATACTAAACAATAATAATTAATCTAATATGCCTTTGTTCGGCGAGCTAAATTGAGGTCTAATACTAGAAATCATACGTCCTGCTAAATAAGCTAATCTTCCAGACTGTACAGCCAATTTCATAGAAAAAGCCATTTTTATAGGTGAACTAGACCTTGCAATAGCAGTATTTAATAAAACAGCGGATGCACCCATTTCCATTGCTTTAGAAGCTTCGCTTGCCGTACCAATACCAGCATCAATAATAACAGGAATATTGGCATTCTCAATTATAATCTTAAGATTCAATAAATTTTGTAGCCCTTGGCCAGAACCAATTGGGGAGCCTAAAGGCATCACTGTAGCACAGCCTATTTCCTCTAATTGTTTAGCTAAGACTGGATCAGGACTGATGTAAGGAAGAACAACAAAACCTTTTTTCACTAAGTATTCAGCAGCTTTTAAAGTTGCAATAGGGTCTGGAAATAAGTAATAAGGATCGGGAATAATTTCAAGTTTAATAAAAGTGTTATCTTCTTGGCCTAAATATTTACTTAATTCACGTCCTAATATAGCAATACGAATAGCCTCTTCAACAGTTTCACAGCCAGCTGTATTTGGCAAAAGCCATAGCTTGCTCCAATTTAAACAATCCATTAAATTAAGCTCTCTTTTTATTTTTGCATTTTGAGCTCTTCTAACAGCAACAGTTACTATCTCACAACCACTATTATTAATACTATTTTTTGCTTCTTGAAAATTTCGATATTTTCCTGTTCCTAAGATCAAGCGAGAATTAAATTTTTTTTTGCCAATAGATACTAAATCTTGTTGTGATGAATCTACACTATTCATAATTAAAAAAAAGTAATAGAGTAAAAAATTACTACGAAATTTTAGCAGTACGCATGATCATGTAAATGGAAGACTGCGCAATATATTGGTACATTTGATAAAATATAATAAAAGATTCTGTTTTGTATTCAACTAAAGGATCCTGTTGGGCATAAGATCTCCACGATATAGCCTCCTGTAATTGTGTCATAGTTTCTAAATGCCTAGCCCATGCATAATCAATTTGAGATAATAAATAATATTTTTCAAATTGGCGAATAGCACCAGGAGATACCTCTTCCCAGTAAGCTTCTTTTAAATCATAAGCTATAGAAAGCTGCTGCTTAAACAAAGATTGTAATTCTGAAAATGTAAAATTATCTAAATTTGTATCAAAGAATTGATCATTTAATCCTAATAAATTGTGAACAATAACTATAATCAATTTTTTAAATTCCAAATTATTCTGATTTTTTGCAGAATAATAAAGATAAGCAATTTGATCTGTAGAAGCTTGGCAATATTGTAGTACAATATCTCTTAAATAATTACTAAATAATATTTTTTTTCTTTCAACATAAATACTATTTCTATGATTATTTAAAACTTGATCATAATCAAATATATTTTTACGAATATCATAGTAATAAAATTCTACCTTTTCTTGAACAGTGTCTAATACTTGTGTTAGTAAACTAGACTCCAATGGAATATTATCTTTTATATTTAAATTATCCATTAAAGATAAAATTTTATCAGCACCAAAATTCTTTAAAAGCTTATCATCAAGACTTAAAAAAAATCTAGATGAACCAGGATCTCCCTGACGTCCTGATCTTCCTCTTAATTGATTATCAATTCTTCGTGAATCATGACGCTCAGTACCTATGACATGTAATCCACCTAACTCAATAATTTCTCTTTTTTCTTCATCCAATATATTGGAATAAAAATTATATAATAAATTATATAGTAATATAATAGGATTATTAGAGTAATTATATCTATGTTTATATTCAATTATAAAGATAATAAACTTTTTTACTTCTAATGGGTTGGGATTAATAAGCTTACTAATAATTTTATTAATCCAATTTTGAGATTGAGTCAATAAGTTACTTAGATCTGAAACAAAACAATTATGTAAATTGAGTTTATAATTAGAGACTATATTAAAAGTAATAAGATTAATAATATCTACCTTATACTTTAATTGTAGACTAGATATTATTAAATTGACAATTTTTGATTTTATGAGAACATTAATATTTCCACCAAGAATTATGTCAGTTCCTCGCCCTGCCATATTGGTAGCAATGGTAATGGCTTTTTTACATCCTGCTTGAGCTATAATTTCAGATTCGTATTTTACGTTTTCTGGCTTAGCATTTAATAAGCTATGAGGAATATTATACTCAGAAAGCAAATTAGATAATAATTCAGAATTTTCAATATTAGTAGTGCCAACTAATACGGGTCGTCCTATATTATACATATTATAACACTCCTCAGCTACTGCTTTCCATTTATAATATTGATTCCGATATACAATATCAGGAAAATCAACTCGTTTCATTGGCATATTGGTTGGTACTGGAACTATCTCTAATCGATAAAATTTTTCAAATTCATAATCTTCTGTCTTAGCTGTTCCTGTCATACCAGATAATTTTGGGTATAATAAAAAAAAATTTTGATAAGTAATAGAAGATAGAGTTTGCATACCTTGCTGTATAGGCAACTTCTCTTTAGCTTCAATAGCTTGATGCAATCCTTCTGACCATCTTTTACCATATGCAATCCGCCCAGTGAATTCATCAATTATCTCAATTTTATTATTATTAATAATATATTGAATATTTTTTATATATAATTCTTTTGCCTTTAATGCATTTAATATATATTGTGCCCAAGGCTCCTGTATATTATATAAATCATTAAGATTTAATAAATTTTCTATTTTATGAATTCCAGATTCTGTTAAAAAAATAGCTTGTTTTTTTTGATCAACCTCATAATCATTGTTTTTTATTAAAGAATGACTAATTTCACATGCTTTAACATATTTAAATGATATGGAATTAGTGTTTCCCCCAATAATTAATGGTGTTCTCGCTTCATCAATCAAAATAGAATCAACCTCATCAATAATACAATAAAAGAAGTCTCTCTGGACAATATTAGTTGGATTTATTACCATATTATCCTTTAAATAATCAAAAGCTACTTCACTATTAGTAACGTATGTTATATCACAATTATAGTTATTTTTTTTTTCTTCTAAGGTCATATCAGCAGTTACCAAACCAACACTTAATCCAAGAAATTCATAAATTTGACCTATGAGAGAAGAATCTCTTTGAGCTAAATATTCATTAACAGTAATAATATGAACTCCTTTGCTAGCCAGCGAATTTAAATATGCTGGTAACGCAGAGACTAGTGTTTTGCCTTCTCCTGTTTTCATTTCTGCAATTTTACCTTCATGCAAAATAATACCGCCAATCAATTGAACATCAAATAAAGTTAATTGCAGAACTCGTTTTGTTGCTTCCTTTACAATAGCAAAAACTTCTGGCAATAAAGATTCTAAAGTCTGTCCTAGATTAACTCTTGCACGGAATTCTCCAGTTTTTAAACGTAACTCTTTATCAGATAAATGTGCAAAAGTTTTATAAAATTTATCTATATTATCTAAGTAAGAATAATACTTATTAAGTTTTTTTTTATTAAGATCTATAAATAGTTGTTTAATCATGTTTATATTAATAAATATATATAATTATTACAAAATACAAAGTTAATCAAATAACTCTTGGACTAATATTAATATCCTTTAGAATCATTTGATTAATAAAATTATTGATTAAATTTAAAAGCTAAACATAAGCCGGGTTTTGTTCTATTCACATAGAAAATATGGATTATAGATAATGTGAAGAGGATGGTTATCTATCTGGAGTATTTATTACTAAGTACTTCTTGCAGTATTTATTCATAAATAAATGGAGTTTTATTAGCATAACAGTTATTCATGTTTTTGCTCTTAATTTCAGGGTTTACCTAACTAATATTTTTCAATATTACTGGTGCGCTCTTAACAAAATAGATAACTCGACAAAATTATCTCTTAAAAAAACTATAAGAATAAATTTCTCTATATATAGCTTTAATACTATATTATTTTATATTTTTAATATATTTTTTAAAATACGTTATAGATAAAATAAATCTGTAAATCACTCCTTATATATTCAAATAATAGAAATAGTATTAAGTAATTAGTATATTAAAATAAGCATTGTAGACTTTTGTAAAAATTAAATTAAGATAGATAATTCCTTATGTATGTTACAAAATAAATATTAAACTGATGATGCAATTGATATAATCTTTGAAATTTATTTCTTTAATATTTATAGACATAATGCTCTTAATAGAATAAATAATTACATTAAAAAGTGCTGGTAAATTAAATTTAAATTATCAGTATAATTCTCAATAGTACTTATGTATAGAAATACTAACTTATACTACAATACACACTCCTTTGCACCCTTACCTATTTACAGGCGGTATATTTCTGTGGCACTATCCTCATGATTACTCATACTAGAATTTATCTAGTAAACTAATAAACTACTAGAGCCCGGACTTTCCTCAAAATTTTAATTATTCTGCAACCACCTAAGTTTGCTCTATATAAAATATTATAAAGGATAATACTATATTAAAAAAGATTATCATTCAATTAATAATCTTAAAATTGAAGCAAAATGACATACTAAATCTAAATCTTAATAAGATATAAGAAAATAGAAATTATATCGTTTAAAATAGTACCAAAAATCAATTATAGATGTAAGTCGAGACAATAAGTAAATTATATATAAATTTTGAATAGCAAAGTTATCCAAAATCTCATCACTATAGTAAACTTGCTGGGTTACCATAGATAAATTCATATGTTGTCTAAAATAGAATTTAAATCTCTTTAAATAATTTAACACTAAAATATTATATGAAAAATCACTAGGTATATTCACAATAAAATTTAATAAAGATTGGGTAAAATCACGAAAATTACTTGATATAAGAATTTTATATATTAAATATACAAGATAAATAATTTCTCTAAAGGTAATGTCAAACCCAATATCAATATAATTAATTCTATAAAAATTTGACAATCTTATAAGATGAATTTTGGAAAAATTTAAATATGTCTGCTTTCTAAGGGCTTGTGAAAAAATGATTCTATCAATGAATTCCATATCTAAAGATTCTAGAGCTAATAAAAGAAAATCTAACTTTATTAAAAATAATTGCTTGGTTTGATTAGACATAAAAAATAATTAAAACATCAGGCCTAGTAGGATTCGAACCTACATTAGAGACTTAGAAGGTCTCTGTCCTAATCCTTTAGACGATAAGCCTTTTAGGTAATTTAAGTGGGCGGTACTGGACTCGAACCAGTGACCGCCTGTTTGTAAGACAGAGGCTCTACCAACTGAGCTAACCGCCCATTGCTCTAAGTATAACAAATAAGATAAAAAAGTAAAGAACTATATCTATATATATACTTACTAAAGTAGTGATCAAATAAATCTAACTAAAATTATAAATATTTTTGCAAAAAAATATAAAAATGGTAATAATAGATACTAACAAATCAAAAAATTTGGGAAGTCAAATTAAATAATACATCATCAAAATTATGACTGCTACATTAGAAAGAAGCCAAAGCGCAAGCTTATGGGAACGTTTTTGTTCTTGGATTACTAGTACAGAGAACCGTTTGTATATTGGTTGGTTTGGTGTTCTAATGATTCCAACTTTATTAACAGCTACTTCAGTATACATCATTGCATTTATTGCTGCTCCTCCAGTAGATATTGATGGTATTCGTGAACCAGTTGCTGGCTCGCTTTTATATGGAAATAATATAATATCTGGTGCAATTATTCCAAGTTCTGCTGCTATAGGTATTCACTTTTACCCAATCTGGGAAGCTGCTTCATTGGATGAGTGGTTATATAATGGTGGTCCTTATGAATTAGTAGTACTACATTTTTTTATAGGAATCTGCTGCTGGATGGGACGCGAGTGGGAACTTAGCTATCGTTTAGGTATGCGTCCTTGGATTGCTGTTGCATTTTCTGCACCAGTTGCTGCAGCTACAGCTGTTTTTGTTGTTTACCCAATTGGACAAGGTAGCTTCTCTGATGGTATGCCTTTAGGTATTTCTGGAACATTTAACTTTATGCTTGTATTCCAAGCTGAACACAACATTTTAATGCATCCTTTTCATCAATTAGGTGTAGCAGGTGTATTCGGTGGATCTCTATTTAGTGCTATGCATGGATCTCTAGTTACATCAAGCTTAATTCGCGAGACCACCGAAAATGAATCTCCTAATAACGGTTACAAATTTGGTCAAGAAGAAGAAACTTATAATATTGTAGCTGCTCATGGTTATTTTGGACGTTTAATTTTCCAATATGCTAGTTTTAACAACTCTCGTTCTTTACACTTTTTCTTAGGTTTATGGCCAGTAGTTGGCATCTGGCTGACTGCTATATCGGTATCTACAATGGCATTTAACTTAAATGGCTTTAATTTTAACCAATCTGTTGTTGATAGCCAAGGACGTGTAATTAATACTTGGGCCGATATAATTAATAGAGCTAACCTAGGTATGGAAGTAATGCATGAACGTAATGCTCACAATTTCCCATTAGATTTAGCTTCTCATGAATCTTTACCAGTCGCTTTAACAGCTCCGTCTATTAAAGGGTAGTTCTACTAGAAAAAGATTGTCTTTAATTAACCATTAATGCTTAATTTATATTAATATTAGTTAGAGACAATCTTTTTGATGAAAAATAGACATATAATATAAGAAAAAAAATATTAATAAACTGTAAGCTTAATATTTCTAAATATAACCATTAAACATTGTAAAAATAAAATCCCGATCATAGGTGACATATCCATACCAAGTATAATAGGAATAGTCCCTCGAAAAAGCCTTAGATAAGGCTCAGTTAACTTTCCAATAGAACAGAAGGGTTCGTTATACCAATTAACAGTAGGAAACCAGGCTAATGACAATTTGATAAAAATTAGTAATAAATAGATTTCTACAAAATTACTTATAGCAAGAAAAAGTAAATTTGTAGAGTCAACAAAAAAACTCATAATCGATTAATATACAAAATTTAGATACCATAAATATTCAATAATCACGAATTCAAAAGAGCGACGAGTGAATTTTTCAGGAAATACAAAGAATTAATTAACCAGATCAACAATTTAAAAAATTATAAAATAACATAAATGTATTTTTAAATATATAAAGTAAACATACATAAAGACTTTATAATACCACATTACAAAATACAATTACTTATTGAAAATGAAAATACACATATTTAAAAAAGACCAAAATCGATGGAAATGGGGTTTTAACCAAAGCGCAGAAAATTGGAATGGAAGAATTGCGATGATCGCATTTATAATCATTTTAGTTATTGAACTTATAACCAGGCAAAATATTTTAGTTATGTTAAGAATTACTTTATAGAATTAAATAAATATAATTTAGGAGAATCCATGGAATAGAAATTGTCAAAAAAATAAAATTATATTACTATAATCATCATATATCTAGAGCTTGTAGCTCAGTGGAGTAGAGCACGTGGCTACGAACCACGGTGTCGGGGGTTCGAATCCCTCCTAGCTCGTTTTCCCAAAAAATATTCATAAATAAGCTTAAGCTGTCTAAATTAGCCAAAATAGTTTATAATGTAAAAATAAATATCTAGCTTAACAAAAGATTTATCGTGTTTAGACTATAAGCTATTAAATATTCAAATATACATCATACAATCCAATTAAGGTATATTATAGTCTATTAAATGATAAAATTATAGTTTATAAAAATAAAAATGAATACGCATTAAGAAATTAAGAATAAGACTATGATAATAAACAATTTAATATACCATAAATAAAATATATAGTTAAAGATAAGTTCTAATACCTATAAAACTAAATACATGATTAAAGCTCCTAATCTAAGATATTTTAATTAGTATAAAGAAACAGAAAATCAAATAAATCTAATACAGTAATTAAAATAAATAGCAAGTAAAACATTAAGTGAGCCTAATATAAACTAAAAGTGTACACTAGGTTCTTAAAGGATATCAGAATAAAGCTATACCTAATTATTTATGATAAACTGGCAAGTTATAAACCAACTATTGTCTCTAGGGATAATTATTTTTGTTGGACCAATAGTAATTGTTATTCTTTCTTTAAGAAAAGGAAATTTATAATTATCGAACAAGATAATCTTAAAATTAAAATATTCGATAGTTTGATATTCATTCCATTCTATGCTGTAGCATAGAATGGAATGAATATCAAACTGAATCTAGATTAATGATATTTTTTTTATATTTAAAAAATTGATTATCAATCTGTAGTGGAGTAACCTAGTAATAATTTAGATGGAATTTCTTGGCTATTTCCTGAAAATTCACTATCAGGTATAAGAAATAACATACAATGGCACTCTTTTCTTTCCCGCATAGGAATGCAAGGGCAATTCCAATAAGCAGCAGATACTTCTACAATTTTATCTTCATAATGGCGGCAAGGACAAAGAGGCGCACCATAATCTTCTTTATTCTTTGCAAGTCCTTCTATTACAACAGCAGTTACACTTAAATCTGAACAAAAAAATGTACCCGTACGTTTTGCATAAGTTTCAGAGAACTTACGCATAGCTTCTACACTACCTGAATCTTGTAATTTGTTATTCATATAATTTAACCTTAAATATAAAACAAACACAACATTATCAATAATAATATTTTTGAGTTAATAATAATAACTCAGTAGAACTTAAATTTATTTTTTTTAAAATGTTTTGTATTTTAATCATCAAATAATGAGATGAACGAACTCTTCGATATTTAACCACTAATATAGCTAGTTCTAATAAATCGAGACATACTAGATTACATTCTGTAAAATATTGAATCCTTATCTTATCCTGATTTATAGTTGGATAAAAACAAGCTATCCTTCTGATTTGCTTATAATTCACTATAGTTAATTCAAAACAAATATTATTAATTATAGTATAATATAAATAATAAATATATATTTACTCTAATAAAATATATTTTAAACATATTACCCTATTTTATAAAGGGCATGTAACTCAGTGGAGAGAGTATCAGATTCCGATTCTGAATGTCGGGGGTTCAAATCCCTCCATGCTCATAAGTTCTATGGCTCAATTAATATTAATATGAAAATTTATTAACAGAAATAAAAAAAATACTGTATAATGCATTGGAGTAGATGGCGAAATTGGTATACGCACCACATTCAAAATGTGGCGATTAATTCTTGAGGGTTCAAGTCCCTCTCTACTCAAATAAAATAGCTTATATAAATATAATATAATATAATATTATTAATTAATAATATTATATTAAAATTTATGACAATTTTAGTTATTGGAGCAACAGGAACATTAGGAAGACAAGTTGTAAAAGAAGCCTTAAATCAAGGATATCAAGTTAAATGTTTGGTCCGGAATATAAAGAAAGCTAGCTTTCTTAAAGAATGGGGCGCAGAATTAATATACGGAGATTTAAGTATTCCCGATACTATTCCAATAACATTGTATAAAACAAATGTGATAATTGATACAGCTACAGCAAAAACATCAGATAATTATAGAGGCGATATAATCGATTGTATTGGTAAAAAAGTACTAATAGATGCAGCAAAAAAGGGTAATATAAAAAAATTTATTTTTTGTTCATTAAAGAATGCTGAATTATACGATAATATTCCTTTAGCTAAATTAAAGTTAGATATAGAAGAATATTTAAAGAAATCTGAATTAAGTTATACTATTTTTAAAATAGAAGGTTTTTTTCAAGGGTTAATCAATCAATTCGCGATACCTATATTAGAAAATCAATCCATTTGGATAACTAATGAGTCCAGACCTATTGCATACATGGATACTCAGGATGTAGCTAAATTTATTATAAAAAGTTTAGATTTATATACTACAGAAAATCAAACATTTAATCTATCTGGGAAAAAAATGTGGTCATCCATAGAAATTATAAAGCTATGTGAAAAACTATCTGGAAAAAAAGCTAAGATTAATTATATTCCTTTAACTTTTTTAGGAATTTTAAAAGGAATAACACAATTATGTGAATGGACTTGGAATATATCAGACAGATTGGCTTTTATTGAAATTCTATCTAAAAAAAATCAATCAGCTATTGATATAAAATTATGTTATATAGATAGCTTATACAAAATTTTTAATGTAACTCAAGAAAATATTAACTCTTTAGAAGAATATTTACAAGAATATTTTACTAGTATAGTAAAAAAAATTAAAGAGATGAATTATGACAGAAAAGATAATTTTTCTCAATTTTAATGAAAAATCTAAATTTAAAACGTTTAGTTAAATATAATTAATTATAATCATATAAAACATGCGACACACTTTATCAGTGCTAGTAGAAAATGAAGCTGGTGTTTTATCTAGAATTTCAGGATTATTTGCTCGAAGAAGCTTCAATATTGAAAGCCTTACGGTTGGACCCGCAGAGAAAGTAGGTATCTCTAGAGTTACCATTGTTGTGTATGGAGATTATCGAATTATTGAGCAATTAACTAAACAATTATATAAGTTAATCAATATATTAAAAGTGCAGGATTTGACAAATATACCTTCTGTAGAAAGAGAATTAATGCTTCTAAAAGTAACAGTAAATAATCAAAATCGTAATGAAATTTTAGACATAGTCAATATCTTCCGAGCAAAAGTTGTCGATTTAGGAGAAAATTCATTCATTCTAGAAGTAACCGGGGATCCAGGCAAAATTGCTGCTATAGAACAAATATTATGTAAATTTGGTATTGAAGAAATTGCCAGAACTGGCAAGATCTGTCTAATAAGAAGCTCAAAAGTCAATACAGAATTATTGAAAAGCATAGTTAATTCATAATAGAACATCTAACAATCCGCTAGAATAATTAATTAATCTATGTTAGAATAAGTTTTGTTTAGTTATCATAAAAGCATATAACTAACAATCATCATAAGCTAAAAAATAATAAAGGAGAATATTTTATGTCCCGATATCGAGGACCTAGACTAAGAGTAACAAGAAAATTAGGCGATTTACCTGGATTAAGTCGTAAAATAATAAAAAAATCTTATCCGCCTGGAGAACACGGACAAAATCCACGAAAACCATCTGAATATGCAATTAGATTAGAAGAAAAACAAAAATTAAGGTTCAACTATGGACTGAATGAAAAACAATTACTAAAATATGTTCGTCTTGCAAAAAAAGTTAAAGGCTCTACTGGAGAAGTATTATTACAGATGTTAGAAATGCGACTAGATAACACAATTTTTAGGTTAGGAATTGCTCCAACAATACCAGCTGCAAGACAATTAGTTAATCATAGACATATAGAAATAAATTCAGAAACAGTATCAATATGTAGTTACCAATGTAAAGCCGGGGATCTTGTTTCTGTCAAAAATAAAAAAAAATCCAAGCAATTAGTTGCAAAATATTTGAGCTTTCCTGGTTTAGCAAACATTCCTAGCCACCTAGAAATGGATAAAAATACACTAATAGGCAAAGTAAATGGTTTAATCGAAAGAGAATGGGTAGCATTACAACTGAATGAACTACTAGTAGTTGAATATTATTCTAGAAAATAATATTCAACCAAAAAACTACCAATCCGGTTTTTTTCTTGTTGTAAATGCCCAAAAACAATACTTAGACCATAAAGTAAGTTTTTTTAACACTGGCATAATATCATAAAGATAAAAAGATTCAATTCTATTGTGATTTATAGATGAATTAGTTTTTATAATATTGACGAGATCATTATTTTGAATTACAGTAAAATCTTTACAATAATCAAAAAAATTTTTTTCACAGTCTCGTATATAACTTTCTAAATTGTATACTAAAATATTCGGCTTATTGGGTAAATCACAATGAAGGTATTGTGATCTATAACTACGCCAAGCATCATAAGCAGTGTGCAAAGATGTAAACAAAAATTGACGATCTATGTTCGATTTGTATTGATCTGAAACGATAGAATATCGCAATAAAATCTTCTTTTTATTGTATTCAATTAGCAAAGGTTGAATCATATAAATTGGAACACCTTGAAATTCATTTTTTGTGATTGTTTGAGATGGGTGAAAGGTAATATTTTTGTAATACCGGTATTTAAATAACAAATTCCCAATCTCTTTTACATCAGGAATTAAACGAAATTGTAATCTAGGCCTTGAACTTCTAATCCATTCATAGGCTGTACTTAACCGCAAAGGAAAAAGTTGTAAAGGACCATAACGCTCCGAAGATCTAGGATATAATTCCTCAGATTTTAGTATAAATTCTTTAGCATCCTCAGGGTGAAAGAAAAAAAAGCCCTGCTGTAAGGGGGTTGATATAGAATCTTGTCTCCAAATAAATGAATCAAAATAAGCAAAAAATAATTTATCTATAAAGTTCTGTCTTAACTGTATATCTGGTAAACAGAATATCATTTCATTGAAAGAATTTACAGGTATTAATACAGCAGAGAAATTCAAATTTTTTATAATTGATTTATGTATATCATTAGGCCAACCTACTGTTCTTTTATTTCTTTTTAAAAAATTTAACCTTTTAGGTAAAGGAAAATTTAACCCTTTATGCCATAAATAATTTATATGATTATCGTGAGAATTAGATAAATTTATTATAGAATTTTGGTCTATAAGCATGTCAAGATTAAGTCTTCCAGTAGATAAATCTTTTAAAATTTGTCTATGCCAATTTTGTGTAAAAGTTAAAACTTCTGAAATTTCTTTAGCTTTTTTAGTTTGATTAATTCTATCTGAGTTTAAGTTTATCTTTAATTGCATAAGGTTTTTACTAGAATTTGGTAAGGAAACTAATAGAATTTGGTTCCAATAGCTTGTAATGAAATTATTCGGCCATTTATTATGATGTTTGAGTTGTTCTGTTAATCTCTGTAAATATGAAGCTTTGATATTATTCGGCAATTCTGCTAATACTTGAGACGAATAAATAATATCTTCATTATTTGAATATATCATCGGTTCCAAATATTTTAATTGATGATTTGCAGACAAAAATGCTACTATAGAAAAATTTATTTTCTCAATATTATACTTTTCCTGAAGTACGCTATTCAACAAAAAATGAACTGGGCTAAACAACACAAAAATAAATAAATGAGTAACAATCTTCATATTGCTGTAATTCTATTATTATAAATTGAATTAAGGGAAAACTATGTTATAGAAATTATAGATCATAAAACAAAACAAATCAATATATAAAAATAAATTTAAATAGAATAAACAGTGGCATATTTATCGTTTAAGAATTATTTAATGAATTAAAATATTTTAGAAAATTAGATAGAAAAGTTAAACTATAATTAGAACAAAAGGAATACAGTATGAGCAGATCTCAAAAAAATGATAATTTTATTGATAAAACATTTACAATTATTGCAGATATACTACTAAAGATACTGCCGGCAAGCAAAGAAGACAAAGAAGCTTTCACATACTACAGAGACGGGATGTCAGCACAATCAGAAGGTGAATACGCGGAAGCATTAGAAAATTATTATGAAGCATTAAAATTAGAAGAAGATACTTATGATAGAAGTTATATTTTATATAATATCGGCTTAATTTACTCTAGTAATGGAGAATACATAAAAGCCCTTGAGTATTATCATCAAGCTTTAGAGCTAAATCAGCAATTACCTCAAGCCTTGAATAACATAGCTGTAATATACCATTATCAAGGAATTAAAGCATCAGAACAATCTAATTTAGAGATTAGAAAAAGCATGTTTGATAAAGCAGGCGAATATTGGAGACAAGCAATCAGATTAGCACCTAATAATTATATTGAAGCCCAAAATTGGCTAAAAAGTACAGGAAGACAAAATTATTAATACACAAATATAAATATGAAATTTTATCTATTGACTATTCTTTTGTTATTTTTATAATATGGTTAATGCTATCAAAAAAATTGGAACAGTTGTGCAAATTATTGGTCCTGTCTTAGATGTTGAATTTTCTTCAGGACAACTTCCAAAAGTTTTTAATGCAATCAAATTAGAATATGAAAATAAAACAATAACATGCGAAGTACAACAATTGCTTGGGGATAACCGAGTAAGAGCAGTAGCAATGAGCTCTACAGATGGATTAAAAAGAGGTGTCCAGGTAATCGATACAGGAGCTCCAATTAGTGTTCCTGTAGGTCTACCCACATTAGGTAGAATATTTAATGTATTAGGAGAACATTATTAGCAAGCTTGATAAAATAAAATTAGTACAAAGTAAAATATAAGTAAGTTATAAATAATTAATTAAATAATAGAAATAATCTACCACTTTGTAGATATTGAGTTTTACAAATTAAATCTAGAAATAATTACTACACTTATATTATAATATATAATCAATAAGTAGCTATATTCTTAAAAAAAGAATAATGATAATTAGATATAATAAGTTATAATTGCTATTATGACAAAATGATTTTTCTTAATAGAGAAAAAGAATGTTATGATATTAAGCTATTTAATTAGAAATAATTATGTATAGATTTTTAAAAGAGAGTGTAATTTTAACTTATTCCATTCTACTTTAATCAGTAGATAATTTAGGAAATGTCTCAATGGAAACAACTTTGCCTATTCATAGAACTGCACCTGCTTTTACACAACTAGAAACCAAGCCTTCAATTTTTGAAACTGGTATAAAAGTTGTTGATCTATTAGCACCTTATAGACGTGGAGGGAAAATTGGATTGTTCGGTGGTGCTGGTGTTGGTAAAACTGTACTAATAATGGAACTAATTAATAATATTGCTAAAGCTCATGGAGGTGTCTCAGTATTTGGTGGTGTGGGAGAAAGAACTCGAGAAGGTAATGACTTATACATGGAAATGAAAGAATCAAAAGTTATCAATGAAGAAAAATTAACTGATTGTGTGAAACTTTAAAAGAATATACTATGGAAGAAAGCAATTTCTCTGCTAAAACTACGATATATTTATAAAATCAATAAATATAAAGCTCGTTAAAGACAAAATCATAACTCTATAAGTTAACATCTTGGGTATATAATATAAATTTATAATTAGAATCTTATGCTATAATAAGAACCTAAATCGTAAATATAAAAGTTTAAATAAATATTTTACAGTAAATAATCAGTATTAGCTAGGTAAATAAATATTCAGTTTATTGCATGAAACTAGCATATAAAATATAAAAATTAGACTTTTAAGCGATGCTTTATAATTTATAATCAATAGTATAAAATAAGTTGGAATACTAAATAATGTGATAGAAAGTAAAAGTAGGTGGTATTAAGCGATTTAATTTATATATTAGTAATTAATTATATAAGATAGGCCTACGATCACTTTTTAGATAAAAAATCAATCTACTATCATGCTATATGATAAGAAATTATCACGTATAGTATGAAGCTAAGATATAATCAATATCAATTAGCATCAAAAGTTGCTCTCGTATATGGTCAAATGAATGAACCACCAGGAGCTAGGATGCGGGTTGGTTTAACAGCTTTAACTATGGCAGAATATTTTAGAGATATCAATAAACAAGATGTACTATTGTTCATTGATAATATTTTTAGATTTGTTCAAGCAGGCTCTGAAGTTTCAGCATTATTAGGCAGAATGCCTTCAGCAGTAGGCTATCAACCCACACTAGCAACTGAAATGGGAGCTTTACAAGAGAGGATTACATCAACTACAGAAGGATCCATAACTTCTATACAAGCTGTCTATGTCCCTGCAGATGATTTAACAGATCCTGCACCAGCAACAACATTTGCACATTTAGATGCTACTACCGTACTATCAAGAAACTTAGCTGCTAAAGGAATTTATCCAGCAGTAGATCCCTTAGATTCAACATCTACTATGCTACAACCAGGGATAGTAGGACAAGAACACTATAATACTGCGCAATTTGTAAAGTCCACATTACAAAGATATAAAGAATTACAGGATATTATTGCAATACTTGGCTTAGATGAATTATCAGAAGAAGACAGGGCGACAGTTGCTCGCGCAAGAAAAATTGAAAGATTTTTATCTCAGCCATTTTTTGTAGCAGAAGTATTTACTGGATCTCCAGGAAAATATGTATCTCTATCTGATTCAATCAAAGGCTTCCAAATGATATTATCTGGAGAACTAGATGACCTGCCAGAACAAGCTTTCTATCTAGTTGGCGATATTAATGAAGCAATTGACAAAGCACAAAGTATAAAAGGATGAATATTATATGACATTAAGTATTGAAGTTATCACACCTGATAGAACAGTATGGAATGCTAAAGCAGAAGAAGTAATTCTTCCTAGTAGTACTGGACAATTGGGAATCTTAACTGGACATGCACCACTACTAACAGCACTAGATATAGGTGTAATGAGGGTAAGAATAGAAAAAGAGTGGCTATCTATAGTGTTGATGGGGGGATTCGCAGAAATTGTAAATAATAAACTAACCATTTTAGTTAATAGCGCTGAAGAAGCAAAAAATATAGATAGCAAAGAAGCTAATATAAACCTAGATAAAGCATTAAATGATTTGGAAAAAGCAGAATCACCAAAAACAAAAATTGAAGCTACACAAAATTTAAGAAAAGCTAGAGCACGCTTTCAAGCTGCTAGTCTAATATAAAGTATAAAAGAATAGAAATTATATTGATATAATTTCTATTCTTTTATACTTTATATTAACCTAATTGACTTTAAAACTACAAATACACAAGTAGACAATCCAAAAAAAATAGACATAAATATTATATAACTAATAAAAATAGACATAAATATTATTTCACATATATATTAAGAAGAAACTAATAAAGCCAGCGCTGCAAAGTTACAGAAATAACACCATTAGCTAATAATTGACTATATACTTTAGTAAAACCTTGGTTTATTCCCTCAGAAATAATTGAATTATATGCATAGGATTGCGATAATTTTTCAATAAAACAATCAATAGAATAAGGTTGTTGCCAAAATTGATAATCAGCTATAAGCTCATATTCAAAGCCATTCCAAGCAAAGCCAATATTTTTATTATTAGTTTGTGTAATAGCTAAATCAATATTATATTGTTGCTTAGAGTCATCATTATACAAAATAGTATTGTCTTTCCAAACTAATCCTAAATCACTTAATGCCATTTTAAGGATTTTAATATCACGAATCGTTGTTTTGATTTTAGAGAAATGTGACATTCAATATTAATTAAAATATTTTAACAATTATTATTATATATAATATTGTTTAGATAAGATAAACTAAAGTTATCAAAAAAAACAGTACCATATATATAGTACAATAATACACTAAAAACTTTAATTATTTATATAAATAATTAAAGTTTTAAACATAAATTTTCATATTTCTAAAAATTTTTTGCAGATTTTGAGATACTACTTTGAAAATAGTTCCAAACAAATAAGTTAATATGTACATGAGAATTTTACCTAGTAAATAAACAAAAATTTTTATTTTTGGAAAGAATAAATCTTGGAGTTCAAAATAAACTATTATTAGTAATTGTATACTACTTAATTTTATTAGCTCCTGATCTCTAGAACAATATATGGAACGAGATATAATGTTACTACTATTAAAATTAAAAATCACATATCGATTTTCATAAATTAACTTAGGAGAGTAAATATAAAAATCCAGTAGATCATTTACTAATAAATTATTTTTTAAATATCTAAATTTTTTTTGAGATAAATAGTATTGACCACAAGCGATAGATAAAAAATTACTTAAGGACTGTGAATAGTTTAAGAATACCCTAAAAATAGAATTTGCTATTTTTATAATATAATTTTCAAGTAAAACAAACATTTGCTCTTGAAATAATTCTTGAGACAAATAGAATTTGTCTATAGATCTGTTTATCTTATCAGATGAAGAAAAGAATAATAAATAACATACTTCCGTCCACAAAACCAAATCTAAAGATGTTAAGTAGTCAGAATATGAGTATTGCTGAAGAAGCAAAATAATTGTTTCTTCATCTAGGTAAAAAGATAAAAAATTATAAACAGAATTACTTATAATTTCTTTTAAAAAAAATTTTTTCTTAAAAAATATGGATGAAGAAAAATCAACTGATAGCAAAGAAACAAAATGTAATTTTATTTCTTCTAGAATTAACAATAAAAGTTTTTTTTTTCAACTTTATTCAAGCAATTTAGAGGAATCATAAAATTACTCTCAGTGTCAATGGATGAAACCATCCTAAATTTTAGTTCTAATTTAACAAATAAAACAGCTAATTGTTTAAGAAAATTTGCATTATACAACATAATAATTTTATTATTCATAGTATAAAAATCACTTTACAACTATAATTTCGTCTTCAAGAAACTTTTTTAATTAGCCTTGGCATTGAGCTACTTTTCCATAAAGCTTCCTTTATAGTATCCTCGCCGCTACAGCGTTTCACGACTGAGTTCGAAATGGATCAGAGTGGTTCCACTATGCTAAAAATACCAAAGCATATGAATTATAATAATTACTGTTAAATTGAATCAAAACCTCGGTCTGTTAGTACGCTTTAGCTGAATACATTACTGTACTTACACTTAACGCCTATTGACGGCTAGTCTCGCCGTGACCTTACCCGTTTAAAACGGTGAGAGTACTCATCTTAAGGTTGGCTTCCCACTTAGATGCTTTCAGCGGTTATCCTATCCGCACTTGGCTACTCAGCATTTACTGTTGGCACAATAACTGATACACCAGCGGTGCGTCTCTCCCGGTCCTCTCGTACTAGGGAGAAATCCTCTCAATACTCTAGCGCCTACACCGGATATGGACCGAACTGTCTCACGACGTTCTGAACCCAGCTCGCGTACCGCTTTCATGGGCGAACAGCCCAACCCTTGGGACGTACTACCGCCCCAGGATGCGATGAGCCGACATCGAGGTGCCAAACCTCCCCGTCGATGTGAACTCTTGGGGGAGATCAGCCTGTTATCCCTAGAGTAACTTTTATCCGTTGAGCGACGGCCCTTCCACTCGGAACCGTCGGATCACTAAGGCCGACTTTCGTCTCTGCTCGACTTGTAAGTCTTACAGTCAAGCTCCCTTATGCCTTTACACTCTACGACTGATTTCCGACCAGTCTGAGGGAACCTTTGCGCGCCTCCGTTACCTTTTAGGAGGCGACCGCCCCAGTCAAACTGCCCACCAGAGACTGTTCTTTAACCGGGTAACGGTTAAAAGTTAGAATTCTAGCTTTCTTAGAGTGGTATCTCACTAACAGCTCCAATACTCCCGAAAAAATATTATCATAGCTTCCCACCTATGCTGCGCAAAGAAAACCCAAACCCAATCTCAAGCTACAGTAAAGCTTCATAGGGTCTTTCTGTCCAGGTGCAGGTAGTCCGCATCTTCACAGACATGTCTATTTCGCCGAGTCTCTCTCCGAGACAGTACCCAAATCGTTACGCCTTTCGTGCGGGTCGGAACTTACCCGACAAGGAATTTCGCTACCTTAGGACCGTTATAGTTACGGCCGCCGTTCACCGGGGCTTCAGTCACTAGCTTCACATTACAGCTAACCAATTTCTTTAACCTTCCGGCACTGGGCAGGCGTCAGCCCCCATACATTGTTTTACAACTTCGCGGAGACCTGTGTTTTTGGTAAACAGTCGCTTGGGCCTGGTCATTGCAACCCTAAAAAAGGGTACCCCTTCTTCCGAAGTTACGGGGCTATTTTGCCGAGTTCCTTAGAGAGAGTTATCTCGCGCCCCTTAGTATACTCTACTTACCTACCTGTGTCGGTTTTAGGTACAGGTACTTATTATTTATGATATTTCGAGCTTTTCTTGGAAGTATGACATCAACTACTTTGATAAAAATATTATCTTGTATTTACGTCTTAGCTCAAAGTGTTTTCACCACTCTTCTTTACCTTTAACGCTTAAACCGGTAACCAACATCCGGCTAGCCTAGCCTTCTCCGTCCCTCGATATCAATAATAAGTAGTACAGGAATATTAACCTGTTATCCATCAACTACGCTTTTCAGCCTCACTTTAGGTCCTGACTAACCCTCCGTGGACGAGCCTTCCAGAGGAATCCTTAGGTTTTCGGGGCATTGGATTCTCACCAATGTTTTCGCTACTTAAGCCGACATTCTCACTTCTGCTTTGTCAACATCCACTTTCGTTAATGCTTCAACCTGAGCAGAACGCTCCCCTACCGATGTTAATTAACATCCCACAGCTTCGGCAAGTTGCTTAGTCCCATTCATTTTCGGCGCAGGATCACTTGACCAGTGAGCTATTACGCACTCTTTAAAGGGTTGCTGCTTCTAAGCAAACCTCCTGGTTGTTTATGCATTCCCACCTCCTTTACCACTTAGCAATTATTTGGGGGCCTTAACTGGTGGTCTGGGCTGTTTCCCTTTTGACAATGAAGCTTATCCCTCACTATCTCACTGGTTGATTCATCTTTTAGTATTCAGAGTTTGCCTCGATTTGGTACCACTTTCGCAGCCCGCACCGAAACAGTGCTTTACCCCTAAAATTAATTTCAACCGCTGCGCCTCAACGCATTTCGGGGAGAACCAGCTAGCTC